AACTCCTCCCTTCGGTCGGAGTTGTCCTCACTTCGTTCGGACCCTATCGGTCGGAGTTGTCCTCCTGTCGGAGGACCCTAACCACCACCACCCATAAATGGGTGGTTAGGGGAGTGCTTTAGCCAACTCCTTTAAACCCCACCACCACCCACTTTGTGGGTGGGTAGGGAGTTGGGCCGCCTCCTTTACAAACCCAACAAATATCGAAGGACCTCGAAAAGTGTTGGCGCGGCGGGTCCCTTCAATGCTTTAGTTTTTGGCCCAGCTACATCGGGGAATTGCCCCTTTAGTTTCACCTGGCAATTTCTTCCGGCCTCCTCCTACCCATCATCTATCTCTGGGTGCCTAGTAGGGGGACGAGGGTAAGGGAAGTGACGGCAACGGCACTTACCGCCCTCCTATCGGGCCCGCCCGGAACTGTAGTACGCTCCCGCCACAATGATGATGGGGTGGGCAGGGTAGCGCGTAGCGCTACCCGCTAGCACCCCCCTTAGGAGGCTAGGGAAGCGGCTTCGAACCTTCATTAAGGAAACCCTTTGCGAAGTTGGCGAAGCAGAGCCTTCGCTATCGTGGGTCCCCCCGGCAGGAGGACACTCCCCCCGGGGGAGGTTCCGACTATGGGAGGACACTCGACCGAAGGGGTCAGGTTTGCCCCTTTAGTCCCCACCCACTTTAGAGAGGGTGGTGGGGCAGGGCGTCGCCCAACTCCCTACCCACCACCACCCACCTTGTGGGCGGTGGTGGTTGTCCAACTCCTCCCTATCGGTCGGAGTGGTCCTTCGGACCAACTCCTCCCACTCCTCCCGGTAGGTCGGAGTGGTCCTCACTTCGTTCGGACCCGGTAGGTCGGAGTGGTCCTCACTTCGTTCGGACCCGGTAGGTCGGAGTGGTCCTCACTTCGTTCGGACCCTATCGGTCGGAGTGGTCCTTCGGACCAACTCCTCCCACTCCTCCCTTCGGTCGGAGTGGTCCTCACTTCGTTCGGACCCTATCGGTCGGAGTTGCCCTCCTATCGGAGGGCCAACTCCTCCCTATCGGTCGGAGTTGTCCTTCGGACCCTTGGGACACCCCCAACCCTGGCTGGGGCCAGGGTAGCGCTACCCGCCCGGGTCCGCACCCCCCAGGCCCCTACCCCAGCCAGTGGCTTTAGCCCCTCAACCTCCCTTCGGTCGGTTGAGTGGCTAAAGCCCCTCCCTACGGCCTTTAGGCACTCGACCGATAGGGAGAGGGTCGGGGTGAGTGGTTCGCGCTCACCTGAAGTTCCGGGTGCGCGTAGCGCCTCAACCACTATAGTGCTGCCCCTTTAAACCCCAGCAAGTGGCCCTTTCGGCTCAGTTGGAAGCGCGTAGCGCACTGAATAATTCCGAAGTGCGCTACGCGCTGACAACCTGAATTACCCACTGTAGTAATATACCGGGTAAGTGCTACCCCCGCCCTGCCGCCCTTCTAGAAATAAGTGCCCCTTTTTCACAGAAGGGTCCGTAGGACCACTCCGACCGATAGGGTCCGAACGAAGTGAGGACCACTCCGACCTACCGGGTCCGAACGAAGTGAGGACCACTCCGACCTACCGGGTCCGAACGAAGTGAGGACCACTCCGACCTACCGGGAGGAGTGGGAGGAGTTGGTCCGAAGGACCACTCCGACCGATAGGGTCCGAACGAAGTGAGGACAACTCCGACCCTCTCCCTATCGGTCGAGTGCCTAAAGGCCGAAGGGAGGAGTTGGAGGAGTTGGCCAGCCTCCGAAGGGACGGGGTGGAACTATAGGGCGGCCACCCGGCGGGAAGCGCGTAGCGCTTCAACTGAAGTCAGTCCCACCACAAGCCCTTCTCTCTTAAAAGGATTTATCCTGAGGATTTCAGTGGAGGCACTTCCAGTGCCGAAGGCCCAGCAAGGCCGGCTTCACTATAGTGCGTTAGCGCTACCCAACTCGTTAAAGTCTAAAGTCAATTAATTGAAAATTAATTGACTTTGAACGGAATTCCAATTTGTTGTCCCCCAACTCCTCCCACTCCTCCCTTCGGTCGGAGTGGTCCTCACTTCGTTCGGACCCTTCGGCCTTTAGGCACTCGACCGATAGGGAGAGGGTCGGAGTTGTCCTATCGGACCAACTCCTCCCTCTCGGAATTCGGAGTTGTCCTCCTGTCGGAGGACCCTGAGTAGGGTACTAAGGAAAACGCGCCGTAGCGTTTTCCGGTAATAAAGGGATTCTGTTAAGCGCCCCTGCCTAGCGTAGCGCTTCCACTATAGTGCTCCTGAGGTCTACCCTGCCCCCGTGCTCTCTTAAAAAGGGAAACGCGCTGCGGTTTTCACCTAGAATCCGGTGAGGATTTCCCGGATTCTACCGTAGCATTTGATTGGCGGGGGAAAGCTAAGCCCCCTTGCCCACCCGGTGGAACGAATAAGGCTATCGCATTATTGCTTTATGAGCACAGTAAAATCCACCGCTATGATTTCGAGAACTCGGCAGCTATTTGTTCCAATTGCTTATTGTGATGCTGCGGAATCTTGGGTCTTGGGATTTCAAGACGCAGCCACCCCTATGATGCAAGGAATAATTGACTTGCATCATGATATTTTGGTCTTTCTAATCATTATTTTGATTTTCGTCCCATGGATGTTGGTTCGCACTTTATGGCATTTCAACCATGAGAGGAATCCCATTCCTGAAAGAATAGTTCACGGAACTACTATAGAGATTATTTGGACCATTCCCCCCAGTATTATTCTGATGTTTATTGCTATACCTCCCTTTGCTTTATTATATTCAATGGACGAGATAGTGGATCCAGCCATTACTATCAAAGCTATTGGACATCAATGGTTTTGGACTCACGAGTATTCAGACTATAATGGTTCTGATGAGCAGTCACTAACTTCTGACAGTTATATGATTCCGGAGGAGGATTTGGAATTGGGTCAATTACGGTTACTGGAAGTGGACAATCGAGTGGTTGTACCAGCCAAGACTCATCTACGTGTGATTATAACACCTGCTGATGTGCCTCATAGTTGGGCTGTACCTTCCTTAGGGGTAAAATGTGATGCTGTCCCTGGTCGTTTAAATCAGACTTCCCTTTTTCTTAAACGAGAAGGGGTTTACTATGGTCAGTGCAGTGAACTCTGCGGAACCAATCATGCGTTTACGCCTATTGTCGTAGAAGCTGCTTCTTCGGATGATTATCTCTCCTGGGTATCCAGCGGTCAATAACCAATGATGCTTGTGTTTATTGGACCTTCCATTGGGTACTATGACGCTAGTGCTTCCGGTGATGATTTTTTCGCCAAAAATCATTTTATTTTACTTTAATTTTCGTCTTCAATTAATTTTAAATTAATTGAAAATTAGTTGAATTCAGTGCGTCGAGTCCGCTTTTCAGAGAAGTAAAGTAAAGTAAAGTAAAGTACCCCTTTTAATTAATTAAGTGCCGTTTCCTTTTTCCCTTTCTCTTTTAAGGGGGCTCTACGTGGTAGTGTTTCCGGTGGGGATTTATCCGGGTTGGATCCTGCAGGAGGTGCCGGGAAAACGCTACGCGTTTTCCTTCCGGCACTTCATAAATTGGGCTAAAGCACTCCCCTAACCACCCATGAATGGGTGGTGGTGCCGGGGCGTTTAAAGGCACAGGGCCCAAAGGGTCCTCCGACAGGAGGACAACTCCGACCCTCTCCCTATCGGTCGAGTGCCTAAAGGCCGAAGGGTCCGAACGAAGTGAGGACAACTCCGACCTACCGGGAGGAGTGGGGGGAGTTGGCCCTTTAAAGGAGCGCCGTCGCGAAAACCGGTAGAATACTTGACTTTAAAGTTAAAGTACGTGACTTTAAAGGGTTAAAAGGCACGCGCCCCCTGCCCGAAAGGGCAACTCCGACCTACCGGGTCCGAGCGAAGCGAGGACAACTCCGACCGGAGGGAGGAGTTGGGTTTTTGTTGAGGGGGCAGGCAGGGCTTAGCTTGCCCATCGTAGTAGAGTGATCTCCAGGAAAGCCGAAACTGAAACTTCAGTGGGGGGGGGGGGGGGGGGGGGAGGGGGAAAGTCACGTATATAGAAGCAAAGTATTGAATCGCCACCCACGACCCTATTCGGAAGAGCGCTTCCCCCGTACCAAGTGGTGCTTCGCACTGCACGTTGCTGATAGAGGGTAAATAGCTCAGTTGGTTAGAGTGCTGGTTTGTCACGCCAGAAGTCGCGGGCCGCCGCTAAGTCAAAGAGACGAGTACTTAAAGTAGTTTACTCTCCCACCTCAGGACCCTTTACCCTGCCCTACCTTTCCGGTTCAAATACACTCCACTTTATAGAAGGGGCCGGGCCTCTCGACTCTAGTCAGAGCTACTAGACAGGGGCCCCGGCGGGACACTTTGATCCCCTAGACACTGGTACAGGTAGATATACCAGGCTGAGGGGCGAAGACTTGAGCCCTTCAAACAAAGGGCGCCCCTATCTATAGGAGGGCGCCCGCCCAACCCGCCCCTAGCCTAGCCTAGTAGCGGGGCTACGCTCAGCGGCAGCAGGCTGTCACGGGCTGCTGGCTTCGCTGGTGTACCTAGCGATAGGGCCTGGCTTATGCCAAAGGTATGACTGTATTATCTGTAGCCTGCTGCTGCCTCTTGCGAGCTGCTCGATGGTTGCGGACACTTCTTTACAATCGGAGTTGTTGCAAACGAAGCGCCTATTGCGATGGGACCTCTCCATCGGGCCCGTTCTATGGGTCCTGGCGACAACTGCGGAGAGGATCGGACGGGGCAGGCTCACTTTCAGAAAGCCTGTATCGAGAAGGGCTCGACATTATCAGAAGGACTTAACCATTCCGTTCCTCCTGGATGGGGCCTGGGGGGGTGCGGACCCGGGCGGGTAGCGCGTAGCGCTACCCTGGCCCCAACCAGGCCACCGCGCGAGAGTCGTCTTATGGTTGCCGGCGCTGGACGATCCCTCTCTGTATGGCATAACGTAAAAGGTTTGTTACGTAGGATGGGTAGATCGATCCGGTGGGGGCATTGGAACTTCGAGAAGAATGCCTGCCCACTCGTAACTATCCCATGCCATTGGATTATTACCCTGCTGCTTCGCTTCGCTGGGCCAGGGGCCCCCAAGGGTCCGACCGAAGGGTCCGAGGCGAGGACAACTCCGACCGCGGGTCCGAGCGAAGCGAGGACGACTCCGACCGAAGGGAGGAGTTGGGGGACAACCGTTGTATCCTTTCCTTCCTTTGCCTAGCAGCCATCCTTCCTTTTTGAAGCGATTCCTTCGCGAGCGTATACTCGCAGCCATAGGTTTACTCTTCAGCCGATTCTCTGCCTTTTCGAAGCGCCTTTCCGAAGCAATTCTTTCTTCCCTTTCTTTATTTCCCTCTCATTTTCTTTCTCCCTTTCCTTTCAACTCCTCCCTATCGGTCGGAGTGGCCCTCCTTCGGAGGGCCCTGCAAGTTCACCAAAAGTGAAGTCGGTTGGAGGCGGTTTGAGGCAAGGAGAGGCCATGTTCCAGAAGATGAAATCGAAGCTAAGCACCCAAACTAGGGGACACTTCACCTATGCGCAGCTTCGCTCACAGGGCCCTCCGAAGGAGGGCCACTCCGACCGATAGGGTCCGAACGAAGTGAGGACAACTCCGACCCTCTCCCTATCGGTCGAGTGCCTAAAGGCCGAAGGGTCCGAACGAAGTGAGGACCACTCCGACCCTCTCCCTATCGGTCGAGTGCCTAAAGGCCGAAGGGTCCGAACGAAGTGAGGACCACTCCGACCGAAGGGAGGAGTTGGAGGAGTTGGAGGAGTTGGTCCGGAGGACCACTCCGACCGAAGGGTCCGAACGAAGTGAGGACCACTCCGACCGAAGGGAGGAGTGGGGGGAGTTGGCCTTTTCGAAGCAAATCCTTCGATTCCTTCGAAGCCCAGCCTCCGGCACGAGGCCCAGCAGCCAGCCAAAGCCCAGCACAGTCCAACACAGCCTTTCCACAGCCTTCTCTTCGAAGCTTTCCATTGCCCAGAGAATCGAAGCAAGTACCAAGCACGTAGTGGGTGAGACTGCAACCTTGCAGCCTTGCCCAGCAGCATTCCTTTCTTCGCCTTGCCCTCCTTTCGAAGCCGAGTCTCTTCCTTCGCGAGCGCAGCCTCGCAGCTGCCTTCTTTTTCTCTACTTTTCTCCGCCCAGCAGCCTTCCCATCCTTGCTTGGTGAACAGCCTAAAGCATTACTTCTTCACGAAAATAGCGGTAGGAAAGGAGGCTTCAGCGTATCTGCGAAACGAAGCGCGTAGAAGCGCGTAGCGCCAACTACTATCTATCTTTCTCTCTGACGCGGATGGTTTTCACCAATCTTTAAAACAAAAAAGGAGGCACTTTTATTTTAAAAGGCTTGATTTGGTGATAACGGCACAGGTGATAACTCTGGTCCTATCGCCAAATTCTGAATATCACCGCTTAAAGTCAATTATCGCCAAAAGTTAATTATCGCCAAATGTACATTATCACCAACTACAAAGAAGCCTGCGAATGGCACGACATCGACTTCTCGTGTCTCGATTCTGCTCTCTAGCACCCCATTTTAGGTAGGGAAAGCAAACAGAGGCACTCGATTTTAAGGTGGTTTTATTTTACAAAGAGGGCCTGGGCAGCGCGTAGCGCTGAAACCCAATTCGCATCTTCCGATTCAGTCGCATCTTCCGAAATTTCCTTTATGCGTTGGTAGGCTTTCGAAAGAACCTTTAATTGAATTTCATTGAAAATTAAAGCAAATTTACTTTAATTTTCAATTAAGTTAAATTAAAGTAACTTAGAGCATTAAAGTAAATTTGTAAATTTACTTTAATTTTAGGAAAACGCGTGTTTCACGCTACGCTGTGGCGTTTACGCGCGAAGCGCCGCCTATCATAATAATGCGCTGGCTATTCTACTCCCGGGACCTCAGATTTCGACAGGCTGACCTTTACCCGTACAGATGGGATTCGATGGCATAGAATAATGGTTTGGGATTTGCCCATCTCCCGTTTTAAAAGGCCAACCTAGGTGTTTTTTCAACAACTCGGTCTCGACCAATTCCCTCTCATCATCACGGGGCGAAGCACCTATTCTATTATGGGAGAGAAGTTGGCTGGCCGTTCCTTAAGCTGTCGATACGCCCGACCGACTAAACTATCTAGTCACTTCTGGAAGTTCTGTCACTTCTGGTTCTTCGGGTGTTTCGGTTCCCAGATACACACCTAGACCTTTTCATAGCCCTTCTCGCGGGCTGAATAGCCAAAGCGGAGCTAGCATTTTCCTAGAAAAACACGTAGATAGACGTTTGCTACGCGCTCAGGCGTGTGGCCACAACTCACTGAGTGGGGTTAAAGTCAGTGAGGTTAAAGCGCGTAGCGCCTAGACCCACCCACCTGCGCAAGCAGGAAGGGGCAGAGCAGCCTAGGCCGTAGCGGGTAGGGTACCATACCCAGGTAGGCGCGCTCTACCCAACGCGCCCTAGTAGCGCACTTTACTGTTGCTTTCCCTTTATCTAATGCGCTTTCCCCTTCTTCGACTAACGCGCTTTCCTTTAAACAACGCGCTTTCCCGTTAGCCGCCCGTTAGCCCGTAGGCACTTTCTAGCCTGTGAGCCCTAACAACGCACTTTCTCAGCCTGTGAGCCTACAGCGCCTGGGCTGGGCTACAATAAGACCCAAAGCTGTATTATCGTACACTCCCTATGCGCATTTAAAAGCGCACTTTCCCGGGGTGCTATGTAATCTTTTCCGAAAATCTAGCGCTTTAAAGGGCCCTTTATTTGAAAGGCCGATTTTCTTTAGCGTATGCTCTCAGAAAGGGAAATATCTTTCCCAAAGAAAGGTAAATTTCTTTTCCAAGAAAAGGGAAACCAACTCCCCCAACTCCTCCCACTCCTCCCTTCGGTCGGAGTGGTCCTCACTTCGTTCGGACCCGGTAGGTCGGAGTGGTCCTCACTTCGTTCGGACCCTATCGGTCGGAGTGGTCCTTCGGACCCTAACAGCGTGGTTGTTTACTGATAAAAAAGGGCCTATCCGTTGATCTTGCTTCTGAACCCTCGCACCCGCTTTAAAGGGCAAGAGCACCGATTAGGCCGCGGACCCACCCCCATGAAAGGCAGGCGGGAAGTTCTCCTCTCAGGGAGGCCCCCTCCCCTGTCTGTTGGGCAGCCTTTTATGTGGGGCTTGGGCTCTGTCTGTTGGGACCCGGGGCATTACTCTGTGGGCAGAAAGAGAGGCCGGTGGAAGGCTCCTAGCTTCCCGGCAGGCTTTCTTCCTGGGCCGGCGGAAAGAAAGTGGCATTAGTCGGATCGTGAGATCGTTCTATCTACCATATTTTACGTCGACCCTCCGCACTGGAACCCTTTTTTTCTGGATCTGTGCAAGGTCGATCAATCCCTCTTTCGTTTCCCCTGCCTACGGGCACCTCAGAAGGGATTTGCCCCGGCAGGGGCAGCCTGCAGGGCGCCGGGCTCATCAAAGGGGTGGTAGAATCGAACCAGGCCCTTCCCAAACGCCTTAACCAGGGCCCTCCGAAGGAGGGCAACTCCGACCGATAGGGTCCGAACGAAGTGAGGACAACTCCGACCCTCTCCCTATCGGTCGAGTGCCTAAAGGCCGAAGGGTCCGAACGAAGTGAGGACCACTCCGACCGAAGGGAGGAGTTGGAGGAGTTGGAGGAGTTGGTCCGAAGGACAACTCCGACCGATAGGGAGGAGTTGGTTGGTTAGCCCGGCACCAGGGTTGGTTATCTCATTTACCCAATTTGCCGGACTGATCGAGCTCATTTTCCCGGGCATTTTTCCCTTCTTATTTACCCAATTCTAGGTCTCGACCCGCCGGGGCCCTTTAACTTGTAACACAGATCGATGATAGCCCCAACTTTAAGCAGACATCTCGCAATGGCAGAACAGCCTACAAACGTTTTCTTGCCTTTCAAATAAAGTTTCTATCCCAGGACCTTTTAAAAGTCGCCCCGAAATCACAATGAACCGATTAGTCGGTAGCGATTTCGGGTGCGGAGCCGTCATTGTAAAAGGTAATCAGGTTGGCCTTTTAAAAGGGCCGAGAATATCACACGGTACACATTCGCCCGGAAGATATATGAACTCTTCCCAGAAGCCAATCATATCGATTTCGATAACAAATCCTTTAGACCCCCAGAAGTGCACAGATCAAGAAACTTCTATCGAGTAGCAGCAGCTACTTCTGGGGCAACGATACCCCTTCCGATAAGCACCAACAGCAGCAACCCAATGAATTAAGTACCGTTCAGAAGCCTCTAGAAATTGAATCTAATGCATACTCAGCACTAAAGGACTCTGACAATGGTTGTTTCGTGGGGACCCTGCCGCACGGGGGCCCACTCGTCCATTGCTGTGTCACAGAAAACGGTGAAAGCTGATGTCACGGTTTCTTCACCTTCCCATACGAGTGCCATAGTCCCTTCATCAGTACCTGCTGGTCACTCCGCAGGCGCCTTGTCTCCTCGTCACGATTTTAGAAGCTGCTTCTAAAAGGCTCGGATGGAACATACCATTGCCATTCTAGAACATCAAGTCGCACTTAATGCTAAGACATTAAGTTTCGAGTCTTCTGATTCACGACTCCTAGAGAGCCACGGCTCTCAGGAGTCAAAAACCCTTGCTAGAGCCCTTTAAAAGGGTGAAGCGGATGCCGCAAAGGCTGAAGCTGCGGCGGGCTCGGAGTGAAGCAGATGCCGCAAAGGCTGAAGCTGCGGCGGGCTCGGAGTAAAGCAGATGCCGCAAAGGCTGAAGCTGCGGCGGGCTCGGAGTGAGGCAGATGCCGCAAAGGCTGAAGCTGCGGCGGGCTCGGAGTGAAGCGGATGCCGCAAAGGCTGAAGCTGCGGCGGGCTCGGAGTGAAGCGGATGCCGCAGAGGCTGAAGCTGCGGCGGGCTCGAAGTAAGGCCGAAGACGCTGCTAAAGCGGATGCTGCGGCGAGCCCTTTAAAAGGGTGAAGCGGATGCCGCAGAGGATGACCCGACTAGCAAGTCGCCTGAGCCGCCTACTGAGGTTCAGTCCATTCATGGTGATTTCCATGATGATGATTGGGCACTTTAAAGTGGAACAAGAGTGGTTAAGAGAGCTAGACGCGGAAGAGGAGGAAATGGAACAATTTATGAGCCAGTTGTATGCCTCCCGCAGACCAGTGCCACCCCCCTCTGGTACTTCGAGTGTGGAGAAGGAGATACAAGAGTTGGTGAGAAAGATAAGGGAGGAGAAAAAGGAGGAAATGGAACAATTTATGAGCCAGTTGTATGCCTCCCGCAGGGAAGAAGTATGGGATGCTGAGGCGGAGAAGCAGCCTTCTTCCTCCCTTGGGAAGACCCAGCTGCGCGCGTGCTACCACCAGTGCCACCCTCCTCAACAACCGGGGTTCGCCGGGCCATTTGGAGGCCAATGCGGGGACTCTGGTACTTCGGGTGTGGAAGGGTCTTTCCTCAAAGATTCCTTCTCCGGAAAGACGGAGAAGCAGCCTTCTTCCTCCCGCAGTAAAAAAGTATGGGATGCTGAGTCTAAACTCTTTTGGGATCCGACTGACCTAACCGAATTAGGAACGGAAAGAGGTTCAAAAGAATCCATGACACAGTTGATATCCAGGCTGGCAGCTGAGGGGATCACGGTTATTAAAGCAAGAGGAAACTTGAAGTTTGTGAAGTATTCTCCAAGGGTCTTTAGACACTCGACCGAAGGGAGAGGGAGAAAAATGACTTTTAAAGGCTTCAAATTACGTGCCAAAGGAGCCTTGGTAATTGAGCGTGCAGGCGTCATCAATATTATTTGGAAGAAGAAGGCTAAGGAATGAACCAAGAAGATAGTGGAGATCCAAGCAGTTGACAGAAGTGATTTGTGAGAAGGATGCCGCGTAGTGACAATCCCTGTAAAGTCTAGGTCTAGGGTCCTCCGACAGGAGGACAACTCCGACCGATAGGGTCCGAACGAAGTGAGGACAACTCCGACCCTCTCCCTATCGGTCGAGTGCCTAAAGGCCGAAGGGTCCGAACGAAGTGAGGACCACTCCGACCGAAGGGAGGAGTGGGGGGAGTTGGCCTTTTAGTGGGGTAAAACAAAACAGAGGGCAGGGGGGGCCTTGCCGGCCCCCCCGCGGGTAGCGCTACGCGCTACCCTGCCCTTTACTCTTCAGAATCGACCCAAAATTGGGTAAATAGAAACCCGGCGTAATTACTGAATCTCCCTCACCCGCCAGCTATCTAAGGCCTTCGGGGAACGAAAGTGCTTTACAGATGACCCATCTGAAGACCCTAGCCGGCAGGAAGAGGTGGGGGGCAGGGTGAAGGGCTGTTGGTTTGACCCGGCGCCCACCCGAAACACACTCTGTTGGGTGAAAGGGTTGGGAAACAGCCGAAAAAGAAACTTTTAAGCGCTCATTAATCGGTTTCCGTTAGCAGATCGGGGCTTTAGGGCGAGGAAGAGAGGGTAGAGAACAACCAATCTTTGAGGCGTTGGGGACAACTGAGAACGAACAACCGATCAATGAAACTTGAACGATTTCTCCGCCTTTCTAGCCTACCCGAGGTAGGAATGGTTGTGAGGCTGTTTTATGGTCACTGAGTCTAGAGAATAAAAGGAAGACCACGTAGTTCTCGAACAAACTGAAGTTCATAGGAAGGGAAGCGTAGCATACGTTCATAATGGGACTGGACGCTGAGTCCATGGAAGAAGCGTAAGCTACGTTCCCGAACAAACGGAAGTTAATAGGGAAAACGTACTGAGGGCAGCTGAAGTTCAATGGTTTTCCGGGTTTTTTCGACACTCTTGGGTTTTCCCTAAGGAAGCACCCAAAAACGGGCTTTTTCTTGAGTTTCCCGGGATTTTTTGACACTTTAGGCTTTCTAGGCGAGGGACCACCTACCTCAGGGCCCTCCGAAGGAGGGCAACTCCGACCGATAGGGTCCGAACGAAGTGAGGACAACTCCGACCGAAGGGAGGAGTTGGAGGAGTTGGTCCGAAGGACAACTCCGACCGATAGGGAGGAGTTGGCCCTCCGAAGGAGGGCCACTCCGACCGATAGGGTCCGAACGAAGTGAGGACCACTCCGACCTACCGGGTCCGAACGAAGTGAGGACCACTCCGACCTACCGGGTCCGAACGAAGTGAGGACCACTCCGACCTACCGGGAGGAGTGGGAGGAGTGGGGGGAGTGGGAGGAGTGGGGGGAGTGGGAGGAGTTGGTCCTCCGACAGGAGGACAACTCCGACCCTCTCCCTATCGGTCGAGTGCCTAAAGGCCGATAGGGAGGAGTTGGCGGATGAGGGGGCTCCGAAGAAGGCTCAAAAAGGCCTTTAAAAGAACGATCGGTGAAGGGACCTATAAAACGAAAGCAGCGCCCCATCCATCTCGCCCAGTTAGGGCGTTCTTGACCCATCAGCAAGGCCCTTAGTATAGTATTGCATTATCCATAGAGACCTTTAAGTGCCAATCGAATGAAAAGAGTCGTCTCATAGAGGAATGGGCAAGAAGTGTAAGCACTGCGAGGTCCGAGCAGGGTGGCCACACTTCTGAAGGTAATTTAATTTAGCTTCAAATTATTTTAAACGGCAGGTTTCAGCGCTACGCGCCCCCCTGCCCTCCGGCAGGAGGGCAACTCCGAATTCCGAAGGGTCCGAACGAAGTGAGGACAACTCCGACCTACCGGGAGGAGTGGGGGGAGTTGGCAGCGCTACTTTTAACTGCCCGCCGGGGGTTAAAATACGCGCCCCCTGCCCGAGCGAGCGATAGTTTTTTTATGAGTCAACAACGCTACGGAATGGATTGATTCACGGTGGCACATGCTGACTGGAAACCACCGCCACAGCCGATAGAAAATCAACTCATTCGGTCCATGAAGGAACTTAAGACCCGGTGACGTGGCCTTTTCTGGCCAAGAAAAGGGGCGGCCCCGCCCTACCCCTTGCCGTGGCCCAGGGCCGGGGATAGGGGGGCCAGGGTAGGGGCAGGGGGCCCCCGCCGGGCGCGTAGCGCTACCATAAATACCTCTCCTTCCTGAACTCGTTAAGGCATAAGATTCTCAACTGCAAGCGCCGTATTCACTCGTTCTTTGGGGTTCTTTCACTCCCTCAATCAGGGCCCTCCGATAGGAGGGCCACTCCGACCGATAGGGAGGAGTTGGTCCGGAGGACAACTCCGACCGATAGGGTCCGAACGAAGTGAGGACAACTCCGACCGAAGGGAGGAGTTGGAGGAGTTGGTCCGGAGGACCACTCCGACCGAAGGGTCCGAACGAAGTGAGGACCACTCCGACCTACCGGGAGGAGTGGGGGGAGTTGGGCCAAATTTCACCGGTCGTGTGGGTGAAGGGAAAGGTTGTTGAATGTGACTCCTAGTCGATTTAGTAGACTGCTTTCTGTTAGAAGTTATCTCCGTCTCCCCTTCAAACTTCACGAGAGTACTTCGCTTGTGCTGCTTCCCTACACCGAAAGTCACTCTCGCAACACTGACAAGGAATGGAATTGATTTAAGCGCTTAACTCCTAGCTCTAAGACGCCGGGATATGATTCAAGCATCTCGAAAGTGAGAAGGATTTCTGCTTTCTCAGCCTGTTAACGGAAGATAAAACAATTGCTCTCCCCGCCCTGTGGGAATGGAAGTCAGTCTGGTTTGCATTGCTATAGGGCTATGAAAAGCATCTCGAAAGTGAGGAGGGAAAAGAATGTACTGGAAAAAGCTATCTGTACTGCTCTGTTGCAGCCCTTCAATCTTTTTCCAGGATCGGTTCAGCGGATCTCAGATCGGTGTCTAAACTTGATAGACGGACGATCGTTCGAATGTTGCTCCACGCTCAGCAGTCTGAACGTAAGCTACGAACTAGTACGCCTTAGGCAATCTTGCTGTCTAGTCCCCAAAAAGGAACGTAGCCTAGTTCTTGCTTCTATGTCCCTCTCCCTAAAGGAAATGCTCTTTTTGTAGTCCTACGTCAGTTCGAACGTAGTCCCCACGCTCATTAAGTACGTACGCTACGCCTCGTAGCCTAGGTAATCTTGCTGTCTAGTCCGGAACAACATAGGCTACGCGTCGTAATCCCGCCTACGTTGGGAAAAGATTCTTAGTCCCACCACCGCTTAGATTGGGGAACGTAGGCATCAACCACAATTTGTAGGTCTCTCTTTCATGCACGTACGCTATGCATTTACTATGGAACTAGTCGTTGCTTCGCAGTCCTTATGTCCCTAGAAGGAACGTAGGCCTTCGGTAGGAGATGTAGCCCTCAGGGAAAGGGTCTTTTTTTAATCCCCCACCTCGTTCGTGAGTCTGCAGCCCGTAGTTAGTTTGAATGTAGCTCACGTTCAACCTGGAGAAACAACGGCTACAATTTTGTAGGTCCCTCATTATGAAAGTTATCTGCCGGCATTCTTGCTTTCTAGTTCCCAAAAAGGAACGTAGGCTATGCGTTGCAGTCCCTCAATAGGAAGAATGTAGCCCAACTCCTCCCTCTCGGAATTCGGAGTGGTCCTATCGGACCCACTCCTCCCTCTCGGAATTCGGAGTGGTCCTATCGGACCAACTCCTCCCTCTCGGAATTCGGAGTGGCCCTCCTATCGGAGGGCAGGGGGCCTTGCCGGCCCCCGCGGGGGGCGCGTAGCGCCCCCCTGCCCTTTAGGCCAGCCCGGGGGGGCCGGAGGCCCCCCACCCCTTTCAGCAGGAGCCGATCAATTTCGTTAATTTACTTTAATTTTAACTTAAATTCAATGCACTTTAACGCGCTGGTATTATACCGATTCGACCAACGTTGAGTGCCCAGGAGGCGAATTGACCCGGAAAGGGCGACCTGTACCGCGGTTATGCAGGTCCTTGGCCTAATCGACCCTTTAGTGCTTTCGGAAGTGTTCACGTGGAAGGGACGCAGTTTCCGGCCCCAGAAACAGAATACCTCTAGAGCTACGACTATGATTTGCGCCTACAGGGCCTCGAGCGGAACGCCCTAACGGCCCTCCGATAGGAGGGCAACTCCGACCGATAGGGTCCGAACGAAGTGAGGACAACTCCGACCGAAGGGAGGAGTTGGAGGAGTTGGGTGGGTGCTATTGAAATTCCGTTGGGGGGCTACGTGGTGTAAAAATCCACGTTTTTAACCCCCGCTCTCTTCGCGAAGTGTTTCTGCAAAGGTTCTTCTTTCTCACTACCTAATTACGACCACTGAACAGACTTGGTTGACACACATAGCCTATGCGCTGCTAATGTAGCAGCTTCTTGGACTAAAGACAAACCCACACCATCCGTTTCGAATGAGATTTGTCCTGTCACCGCATGAGCCACCCAACCTGTAGGATTTCCTTTTCCTTTTCCCATTCTCACTTCTGTGGGTTTACTGGTAATAGGAGTATCTGCGAAAACTCTTACCCATATTCGACCATTTCTCCGAAAACGTCTGCTTGTAGCACGACGTGCTGCTTCAATGGTTTCGGAAGAAATACGACCAGCTTCACAACTTTTAGGGCCATATTTTCCAGAACCAAGTTGTGTACCGTCCGTTTTGTAACCTTCACCTCCGACTCTTTGATACTTCCTAAACTTTGTACGTTCCGGATATAGCCTCATTCTTCCCTTCTGTATTTCAGTCCGGATAGTATGAGATCCACACTTTGATCCCTGAGATTCCATAACGAGTAGATGTTTCTGCTTCCGCGTAATCAAGACAATCGGAAGATACATGTAAAGATGTTGAACCCTCTTTTATGCATTCAGTCTGAGCTATTTCTGCCCCGTTTGATCTACCTGAACGACAGATACGGATTCCCTTCACATGTTTGCACTTCCGAATCTCTTCAAATATGGATGTACAGATTTGTACAAATGATTCTCTTTCTTTTGATTTCCAAGAGATTTCTTGAGCTATTAGAGAAGCACCTTGATAAGAAAAATTCGCTCTTACCGGCTTGATCAATATATTAGTGTTCGTTCGATTGGACGAGAAAGATTGCATTCTGGGCCACCAGGGTCTAATCTCTTTCCAGCAACAATGACTGCACATTCTTCTTTTTCCTTCCATGAATCGGGCATCATTCCCCATAGACAGGCGCCCGCGAGCATCTATGAAGGGAGAGGAACTGCGGCACGGGTCTCTTTTCCCAGGGATTGTACATTCACATTGGGCATCTCTCTCATGGGAGTAATTCCGGCAACACAAACCTCTAACTCCCGTACATAGAGCCTTATCTATAAACATACATTCCTTTTCCGGATCCCTTTCCATATATGTACATTCCGTATTTCCCATATACGTACAGAGCCTCTTTTTCATACACGTACAGAGCGTATTTTTCTTCCTCTTTGTGAACCTAGGCCTTTTAAAGTTCCCGCCGCCGGTAGTATGCTTAGAACAAAACGCTGTCACAGAATTGTCGTCAGGTGTGTTAACTGTAGTAGGGTCAAAATGAATTTTGTTTTTCATTCCAAAAAAGGATTCCACAATCAAGGGCATAGTATGCGCAGTTGCTGCGAAAAGTCTATTTTTCGGAGGCCGAGGCTGGCCCTTTAGGCCAGCCCGGGGGGGGCCGGAGGCCCCCCACCCCTTCCAACCGCTGACTCTAAGGAATCTATTCTGAATCTTTTGTATCGATGGTGATTTATTAGGGTATCCGGAGTAGTGTTTTTTCCCTACGCGTTTACTTCCCTCTGCCCATTGCAGCTCTCTCGCTTCTCCGTCGTATGTACAACCTATACCCTTTATTTCTGTATCGTCCGTACCGTCAGCCCCTTTGTCAAATTTTCCTGTCTCGAGGCGGCTAAGGCCTGTAGGCCTTGATTGGCGTCGTCGACGATGTCGTCGACCGAAGAATAATGATGGGCGCCATTCAACCATAAGGAAGAATACATGGATGAATGTCATTTTGGGAAAGTGATGAATGATACACCTACCGAGACGGGGGTCAAATTTGTGATTCTTCCCCCTAGTTCTCTTTCCCTCCTTAGTTTTCTTTCTCTCTCCGGTAGAGAAAAGACTAGGAAAGATTTCACTGAAAAAATCTCTGAAATTGACATCTTGGTGCAGCAATTTTCCGTAGTAATAAATAGAGTCAATAGGTTCCTCCGTCTGGCTGTGGTAAAAGAGCCGTGTGAAGGGCATTTATGCGGCTACGCTTCCCTTTACTGAGGGCTTTAAAGGGCCGGGCTGGGCTACATCCCTGGGAAGGGCTCCTAGGGGAAAGCGCGCGCTTTACCGCTTTCCCGAAGGGAAAGCACCTTATGGGACCACTTAAAGCTGGCCAGCTCTAAAGCGCTTCATACCTTTTTTCGATATGAGGAACGTTTCCCTTTTTTGGAAGGGGGCCAGGCAAGCCTTACGGCTTCCCGCCGGGTGGGCGCCCAGCCTGCCCCTTCTTCCTTGGAAGATATTTTTTTGTGGAAATTCAGTGAAAGCGCTACGCGCACTAAAATCTTCGCTTACCCCTTTCAATAGGAAGTTTTTCAGTGCTAGTAAGGCTAAGCAGAAAACGCACTTTAAAGTTTTCCAGCCCCGCATTTCTGCGGGAAGCGTTCCTTATCCCAAAATTTGCCCAACTCTCGTCCCCACCAACTCTGTAGGCGGTGGTGGGGACGAGAGTTGGCTAAAGCCCCTATCTATGGGGGGGGCCCGGTTTCAGCGCGTAGCGCCTCAACCACGGCAAGTGCCCAGTTATTTTCAGAAGGGCACTCGACTGAAAGGAGAGGGTCGAGTGTCGCGAATGAATAAATACAGAATAATATCCCGAAAATTCTATTGGCTAGCGCAGACTGAATCAAGTGCTCTCCGAACCGTGCAAGATGGTTGCCCATCACACGGCTCTCCAACCCAGGTTGCCTATATTGTGGTGGATCCCGGGCGAAAAAGGGAACAAAGGAAAAGCGCTTGATTCTTGGCAAGCCCCCTGCCGCTGTGCACTCGCTTCTTTCCGCTAATCAAACAGCGATGCCGTCATACCGGCAGTTTATTGAAACCTATACGTAGGGCAGGGGGCCGAAGGCCCCCCTTTAAAGGCCGAAGGCCCCCTGCCCTCCGAAAGGAGGACAACTCCGACCCTCTCCCTATCGGTCGAGTGCCTAAAGGCCGAAGGGTCCGAACGAAGTGAGGACCACTCCGACCTACCGGGAGGAGTGGGGGGAGTTGGTCCGACCTACCGGGAGGAGTTGGCACTAACCAGCGAAAAAAACTCCCCCTATCGGGGGAGTGGCTCGCTTACGCTCGCCCAACTCTCGTCCCCACCCGCTTTGTAGGCGGTGGTGGGGCTTTAGCCACTTGCTGGGGTAGGGGGACAACTTCCGCCCCCCACACCACCACCCCGAAGTGGTGGGGGCGGAAGTTGCCCAACTCCCCCCACTCCTCCAACTCCTCCCTTCGGTCGGAGTGGTCCTCACTTCGTTCGGACCCTTCGGCCTTTAGGCACTCGACCGATAGGGAGAGGGTCGGAGTTGTCCTCACTTCGTTCGGACCCTATCGGTCGGAGTGGCCCTCCTATCGGAGGGCCCTTGCGGGCCGGGTAAGTGGCTCGCGCTTCGCGCTCGCCCCAAAGGGGCTCCGGTTGAAGTGGCTCCTTCACTCGCCCCTTGCTGCCGCCCCCTTCCCACTCTATTCGCATAACGTAATTCTTTCACTTGTGCCCGCTTCTATTCCCCCCAATTGCCCAACTCCTCCCTTCGGTCGGAGTTGTCCTATCGGACCAACTCCTCCCTCTCGGAATTCGGAGTTGCCCTCCTATCGGAGGGCCCTGTTGTGTTACCCAACTCCTCCCTACGGCCTTTAGGCACTCGACCGATAGGGAGAGGGTCGGAGTTGCCCTCCTGCCGGAGGGCGGGGGGTTTAAACCCGTCGTAGCTAGCGCTACCGGCAGGTTTTCGCGCTACGCGCTCCTTTAAAGGGCCAACTCCCCCCACTCCTCCCGGTAGGTCGGAGTGGTCCTTCGGACCCTTGCTCATTGGTCGTCGGACTTCCCATCGTGTGCCTCCCGATTACTTACGGCTTTGTAAAAAGTGACTTCGATTCTGCGAATCGAATCAAGCTCTTGATAGGGCGAAAACGCGTAGCGTTTTCGGGGTTTAAAGTAGCTTTAAAGTCATGTACTTTAACGCCTTGATTCTGCGAATTAAGTGCTTCGCTTTGCGAACGATGAAGGAAAGGGACGGTTATGCAGCTATCATTAATTGTTTCACGTATGTGTGCAGTCTGCTCAACGAAAGTAAGCGGGCCCGCGCGAAACGAGGGGCAGGGGGCCAGGGTCAGCGCTGCGCGCTGACCCGGCCCGGGCGCTACGCGCTTTCCCTGGGCCAGGCAAGCCTTACGCCCGGCGGCACCCCCTGCCCCTAGAGCGCGTAGCGCTACCCTGGCACTATAGTGGCGCGTAGCGCAACACTTTTGTGGCGAATTCTGAAGAAGTGGAAAGCGCGTAGCGCCACTATAGTGGTCCCATAGGGGCGAAGCCGTGAGGATGAGCCCTTTAGTGGTACCCCCTCCCCCACCACCCGGAGGAGGGTTTACCCATTGCGGGGCGACGGGTGCGCGTAGCTAGGGCTGAAGCCGCTCAGCTAGCGCTGACCGCTGATAATGGAAGCGCGTAGCGTAGCGTTTTCACTAAAATACTCTGCTGGATGGTACCCGCTGGTTATCTTCCCTGAGCGCTTCGCCTTTGTTCCCGTCCCCAGACACCTTTAAGTTGTCCCGCCTCAAGACGCAAAGGGTTCGGCAGGGGGGTGCTCCGCACCCCCCGCGGGTAGCGCGTAGCGCTACCCTGCCCCCTTCTAGAATTCGGAGGTAATAGTTTTTTTGTTGTTCCCCCATCTATTGTTGCTTTCTTATCCTGTTCTGCAACAAGTCCTCTTATTTAGGCCCTCTAGCCCGAGTCCTCAACGCCCTCCCCAGATCGAACCGGAGTTTAGGTATAGAGCTTGCCGGACCAAGCGTAGCCGGCCCCCCGCCAAATGCTTTCCTCTCTTCGTAGGTCAAGCAGCGACGCTGCTTGCCCCGCTAGCAGATGGTTTTTTTCATCAGCGGGAGACGTTTTGCTTAGCCTTACGGCGCTCTCGTTTCTGAGCATAGCGATGATTCAACGAGTTTAAAGGCGGTTTCACGCCTTCTAGGCCCGCCTAGGCAAGGCCTATCGACTTCCCCTGTCGTCCGGTAAACGAAGTTATTTTTCAGGGTCCGGGCAAAGTGAGGACAACTCCCCGAGCCGGGTCGGGGAAGCGCGTAGCGCCTAGAGCGGCCGCCCAGTCCGGGCTTTGCGAGGACAACTCCCCGAGCCGGGTCGGGGAAGCGCGTAGCGCCTGGGGCGGCCGCCCTGTCCGAGCGGTAGCGAGGACAACTCCCCGAGCTTTAAAGGAGTTGGAAGAAAAGTCCAAAGCTAAGCGCTTTTAAGGGCCCTCCGATAGGAGGGCAACTCCGACCGATAGGGAGGAGTTGTCCTCACTTCGTTCGGACCCCTTTTAAAGCGTTACTTTAATTTAGTTTCAATTCAATTTAAGGCCTCCTTTCGGAGGACCCGTGAAGGGCCCTCCGATAGGAGGGCAACTCCGACCGATAGGGTCCGAACGAAGTGAGGACAACTCCGACCCTCTCCCTATCGGTCGAGTGCCTAAAGGCCGAAGGGTCCGAACGAAGTGAGGACCACTCCGACCTACCGGGTCCGAACGAAGTGAGGACCACTCCGACCGAAGGGAGGAGTTGGAGGAGTTGGAGGAGTTGGAGGAGTGGGAGGAGTTGGTCCGGAGGACAACTCCGACCGAAGGGAGGAGTTGGCCAACTCCGAATTCCGATAGGGAGGAGTTGGTCCGACCTGTAGGGAGGAGTTGGCCTTTTTTAAAAGGCGGGAAGCGCTAGCGCACCACCCGGCAGCACTCGACGCTGCTGCCTGCCGGTTGCCCCGGCAACTGACCGTATGGTTGAGGTTCCGCCCTAGGACTTTTGGTGGTCCAAAGGACCTCTAGGCAGTTCCTTTGGATACTCGACTGTGGCCAGGTTCCGGGGTTTAAAGGTATAAAATGCTGATAGGCACGACCGGAAACTTCTCTCTCCCTTCGGCTTTCCGAGGCACTTCTATATGAAGTGGAAAGCGCTAGCGCTTTATCCCCGACTGAACTTCGTAAAGAACCTTTAATTTAATTTCATTGAAAATTAAAGCCCTCCCGCACGGCCTTTAGGCACTCGACCGATAGGGAGAGGGTCGGAGTTACTTTAATTTAATTTAATTGAAAATTAAAGTAAACCCGCTCCTCTCCTTTCAGTCGAGTGTATGTCAACCTGGTGTACCCGGGGGTCCAGGTTGACATAACCTCTCCCGTACGTAGGTCGAGTGGTTGAAACCGGCCCCGCCGCCTCCGGCCCATCGAGGCCGGCTTCCCGGCAGGAACGCGTCCCGACTCCCAACCGGGGAGTTGTCCTCGCTTCGCCCGGACAGGGCGGCCGCCCTAGGCGCGTAGCGCTTCCCTGACCCTTGAAAATCACTCGACCTACCGGGGTCGACCGCTGGAGGGGAGGGGGTTTGCCAGGGCTTTGTAGCCTTATCGGTGGCTTCGCCACCCAATTGTGGCCGTGTAGGGTTCCAGGGTAGGGGCACAGGTGAGCGCGAGGTCCCACCTTTAGTTCATTTCTCCTGGGTCAACCCACTTCCTCCGGGCTAGAAGGGGGGCCGGGCCGGCCCTAGGAGCCCCAGGGACGGGCGGGGGGGGGGCGGAGTAGTCCCCGCCACCTAGCTCCCCCGTTGACACGGGGCCCCCCCCTACACCAAGGAGGGCTGGAGGTTTTCAACCGGCAGGGGGGATGGGTACCCCCGCCCCGGCAGGGGGTCACTATAATAGTGGCGCGTAGCGCAAACTAGTAGTTCCGAGGGTCGAACTTTCGCTACGCGCTCACTTCCCCTAGACCCGGGCCCCATCCACAAAAGTGCTGGAGGTTGAGCCGTGTAGGGGGCGGCGTTCAGTGGTGTCGTCCTTCGGGACAAGCGCCTATGGCACTATAGCTAGCTACGCGCCCCTCACCCCTCCCGCCACGGCCTTTAGGCACTCGACCGATAGGGAGAGGGTCGGGGTGAGTGGTTCGCGCCCTGCCTAGCGTAGCTCTTCAACTGAAGTTCCCCTTCCGGGTCGCTGGTTAGTGCCCTTCGACCCTAGCACTTAAGTGGAAGCACTAGGCGGCCCTAGTTTCCCTAGGGGAAGCGTAGCTTCCCGCCTTTAAAACCCGAGGGTCCTCCGACAGGAGGACAACTCCGACCGATAGGGTCCGAACGAAGTGAGGACAACTCCGACCCTCTCCCTATCGGTCGAGTGCCTAAAGGCCGAAGGGTCCGAACGAAGTGAGGACCACTCCGACCGAAGGGAGGAGTTGGAGGAGTTGGTCCGATAGGACAACTCCGGATTCCGATAGGGAGGAGTTGGTTTTGGCAGGTAGCGCTACGCGCTACCGCGGGAGGTGCTGCGCACCTCCCAGCCCTTGCAGGTAAGCTACGCTTCCCGATCGACCCGGCAGGCTAGGCTAGGCGTTTCCCCGGCAGAGAGAGGAAGGGTTTTTGGAAGATAGGGTTCTTGTGGAAATTCAGTGAAAGCGCTACGCGCACTAAAATCTTTGCTTCCCCCGTACGGGGTAAAGGGCGTAGGCGGCGATATCTTTGTACTGCTTGAGTGTGCAACGTCCCCATCAGGCGGGTACGTCAATTTAGGCTCCTTCCCTATACTGCATAGCTGCGCTCTCCTATCGCGAGGGCCGGAGGCACTTCGTGCCGTAGGCCGCCTAGGCCCCGTACCCGGAAGGGGGAGGGGGTACCACCCACCCATAAAAGGCCGCCCCCCTAGAAGCGCGTTTTGGGGTCAAGGGCCGGCAGGCCAACTCCTTTAAACCCCCACACCACCACCACCTACAAAGTGGGTGAGTGGGTATTTGGGCGTTAGCCCAACTCCCTAACCACCACCGCCCATGAAGTGGGTGGGGTTTAAAGGAGTTGGAAACGCTACGCGTTTTCCTTAGGGGGCCCCTGTTCCCACTAGCGGACCCGGGTGGGCTAAGCAGGTACTACGAGCCCTCTGCCCCACGCATCCGCCCGCGCAGTAGATGCGTAGTTCACCGGTTCCACCGAATACTCTCAATTGTCGAAGCACAGTGCGCTTTAGGCCGCCTGCCGCCCCCTCCATGAATCCATGCTTCCATTTTGGGGGGGCTCAGCAGGTTAATCTAAAATTAATTGAACCGTCCGGATACATGCGCTAGCGATCCCCGCATGTACAGGGGAGGCTAGTGGTGTTGCCTTATTATTCTCTGAAAAGCCAGTTTAAAGTCTTGCTTGGTACCCCTCCTGCACCTCGCATTCACGATATCTACATTAACTGTGCTTCGGAGACACGATTGAAGCCCAAGGATTATTGGTGCCGGTTGAACCCCGGGCTCCTTTCACGACATGCTCTGGTCTCCCTTCGTTCCTCGAGGTGCCTTCCGTCGCTGTGGTATTATTTTAGCGTTAGAATAAGTGGTGTCCGTCTCGTCGCGGACATCTGCAACGTCCCGACCGACATGATGCGGCGGGCAATTCATTCGGTGACTTTTTCTTCGCGGTCGCCCTCACTAAACCAACTTGAATCTGAACTACGATTCAGATTAAGTCTGACCGAAATCGGATTGACTTTTTGTGCCATATCTTACTATCGTACCTTATTTCTTGGGTTGGGGGGGGCTAACGCGTTTTCCCCGCCGGGTTCTTCCTGTTAGGGAAGCTGGCCAACTCCCCCCACTCCTCCCTTCGGTCGGAGTTGTCCTCACTTCGTTCGGACCCTTCGGCCTTTAGGCACTCGACCGATAGGGAGAGGGTCGGAGTTGTCCTCGCCTCGGACCAACTCCTCCAACTCCTCCAACTCCTCCAACTCCTCCCTTCGGTCGGAGTGGTCCTCACTTCGTTCGGACCCTTCGGTCGGAGTGGTCCTCACTTCGTTCGGACCCTTCGGTCGGAGTGGTCCTCACTTCGTTCGGACCCTTCGGTCGGAGTGGTCCTCACTTCGTTCGGACCCTTCGGTCGGAGTGGTCCTCACTTCGTTCGGACCCTTCGGTCGGAGTGGTCCTCACTTCGTTCGGACCCTATCGGAATTCGGAGTTGCCCTCCTATCGGAGGGCCCTGGTTGTTTTTGAGGTTTTTCGTGTAGAAGCAAACTCTCCGAATTTATGACCAACCTTTTCGTTCGTTATCCTCGAACGAACGAAGACTTTTCCGGTATAGATTTGTGCATAGCAACCAACAAATTCGGGCAGGATAGAAGATCTACGTGACCAAATTTTCCACTTGATCCTTTTGTTGTTTTTTGACATTTTTGCCTCGAAAAAAGGGCCTTTCCATACAGATCGTGCCGTGAACTAATTTTGGCGTTTTCTAACCACTGTTTTGAATCCACTTTTGGTGGGCTTTCCCCAAGGTGACACCGAAGGTCTACCTCCGGAAGTGCGTCCTTCACCTCCTCCATGAGGATGATCAACTGGATTCATAGCAACACCCCGAACAATGGGGCGTCTGCCTAACCACCGGCTTTCTCCTGCTTTGTCAAGCTTACGTGTACCATGGTTGGGATTGGAAACTATACCAATAGTAGCTCGGCATCGGGAATCTAAGAGTTTGTGAACCCCCGGGGGTAACCGCACAATACATTTTGACGTATTCTCAAGTTTCTCGACTATTTTAGCTTTGGTTCCTGCAGCTCGAGCCAACTTTGCGCCTTCGCCTGGATTCCATTCGATATTATGTACCCAGGCGCCTCTAGCTATATGGGCTAATGGTATGCAATTCCCTACCATTTGAAAATACGAATCAAGTATGTATTTCTTATTACTATAGGGGTCAGCGTAGTCTCTTCCGGGGCGTAGCCAAGAACCACCCGTTAGGCTCCCCCACGGGAGCTTCTCCTCCAACCACTGTAGGCCTCCTTTATTCGCTGTGTTGAATGAGGTCGAGGGTTTGTTGGACCAATCATAATTTATCACCATCTTGCCTGCTTCCAATTGATGACTGGCCAATATGTAAGTGTTACCTAAGCCGCACCATTACCGCTGGGGCTCGGCTTCCGAACCGTACGTGAGCTGTAGGCCTCATACGGCTCTTCTTAAGAACGTCAAATCCGAGGGCCAACTCCTCCCTACGGCCTTTAGGCACTCGACCGATAGGGAGAGGGTCGGAGTTGCCAACTCCTCTTTAAAGGCGGAATTCTTTGTTGTCTTCCAACTCCCCCAACTCCTCCCTTCGGTCGGAGTTGTCCTCGCTTCGCTCGGACCCGCGGTCGGAGTTGTCCTCGCCTCGGACCCCGGGGTCGGACCAGGGGTCCGACCGTAAGGGAGAACAACTCCTCCCTTCGGTCGGGCAGGGGGCCTTTCTAAGGCCCTCTCCCTTCGGTCGAGTGTCTAAAGACCGCTTTAAAGTCGCCGAAAGGGAGCAGGTTTTCGCGCTACGCGCTCCTTTAAAGGGCCAACTCCCCCCACTCCTCCCGGTAGGTCGGAGTGGTCCTCACTTCGTTCGGACCCTTCGGCCTTTAGGCACTCGACCGATAGGGAGAGGGTCGGAGTGGTCCTCACTTCGTTCGGACCCTACAGGGCAACTCCGAATTCCGATAGGGTCCGAACGAAGTGAGGACAACTCCGACCGAAGGGAGGAGTTGGAGGAGTTGGAACAAAATACAAGCCCCTTCTGTAAAAGAGGCTTCCACTTTGAAGTGGGGCGCTACTACCCCCTGCCTCCTTCGAAACCCCCGCAATCGAACGGCTTCGGTTTACGTTCTGCGCCAAAACCTTCGCGCGTGAAGGCGGTGGGGGGCCGGAGGCCCCCCCGGGCTGGCCCTTTGGGCCAGCCTCGGCCTTGCGGGTGGGGGCAGGGCCTGGCAAGGGCAGCGCTACTTTTAACTGCCCGGCGTTAAAGTACGTGGCTTTAAAGTTAAAAGTAGCGCCCCCTGCCCCCCCACGTAGGGGGCCCTTTAAAGGTGGCCGTAGGCCACCCTGCCGAAGGCTCAGCGGTAGCGCACTGCCGTTCTCTGCAATCCCTGAGCTATTGGAGAGCCTGAACATTTGGTCGAGGCACCTGAGCAGCCCTTTCCCTTACCAGGAAGAATAGCTAGAATTATTCTTCTTCCCACTATTATGCTCATCCCTTCTAGGCCATTCGTTAGCCGGGTCCTAAGCCTCCAGGTCAGCCTATTGGCTTTTTTGGAGAATCCTTAGCACCGCACCCATGGGCATATGGCCTGGCGGGCCTTCCGTTTCCGGAGCAACTTCATGAGTGGCGTTGTCCCGTTCCTCAATCAGATGTTTGGATGTGAGCTATACTCCGCGAGGAGCCCCACGAGCTATGGCCTTGCCAATTGGAGCGCGTTATTCAGCGTTCCGGCTGCTGGAACGGGTGGGGGGCCTCCGGCCCCCCCGGGCCCTTCCGGGCCAGCCTCGGCCTGGCAAGCCTCTCTTCTCGTGTGACTAGGAATGCTGCTCAATGACAACCTCTCAATTGTCACCGCCTCGGCCTCTCTTGCTACCACGGTAGCAGGCCCTTAAAAAGTGTGGTCAGCACCGACCGTGTTCGGGCCACGAAGCTTACACTCATTCACTTTGTTTCATCCTGCTGCTACGGCCTGGGCCTTTTGCTCCTGCAACGTCGAAAGGTGGCCATTCTTTCATCAAGGCCCAGGAGTCAGCTGGACATCTCAGCTATTGGCGGGATTGGATCCCCCCGCCTCCGATCAAAGTTCCCGTTGCCTATGGGAGCAACGTGGGTCGCTTCGCAAAAGACATTGCTTGAGACCAACGGGTCACACGAAAGGTGTACGATCTGCTTTGCATGCTTCATCCAAAGGCCTTTCATCCGCCTCCGGCCCGTTTTTAAAATGCTTGGGTTCGAAGATTCTTTTCTTGTTTTGCTCCAAAAAAGCAGCCCGGATTCTCTGCGCCCAGAGAACGCTATGCGTTCTCCACCTTCGCGGCGCCTTCGTTTTAGGAAGCGCTTTGCGCCGAACAGGACGTAGCACCCCTTCGATCCATTATACCGAAGCAATCCAAGAAGAACGGTTTGGGTCATATTCGATTCTTTCTACAACGCCCAAGGACGAAGTGCTTCGTTTCAAATCAATTCTTCGCTGCAATCGCTTTGAGCCACCCCCTCGGTGAAAAACAGTAATCCGCCCTGATGGATTTCTCCCAGCAGACCTCCTTAAACTATTAGTTAATCTCTTCAGTGCTTCTCGGCCACTTATCATTGATTCGGGGTTTTTTACTTTCTTCGAAGAAGCATCAATGACCAACTCCTCCCTATCGGAATTCGGAGTTGCCCTATCGGGCACTTTAAAGTCGCGTATTTTAACTTTAAAGTCACGTACTTTAACTTTAAAGTCAAGTATTCTACCGGTTTTCGCGACGGCGCTCCTTTAAAGGGCCAACTCCCCCCACTCCTCCCGGTAGGCCGGAGTGGTCCTCACTTCGTTCGGACCCGGTAGGTCGGAGTTGTCCTCGCCTCGGACCCTTTAAAGCCAACTCCGAATTCCGAAGGGTCCGAACGAAGTGAGGACCACTCCGAATTCCGAAGGGTCCGAACGAAGTGAGGACCACTCCGACCGAAGGGAGGAGTGGGAGGAGTGGGGGGAGTTGGTCCGGGCGAAGCGAGGACAACTCCCCGAGCCGGGGAGTTGGGGTGTGACGACGTCCACACAGCAGGTGGTTCTTCCGCTTCGCGGAAGCCGCCAACGTCATCAATCCATGTACTAGAGGATTGATTGCTCCGCACTTAGCCATGAGATATATCACGTAGCTGATGCTACCCATGATGAGTGGGCCGCCTTCCTCCGGCCGGTTAGGCTAGGTTGAGTGGGCCTTCTACAGTGGTTGGCTACGAATACAGAGAGAGGTTTCTTCCTATTCCTTCCAATCAACTGCATAGGTGCCGGGAAGCGTAGCTTCCCGCCGTAGGCGGGGGGTTAAAAGTAGCGCCCCCCTGCCCCACTATAGTGCTGGCCGGCAAGGCCCGCCACTATAGTGCCTCAGTAGGAAGCTAAGCACACTGCATCACTAGAGTTGTATGCAGCCACTATTCTATAGGGGGGAAACAAACTTAAATTAATTGAAAATTAATGACGGGAAGCCGGCCACAACGAACAGCTTCGGAAGAGGGGAGGGGGCACCCCCCGCCGGGCAGTTAAAAGTAGCGCTGCCCTGGCCAACTCCTCCAACTCCTCCCGGTAGGTCGGAGTGGTCCTCACTTCGTTCGGACCCTTCGGTCGGGCCTTTTAAAAGGCCGCAAGAACCTTTAATTTTCAATGAAATTAAATTAAAGGTTCTTTACCGGAGGTTTTCGCGACTTTAAAAGGCGCTCCTTTAAAGGGCCAACTCCCCCCACTCCTCCCACTCCTCCCGGTAGGTCGGAGTGGTCCTCACTTCGTTCGGACCCTTCGGTCGGAGTGGTCCTCACTTCGTTCGGACCCCTTTTAAAGCGTTACTTTAATTTAGTTTCAATTCAATTTAAGGGTCCGAACGAAGTGAGGACAACTCCGACCCTCTCCCTATCGGTCGAGTGCCTAAAGGCCGAAGGGAGGAGTTGCGCTTTAAAGACTTACTTAAGTTTAAATTAAATTAAATTAAAGGTTCTTGGCCCACTCCTCCCTCTCGGAATTCGGAGTTGTCCTCCTGTCGGAGGACCCTGTTCGAAGCATTTTCATCGCACCGGCTTTCGGCAGGGCAGCCCTGAGGCTGACCTTTAAAGGGGGTTTAAATACGCGCCCCCCTGCCTTTGGTGGGGCGTAGCCGGCGCGTAGTGCTCCCACAATGGTTCCGCTAAAGTCCCACCTGCCGGGCTTGCCAGGGCCTGCCTTGGATTCGTGCAAACACAGTGTGATTCCGCACTTCTGTAGATAAGGTCGAAGCAATTCAACTCATCCTTTAAAAGTCCGAGGCGAGGACCACTCCGACCTACCGGGAGGAGTTGGTCCGAGGCGAGGACAACTCCGACCGAAGGGTCCGAACGAAGTGAGGACCACTCCGACCGAAGGGAGGAGTTGGAGGAGTTGGGCCAACTCCTCCCGGTAGGTCGGAGTGGTCCTCACTTCGTTCGGACCCCTTTTAAAGCGTTACTTTAATCTAATTTCAATGAAATTAAAGTGCCACTTTAAAGGGCCCGCCCTCCGGCAGGAGGGCAACTCCGACCCTCTCCCTATCGGTCGAGTGCCTAAAGGCCGTAGGGAGGAGTTGGTTGAACAAAATCCAGACTGGTTTGATAATGAGAAGGAATTTTCGATTGAACTCCAAGCGGATGGTGGAATTTTAACCAAAGCAACTTTTCGCGCAATTTTTGCGTTTCCGTTTCTATGACCAGTAATTTTTTATGTATTCTCATTCCAAATTGTTCCCTAGACTTTTTATCAATATGAGGTGATCGTAACACTGTGTATAAGGTTTCTTTATTAGGCAATCCGATCTGGCGTGTGTTATGCGGATGTCTCGTTGGTGGTTTCCCGAAGGATTTCATCACAATGCATATTTTGGCAGTCATTCTTCAAATTCGTTTTTCTTCCCAGCTTCCGCGAAGCGGAAGAGCCGTCCCCCCCATGCCTGCTGGGTGGGGAGACTTTCCTTTGCCCCAAAAGGCAAAAATGCGTTGAGCATTAAAGCCCAACAACTCCTTCAAACCCCACCCACTTCCTTGTGGGTGGTGGTGGGGCTTTAGCCACTGGCTGGGGTAGGGGCCGGGGTGCGGACCCGGGCGGGTAGCGCGTAGCGCTACCCTGGCCCCAGCAAGGGTAGGGAGTTGGCCTCCGCTTCCTTCTGATTATGCTGAGCCCCGGCCGGCAGACAGACTCTCTCGAAAGTGAGCCTCCCCGGCAGACAGGGACTTTGGTCAGATACAGATGGTTTATGCTAGCTTTCAGGAGTCTTAGCAAGATCAACTCCTCCCTCTCGGAATTCGGAGTTGTCCTCACTTCGTTCGGACCCTTTTAAAGAACCTTTAATTTAGTTTCAATTCAATTTAAGGCTAAAAACGTACGTTTAAATTAAATTAAATTAAAGGTTCTTTGGGTTCGCTCGGACGGCCGCTGAGGTTACTTTAATTTAATTTCCTTGAAAATTAATTAGGTTACTTTAATTTAATTTCCTTGAAAATTAATGATTAACCGCCCTCTCCCTTCGGTCGAGTGTCTAAAGACCGCTTTAAAGTCGGAGCGCTTTAAAAGCGCTTAAATTCAATCAAATTACTCAGGTTTTCGCGCTACGCGCTCCTTTAAAGGGCCAACTCCCCCCACTCCCCTCCTCCCTTCGGTCGGAGTGGTCCTCACTTCGTTCGGACCCTTCGGCCTTTAGGCACTCGACCGATAGGGAGAGGGTCGGAGTTGTCCTTCGGACCAACTCCTCCAACTCCCCCCCCTCCTCCCACTCCTCCCACTCCTCCCTTCGGTCGGAGTGGTCCTCACTTCGTTCGGACCCTTCGGTCGGAGTGGTCCTCACTTCGTTCGGACCCGGTAGGTCGGAGTGGTCCTCACTTCGTTCGGACCCGGTAGGTCGGAGTGGTCCTCACTTCGTTCGGACCCGGTAGGTCGGAGTGGTCCTCACTTCGTTCGGACCCTTCGGTCGGAGTGGTCCTCACTTCGTTCGGACCCTATCGGTCGGAGTTGCCCTCCTATCGGAGGGCCCTGAGGTTGGCCAGGCAAGCCTTACGGCTTCCCGCCGGGTGGGCTGTAGCCCAGCCTGCCCCATCCGTAAAGCCTTCTCTTCCAACGGAGTTGGACCATGAGCTTCAGTTGAATCCAACTGGAAGGATTTTCTCTCCTATATACATGAATTCGGGTGGCCGATATACATGAATTTGGGTGGCCGATCACACAACATATTTGCGTATAATAGAACCCTTCGCCCAGCACTCAAAACCAATGAACGTACGTGGGCGCAGGAAGCGTAGCGCAAGCCCCACTTCACGCTCAGGTTTTGTGGACTGAAGAGCACGGGACCAATGAACGTACGTGTGCGCAGGAAGCGCGTAGCGCTCAGGTTTGTGGCTTCGGAGCCGGAAACTGGAGAGCACGAGATGTGGTGCCGGTAGGCTGCTTTGGAAGTGTAACGTGCATGACGAGCCGCAGTCGTGCATGCCGATAATTCCGCTTAGTGCATGACGATAATTCCTTTTCTAAAGGGCCGTCCCATAAATTCTAGGCAGAGAATGTGCCGCTTGTGAACGTACGTGGGCGCAGGAAGCGCGTAGCGCAAGCCCGGCCACTTCACGCACAGGTTCTGGCCCGGAAACTGAAGAGCACGTTGAAGTTCGCCGGTAGGCTACTTTGGAAGTAACGTGCATGACCACCTTGACGATAATTCCGTAGCGATTTCGGGCAGGAAAGGCGCGTTTTACTGGAAAACGTATATAGAAGAAGATTTTCTTTTGCCGCCCCTCCCCCTCCTGGGTACCCTAGGTACCGGGGCCTACTAGTGTACCCGGGGCCTAGTGAGGGTGGGGAAGTACCCTAGGCCGGGGGTACCCTACTTCTATGTGTTTTCGGTAAAAACGCTACGCGCTGCCCTTGCCAGGCCGGAGAAGGCCGAGGAACGATAGGGGGCCCCCACCTACCTACCCACCACCACCACCCACAAAGTTGGTGGGTCAATGTGGTATGTAAGGCCACCCACTTCTTCGTTTAAAAGGTGGCTAGGCTGATCAGGGTCCGACCGAAGGGTCCGAACGAAGTGAGGCCTTAAATTGAATTGAAACTAAATTAAAGTAACGCTTTAAAAGGGGTCCGAACGAAGTGAGGACCACTCCGACCCTCTCCCTATCGGTCGAGTGCCTAAAGGCCGAAGGGTCCGAACGAAGTGAGGACCACTCCGACCGAAGGGAGGAGGGGAGTGGGGGGAGTTGGCCCTTTAAAGGAGCGCGTAGCGCGAAAACCTGAGTAATTTGATTGAATTTAAGCGCTTTTAAAGCGCTCCGACTTTAAAGCGGTCTTTAGACACTCGACCGAAGGGAGAGGGCGGTTAATCATTAATTTTCAAGGAAATTAAATTAAAGTAACCTAATTAATTTTCAAGGAAATTAAATTAAAGTAACCTCAGCGGCCGGGTCCGAGCGAAGCGAGGACAACTCCGCCGAAGGGTCCGAACGAAGTGAGGACCACTCCGACCTACCGGGAGGAGTGGGGGGAGTTGGCGAGGGTGGCCCGCCCTTGCCAGGGAAGCGCGCGCTTACCTGCCCCCCAACTTCTGAAGTTGTTGGCCTCTCCGTCGATTTTCCGCTGCCCGCGAACACTTCTGAAGTGTGCAGAGCTCACGCAACTCCGAGGGGTGCCAATCAAGTATATAGATAAGACGACCTTCATAGGGGCATAGAGTCTTTCTAACCACCCATTTGTCGTTCCAAGAGACTACTGAGGGGCAGGTCAGGAACAATGGGGCTTGAACAAACATGAGGGGAAGTTGTTGATCGATTCCGGGAAGCTGCCGGCATAAAAGCAATGGGTTTCCTTCCAACCCATTATTTCTACCCCGGGACGGGATTCACCGACCATCCACCCAGATCGGAAGAGATGGAAGTGGGGATCCGATCATTTCAATATCTGCTGTTGAGGACTCGATTCCAGGTATTCATAAAGCCTCAAATCTTTCCTTCTCTAGATCCCGATCCATGGGGGCAGTCACCATCTGGGCATTCAATACCGACTTTAAAGGCCTGTTCTGGTCATCGGACTTAGTTCTTCCTCACCGACCGAGTCATCGGGCCAACTCCGACCTACCGGGAGGAGTTGGCCCGAGGAGCCAAATAAGAGAAAGGAGAGAAAGAAGCAAAAGCGTACAGGCGGAGCCAACTCCCCCCACTCCTCCCGGTAGGTCGGAGTGGTCCTCACTTCGTTCGGACCCGGTAGGTCGGAGTGGTCCTCACTTCGTTCGGACCCTTCGGTCGGAGTGGTCCTCACTTCGTTCGGACCCGGTAGGTCGGAGTGGTCCTCACTTCGTTCGGACCCTTCGGCCTTTAGGCACTCGACCGATAGGGAGAGGGTCGGAGTTGTCCTCGCTTCGTTCGGACCCTATCGGTCGGAGTTGCCCTCCTATCGGAGGGCCCTAGAAGGTTCACTAACGCTCACCCTATTTGGTGAGTGGCTCGCCCGAGTGTCCGAGAGATTCCTTTGCAGAGAACGGAGCTTCTTTTGTATACGCAATTTCACCGTTCCCCTGTAGCAATTCTTCACTGGCAAGACTCGGCTAACGAGTGTGACTAGGCCAGTCATTGACGGGACAGCCTCTGCGGCTTTCCTTTTAGCTCCTCCGTTTCGCCCGCAGCACAACCACGCACGTGTTGGGACGGCTAGCATGCAGAACCCAAAGAGGGTAAAGGCCCAGGAAAGACATTTTAAAAGGATCTCCTCTCAAGACTGGAAAGCAACACGCAGCACCGGCAACACTTATTGCACCCACATCACAACCAATAGCAGATGACAGGCGCCACCTCAACCTAGAAGTGGAGGCATCGACCCGCACCCACACCTGCAGGGAGCACAGCTCCCCCGCCCTCCCCCGTAGCCCCCCGCATCCAGCCGCCGCACCCTAGCATCCTAGCTTTGGCTTCTGCCTAGCTTCCTTAGCGCTTCCGCTTCATCCGCTTCTGCCCGACGAGCATCCGCTTCATCCGCGGCCGCTTTAGCTAACGCCCTAGCAGCCCAGCAACCCTTTAGGGCGTTCTTACCCCCTGCTCCACGTAGGCGGGTAGGCCCACTCACGTTGGGAACCGAATTAGTAAGTGAACCTAATTGGCACTAAACCATTAAGGGAACCATTAGTGAGTGGGCCTAATTAGGTGTGAGTGCTCTCAATGGCGGTGCGAGGTGTTTCCTCTTAGTTAGGTGTTAGGTGCAACTAAGATTTGGTGCCCCTGATGCCGATTCAGCCAAGGTCGGTTAGGCGGGTGAAGACGCGCCGTGCCGGGCCGATTCAGCCGAAGCCGATGCCTAGGGTGAAGACGCGCCGTGCCGGGCCGATTCAGCCGAAGCCGATGCCTAGGGTGGAGACGCTCTCCTCGGAGTGCCCCTACTCGGAGGGCCAGGGCAGCCCTAGGGCTGGCCGCTCACGTAGGTCTTTAGACACTCGACCGAAGGGAGAGGGCCTTAGAAAGGCCTTTTAAAATGCCCTTTCCCTTCCCTTTCCCTCCCCTAGAAAGGCTTTCAACAGAAAGGCCGCGGTTCTTTTCTTTTTCAAAAAGTAGGTAATTTTCAATTAATTGAAAATTCCTTTAAAGCGCTAAATTGAATTAAATTAAATTCTATTAGAATTTCTTTGCTTGCTTCAAATTCAATGAATTTTCAATTAATTTAAGCAGCGCTATTAAATTAGAATTTGCTTCAAATTAAATTAATCAAAAAACTCAAATTTTTCACCAACTCTTTAAAGCGGTTACTTTAATTTAATTTCATTGAAAATTAAAGGTTCTTACGGTCGGAGTGGTCCTTCGGACCAACTCCTCCAACTCCTCCAACTCCTCCAACTCCTCCCTTCGGTCGGAGTTGTCCTCACTTCGTTCGGACCCTTCGGCCTTTAGGCACTCGACCGATAGGGAGAGGGTCGGAGTTGTCCTCACTTCGTTCGGACCCTATCGGTCGGAGTGGTCCTTCGGACCAACTCCTCCAACTCCTCCAACTCCTCCCACTCCTCCAACTCCTCCCGGTAGGTCGGAGTGGTCCTCACTTCGTTCGGACCCTTCGGCCTTTAGGCACTCGACCGATAGGGAGAGGGTCGGAGTGGTCCTCACTTCGTTCGGACCCTTCGGCCTTTAGGCACTCGACCGATAGGGAGAGGGTCGGAGTTGTCCTCACTTCGTTCGGACCCTTCGGCCTTTAGGCACTCGACCGATAGGGAGAGGGTCGGAGTTGTCCTCACTTCGTTCGGACCCTTCGGCCTTTAGGCACTCGACCGATAGGGAGAGGGTCGGAGTTGTCCTCACTTCGTTCGGACCCTTCGGCCTTTAGGCACTCGACCGATAGGGAGAGGGTCGGAGTGGTCCTCACTTCGTTCGGACCCTATCGGTCGGAGTTGCCCTCCTTCGGAGGGCCCTGAACCCGTCGTTCCGACGTCACTCAGAATTCTGTATATAGACTCCAGCCTCGAGAAGCGAGTCACACCCCCAGATTCTCTTGCGGGAATAGGCGCCGGGGGTGCCTGCCTTCATTCGGCCAGGAGGTGGTTCAACTACTTTAGTTGCTCTCTTTAGCTCCAATAGGTTCGAGTGACGCCGGTTTACGTTGCTTTGACCGAAGCAGATGGGCACTCGAAAGCTGAGAGCCTACGACCTCTGCCTGGGTCGGCTAAAGGCTTTGTTGCCCCGGCAACCTACCTTCCCAACGCGCGGCTAGCGTAGCGCTTCTCCCGATGATCTGCCCGGCTTCGAAAAACGAGTAGGCTTTCTCTAAAAGGATAAAAACTCGTGGATTATGAATAGAAAATAATATTAAAAGACGTAATAAAACCTCTTTCATTGTTGCCGTAGCCGCAGGAGGCCTCAGAAGCTACGAGGGAAGACGAAGAGGTGGAGGGATGAGATGATGGTCGAAGTCGTCGTGTTGTTGTGCGATCCTGTTGCTTCGAGTGGATTGGAAGTAAGCGACCTACCCGGCGTTTAAAGGGCCGGTATCGGTTATGTGAGGCACTGAAAGTGTTCTGCAATATGAGTGATCTGCCTATTATCTGCTTAACCAGGAATCCAATCCACGAGTTGATGGGGCATATCGTTTGTCAATCAGATATTTTTCTTCTTTCCGAGCAATGGATGTTTGCCCATGAGGACCGGAGTGCCTATGTCACTGGGCTCCTTGGGCGCTAGCTCCTAAGACGACGAGACGGGTCTTGCTCTCTTTCCCGATTGCGAAGAGGGTCAAGTGGGGTAGGAGAGCCGGGGACGGGAATAAGAGAAGGGAGGATAAGGGGACAGAGGAGGAGTTAACATAATACTTACCACTCAAATCCTGTTGCTCCAGCTCTTTAAAGGCTCAACTTGGAGCTCAGAGCGAGACGGTAAAAAAAGGACAATCATGTCAAAGGGTGAAAGCGCCCGCATTGGCAGGGTAGGTAGGGGGGCCAGCTCTTTAAAGGTGCTAGCAGGTGGGTGGGCTTTAAAGGGCCGCCGGAGCGACTGTGCTGCTGCGTCAGAATCGGCTCGGCCCCCGCACTCCGCCACTTTGGCTGACTCGGCTTCGTCGTCGACCGAATCGCTAAATCGGAATCGGCTCGACTGCTGAATGGGCTCTAGCCCGCTGCGAAGCGGAATTGGCCCTTCTGAAGTGGTGCTTCGGCAGGCGCTACGCGCTACCCGCGGGGGGTGCGGAGCACCCCCCTGCCGATAGCCCTTGTGGGCTTGTGCGAGTAGCAGAGTATCACGCCTGAGAGGCCGGCTGAGTGAGTCCTTCTCCTTGCCCCCAGCCAAGAATCGTATTGGCAGTCATGGTCTGCCGTGCCTGCAGGACCCTCTAGTCTGCCTGATACGTCTTGGACTGGTTCGACGGTTGGACGGAGAAGTTTTCTTACATCCCGTATATGCGGACAGGAACGAGTTGTTTGAAAGTTGAGCCAATAATGTTGTTGGTCAAGATGTGGTGTCCAGCCCACATTGGTACGGGTTTGATCGAAGCCATCGAGACTTTTCCTTAGCAAGAAGCCAACTCCTCCCGGTAGGTCGGAGTGGTCCTCACTTCGTTCGGACCCGGTAGGTCGGAGTTGCCCTGTAGGGCCCTCCGAAGGAGGGCCACTCCGACCGATAGGGTCCGAACGAAGTGAGGACCACTCCGACCTACCGGGTCCGAACGAAGTGAGGACCACTCCGACCTACCGGGTCCGAACGAAGTGAGGACCACTCCGACCTACCGGGTCCGAACGAAGTGAGGACCACTCCGACCTACCGGGTCCGAACGAAGTGAGGACCACTCCGACCTACCGGGTCCGAACGAAGTGAGGACCACCCCGACCTACCGGGTCCGAACGAAGTGAGGACCACTCCGACCTACCGGGTCCGAACGAAGTGAGGACCACTCCGACCTACCGGGTCCGAACGAAGTGAGGACCACTCCGACCTACCGGGTCCGAACGAAGTGAGGACCACTCCGACCTACCGGGTCCGAACGAAGTGAGGACCACTCCGACCTACCGGGTCCGAACGAAGTGAGGACCACTCCGACCTACCGGGTCCGAACGAAGTGAGGACCACTCCGACCTACCGGGTCCGAACGAAGTGAGGACCACTCCGACCTACCGGGTCCGAACGAAGTGAGGACCACTCCGACCTACCGGGTCCGAACGAAGTGAGGACCACTCCGACCTACCGGGTCCGAACGAAGTGAGGACCACTCCGACCGAAGGGAGGAGTGGGAGGAGTGGGAGGAGTGGGAGGAGTGGGAGGAGTGGGGGGAGTGGGGGGAGTTGGAGGAGTTGGCTCTTTCTTGCCGGTACTTAATTTTCAATTAAATGCCATTGACTGGGAGCCCGGCACCCATTCTGCATGGCAGGGAAAAGGAGGAGGCGCGTAGCAATAGAAAGGCATGCAGTAGTCGTTAAAAACAACTACTGCATGCCCCTCTACCATATACGTCGTTTCTGCCTTGCCTAGGTCTGGCACGGGTCGGTGGTGCCTTGCCATTGGGTTGGTGTATGGGTGCCTAGGGCCTATTGGGTATGGGCACCCACTCACACGCTCGCTACCTTCGCAAGCAAACACGTATATAGATACAGGTTCTTCACCCTAACCCGCTGGGGCAAAGCGAAGAACCACTCCCCGGGCCGGTGGTTCTGATGGCCCCTGCCCCCCACCAACTCGGTAGGTGGGGGGACCCACGCGCTTGCTCGTTCCTCGTCTACCTGGACGGTGGCACTGCCCGCCGGGTGCTCCCACGAAGGGGGTAGGGCGGGCTATAGAAGCGGCTCGGCTTCTGCCGTTACGGGCAAAAACTGTCATGAAGACTACCCCTACGACCATACGGCCCCAAAAACCACCTTTTTAAAGTTGTTCTTTAATTGAATTTCCTTGAAAATTCAATGAACTTTTAAAGCGTCGAGGGGATTTGTATTAAGGAATCGCTTTTATGAGGCAAAAGAAAACCTCGAGTGGCTCCAAGAGGAACTCACAGGACCAGAACTGTTTTCGAGCCGGCATACCCGAGTTGCGAGGGTTAGCGGTTTACGATGAAATGAGCGATGTCCTGGACGAGATTTCGCGGTTGGTACCTGGCTCTCCGGTCAATGACCGCCTCAGGGCCCTCCGAAGGAGGGCAACTCCGACCGATAGGGTCCGAACGAAGTGAGGACAACTCCGACCCTCTCCCTATCGGTCGAGTGCCTAAAGGCCGAAGGGTCCGAACGAAGTGAGGACAACTCCGACCGAAGGGAGGAGTGGGAGGAGTTGGAGGAGTGGGAGGAGTTGGTCCGAAGGACCACTCCGACCGATAGGGAGGAGTTGGCCCTCCGAAGGAGGGCCACTCCGACCGAGAGGGAGGAGTTGGTCCTACGGACAACTCCGACCGATAGGGTCCGAACGAAGTGAGGACCACTCCGACCTACCGGGTCCGAACGAAGTGAGGACCACTCCGACCTACCGGGTCCGAACGAAGTGAGGACCACTCCGACCTACCGGGAGGAGTGGGAGGAGTTGGTCCTCCGACAGGAGGACAACTCCGACCCTCTCCCTATCGGTCGAGTGCCTAAAGGCCGATAGGGTCCGAACGAAGTGAGGACAACTCCGACCGAAGGGAGGAGTTGGAGGAGTTGGCCCGAAGGGTCCGACCGCTTTAAAAGGGGTCCGAACGAAGTGAGGACAACTCCGACCGAAGGGAGGAGTGGGGGGAGTTGGAACAACTGCAAAGTGTAAGGGGTAATTCTTATTCTATCAGGGTGGCGGGGCCGAAGAAAATCTTTCTAAAGAAGGCTTTCTAAAGAGGCCTTTAAAGTGAGTGAGATACATGATTTAGACTCGGCCGACATGAGGAGTATTTTCTTCAACGCCATATGGATCCCTTCCCCTTTGGAGGAACAGGAAACATTATTTGCCTTCCTCATGAGCCACCCCCTGGTGGCTGTTGCTTGTGCCTCGATTCTGATTTTCGTCCTATGGATGTTGGTTCGCACTTTATGGCATTTCAACCATGAAAGAATAGTTCATGGAACTACTATAGAGATTATTCGGACCATTCCTCCCAGTATTATTCTGATGCTTATTGCTATACCCGGGGTACCACCTATTGATGGAAAAGGTGCTTTAGGTGCGGTAGAAAGAAAACGTGTAGAAGTGAAAGCACCCGGTATTATTGCCGGCAAGGCCCTGCCCTTAGACCTTCGATGGCTGAACCCCGGCCGATTGGGGCGGGAAGAGGGAGCCTAACTCTCGCTCTGTCGGAAACGGACCCGCGCTACGGTGGCATGGACCCAGGCCCTCTCCGGGATCCAACGCCTAACGCGCGCGTACACAAAGGCGCTGAAGGGCAAGTAAGCATAGCAAGCGCTGCCTGCGACCGCATGGTTCGGATACCCGTATGCCTACAGGGTTTCCCAAACCACTCCCATGAAGATTTCAAACTCAATCAGAAACAACACAGAGAAATGAAATTCTTTAAAGCTAGAGCCACGGAACAACTATCTACTGTCTTAGAAAGAAGAATGACCAACTATTACACTAAATTGCAGGTGGATGAGATTGGTCGAGTGGTATCAGTGGGAGATGGAATTGCACGTGTTTATGGATTGAACAAGATTCAAGCCGGGGAAATGGTAGAATTTGCCAGCGGTGTGAAAGGAATGGCTTTGAATCCTGAGAATGAGAATGTAGGGATTGTGGTATTCGGTAGTGATACTGCCATTAAAGAGGGTGATATGGTCAAGCGCACTGGATCTATTGTGGATGTTCCTGTAGGAAAGGCCATGTCAGGTCGTGTGGTTGATGCGTTAGGGGTACCTATTGATGGAAAAGGTGCTTTAGGTGCGGTAGAAAGAAAACGTGTAGAAGTGAAAGCACCCGGTATTATTGCACGTAAATCCGTCCACGAACCTATGCAAACTGGTTTAAAAGCCGTGGATAGCCTGGTTCCTATAGGTCGTGGTCAACGAGAACTGATAATCGGGGACCGACAAACAGGAAAGACTGCTATAGCTATTGATACTATATCAAACCAGAAACAAATCAACGCACTTGGCACCTCCGATAGTGAAAGATTGTTTTGTGTGTACGTAGCGATTGGACAGAAACGTTCAACTGTGGCACAATTGGTTAAGATTCTTTCAGAAGCCGGTGCTTTGGAATATTCCATTGTTGTGGCAGCCACGGCTTCGGATCCTGCTCCTCTGCAATTCCTGGCACCTTATTCTGGTTGTGCTATGGGAGAATACTTTCGAGATCATGGAATGCACGGATTAATCATATACGATGATCCTAGCAAGCAGTCGGTGGCGTATCGACAAATGTCGTTATTGCTACGTCGACCACCAGGTCGTGAGGCTTTCCCTGGGGATGTCTTCTATTTACATTCCCGTTTATTAGAGAGAGCCGCTAAACGATCAGACCAGACTGGTGCGGGTAGCTTGACCGCTTTGCCCGTCATTGAAACACAAGCTGGAGACGTTTCCGCTTATATCCCTACCAATGTCATTTCCATCACAGACGGACAAATCTTCTTGGAAACTGAATTATTTTACCGCGGGATTCGTCCCGCTATTAACGTGGGGTTATCTGTTAGTCGCGTCGGATCTGCTGCCCAACTTAAGCCTATGAAAGCACTTTGTGGCACCTTAAAACTGGATCTCGCACAATATCGTGAAGTGGCCGCCTTTGCTCAATTTGGATCTGACCTTGATCCTGCTACTCAGTATTTGCTACATCGTGGCGCTAGGCTTACTGAAGTCCTTAAACAACCACAATTTCCACCACTACCCATTGAACAACAAATCGTGGTCATTTTTGCGGCGGTCAGAGGCTTCTTGGATCAATTACCTATCGAGAAGATCTCGCAGTATGAACAACTACTTTTGCAACAGATGGATCCGAACTTACTGAATACTTTGAAGCAACTCCAACAGCCGTTAGCCCCGCCGGTGGAACAACAGATGGCTAACCTCTGTCAAAGGATTGCGCAGTCTCTATTGACTCTTTCTTTCTTAACCCCTTTTAAAGGGGGCGGCTACCAGAAATAACTCTATGCTCCTTAACGCCGTAGGTTCAGTTCTGGGCGACCTCCAACCCTCCCAACTCCGCTAACTCTTGGGCCTGGATAACCTTCATGCCCAACCCTTTTAAAAGGCTGTTGGTAGAAAGAAAAAACTCCCTTCAGCAAGAACTAAACACATTGATGAACTTGCACCAAGAACGCACGAACAAGAACCTCCAACTACGGCAGCTCTCAAAAGCCGATTTGGAGAGTTTTGAGAGTGCACGGCATTCCGTGTAGGGTCCGGAGGACAACTCCGACCGTAAGAACCTTTAATTTTCAATGAAATTAAATTAAAGTAACCCAGGAGGAGTTGGACTTTTAAACCTCCCTAAACTACAACCCTATGAATTGGGAGGAAGACGAACCGGTCCCCACCGGACCTTCTGCAAGCGCTTCGGCACGATGATGCCATTATGTGGCGGGAGGAAAAAAATTACATGTCTCGAGAAGGTAAAAAAAACCTAGAGACTATGGTTTCTTCCCAACAGGACTTTACTCCGGAGGTAGGGGATGATCCTGCTTCCGGGGGGCGGCTCTTCTTCCTCAGGCTTTGTTTCTGGAGACAGGTCCTTGGCTATGCCCCTAGTACCGCCCAGCCGAGCCTTCTTTTATCCGGATCGCCAATTCCTGAGCTCAAGACTTTGGGCATTACTTGCTTGACCTCTGGGAATAGAATACTGGAACGATAGGGAAAGGAAATCCTACAGGTTGGGTAGCTCAAAGGTGACAGGATAAATATCATTCGAATTGAAGGAAGGTTATGTGTGTCAACCAAGTCTGTTCAGTGGTCGTAATTAGGTAGTGAGAAAGAAGAACCTTTGCAGAAACACTTCGCGAAGAGAGCGGGGGTTAAAAACGTGGATTTTTACACCACGTAGCCCCCCAACGGAATTTCAATAGCACCCACCCTGATGCTATGTAACTATGCCTCGGCCCTTGAGGTTTGGAAAGACCAAACTTCTATACCTCTTCCTCTCCGTTACTCTCGGCATGGTCATATATATCGACAGAATCAAAAGCAATTAGCCGGATTTCTTTAACGGCCGGCCGAGAAAAACGTCGAAGTTAGCAAGAGGTAACCTCTTCTATGGGCCTTTAGGCACTCGACCGATAGGGAGAGGCACAAAATTTCCTATTGGTTGGGGCGCCCTTACAATAGGCATCATGCATGTGGGCTTTAAACCCCCTACAGTACCCCGCCCCCCACCTACGCGCCTAGCCCGGTGAGTTCGCTTCGCGCCGGCTGGAACCTCAACGCTCTCATTCAGTGGGGGCAGGGAACTTCCCCCAACCCAACCCTTCCCTTCCTCCGACCGAAGGGTCCGAACGAAGTGAGGACCACTCCGACCTACCGGGTCCGAACGAAGTGAGGACCACTCCGACCTACCGGGTCCGAACGAAGTGAGGACCACTCCGACCGAAGGGAGGAGTGGGGGGAGTTGGAAGCCTTAAATTGAATTGAAACTAAATTAAAGTAACGCTTTAAAAGGGGTCCGAACGAAGTGAGGACAACTCCGACCCTCTCCCTATCGGTCGAGTGCCTAAAGGCCGTGGCGGGAGGAGTGGGGGGAGTTGGCCTTGCCGGCCAACGACCGATAGGGAGTTGGGGTTGGCCTCTCCTAGATGTTTGGGATACGCAGTGTCCCACACGTGCATGGTGTCCATCGTTGATTTTTCTACAGGAAGATGGCCTCTGTGTTGATGTTTGATGGTGGCGTACTCGGGCCCGGCTTTGCTCCCCTGCCTGGCAGAAGGGCACTAAAGAGTTTGCTAGCGGACCAGGCCACAGGGAGTTACTATTTTCTGCTAGTCACTGGAGGCCTCGGAAATCGGATACACCCCAACCCTACAACAATACACCGGTACAGCTGGTTCCCTACCCCTACCAGATACTCGTCGGGGTACCGGGGCAGTGTTCACGCTTGACCCTCCCACGATCCCGGGTTCTGACCCCACTTAAGCATGCCTTGACGTCCATATCAATCCATTGTACTCGGGCAGGTAGCTACCCACGCGCCTTCGAGCCTCCAAAACCAGGGTAGGGACTACGGGGACAGGAGCCCGCCAATCCCTTCGTGCTGATGGCTTGGGGCCGAGGTAGGCTGGGGGGAACTCAAAATAAGTTTCTTCTTCTGAATTCAACTAATTTTCAATTAATTGAAAATTAGTTGAATTCAGCGCGCGCGAAAAGCTTATTCTTCTTCTTCAGCTTCCGGCCGGGGAGGGGCTTCTTCTTCTCTGGTTGCAGGAGGCTCTTCTTCTTCATCTCCTAAGTTGTTTCTGCTGAAGCGGCTGGTAGGTACCGCTCAGGCGGCTTCTTCTTCCGTTTCAGCTGGTACCGCCTTTGTTTTGCTGTTTCTGGTGATTATGATTATGATTATGATTCTGATCATACTGGCCTGCCGGGTGAAGACGGGCGGGAACGCGAACGCGAACGCGATTAAGAAAAGAATATTGGGAGCGTTTTCAGCCTTTAAAGAAAGAGTGACGGCAACATCAATTTCATGCGATGCTCTGCTTGATGTGGAGAGCAGAGAAGTTTTTGAAATGATTAAGTAGTACTCTGTAGTGTAGGAAGCAGGCCAACTCCTCCCTCTCGGAATTCGGAGTGGTCCTTCGGACCAACTCCTCCCTCTCGGAATTCGGAGTGGTCCTTCGGACCAACTCCTCCCTCTCGGAATTCGGAGTGGTCCTTCGGACCAACTCCTCCCTCTCGGAATTCGGAGTGGTCCTTCGGACCAACTCCTCCCACTCCTCCCGGTAGGTCGGAGTGGTCCTCACTTCGTTCGGACCCGGTAGGTCGGAGTGGTCCTCACTTCGTTCGGACCCGGTAGGTCGGAGTGGTCCTCACTTCGTTCGGACCCTATCGGTCGGAGTGGTCCTCACTTCGTTCGGACCCTTGGGACATAGTGCCTGAGTGCCCGCACTGCACCGCATTGCGTAGCAGGAAAAGCCCTTTCGATGATGATGGGTAAGTAGCTGGAGGTGGGAAGCCCTAACCCCGCTTCCGGTTGCCCAGAGTTCATCGGCGAACTGGACCCAGCGATTAGAGGGGCCAGCTTAGAAAGTTTTAAACCCAAAACGCTCCAACCACCCTCCGGAGAAACAAACTACGATGGCCTTCCGGCTTGCGACTGGAGTAGGCCACACCTTTAACCCTTCTTACTATACTGATACTGAAGTACCAAGTAGGGGAACAGTACTTCATTGCCGGGCGAAAGCCTAGCCTGTAGTACAACTACTTAATAGTACCAAAGGCGACCCCAGACCACGTAGGAAGCGAAGCTTCTGGGAAAGTGCTTTCCGCTTATAGGAACTGCCAAAGTGGTTAGTCCACCCGGACATTTGGTGGCGCGAATAGGCAATAAAAAAGAGGGGATTTCTACGCTTGGGACTGGGGGGCCGCCATAAAATGTCCGTCAATCCATTCATTTCTCAACTCAAATTGACCAAATGAGCAAGGCTCATCGCCTCGCAGCAAGCCCACTCTAGGCAGGGCGAATAGATAAGGTTTAATTCTTTCTTGGGGGGCCGAGCTTCGGTAGCCGAAGTGCCTAGAGCTACGTAGCGCCCGGCACTGGGGGCGGAAGCTACTTTGCGACCCAGGGATTGGAAGCGACTTCCTTCAGTGCAATAACGAACGGCATTTCGCTAGTCTCACTGCACTGGACTTACGTGGAACAACCATCCAAGGTTGGCGTTCTTTGGCAGGGCAGCGCTACGCGCTGCCCGGGCCAGGGGTTTGAGCGCCTTTTAAAGTCGCGAAAACCGTAAGAACCTTTAATTTTCAATGAAATTCAATGTTGTTACTTTAATTTTCAATGAAATTAAATTAAAGGGAAAATCCTTTCATTTTCAATGAAATTAAATTAAAGGGAAAATCCTTTCATTTTCAATGAAATTCAATGTTGTTACTTTAATTTTCAATGAAATTAAATTAAAGGGAAAATCCTTTCATTTTCAATGAAATTCAATGTTGTTACTTTAATTTTCAATGAAATTAAATTAAAGGGAAAATCCTTTCATTTTCAATGAAATTAAATTAAAGGGAAAATCCTTTCATTTTCAAGGAAATTAAATTAAAGTAACCTCACCTTTTAAAAGGCCCAAAAAGTCGACCGCAGGCGTAGCGACAGACTCTCGCTCGAAAGACGAGGCTTATTCAAGGAAAGAACCGGTCCTTTCTCCAGATGAGCCGGGAGAAAGTAGGCTAAGGACGGATTCGAACCGTCATTCCAGGATTTGCAGTCCAATACATTGCCATTATGTTACCTAGCCCTTGGACACTGAAACGCGCAAAGAAGCCAGTTGAGGCGGAAGGAGGAGGTAGCCGACAGAAAAACGAGGTTTTTTCTGGCTAAGTGCTCTATTGATTAGAGCAAAACCACAGAATCAGATCTGTATACGTGTTCTTGGGATTCATAAACTTTGATCGCAGTCTCTGAAGTGGGCATATTCCTAGAGTCAACAGGCTATACGAGACCTTGTTTTGGTTCTCAGAATGCCCGGCACCAGTAGTTAATTAGGGCAGGGCCCCCGCAGGGGGCTCCTTTAAAGGTGGCCTACGGCCACCCTGCCCCCGCCTATGCGCTATCGGCAACGAGGTGGGGTGACAGAGAAGTTCGAACTTTTGAGAGAAGCGAACCACTTTCGAGTTTGGAAGAACTCTAAGCAAACTCTATGTCGGAAGGAGAGCAACTCAAGGTGGTATAGAAGTTCTCGCTTTCGAGAGAAGCAAAACACTTTCTAGCCAACTCCCCCCACTCCTCCCGCCACGGCCTTTAGGCACTCGACCGATAGGGAGAGGGTCTACGTTGTCCTCACTTCGTTCGGACCCCTTTTAAAGCGTTACTTTAATTTAGTTTCAATTCAATTTAAGGGTCCGAACGAAGTGAGGCCTTTAATTTAGTTTCAATTCAATTTAAGGCCTCACTTCGTTCGGACCCTACAGGGCGTGCTCGTAGTGCAAAGGGAAGGCGACCCCGGCGTGTTCCTCTGGCAGTTAACGCCGGGATTCTCTATAGGTAAAGGACATTGAAACAAAACCCAGCCCTTCGAGGATGAGGACGCCCCCAACCGGAGCCAGGCACTGCAGTACCGAATTAAGGCAAAGCAGTCCTTAGGCACATGTGCGGAATAGAGCCTACATCAGAGTGCAGGTCGCTGAGGCCCGGGCGAGCTTAATGGCAGTTTGAACCGCCGGGGGCGGCAGAGACGACAGGCTTAGGAGGAGGCAGTGCCTTCCCCGGAGGGTGGGATATACCCTCCGATAATTGCCGGGTCTTCGACCAAGGGACGATGTCCAAGCCTACTATACTTGCCGGGGCTTAATGAAGGACTTCGGAACAGCTTAAATTACTTTAATTTCAAAAACCTTTCATTTTCAATGAAATTAAATTAAAGTAACTTTACGCCGATAGTTCGAGGTTCTTTTCGGCCGGGAAGATCCACTGAAGGGTAGGCTGGGGTAGGAGCGTAGTACTAGGGTAAGCTAAAGCGCATTTGAGTGCGAGTGCACTTAAAACTCCCTAATTACGCTAAAGAACCTTTAATTTTCAATTAAATTAAAGGTTCTTTCGTCCAAGAAAAGTTCGAATTGGAAGGAATAGATCTTTTCACTCATAGTATTATCTCCCCCTAATACTCTGGAAAGTATGTCCTTCGCTACTCGGTATAGATTATTCGGAAAGAAATTACGAATTTTTCGACCATAGCTACGTGTCGGATGTTGACTTCTTAGAAACTTCACTCTCAAGGGCCGTCCGATAGGACGGCAACTCCGACCGATAGGGAGGAGTTGGCCCGAAGGGCAACTCCGAATTCCGATAGGGAGGAGTTGGCCCGAAGGGCAACTCCGAATTCCGATAGGGAGGAGTTGGCCCGAAGGGCAACTCCGAATTCCGATAGGGAGGAGTTGGCCCGAAGGGCAACTCCGAATTCCGATAGGGAGGAGTTGAACAAGTGAACGTTTCTCTATCTACGTGTTTCCCGAAGTGCACCTCACTTCAGTGCACTCCTTTAAAGAGCCAGAGGAAAGTTCTCTATTGTCTGGCTTCCGCCTTGTGCCTCCACACTAGTGCCCCCGTAGGGGGACCACTATGGTTCTAGGCCACCACAACAGCGGGAGTGATAAACAGGATATGAATCCCCCAGTCCTCTTTCCGTCCTGCCCATCCGACTCCCCCTCCCATCTTTGACTCGATTAGCCGATTCCCGAAGACTGATCCTATCTATTGCCAGGTGGAAGAAAGGCTAGGCTCCCGAGCTGCCTCCAGGGAAGCGTACGCGGTTTTGGGTTTCTGTGCAAGAGAGTGATGTCTTTAAAGCATGCTTGCATGCAACTTCTTCGCGTGCCTTCTCGCGAAAAACCAAGATTGTGTAGGTAAGTTTACTTTAATTTTAAATTAAATTAAATTAAAGAATCCCCACATGACTTTAAAAGGTACTTAATAGGAAAGTTAGTAGGCACTGAAAGGGGCTTGAGGAGCGATAGAGGCGGCCCGGCCGGGCTTGCGAAGGCGCTCAGATCCGTAGGCGAAAGCGCCGTATCCGGAACTTTTAAAAGTCTCGGCGGATTCCTTGCTTCAGTCTGCTAGGCTGGATTACAGGCGATTGACGTGGTACAAAAGAGCTTGAAGAGACTTCCGACGTCACAGTAGAGTTCTAAAGGAAAGGGAAGAGAGAGATTTAATGGAAAGAAAGGAATCAAACAAAAGGAACCGTGGCGCTTGCGGACTCTACTGGGGGGCTGCTGGGATGGGCAGAGCTAGGCGCCACAACAAGCAATCAGGTATATAGATAGTTGGCCTGGGGTCACCACCGCTACCACCCGTCAAGTAATTGGTGGGTTGAGGCGGCACAGAGAAAAGGTTTTAACGCCCGGAAATCAAGGAATCTTCCGCTATAGCCTTTTAAAGGGCTCACAAGAGTGTTAAGAACCTTTAATTTTCAATTCATTGAAAATTAAAAAAGGGGGATTGCTTTAATTTAATTTCATTGAAAATTAAAGGTTACTTAGCTATTGCCCATAATTAAGATCATCGGACGGGGCCTGGGGCACCACCGTTACCACCCGTCGAGTAATCAATGGGTTGGGGCGCGTAGTATAGATGAAAGGGTGCCCTAATACACCAGTAGAGCCAGTCTCTCTACCTCCCCTGATCAGTCGGGGAAGGAATCCCAGGCTTTTAAAGGGCTTCCGCCTTGATTGGATCCTTCAATCGATTATGCCGGAGCTGATCTCTTCTTCGGGAATGGGCTGAGTCGGGTCTATCGGAGAATGAGCTGAAGGAGCCCTGCCGGGGAATGAGCTGGATTGAGCCTGTCAGGGAATGAGCTGAGGGGCCCTACCGGAGAATGGGCTGGGTGAGACCTGCCGGGAAATGGGCTGAATGGGGCCTGTCGTAGAATGAGCTGAGTGAGGGCCCGTCGGGGAATGGGCTGCCGTGAAGCCTGTCGGAGAATGAGCTGAATTGGGTAAATAGGAGTAGGCCCTAACCTAGGCCCTAACCAAATGTGGATCTAAAACCAGAAAACGGAACTGAGTTCACGGATGAACAGAAGGAACATACGTCAATACATCTTGCTGACCCTATCTCACGCAGAGAAGAGAGTGGCCAGTTCGGCATTCGCTGAGGTGATAGTGGTACAAGTAAGCTCAGGCTTCGACTGTAGGAGCATAGTGGTGAGCAAGGAAGCTCACAGTGGGAGGGGCATTACCACTACGGCATCTGGAACAGAGATGCAAGCAAATACACGGTGACTAAGAAGCTGCGAGCACTCTTCCCTGAGTTCGAGGGGCGCCAATGTAACGTGAGCTTCCACAAGGGGTGGAATACGAGCTTTTGCAGGTATCTAATGAAAGGTGATGAATCCCCCTTGGTATGGGGGGAAGAACCCTTGGAAGTGGTACGGGAGCGAGCCAAGAGTGCAGTGACGAAAAAGAGAATGAATGACTCTTGGAACTTAGTGAGCCGTCTGCGGGATAAAATAAGCTGGGAGGAAGTGATGGAGGATGATTCGTTAGTGGGAAAGTGCATGACGAACTATAACGCGATGCGAAGTACTTTTAAGGCTGATTTGCAGACAGTGAAAAAGCGCAAAGTAGCACTTTTAAGAAGTGTGCATGCGTATATGGGAATTCGTGAAGTCGCAGGGTGGCCCCATCTATACAGAGCATGACTTGAAAGAGAAATGGCCTTTTAAAAGTGGAATGGGCTTTTAAAGGGCCTTTTAAAGGCGCGCGCATGTTTCCCCCGCCATTTGAGACAGCGCCAGCTAGTAATACTGGGCCCGGAACCCGGACAAATCTGACCCGGACTGGTAAGGTGCTGAATGTGTATTACGTATCAAGGCGTCAGAACGACTTCTCCGGAGCAGAGAGCGGGACTCATGATCTCTGGGTACTGGATGAGCTCTCCCACAGCAGCTGGGACACCGATCTGATGCTAATGGCGCTAGATGGGCAGCGAATGCACTTGGATGCGAAGTACGGTCGAGTGTTTGAAAAGGCTCAGAATGTTCCGATCATACTGGCGGCTCGATTCCAGTTCACTTGCAGGCTGAGGCCTTTAGGAGTCGAGTGTTCTGTCTGAACTTCAATAGCCAACTGAATCATCCCATAACAGCGGATCGATTGGGTGCAACGCTTCTGGTTGAATGCATTAAACAGCCTTTAAAGGCTGCTCCGGCCAAACAGCATACCAACACTGAAGCTCCTAGCTGACTTGGAGGCATGCGAGGGGTTAAGTGAAGTGAGTGAGCGCCTTTTAAAGGCTTTAACTTGTGTCGATCGAGGGAGGCGCTTCAGGTAGCGGCAGCATTGAGCGATACGGAATTGGAGCAGTGGAAATCCCCAACTTACAAGCTGTTCATGACACCGCAAAACCCACCGAGGGAGTACCCGACAGGCAGCAAGAAGAACTCAGAGAATTCGCTTGGCTGAATTAAATTGATTGCAGACGGGATTATTCAAAGACTTATAGGACGGTGAATGAGCTGTTTCAAGAGACTTACAAAAGCTCGGAAAATCCCCTAATGCATTTCCCGTCGGAATATGAGCTGTCCAACTCCTCCAACTCCTCCAACTCCTCCCTTCGGTCGGAGTGGTCCTCACTTCGTTCGGACCCTTCGGCCTTTAGGCACTCGACCGATAGGGAGAGGGTCGGAGTTGTCCTCACTTCGTTCGGACCCTATCGGTCGGAGTGGCCCTCCTATCGGAGGGCAGGGGGCCTGGCCGGCCCCCGCGGGGGGCGCGTAGCGCCCCCCTGCCCTTCGTACAGAAAATGATTCGCAACGAGTGGTCTGTTCGACAAAGCGAAGTGTCCCTCGCCTAGCCCCGCCTACTAACCTTGGTAGGCGGGGCGGCGTTGCTGTTTGGGATGAGATGTGAGGTGGCCGACTAGGGGAAGTAGAAGGCTAGTGGAAAGGTAGAGTTCGAAGCAACCTTTCTCTCTTTAGCCTTCCGCCCGGGAAGAAACTCAATCGGAGTTAGAGCCCTTTAAAGTGCGCAAACTTCCTTTCTCTCCCACCTCTCCCAGGCCTGCTACACGACAATCCCTGTAAAGTCTAGGTCTAGGGTCCTCCGACAGGAGGACAACTCCGACCGATAGGGTCCGAACGAAGTGAGGACCACTCCGACCGAAGGGTCCGAACGAAGTGAGGACCACTCCGACCTACCGGGTCCGAACGAAGTGAGGACCACTCCGACCTACCGGGTCCGAACGAAGTGAGGACCACTCCGACCTACCGGGTCCGAACGAAGTGAGGACCACTCCGACCTACCGGGTCCGAACGAAGTGAGGACCACTCCGACCTACCGGGTCCGAACGAAGTGAGGACCACTCCGACCTACCGGGTCCGAACGAAGTGAGGACCACTCCGACCTACCGGGTCCGAACGAAGTGAGGACCACTCCGACCTACCGGGTCCGAACGAAGTGAGGACCACTCCGACCTACCGGGTCCGAACGAAGTGAGGACCACTCCGACCTACCGGGTCCGAACGAAGTGAGGACCACTCCGACCTACCGGGTCCGAACGAAGTGAGGACCACTCCGACCTACCGGGTCCGAACGAAGTGAGGACCACTCCGACCTACCGGGTCCGAACGAAGTGAGGACCACTCCGACCCTCTCCCTATCGGTCGAGTGCCTAAAGGCCGAAGGGTCCGAACGAAGTGAGGACAACTCCGACCCTCTCCCTATCGGTCGAGTGCCTAAAGGCCGAAGGGTCCGAACGAAGTGAGGACAACTCCGACCCTCTCCCTATCGGTCGAGTGCCTAAAGGCCGAAGGGTCCGAACGAAGTGAGGACAACTCCGACCCTCTCCCTATCGGTCGAGTGCCTAAAGGCCGAAGGGTCCGAACGAAGTGAGGACAACTCCGACCTACCGGGAGGAGTGGGGGGAGTTGGTTTGCCTCGCCTCCTTCTGTAGCTTCCGCTTCCGTGGAGTAAAAGAGAAAAGGGCCTTTCGCCCTCCCTTTGCCTCGCCCCCTTCTGTAGCTTTCGTTCTTTCAAAGGCCTTCTTTTGCTTCCGCTTGCGTAGAAGGAGGGTTTGCTGGGTGGCCCGGCAGGCCACCCGGCGGGCAGCCCGGCAGGCTGGCCTGGCTCCTCCTCCTAAGGCTGGAGCGTCCGAGCCTGGAGGAGTTTGGATGAAATTCAAATCTAAGGCGCTACGCGCTACCCGCGGGGGGTGCGGAGCACCCCCCTGCCCTGTTGTCTAAGCAAAAATCGATGGTTTGCAAGGTGTCCCGCCAGTGCCAGTGTCACCAACGCGCTCAGAACGCGCATTTTTCTAATAAAATGACCTCGCGTAACGCCTTACTTTAATGTTAAATTAAATTAAATTAAAGTAACTCCGACCCTCTCCCTATCGGTCGAGTGCCTAAAGGCCGTGGCGGGAGGGCTTTAATTTTCAATGAAATGAAATTAAAGGTTCTTTACGGGATAACTCCGATAGAAGGCACTGTAGTGGCTAGGAGGTTGGGCCCCCGAAGTAGGGGGTGGGGCGGGTAAAGTACGTGACTTTAAAGCCTAACCTGTTTTTTCTGCCAACTCCTCCAACTCCTCCCACTCCTCCAACTCCTCCCTTCGGCCTTTAGGCACTCGACCGATAGGGAGAGGGTCGGAGTTGTCCTCACTTCGTTCGGACCCTATCGGTCGGAGTTGTCCTCCTGTCGGAGGACCCAGGAACAAGCCAAAAACAACCTTTAAAGTTTTTTCTTAGGCCGGCGCCTTTAAACCCCTCTAGTGGTCCCGTAGGACCTGCTGCCGGCCACCACCACCCACTTTATGATGCTGCCCCCCACCCGTGGTGCCGGTCACCTTCGCTCTAGTGCTGGGAAAAAGGCCCAAACAAGGCCAGTGAACGATCGGTGAAGGGCAGGGGGGCGCTACGCGCCCCCCGCGGGGGCCGGCCAGGCCCCCTGCCCTCCGATAGGAGGGCCACTCCGACCGATAGGGAGGAGTGGGGGGAGTTGGCTTCATTCTAATGAATTTCAAGGCTCTCGCTATTGAGATAAGGAGATCCATGGTCACGAAGCCCTAATAAGGCGTTCCCAACCTATCTCGTTTTCGTCCCATCCGAATGAATCCATCCGGCTGCTTCGGCAGCGACGTTCATTTCCCGCCCGGGGCTTATCGATCGTGGAAGCTGAGAAGCTTGGTCAGAAGAGAACAACAGGTGGGAACGGGAAATGAATCATTGGAGGAGAAAACCCCATTGATGCTGATGCAGCCGGGACTGATATTGAACGCCGAAGACACGAACGTTTCAATTAATTTTAAATTAAAGTACCCGCTCCTTATGATCTGATCGATAGGAGGCTTGAGGGAGGTGGGCTTTTTAAAGGCCGGCCAACTCCGTCATGTATTTTAAAATGAATTGAATTGAATTTAGCCAACTCCTCCTGGGTTACTTTAATTTAATTTCATTGAAAATTAAAGGTTCTTACGGTCGGAGTTGCCCTCCTATCGGAGGGCCCTAAGTTACTTTAATCTAATTTCATTGAAAATTAAAGGTTTAAAAAACCTTGAATTTTCAATGAAATTAAATTAAAGTGTTGTTACTTTAATTTTCAATGAAATTCAATGTTGTTACTTTAATTTTCAATGAAATTAAATTAAAGGGAAAATCCTTTCATTTTCAATGAAATTAAATTAAAGGGAAAATCCTTTCATTTTCAATGAAATTCAATGTTGTTACTTTAATTTTCAATGAAATTAAATTAAAGGGAAAATCCTTTCATTTTCAATGAAATTAAATTAAAGGGAAAATCCTTTCATTTTCAATGAAATTAAATTAAAGTAACAGTAACTTCCTTCTAAAATTGTTAATTGTTAATTTAATTTCATTGAAAATTAAAGTAAATTATCTCACGGCCGGCCCCCGATAGGGAGGAGTTGGTCCGGAGGACAACTCCGACCCTCTCCCTATCGGTCGAGTGCCTAAAGGCCGAAGGGTCCGAACGAAGTGAGGACAACTCCGACCCTCTCCCTATCGGTCGAGTGCCTAAAGGCCGAAGGGAGGAGTTGGAGGAGTGGGAGGAGTTGGGGGAGTTGGGTTGATGAAGGGATTAGGCCGTTTAGTCCTACAGTCTTTATTCCCTGTCTTTATTTCCCGCGCAGACGATCCGAATGACCCAGTGCAAGGGAGAGGGAAGGGAAAGTGGGCAAGCAGACGATCTTGGTCCTAGGGCAGACGATCAAAGGCCCAGAGCAGACGAGGGAAGACGCGACGATCAGACGTCGAGATTCTGAGAGGAGAGAAGACGATCCTGGAGATTATCTTCCCGATCCTGGGTATGAATAAGACGATTATTTTCCACGTGCAGGTATGAATCAGACGATTAGACCGTGCAGACGATTATGGAGACGATCAGACGAGGAGGAGCTTTTGATCGTCTGCTAAAGCACCAGAATCGTCTGCGAACAAATAACCTTTAATTTAATTTCAATTAAATTAAAGGTTATTTGCCTCTAGCTGGGCTGCTTTGCCTAAGGAAAAGGCCTTTTCAAGGTAAAGACTGGCTCGCAAAGGGAGAGGAAGTGAGAAAGCGAAGCGGGGCTAGCGAAGCTACGCTGCACGACGAAGGAAGGGAACCCGCTAAAGGTTAACTTCTCGCTGGTTTCGTGCAGGGAAAACACGTAGATAGAAGAAGCCCCTACCCCACTGATTCCTTCCCCCAAATCCTCAATTTGATGATTCTTGCAAACACCTTTAGAATTTATTGAATTTTCAATGAAATTAAAAAGTCCTTGTGAATTTGCGATCCTCCCCTGCCTCGTAGGTGATTCCCACCCCGTAGGTCCCCACCCACGTGCTGCGTGGCCCAGCCCTGCTCAGTTAGCGATTTCGGCGCTCTAAAGAAATGCCATTTTTTGCTTGAGTAGGGGGCCGGAGCGTCTCTCTGTATCGCTGTGGTGGGCCCCCGCTAGCCAGTGGAAGCGCGTAGCGCCCGGGCCCTAGCTGCAAAGCGCTACGCGCTCCCTTCGAGAGTGGGGGATGGATGCCCTAGAAGCGCGCAGTGCCCCTCAGTAGTGGATACGGATACTTCCCGTACAGAGTGTGCACCGGAGCCAAGGAACCAAAGATACGGTGGGGCCCTACGCAAAGCGCGTAACGCCCTTCGGGAGTGGTTTATAGGTACCCCCTCCTTCCTGTACAGAGTCTGAGACCACTTCTTGATAGGGGCGGGAAAGTCATGTATTTTAAAATGAATTGAATTTAATTCGCGTTTCAATTAATTGAAAATTAAAGCAGGTATAGGGGTGGTCTGTTCGAAAATCCATGGCCGACTCCGGTGGTTTTCCGGGTTTTTTCGACACTCTTGGGTTTTCCCTAAGGAAGCACCCAAAAACGGACTTTTTCTTGAGTTTCCCGGGATTTTTTGACACTTTAGGCGGAAGATACTTTAATTTTCAATGAAATTAAATTAAAGTATTCACTTCTTGAATTTTCAATTAAACCTTCTTTTTTGAATTGAACTAATTTTCAATTAATTGAAAATTAATGCATTGAAATTGAAGTCACTTTCGTCGAGATCTGGGAAGACAATCTGCCACTTGAAGACGATCTGAGCCCCAGAGAATACGATTCCCTCAGCCACGCTCCTGTGAAGACGATTCCTGCCGAAGCAGACGATTCTCCCTCTCTTGGGTATGAAGAAGACGATTATCTTCCCCGTGCAGCTCCTGTGAAGACGATTCGCCTTTGCCCGCCCAGACGATTATCGGATAATCGGAGTAGAATCGTCTGCTTCAGTTCCGGGTCGTTGCCCTGCGGGCCCTATCGGCCTTGCCGGCACTCGACCGATAGGGAGAGGGTCGTTGCCGGCAAGGCCCTTCGGCTGCCGGGTTCACTCGACCGTAGGGAGAGGGTCTACGTTGTTCTCCCTTCGGTCGGGCAGGGGGCGCCCCGGCGGGCAGCGCGTAGCGCTGCCCTGGCCCTTCGGTCTTAAAGCCCTCGCTAGCGCTCGGACCCTGACCCTATCGAGGGGTGACTCGCGTTAGCTCGCCCTAGTTAGGCGCTTTCCACTCCAGAAGAAGGTGCCTACCCACCCCAACTCTTGAATATTCTGCTTCTCTAGAAGGTCAAACAATGAACGGCTCTCAATCCTGATCGGGTGAGGTGGACAGAGGCATGACATTCAATCCTCATTTTGATTCGGCGAGTCGAGCAACAAAACCAGTGGTTCCTAGATCCAGGATCCGGATACGATCCCTACTATCCGTGGGAAGCCTACCATCTCGTGTTTTCATCCATCCATTAAAGAAGAGGTCCTCTAGTTCTGTCTCGTCTGGAAGGAAGGCGGGTCGAACCGGGTATTCAATATCTGGCAAATGAGTTGGTTTCGAGGGAGGTGCGGGGTAGTCAGAGATTGATTGATCGAAAAGGTAGGCAGGTCGAATAGAGGGAATTGAATCGTCGGGTGGAGCCCCTGATTCAGGATCTTTGGAGGTGTAACCGAGCCAATTAAATATCTCTTGCCTATGCGGGACCAACCGATTCATGGGAATCCCACGGTTGTGTTTCCAGCCTTGCTCATTAGCGATTTCATCTAAGGCCTATCTATCTAGCCTCACTAATGAGTAACGTAGGCTATGCCCTGGTATAACGTCGTAGCCTATGAACGTAAACTGCGCTTGGCAGGTCCTTCTTTAGTACCCCTCCCTACACGAACGTAGGTCCCTCGCCTTGGTACCTCGTTCCTTCCTTATGTACGTAGGCTAAGCGGGAGTAACCTTGTCCTATAAGAAAGAACGTAGGCCTTCAAGTAGGAATGTTGCCCACCAGAGAAATGAAAGGTTCCTTGCAGTCTCCAAGTCCGAATGTAGACCCCACGCTCAGCCTTGGGGAACGTAGAACGATTTGTAGGCCGAGGCTGGCCCGGAAGGGCCCGGGGGGGGCCGGAGGCCCCCCCCCTCCAATTCTATAGAAGCCCAAGATGGCGGGCGTTCTTAACCCCTATATCTACGTAAGAATTCACGTAAATAGAAAACGCGAAAGGAAAATCACTACTGTCAGTTGAATCGGGCTCGGACTAGACGCTAGGGTAGGATGAAGGGCCTGCCCACGCTAGCGGCGGAGGGAGGCCGAGGCTGGCCAACTCCTCCCTCTCGGAATTCGGAGTTGTCCTATCGGACCAACTCCTCCAACTCCTCCCTTCGGTCGGAGTTGTCCTCACTTCGTTCGGACCCTATCGGTCGGAGTTGTCCTCCTCCTATCGGAGGACCCTTTGGGCCAGCCCGGGGGGGGCCGGAGGCCCCCCACCCCACCACCCACTCCATGAATGGTGGTGGTGGGGCAGGGGGGGGCGCCGACAGGCGCCCCCGGCGGGCAGCGCGTAGCGCTGCCAACTCCTCCCTCCGGTCGGAGTTGCCAACTCTCCCAACTCCTCCCGGTAGGTCGGAGTTGTCCTCACTTCGTTCGGACCCGCGGTCGGAGTTGTCTTCCCTTCGGTCAGACCCTTCGGGCAGGGGGCGCTACGCGCCCCCGGCGGGCAGCGCGTAGCGCTGCCCTGGCCAACTCCCCCAACTCCCCCCACTCCTCCCTTTGGTCGGAGTTGTCCTCACTTCGTTCGGACCCTTCGGCCTTTAGGCACTCGACCGATAGGGAGAGGGTCGGAGTTGTCCTCACTTCGTTCGGACCCTATCGGAATTCGGAGTTGTCCTCCTATCGGAGGACCAACTCCTCCCACTCCTCCAACTCCCCCCACTCCTCCCACTCCTCCCTTCGGTCGGAGTGGTCCTCACTTCGTTCGGACCCGGTAGGTCGGAGTGGTCCTCACTTCGTTCGGACCCGGTAGGTCGGAGTGGTCCTCACTTCGTTCGGACCCGGTAGGTCGGAGTGGTCCTCACTTCGTTCGGACCCTTCGGTCGGAGTGGTCCTCACTTCGTTCGGACCCGGTAGGTCGGAGTGGTCCTCACTTCGTTCGGACCCGGTAGGTCGGAGTGGTCCTCACTTCGTTCGGACCCTTCGGTCGGAGTGGTCCTCACTTCGTTCGGACCCTATCGGTCGGAGTGGTCCTTCGGACCCTGGCCGTAGCGGGCCTACGGCCGGCCACTATGCCCCTACTACCCATAGTGGTCCCGTAGGACCGACCCCTCTGGGGGACCCGGGCGCGTAGCGCCGGGTCCACTTTGGAAGTTGCGCTACGCGCTTTCCCGGGACCCCCTACCCCATAAGTGGTTCCCCCCTCCTATCGTCGGGGGGTCCCCCACCACCATCTCTAAAGTGGGTGGGGCTAGCGCGTTTTCCTTAGGGGAATTCTGTGGCGCACGCGCCCCCTAGGGAAGCGCGTAGCGCATAAAATTTTGCATGGATTCATGACTTCACATAATTTAATTTCATTGAAAATTAAAGCAAAGAGGCCGGGCTTTCGAACAGAATAATGAAGATCCAGTTTGGGCAGGGGGGTGCTCCGCACCCCCCGCGGGTAGCGCGTAGCGCTACCCTGCCGTAATAGACAAAAAAAACGAAAGATTCCTTAATACACGCCTCAACCGGATCGATTCACGTATTTGACGCAATTTGTTTGGTTATGTGTTTTATATAGCGCTTTCTATGTGTTCTTGTACCATGATGGATCACCCAAAACAAGTCGAATTCTCAAATTATGAAAGCACCTGATTTCGTTAGGTGCTACGCAGGGCCTGGGCAGCGCTACTTTTAACTGCCCGGCGGGGGTTAAAAGTAGCGCCCCCTGCCCCAGTATTGTGGAACAGGATGTGGTTTCTGAAGAAGGCTTTAACACTAGTGTCTCTTATCCGTACTCTAGGATTTCGGGAGCTCTTTCTTGGTGTAATCGAATGGTCAAGAGCCTGAAGATTCAGCCTTTAAGGCTACGAATGAATGATTTTTATGTGTGTTCCTTGGGAGAGATTCATTTATCGGAAGTGCTCGAAGAACACGCACTTGACTTAGCAGAAGGGAGTCCTTCATATTATCATAGCACTTCCCTAGCTTCATCTTGGCACACCGTTGACGCTATTAGGAAAATCATAGTGTTACGCGGACAGGAGAGAATATAGTGAATATCAGTAAGTCATTCCCTTGAAGGTAAGGAGCAACGGACTCGGTCAATAAAGACTAGATTTCTGTAGTCCGGAATTCCATTTGGGGTGACCGAAGGGAACCACTCCCCCCCGATAGGGGGAGGGGTTCCCCCACCACTGAAAATACCGAACCCCCAGAGCCGAACCTATATCACACCTACATCCACGCTCACAAGCAAGATCTCTTCACTTGACCTTGGGTTCATTGAGAGGAAGGTATTTCCAATCAGACACTCTCTCTAGAATGAACAGACAGAACTCAATGAAAGAAGACAAGGAATAAGAACCTTACAAGCAGCACTCCTCAGATTTCCCAAGGTCCCTCAAGAAGAGAGGCGTTGAATACTTTAATTTAACAAGTTAATTGAAAATTAAAGTATCTTACAGCATAGACTATAAAGAAAGAATCTGAGGTCGAAGAGGCAGAGTAAGGCACATTCCACAAAGATCCCTACTTCTTCTTACCCTACTTCCAGCAAGTTAACAAAGAAAGAGGAAAAAGGAAGAGACTTCTCTAGAAGGATGTTATCGAACGAAGGGAAAGAGGGGGGTTGGGGGCCTTTCTTCTTTCTTTATCGGTGTGGTCCAACCTTCCGGACAAATGCCTTTTCCTCTTGATCCAGAAGCGAGTCAGGAGAAGTTGACGGCAAAGCTCACCCTCCATCTGCAGCGAGACAAGCGGACCGCTTTAAAAGGACGCCGTGGTCAATTGACGACTCTTCTATTGTTACAGGTAGCCAGCCAACTCCCCCAACTCCCCCCACTCCTCCCTTTGGTCGGAGTGGTCCTCACTTCGTTCGGACCCTTCGGAATTCGGAGTTGGCCAACTCCGGCTTTGTTGCCCTCCTGTCGGAGGGCAGGGGGCCTTGCCGGCCCCTTTAAAGGGGGGCGCGTAGCGCCCCCCTGCCCTTGGGGGCCCCTGCCCGGCGAACAGGAATCCCAGTAAAAAACAGATCTCCCGAAAGAGTCGACGTTCCGATCTCGATCAAGCGCGGAGCATAAACGAACAAGGCGGAAGCTGCGCTAATAAGGGTTTAATGCATCGGAGTCTCTTGGAGCACCGAACCCGTGTCTTCATTACGGCACTACTACTACAGGGCCCTCCGATAGGAGGGCCACTCCGACCGATAGGGTCCGAACGAAGTGAGGACCACTCCGACCTACCGGGAGGAGTGGGGGGAGTTGGTCCGAGGCGAGGACAACTCCGACCTTTAAAAGGGGTCCGAACGAACTTTTAAAAGGGCCTTAAATTGAATTGAAACTAAATTAAAGGTTCTTTAAAAGGGTCCGAACGAAGTGAGGACCACTCCGACCTACCGGGAGGAGTGGGGGGAGTTGGTCCGAGGCGAGGACAACTCCGACCGCGGGTCCGAGCGAAGCGAGGACAACTCCAACCGAAGGGTCCGAACGAAGTGAGGACAACTCCGACCGAAGGGAGGAGTTGGAGGAGTTGGGGGACCACAAATATTTATTCCGCCTTTAAAGAGGAGTTGGCCCGAAATCCAATCCCTTCACCTCGAATTCACGTACGTAAGGTTCCCTTTAAATCAATTGGCGGAAATTCTGAAGTGGAAGCGCTCTCATGGGGGGGTACACTATAGTGCGCTACGCGCTTCCCAGGACGGGTTTAAGGCGCTACGCGCTTCCCGACCCCCTTAGTAGAAGTACAGGGGGAGGGGCTCCGGCTGTCGTTTCAGCTTCCGCTCTCATATCTCCCGAACTTCAGATCTGCAGACTGCGGGCAAAGAGTATGGGCATGGAGGGCAGGGAAGATGGGTGCTACCCAACCCCTTTTCTTCCTTTTACCTTGCCACCTCTTCACGATGTAGCGATCCCCGATTTACGCGAGGTTGTTTGGGTTGAAAGCGGGTTCAGAAAATAGCAACTTTCCAACCTTTAAAGTTGGAATTCCAAATATTTTCTGAATTCTCTAGGGAATCAGCCCTTGAGTTCAACCATTTGTTTGGTGACTCGGGAAATTCAGGGGAATCGGGTGGATTCCAAAAGAATTGGGTTTAAGGGGAAGCGCTAGGAGCCGCTTAGCCCGGCAAGGGTACTACCTACCTGACGGGGTGGGTCAATCAATTATTCGCCTAGCGCTTTAGCTTCCGGGTTTTAGCCCGCACGAAGGCAGGTCAGCCTTAAGGCTGCCCTTTAAAGGGGGTTTAAAGTAGCGACTTTAAACCAACTCCTCCAACTCCTCCCGGTAGGTCGGAGTGGTCCTCACTTCGTTCGGACCCTTCGGCCTTTAGGCACTCGACCGATAGGGAGAGGGTCGGAGTTGTCCTCGCTTCGCTCGGGCCCTGCCAACTCCTCCCGGTAGGTCGGAGTTGTCCTCCCGGTAGGCCTTTTAAAAGCTGAGGTTACTTTAATTTAATTTCCTTGAAAATTAATTAGGTTACTTTAATTTAATTTCCTTGAAAATTAATTAGGTTACTTTAATTTAATTTCCTTGAAAATTAATGATTAACCGCCCTCTCCCTTCGGTCGAGTGTCTAAAGACCGCTTTAAAGTCACTTTAATTTCATTGAAAATTCAGTTCTTTTAAGGGCAGGGGGGCGCTACGCGCCCCCGCGGGGCCGGCCAGGCCCCCTGCCCTCCGATAGGAGGGCAACTCCGAATTCCGAGAGGGAGGAGTTGGTCCGATAGGACCACTCCGAATTCCGAGAGGGAGGAGTTGGAGCGCTTAAATTCAATCAAATTACTCAGGTTTTCGCGACGGCGCTCCTTTAAAGGGCCAACTCCCCCCACTCCTCCCGGTAGGTCGGAGTGGTCCTCACTTCGTTCGGACCCTTTTAAAGAACCTTTAATTTAGTTTCAATTCAATTTAAGGCCTCACTTCGTTCGGACCCTACAGGGCAACTCCGAATTCCGATAGGGAGGAGTTGGAATTCTGGAGTGAGGAGGAATTGAGCTCTAGTCCCTCGAGGAGGGTTCGGGTTATTTTTCTGTTTCCCCCCCATCAATTCGCATAGCTGCGCCCCGGTTCCCCTTTCCTGAACCATGAGAGGATAAGTCCGATCGTGGGGCGAGCGATAGCGAGCCACTTACCCCCGATAGGGGGTAAGGGGATCCGACAGGATCCACTTACCCCGATAGGGGTAAGGGGCTCTTCTGACTTCTGAGGTTGGCCATAATTGGCTGATCCATAGAAAGAAGGTTCACGATCGAGCGTGAACAAGACACGAGTGAACGAACGTGAACAAGCTACGAATGAACGCAGTGAACGATTCTTTAAACGATACAGTGAAACCCACTACACGGTGAAGGGATTCGAACCCGTACTTTAAATACTTTAAAGGCCCACCAGACCGCTCTTTCTGGGGGGTGGGATATAGAGTCAGCTTTTGTCGCGGGGGCCTTAGGCTCCCTAATCCTCCACACTGTGGTTTTATCCCTCCCGGCGCTTTCTTCTCCGATCTGGCTTTTAAAAGGGCTTACGCTATTTAGTTCTTCCGCTTCGCGGAAGATTTCGATACATACTGGGTCACCAGTCGTCGCGTGGAATCAAGTAAATAGAATTTGGTTCGTTCTTCCGCTAAGTCGTCCCTTTCGTCTAGAGGTTAGGACATCGTCTTTTCATGTCGAAGACACGGGTTCGATTCCCGTAGGGGGTAAAAGGAAGAGAGTTTCCTACCAGTACATAAGACCGGTTCCTCCCTAGAAAAAACCCTCCCCGGTCGTCGTGGGAGCCTTTAAAGGCAAGTCTTCCGCTTCGCGGGAGCCGGCAGCCTAGGGATTAGCCGGGGCATGTTCATGGTTTTGACCAACTCCCCTCCCCCCTTCGAATCTGTTACGCCAGAAGGTGCAAAACCGATTGGAGCAGGAGCAGCTACCATGGCTTTAGCGGGAGCTGCAGTAGGTATTGGACACGTCTCTAGTTCTTCGATCACTTTTGTGGCACGAAATCCTTCCTTGGCTAAACAATCATTTGGTTACGCCATTCCAGGATTTGCTTTAACAGAAGCTACTGCCTCGTCTGCCTCAACGATGGCCTCTTCAATCCCATTTGTATTTCGAGAAATAAAAAAGAGGTGCTGGCCTAGCCCGCACCTCGTTCGACGAAGAGACGCCGGCCGCCCTCCCTAACCTTACGCGGGTCCAGCCCCCCCTCCCCACAAAATCTCATGAATTTAGTGGATTCAGAGACCGAAGAAATATAAAGGAGAAGAGAAGGAATTGGACCTATTATTGAAAGAGGTGAAAGACTCTTTGGATAAGCTCGTCGCTAAGCAAGAAGCGGACGAAGAAGAGCCGGCTCACTGTCCTTTCTTTTGGAACAAAGCGAAAAACTCGATGCAGACCCTATTGGGGGCAGGGAAAGGAATAGACATCCTCTATTATTGGGCATCCGCTCACGAGATGTACGACGCCCTGCACATCCTAGCCTTTCGGGCAGTGGTATTGTAGATAACACTAATAGTAGTACCTTGAGCAATGAAAATTGAAAGGACATTCTGGAGATTCGTGCCGTTCTAGAGGACTCACTAGATTGGCACCAGTCTTGAAGGGGTGCACCTCCCTTTCGTTCGGTTGCGGCCCTCCTTAGGGAGGGGTGGTGTTTGGGGGGGGCGCGCGTGTCACTCGATGGGCACCCCCTACCGAGTGTAAGAAGCCGTTGAGTCTTCGACCCCTTAGAAAGGCGTGGCCAATTCCTTTCTTGGAGTTGTATAGGCAATTTAAAGGCGGGAAAGCCGCAGAGCAGATTCGATGGACATGGGGAGAGAATGTCCGGCCTATCCAAGGGCCCTCCGATAGGAGGGCCACTCCGACCGATAGGGTCCGAACGAAGTGAGGACCACTCCGACCTACCGGGTCCGAACGAAGTGAGGACCACTCCGACCTACCGGGTCCGAACGAAGTGAGGACCACTCCGACCTACCGGGTCCGAACGAAGTGAGGACCACTCCGACCTACCGGGTCCGAACGAAGTGAGGACCACTCCGACCTACCGGGTCCGAACGAAGTGAGGACCACTCCGACCTACCGGGTCCGAACGAAGTGAGGACCACTCCGACCTACCGGGTCCGAACGAAGTGAGGACCACTCCGACCTACCGGGTCCGAACGAAGTGAGGACCACTCCGACCTACCGGGTCCGAACGAAGTGAGGACCACTCCGACCTACCGGGTCCGAACGAAGTGAGGACCACTCCGACCTACCGGGTCCGAACGAAGTGAGGACCACTCCGACCTACCGGGTCCGAACGAAGTGAGGACCACTCCGACCTACCGGGTCCGAACGAAGTGAGGACCACTCCGACCTACCGGGTCCGAACGAAGTGAGGACCACTCCGACCTACCGGGTCCGAACGAAGTGAGGACCACTCCGACCTACCGGGTCCGAACGAAGTGAGGACCACTCCGACCTACCGGGTCCGAACGAAGTGAGGACCACTCCGACCTACCGGGTCCGAACGAAGTGAGGACCACTCCGACCTACCGGGTCCGAACGAAGTGAGGACCACTCCGACCTACCGGGTCCGAACGAAGTGAGGACCACTCCGACCTACCGGGTCCGAACGAAGTGAGGACCACTCCGACCTACCGGGTCCGAACGAAGTGAGGACCACTCCGACCTACCGGGTCCGAACGAAGTGAGGACCACTCCGACCTACCGGGTCCGAACGAAGTGAGGACCACTCCGACCTACCGGGTCCGAACGAAGTGAGGACCACTCCGACCTACCGGGTCCGAACGAAGTGAGGACCACTCCGACCTACCGGGTCCGAACGAAGTGAGGACCACTCCGACCTACCGGGAGGAGTGGGAGGAGTGGGGGGAGTGGGAGGAGTGGGGGGAGTGGGAGGAGTTGGCCGGCAAGGCCAACTCCCCCCACTCCTCCCGGTAGGTCGGAGTGGTCCTCACTTCGTTCGGACCCCTTTTAAAGCGTTACTTTAATCTAATTTCAATGAAATTAAAGTGCCACTTTAAAGGGCCCGCCCTCCGGCAGAAGGGCAACTCCGACCTACGGGTCCGAACGAAGTGAGGACCACTCCGACCGAAGGGAGGAGTTGGAGGAGTTGGCCCGATAGGGCAACTCCGAATTCCGATAGGGAGGAGTTGGACATAAGCACTTTTTAGTTAGGCAAATGGCAGGCCCAAAGGACAACCTTTAAAGGGGGCTCGCAAGCTCGCCCCCCCTGCCCCTTTCTTTTCCTGAGATTGAGTGATAAGGGATCGGGTGCCAAGTGCTAATCGATCACTGCAGCCGGCCTTCAACCATTACTGGGGATGGCCCACGAGGTGTAGCGCAGTCTGGTAGCGCATCTGTTTTGGGTACAGAGGGCCATAGGTTCGAATCCTGTCACCTCGATTACTGCCGCCATTGGGCCATTTCGCTCCGTCCCTTTCCCACGGAAGTACGCTCGCTCTATGGCTTTTTTGAAATCTCTGAAAGCCAACTCCTCCCTATCGGTCGGAGTGGTCCTTCGGACCAACTCCTCCAACTCCTCCCTTCGGTCGGAGTGGTCCTCACTTCGTTCGGACCCTATCGGTCGGAGTGGTCCTGACCTGGCAGTGCCAACTCCTCCCTATCGGTCGGAGTGGCCCTCCTATCGGAGGGCCCTTCTGAAGTTCGAAATTTTTCAGCGCGTTGGGTTCATAGAAAAGGAGGAGGCATGACTTTAAAAGGCGGGGTTAGTACTACTTGAAGGGCGGCGTAGCGCTTGGGGATAAGCACTTGGAACGATAGAGGCGCGGATCCATAAGAAAGGAGCATAGCGCTTAGCGGGTAAGTCTGTCGTCACGTAAAAGAGCAAAGCACTAAGTGGTCTATACGAAAGGGGCATAGCACAATGGGGTTTCCTCGAGGGGGGCGAACATTGGAATTCAAGAAAAGGGGGCAGGGGATAACTACTCGAAGAAAACATCGAGTGGGTACTTTTTGCCGAAGCTTTGAACCATTCATAAAGTTCCAAAAGTTGAACCACTTTAATTTTCAATTAAATTAAATTCAAGGTTCTTTACGTAGCACAAACTAGTTCCGTAGCGCTTCCACTTCTGAAGTGCCCTGCGCGAGACGTGAAGCTCTCCAACTACATGGCGCGGATCAAACTACGGGCCGTGGCTCCCAACTCCCAAGCACGGGTCAGGACTACTCCAAGGCCCTAATCACTTGGGTTGGAGCCCCGCAGTCCTTGAACACCATACAAGCTCAAGCCAGTGAGGATGAGGGATGGGGGGGGCTCTGAGGCGGCTGCTCAATGCGGGGCTAGTGAAGGAAGTCAAGCCCCAAGAAGCACGAGAGCTTATGTATGTGGAAGTGTCTATCAATGGAAAACCTACGTCGGCTACGATAGACACCGGCAGGGGGGCTACACACAACCTTGTGGCGGATCAAGAGGCACGTACGGCTGAACCTCAAGCTACGAGCGACTCAAGCGAGATGAAGGCTGTCGATTCGGAGGCAACCTTGTGGCCGTCACAGGGTTGGCTAAAGAAGTGCCCATACAGCTCGGCTAACGGGTAGGACCAACCTTCTAGCTGTTCCTTCAGACGATTCTCAAGTGATTTTTTGGTAGGCTTCATTAGCGCGGCTAGAATAGTACCGTGGGCCCGGAACAATAGGCCTCTTCAATGAGCAAGCCCCATGCATGGTCGTCCCTACGGTCCCTACCAAGGGGGAGGAAGTTCGAGGTAGTGTCAGCTCTGCAACTGGAGAAAGGCTTGCACTTTTAAAGGGGTCAAGCCACGCAGCAGCCTTACTAGAGGAAGAGGGTTGTATATATGGCCCATACCTCAATAAAAGAGGTGCTTCGAGGGTTTGGAGATAGAATAAAGCAGTCAACTGAGTTCTGAACGAATGGGATCCTTGGTAATGGCTCAATCTATAGATAGAAAGCCCTATGATGGGAAACTACCACTAAAGGTCTGGAGAGAGATGGGACCGGTTATAGTTAACGGGGGAGCAGATGCAAGCTTTTTCTTTCAATAGCCGGCCAAATGACTACAGGATCATCGGTCTACTCTACCTCAATTCACCATTTCGAACCTTATACAGAAGGTAGAATTCTGGGCGCCAAAGATGCTCGAGAAGATTTAAAGACGTTTATTTTTTAAAGTGCTTCTCTGACTTTAAAGGGCGAAAGCTTTAGAGACGCTTTTATCGGGTTGACTAAGATGCGAAAGGGGGAGCGGGAGCTTTTTGCTTTATGAAAGATTCCGGTATCAAATCAAAAGTAGTGTAGCTCTTTCTTCCGCTTTGGGCTTAACAAACGAAGTACCGCTGGAAGTCCCGCGGGTCATCGTTTCTTCAATTGGCACTTTTCTTTCGGAGAAGATGGTCCTACATTGGTACCTATTGAAGAACTTTTTAATGAGTGAAGAGAAGGCCTTTAAAGGCTCTCTAAGGAAGGAACTGTCTGGCTAAAGAAGGAATTCTGGAAAGGTACTTTAATTTAATTTCATTGAAAATTAAAGCATTATACAGAAGGCTGCTGTCGTCTCGATTCCAAGTGGTGCTCCGTAGCGGCCATCGCCATCCCCACTAAGACCTCACCTGCCGGGGGCTTGTGCAAAAGAGAAACGTCGGTCACATTCAAACAAACGAAAAAGAAACCGCTTTAAAGTAAAGTACACACGAAAGAATTCAGTAGATAGAAGACATGCTCTCTTTCAAGAGCCCGTTCCTTCTCTTCACTCAGGCAAGCTCATCTTGTTCTCATTCATACAGTTCTTCAGGAGGAAACAAAGAGTTCTCTTTAAAGTAGATGTTCCAGCGTTTCCCCTAGTCCCAGTTGATGATTCTCCGAGACTCTCTCGCCGCGAGAGTTGGTTGATGATTTTCCGACTAACAATACTAGTCCCAGTCGATGATTTTCCGAGACTCTCTCGCCGCGAGAGTTGTTGATGATTTTCCGACTAACGATAGTTGGTGCTTGGGTTGGAGGGGAAGGAAGGGCAAAGTGGTTTCTCTTCATCCTTGCAGACGATCCCGAAGACCTGGGAAGAGTCCGAAGCAGACGATCCTCCCACGGGGAAGACAATTCCGCCCACCCTACGCAGACGATCCCGCCCCGACGCAATGCAGACGATCCCGGCAAATTCAGATAGATAGTTGATGATTTTCCATAACCCTCTCTCACTCACTCACTCGGAACCAAAACCCACTCTCACGCGCTCTCACTCACCCGGAAGTTAATGATCTTCCTACACCAATTCCGAGAGATAGTTCATGAGCGGGCCTGCGAAGGCGTTTAAAGGGCTGTTGTATAATCCGAGTTTGATCCGTGGTTCTGGACCTGGACCTTGGGGCTACGCGCGGGGCCTGACGTGTGCACCGGAACTGCTTTGAAGGAGCGTACTCCGTGGCTCCACGTGCTGGCTTCTGACGTTCTGGTTATGGTTCCGGTTCGGAGGCCCATTCCGGCGTTCAGACGCCCAGGTTTCTACCGGCCCTAGTTGCGTGGTGCCTCGGGCCGGCCACTTCGGATGAGACGGTTCCCTGCCCTACGCTCTCCACGTTGCGTTGCCTAAGGCACCCCCGCTCCGTAATAACCGGGTATAGGGGGTGCCTTCGTGTCCCTTGGTTTGACGCTGTTCTGTGTGCATGGAAATCATTATATAGAATGAACCAGTTTAAAGGCCCGATATCGACCTTTAAAGGCTTTTGCTACTGATTCGAATTCGGGCCTAAAGACTACTTCCATTCCTTTCTCTACGCTGGTGATGAAGCTAACGTGCACTTACTGTTGGTAGCGCGTTCCGCCATAGCACGCACTAGCCCGTAGCTACAACTTCCTGGTGCCCTTAGCTCCCACGGTGATGCTCCGATCGCTGATTATCGCGGAGCAGATTTCCGGTTTAAAGTCATGTAATTTACTTAAAGTCATGTAATTTACCCGCCCACGTACGATCCTTTGCCATACCCACCGTGCCCCTCTTTTACGAGACCGATCCGCAAACGGAGGAGGCTGAAGCGACTTTCCAGGCCATTTTATCCAACTCCTCCCTCCGGAATTCGGAGTTGCCCTCCTGCCGGAGGGCGGGTCCGAGGCGAGGACAACTCCGACCGCGGGTCCGAGCGAAGCGAGGACAACTCCGACCCTCTCCCTATCGGTCGAGTGCCTAAAGGCCGAAGGGTCCGAACGAAGTGAGGACCACTCCGACCGAAGGGAGGAGTGGGAGGAGTGGGGGGAGTTGGAAGACAACAAATGATTCCGAAGGGTCCGAACGAAGTGAGGACAACTCCGACCCTCTCCCTATCGGTCGAGTGCCTAAAGGCCGAAGGGTCCGAACGAAGTGAGGACCACTCCGACCGAAGGGAGGAGTTGGAGGAGTTGGCCCTTTAAAGGAGCGCCGTCGCGAAAACCGTAAGAACCTTTAATTTTCAATGAAATTAAATTAAAGTAACCCTTAAGGTCTCTGTATTTAGTCATTATTAGTGTCATCTCGGGGAAGGACAACACTGATTGGTAGTCGAGGGTTCGAATCCCACTTTCCAGAGTGTGGCGTGCAGGCGCCCATCGAGTGTCCTAGGGCGAGTGCATCAAACATCGAGTAGAAATCGAGTGTTGACAGCGCTACGCGCTTCCCACGTGAAGGGGGCGCGTGGCGCCACAATAGTGGCCTCGAAACCATCTTTGAAGGTACGAAGTCACTCGAGTTGGTTTCCGGAAAGGGGGGGAGGGCAGGGCCCCCTTGGGGGCTCCTTCAAAGGTGGCCTAAAGGCCACCCTTAGAAGGCAAGGGCACTATCAGCGTTACAAAGACTTTTTAATTTCATTGAAAATTAACGAGAACTTTAAAGCGGCTTTCCCTTTTCCCTTTTCTCTGAAGGGGAAGGTATAATGTGGAAGGCTTAACGCGAGGAACGAACCGAAGAAAGGGATCGTCTGTTTCCAACTCCTCCCTATCGGAATTCGGAGTTGCCAACTCCCCCCACTCCTCCCACTCCTCCCGGTAGGTCGGAGTGGTCCTCACTTCGTTCGGACCCTTCGGCCTTTAGGCACTCGACCGATAGGGAGAGGGTCGGAGTGGTCCTCACTTCGTTCGGACCCGCGGTCGGAGTTGTCTTCCCTTCGGTCAGACCCTTCGGGCAGGGGGCGCTACTTTTAACCCCCGGCGGCCAGCCCTAGGGCTGCCCTGGCCCGGCAGAAGACGATTTTTCCGGAATCGGATTGCGCCTCAGAAGCAGCTGCTGCGGGGCGTGCGAAACGCCCTGCTCTTGCCTCGTGTTTGGAGAGAGGGCTCAGCTCAATCAGACTCAGCTCGATTGGCCGACTCAGAAGCATCTACCGAAGCAGCCCTTTTAAAAGGGTCCTACTCAGCAGCTCGAGATACCGCATAGACTACGGACTCGGGCCCTACGGGGCCACGTCACTGGGGTAGGGGCCTGGGGGGTGCGGACCCGGGCGGGTAGCGCTACGCGCTACCCTGGCCCCAGTAGGGGCCTCAAAAGCTTGCGAAGGCTGCCTTAAGGCACCACAGTCAGCTCGCTGTAGCGCCTGTTCTTATCCCTTCGTTCCTAGAACCTTGCAGAGGCCCTTAGCTAGGGAGGCGATACCAGGGCTAGTTGGTATGACTGCCTACCTCTGCTGCTGGTTACTCGGCTACCTATTCTGTCGCTGCTGCGTAGGCTTTTGTTGCTATGCGCTCCCACCATGTTCGTGCTACACCGGAAGCTTACCTCTGCGGAGGCGGAGCACTACAGTGGGCGGGCTCTCTACTAGGCGCATAATTCCGCGAAAGACGTTTGACTGTTTGCTTGTTCAAGCAGTCTTTGTAGTATCCCGCTAGAGCACTGCTTTTCCCTCCGAACCTTCGTTTGGCTCCACAATCATTTGCTAAGAGAGGGACCCGCGTTAGGCCTTTAAAGGCATCTCCACCACTAGATTCTTTCATTGAGGTCCTACAGTGGTGCATTTACACGCTCGCTGTCCTATGACCCCAATAGTGCTTCACATAGGGATTATAATGCATCAACCACACCCCCTATTGGCAAGGTTCGGAACGCATAGAAGGCTATGCTATCTTTGTTACGTCGACTGAAAAAGGGAGTTGGGTAAAGAAGGGGAAAGGAAGCTTCCTTCATTCGTCATCCCAAGAAGAAAGACGTCTTGCGCCATATGTACTGAGAAACTCCACCCTTTAAAGGGGTGCCTGCTTCGCCTGCTGACTAGGCCCTTTCGAATGACCAGTAGTACCCCCTCTGTTTGAGACTTGTTCTCGTTTCAGATGAAAAAGTTCTGTCACTTGGTCTGAATCTTTTCCCCTATTATGGAAGGACCGAAACGGATCCTTTTTTCTGTATCGAGAAGCAGAGTTAGTGATAAAGAGGACGGGAATTAAGGATGCTTTTTGAAAAACTTTCAGAAATTTGTTTTGTAATGTCTTTTCCGAGTTGCGTGATAACCCGGCTATTCAAAAACGTGCTCGTACGGAACAAGAAGCAAGACAGTACGAGACGAAGTCGGAACTTTAAAGTCAAGTATTCTACCGGTCTTGACGCCCTATCCTAAAGGCTTAGGCCATAATCCGTAGACCAATCCACCCCTAATTAAATTCCGTTCGGCAGTCTTTACTCGCTATAGAGAAATCGTCCTTGTCCTGTAACCGGTAGGCTAAGATTCAATTGCCAACCGGTCTTCAATTAATTTTAAAATACATGACTTTAACATAAATTAAATTCAATTCCAGTTGCCGGTTACGAAGGCCCATTACTCATGAGCTCTCGCTCAACGGGAAAGAGCCGTATGAAGGGCCAGGGGCCCCCAAGGGTCCGAAGGACAACTCCGACCGATAGGGAGGAGTTGGCCCTCCGATAGGAGGGCAACTCCGAATTCCGATAGGGAGGAGTTGGTCCGAAGGACAACTCCGACCGATAGGGAGGAGTTGGCCCTCCGATAGGAGGGCAACTCCGACCCTCTCCCTATCGGTCGAGTGCCTAAAGGCCGAAGGGTCCGAACGAAGTGAGGACCACTCCGACCTACCGGGAGGAGTGGGAGGAGTGGGGGGAGTTGGCAACAAATAATTCCGCACGGGAGGAGTTGGCAGCGCTACGCGCTGCCCTAGGGGGGCCCCCCTGCCCCACTCTGATAGTAGCAAACCCTCCACGCTTTCCCTCTGCAAAGAGGTCTTTATTGGGCAACAACCTGAATTGGTATATAGATATCGGATTCACCACTCCCACTCTAAACGGCAGGGTGGCCTACGGCCACCTTTAAAGGGCAGGGGGGCGAGCTTGCGAGCCGGTCAGCCTGCCGGGCTGCCCTGCCCAGGAAAACGCGTAGCGTTTTCCTACGGGGGTACTACAAAGGTCTTCTAACCGGCAAGGCCCCCTGCCCCCTGTTGGGGGGGGGCTGCCCTGCCCTCTGGAGCAGTCTGAACCCTTTCTCTTCGTAGGCTAGTTCCACTGGTCGGCTGGTTACATTTCGGACTGGGGGCAAGGTAGGCGGCCGCTACCTTTGGAATAACCGGAGCTAGCCCAAACCTCACTCGTGTTTCAATGTTTTGGTTAACACCCAGAAAGAATTGATAACCATATTATTATTACTATTAATCATGCCAATCACTCTTTCTCATTCGCTATCCCGGTTATTCCAGTGTGTATGGCAGCCCTGCAGGTTTTGTTGCTGAAATGGATTGAATTGTGCGTTAAAATACATGACTTTAAAGAGGGGTAAGAAACCATTCTAGAGATAATTGAGTCTTCTCCCAGAACTGGAAGCAACTAACCATTTAGATTTTCCAACAACTTCTGTGAACAACCGGATCTGCTATCTGACCAAGCGGGTTCCGGCGACTTCGGTTCTTAGTTAGACATGTTTAATCCAGGGCCAGGGTCCGACCGCGGGTCCGAGCGACTTTAAAGCGCAACTCCTCCCTTCGGCCTTTAGGCACTCGACCGATAGGGAGAGGGTCGGAGTTGTCCTCACTTCGTTCGGACCCTTAAATTGAATTGAAACTAAATTAAAGGTTCTTTAAAAGGGTCCGAACGAAGTGAGGACAACTCCGACCTACCGGGAGGAGTGGGGGGAGTTGGAGGACAACAAAGAATTCCGCCTTTAAAGAGGAGTTGCCAGGGTCCGAGCATAGCGAGGACAACTCCGACCTACCGGGAGGAGTGGGGGGGCGCTACTTTAAACCCCCGGGGGCCGAACCCTGCCAGGCACAGGGCAACTCCGAATTCCGATAGGGAGGCCAACTCCGAATTCCTAGGGAGGAGTTGGTCCGACCGACCTACCGGGAGGAGTTGTCCTCCCGGTAGGTCGGGCAGGGGGTTAAGATTGAATTTTCAATGAAATTAAATTAAAGGTTCTTTACCGGCAGGTTTTCGCGACTTTAAAAGGCGCTCCTTTAAAGGGCCAACTCCCCCCACTCCTCCCACTCCTCCCGGTAGGTCGGAGTGGTCCTCACTTCGTTCGGACCCTTCGGCCTTTAGGCACTCGACCGATAGGGAGAGGGTCGGAGTGGTCCTCACTTCGTTCGGACCCTTCGGTCGGAGTGGTCCTCACTTCGTTCGGACCCTTTTAAAGAACCTTTAATTTAGTTTCAATTCAATTTAAGGCCCGGTTCGCTCGGACCCGCGGTCGGAGTTGCCCTCGCCTCGGACCAACCCCCCCAACTCCTCCCGGTAGGTCGGACCCTGGATTTGCCGGGAAAGGGGCGTGTTGTCCCCCTACCATTATCCGACAGTGCGCGGAGCTCGAGACATAGAAAAATTGCTATGGATCACCACCCCAATGATTCTCTGGACCCTTACAGTTCAGAAGAGGACTCTGCTAGTTCAGAGGAAAGGAATACCTCTTCGGAAGAATAAAAAGGAACTTCATGCGGTCGGTCCCGGAGGGCCGCCATAAGGAAGCGCTACGCGCTTACCTTCCCTTCTTCGGGCTCGAATCCATGGGATAACTCAGAAGCCAGACTCGGTGCCGACGATAATACAAGGAGTCGGCACCCAGAATAATTCCAGGGAGGTCCTGAAGATAGTCTGCGCGGTCTGCTAATATCTGTAGTAGAAGGCTCGCAGCTGAGTAGGAATCGAAATGAAGGCAGACTAAGGGTAGCGCTACGCGCTACCCGCCCGGGTCCGCACCCCCCTGCCGAAAACCTCCATGCCCCTTTAACAATCAACGCCCATGCATATCAGAAACGGGAGAAAAAGGATTCATTGAGTACGTATCCACTAATAGTCTCGTTGCCTTTGCTTGGGAGCTTCTACGCAGGTGTTTTCGGTCGTTTTCCGGGGTCAAAAGGAACCGCTATAGTAACCACCATGCGCGTTCTATTCTCTTTTACTCCATCCCTGATCGCTTCTTATGAAGTCGCGCTGGGAGCCAGTGCTTGCTATATAAAGATTGCTCCATGGATTTTCTCGGAGATGTTTGATGCTTCTCGGGGCTTCTTTGGCGACCGTAGAGTCACCGGAGTAATTGCCGGATGAATAGATTATCCGAACGCTGCTGCTGTTGCTTCGCGGCGAGACGGACCCGACTCCCTCTATGGGACCACCACTCCCCTGGAGCCCCAGAGCATGTCGGGAAACGAGAGGGCGAAGGAGCCTAGCGCTTCCCCTAGGGCGCCCAGGCGAAGCCCTTTTTTCTCCTAGGGCTGAGCCTAGCCACTCGCTCCCCCCCCAAAAAGGGGAGGAATAGCGAGGGCGGAGCTTAGCTTACTGAAGTAAGTCCCGGGACGCTACGCGTCCCCGGGTCCCCATTGCGGGGCGTTTTAAGGGTCCGAAGGACAACTCCGACCGATAGGGAGGAGTTGGCCCTCCGATAGGAGGGCAACTCCGACCGATAGGGTCCGAACGAAGTGAGGACAACTCCGACCGAAGGGAGGAGTTGGAGGAGTTGGTCCTCCGATAGGAGGACAACTCCGACCGATAGGGTCCGAACGAAGTGAGGACCACTCCGACCGAAGGGAGGAGTTGGAGGAGTTGGTCCGGAGGACAACTCCGACCGAAGGGAGGAGTTGGTTTTAAGCCCTGCGCCGAGAACTTCAATAATTTTTCCCGACCGTGTCTTCGAGACACAGGTGAGGCTTAGGATCACGAACGTAAGGTGGAAAAGGCCGGCTAGCCAAGGGCCCAGGGCCCCCGAAGGGACCTACCGGGTCCGAGGCGAGGACAACTCCGACCGAAGGGTCCGAACGAAGTGAGGACAACTCCGACCGAAGGGAGGAGTTGGGGGAGTTGGAAGACAACTCCGAATTCCGAAGGGTCCGAACGAAGTGAGGACCACTCCGACCCTCTCCCTATCGGTCGAGTGCCTAAAGGCCGAAGGGTCCGAACGAAGTGAGGACCACTCCGACCTACCGGGAGGAGTGGGAGGAGTGGGGGGAGTTGGCAACTCCGAATTCCGAAGGGTCCGAACGAAGTGAGGACCACTCCGACCCTCTCCCTATCGGTCGAGTGCCTAAAGGCCGAAGGGTCCGAACGAAGTGAGGACCACTCCGACCTACCGGGAGGAGTGGGAGGAGTGGGGGGAGTTGGCAGCGCTACTTTTAACTGCCCGGCAGGGGGGCGCTACGCTATGCCCTTTAAAGCCCCCGGCGCGGTTGTTCCAGCTACGCCTTCCGCCTACGACGGCGGTCTAACGACACTCTTAGGCTAGGGAGAGGGTGGTCCGGATGGGTCAGGTAGCGGCGCTTCTTCTTATAGAAGGCGGCCCACTTTTTTCCCCTAGAAGGGATTCAATGAATTTTCAATGTACTTTTAGCGCTTCAAATTCAATTAATTTTAAATTAAACGCGACTTTAATTAATTAAAAGTGCGCGTTTTGGAAATTCTGTGAGCCCCTTATACAGAAGGGGGCACTCGACCGAATTTGGACACTCGACTACGGGTCCTTTGGACACGAGACCGGAGGGCACCATTGTGGAAGCCGGGGAAGCGCTACGCGCTGGAACTAGGGTGCACTTCCCTGCACTTTCTTAGTGACAACCTTAGTGGCGCTACGCGCTTTCCCGCTTCAGTGGGAAGCGCTACGCGCTCCCCACTGAAGTTCCCCCAACTTCAGACATGGTGGTGGTGGGGCGCCTTAAAAGGCCAGCTTCTTGATGCCCATACCACACTTTTCTCACAGATGGTGGTGGTATGGGCATCAAAGGCTAAGCTGGCCCCAGCAAGGGGCAGGGGGTTAAGATTGAATTTTCAATGAAATTAAATTAAAGGTTCTTTACCGGCAGGTTTTCGCGACTTTAAAAGGCGCTCCTTTAAAGGGCCAACTCCCCCCACTCCTCCCACTCCTCCCGGTAGGTCGGAGTGGTCCTCACTTCGTTCGGACCCTTCGGTCGGAGTGGTCCTCACTTCGTTCGGACCCTTTTAAAGAACCTTTAATTTAGTTTCAATTCAATTTAAGGGTCCGAACGAAGTGAGGACAACTCCGACCCTCTCCCTATCGGTCGAGTGCCTAAAGGCCGAAGGGAGGAGTTGCACTTCAAATACTTAAGTTTAAATTCAATTAAATTCAAGGTTCTTTGGACCCACTCCTCCCTCTCGGAATTCGGAGTTGTCCTATCGGACCAACTCCTCCCTTCGGTCGGAGTTGTCCTCACTTCGTTCGGACCCTATCGGTCGGAGTTGCCCTCCTATCGGAGGGCAGGGGGCCTTGCCGGCCCCCGCGGGGGGCGCGTAGCGCCCCCCTGCCCTTTAAAGCCAACTCCGACCTACGGGTCCGAACGAAGTGAGGACCACTCCGACCTACCGGGAGGAGTGGGAGGAGTTGGGTTTAAAGGAGTTGGCCCTCCCCCTCCCGTAGGTCGGGGGAGTGTCCTCCGGACCCTGGCTGGGGCCAGGGTAGCGCGTAGCGCTACCCGCCCGGGTCCGCACCCCCCAGGCCCCTACCCCAGCCAGTGGCTTTAGCCCCTCAACCTCCCTTCGGTCGGTTGAGTGGCTAAAGCCCCTCCCGGTGGGTCGGGGGAGTGTCCGGAGGACCCGTGCCGGGCCAGGCAAGCCTTACGGCTTCCCTAATCACTATTGTGCACTCGACTAGGGAGAGGGAGAGGACAAAGCCAAAAAAAACGCATAGCGTGAGCACTATGGTGCGCGTAGCGAACTGAGTTCGGGTGCGCTATAGTTCCACCCTGCCCAACAACTTCGAAAGGTTAATTTCATTGAAAATTAAAGTAAATTCAATTAAACAGAAGAAGTCTAAAGTCAATTAATTTTCAATTAATTGAAAATTAATCGAAACGAAACGTGAGGTACGAGCGTGAAGGCGGGGACTACGCTTCCCGTCTATCGACCCTCGCATATGTGCAGCAAGAGGGCGCATATGCCTGGACGAGAGGGCCAACGTACAATAGGTACAGCACACACCACTGGCAAGCGCACCTATGTCTCGGCATCAATAGAGTCTTCGGTGGAACCGGTGAACCACGCATCCGCCCTTTAAAGCTGGTTAGATGCGTGGGGCAGAGGGCTCGTAGTACCCGCCACACCAAACCCCTAACTAACGGCGGTACCGTCAGGGTCCTCCGACAGGAGGACAACTCCGACCGAAGGGAGGAGTTGGCCCAAAGGGTCTGACCGAAGGGAAGACAACTCCGACCGCGGGTCCGAACGAAGTGAGGACCACTCCGACCCTCTCCCTATCGGTCGAGTGCCTAAAGGCCGAAGGGTCCGAACGAAGTGAGGACCACTCCGACCGAAGGGAGGAGTGGGAGGAGTGGGGGGAGTTGGCAACTCCGACCGAAGGGAGGGGTTGGACCGGGCCTCAGTGCTTTCTCCTCGGCCGGGCGCTTATCAGCACCAACAACTTATTGAAGGGCGGCGGATAGGTGGAGGTCAAGGGCGAGCCTTGTTGAGGGCGACAAGGGAGCACGAAAGGCGGTGGGGGGCCTCCGGCCCCGGGCTGGCCCTTTGGGCCAGCCTCGGCCTTTCGTCACCTCCAGGTGGGGGGCCGGCCTGGGCGGCCTGCTATCGGGTGTCCCCTTAAGGTGTAGGGTGAGCGGGGGGGCTCGGTCAATTCAATTGCCTGTCAAAAGAGCACTTTAGAAGGATTGACGGATAAATCAAGAATTCGAACGATCAATTGCGGGCGGCGTCCCGGAGACCCTAACCGGGCGGCCGCCTACAGCCTGGTTGCCTTTCAGGCCCTCCCGGGGGAAGTGGAATCAGCAGAAGGGAAGGGGCCTGATTCGGCTAGGCAGATGCCTACACTTGAGTGGCAAAGGGAAGCGACACCTATCCCGCAAGACCACCCACTTTAGAGATGGTGGTGGTGGTCTTGCGGCCGTAGGCAGGGGCGCTTCGCGCCCCGGGTGCGCTACGCGCCTCAACCCAACTCCTTTAAACCCCGGGCCGGTAGAATACTTGACTTTAAAGCGCCCCACCACCCACTTTATGCGTAGTGGTGGTGGTGGTGGGGCGGCTTAAAAGGCCAGCTTCTTGATGCCCATACCACACTTTTCCCACAGATAGTGGTGGTATGGGCATCAAAGGCTAAGCTGGCCCCAGCAAGGGTGGCCTTTGGGGCCCCGGCACCACCACCACCCATGAATGGGTGGTTAGGGGCGACAGTGTCGGGAGTTGGCTAAAAAAGCCCCTGCCCTCGAATGACTGCCCTTTCTTGTTGGGAGGGAAGGGCATAAGTTGGTTAGCTTTTACTACTAACCAGAATCCCAAGTCGGTGAGCCGTGTGATGGGCGACCATCCTGCACGGTTCGGAGAGCACTTGATTATGCCACTCGGGCACATCGCCGCACTTTAAAGGGGGCCGCCGGTTTAGCCGCAGAAGGAAGGGCCCGGTGAAGTAACTTTTGACTCGGTGTTCGATAGTCTGACTGTGGTTATGTTAATTGTGGTTACACCTGTAAGTAGCTCAGTCCATACTTACTCCATTTCATACATGTCCGAGGATCCGCATAGCCCTTGATTCATGTGTTATTTATCCATTTCTACCTTCTTTATGCCAATGCTGGTGACTGGAGATAACTCTATTGAATTATTCTCGGGACGGGAGGGTGTAGGTCTCGCTTCATATTTGTCAATTAATTTCTGGTTTGCACGACTCTAGGCTAATAGAGCAGCTATCAAGGCTATGCTTGTCAATAGAGTGGGTGATTTTGGATTAGCTCTCGGTATTATTGGTTGTTTCACTCTTTTCTAAACAGTAGACTCTTCCATTCTTTTCGCTCGTGTTAGTGCCTTTTCTGAACCTAATTATTATTTCACTTTTTGCAACCACCACGCCATAACTGTTATTCGTATTTTACCATTCACTGGCGCTGTTGGAAAATCCGCACAAATAGGATTGCATACTCGGTTACCCGATGCAATGGAGGGTCCCACTCCAGTATCCGCTTCGATTCATGCAGCTACTATGGTAACAGCCGGCGTTTCTATGATAGCAAGGTGCTCTCCTTTATTCGAATACTCACCCAATGCTTTGATTGTTATTACTTCCGTGGGAGCTATGACGTCCTTCTTCGCGGCAACCACTGGAATATTGCAGAACGATTTAAAGAGGGTCATAGCTTATTCAACTTGTAGTCAGTTAGGCTATATGATTTTTGCTTGCGGCGTTTCCAACTATTCGGTTAGCATATTTCATTTAATGAATCACGCTTTTTCTAAAGCATTACTTTTCTTGAGCGCAGGTTCAGTAATTCATGCCATGTCGGATGAGCAAGATATGCGTAAGATGGGAGGGCTTGCTTCCTCGTTACCTTTCACCTATGCTATGATGCTTATAGGCAGCTTATCCTTGATTGGATTCCCTTTCTTAGCTGGATTTCATTCCAAAGATGCGATTTCAGAGCTTGCTTACACTAAATATACCATTAGTGGTAACTTCGCTTTCTGGTTGGGAAGTGTCTCTGTCTTCTTTACTTCCTATTATTCTTTTCGCTCACTCTTCCTAACATTCTTAGCACCAACTAATTCATTCAAGCGAGACATCTGTAGATGTCACGATGCGCCCATTCTTATGGCCATCCCTCTAATCCTTTTGGCTTTTGGTAGTATTTTTGTGGGATACTTGGCCAAAGTGTGACCTGTTAGCCTATAAGTCAGTCCCGTGACGAAGCGGCTGTTGCTCACCCAACATGATCCGGGTGAACAATAATTGAGGATTGGATGCGGGCGAAACTCCCGCCAATGGCTGAGATGTTCAGTCGACTCTCTTCCCTTTGTAGGAGGTATGGCAACCTCTGAGTTACGAGTAAGCAAAAAAGGGAGGGGGAAAGAGGCCCCGGCGAACCCCCATAAGTGAACAAGTGTAAGCTTTGCCGCCCGACAGTATCCAGTACTGACCACACTGAGGGACAGGCCCGGTAAGCGTTCCGGCAGGAACGAGGGGTACAAGTGTCAATTTCTGGCCCTGCACCGAACATCCAATGGACCATGGACTAATAATAAACGGCCACTGTATTATGAGAAGACTACCATGTCCAGGAGACCGCCCCACAAGGTACATCTTGCGCCTATGGGCCGCTATAACTATCCAATACACTCGAAACTGGAACACCACTGAATGTAGGGCTCAGGAAAACGCTACGCGTTTCCCTTTGTTACGGAAGGGGCGCCGGGGGCGCATAGCTAGCCGCCCCCTGCTCCCTTGCAGTGGGCTGCCAAGCTACAAGCCCTATCTGTGGCGGGATTCTCTAAAAAGCAAAGGCCCTGGCGAATAAAGACCAGGGATATGCCCACCTGGAGACTTGGGATCTCAGCAGTGAATGGAAAGGATAATAAGTTCTAAGTCGGTTCTGCATAGATAATACTCGAACGAGGAGGGAAAGCGCTATTTTCCGGGCCCGGCCCCCACTTGCCGGTGGGAACAAATCCAACTCCCCCCACTCCTCCCGGTAGGTCGGAGTTGTCCTCGCTTCGCTCGGACCCGCGGTCGGAGTTGTCCTCACTTCGTTCGGACCCTTCGGAATTCGGAGTTGCCCTCCTGCCGGAGGGCAGGGGGGCGAGCTTGCGAGCCCCCCTTTAAAGGGGCCGAAGGCCCCCTGCCCTTGGCCGGCAGGTCGAGACGGTTGTAGGCTCCAACCCAGTATTTACCAACAAGCTTCTCGCTCCAACGAACGATATGGACCAATCGGCGTAGACTTGTACGAAATATACACGCAAGACTCTAGTGAGACAAGTCACACGGGATGATGACCCCCGTTAAAAGGCATTGACAATGTAGTTGGTTCCCCCTTTTAAAGCGGTCCGACCGAAGGGTCCGAGCGAAGCGAGGACAACTCCGACCTACCGGGAGGAGTGGGGGGAGTTGGCAGGTTTAAAGTCGCTGCTTTAAACCCCCCTTTAAAGGGGCCGAAGGCCCCCTGCCCTCCGGCAGGAGGGCAACTCCGAATTCCGAAGGGTCCGAACGAAGTGAGGACAACTCCGACCTACCGGGAGGAGTGGGAGGAGTTGGGGGAGTTGGCCACAAATGAGAGAGACGGCAAGAGGAGGTCCGGGGAAAGCGCTACGCGCTTCCCAGGTCCCCTGTTGGATGGATGGGAAGGCTACAACCACACCACCACCCCTCTTCCCCCATTCGTCAAATGTGATGGATATCAAATGTTGCCTGGTAAAGAGGAAAGCGCCTTCGGCTTTTGTTCGTTCCGCCAACCACTAACAAGTGGGAAAGGGTGAGGCGGAACCTACAGAGTTGGCCACACGAATGAAGGTTCGATAAGAACTTCATTCGCGGAGAATGAAGGGCGAAGCTCTTGCCGGGAGCCCGCCCTCGCTCCCTCCCCCCAAAAAGGGGAGCGAGTGGAGGGCTGCCGCTTTCCCGTTAGTCGTTTCCTTAAAAGCCCCCTTTCTCTCTCAGGACGGGCCGGAGCCGGGCAAGTATGGGGCCGGTAGGGGGGCCAGGGCAGCGCTACTTTTAACTGCCCGCCGGGGGTTAAAAGGCACGCGCCCCCTGCCCCATACCCGGTCCCCTTCTATCTTCGGGGAAAGCGCGTAGCGCTTTACCTAACGGGTAAGCGCGTAGCTAGCTATAGTGCCCCTTGCCCAAAAAGGCCCGGCCGTCTGCCCACTGAATTCGTGGGATTGGGTAAAGACTCCTGGGTACCGGTCCTACGGACTCCTAGCCGGGGTCTTGCGTGCGGGCGGGGATCAGGTCAAGCGGGTTTTAAGGCGCTTCGGAGTCAGAAAAGGATACTTGAAGGCGCAGCAGTTTAAATTAAATTAAATTAAAGTAACTTTGAAATAATTTGAAATGAAATGAAACTAAAGTACTTTTAAAGCGCTCCGACTTTAAAGCGGTCTTTAGACACTCGACCGAAGGGAGAGGGCGGTTAATCATTAATTTTCAAGGAAATTAAATTAAAGTAACCTAATTAATTTTCAAGGAAATTAAATTAAAGTAACCTCAGCGGCCGGGTCCGAGCGAAGCGAGGACCACTCCGCCGAAGGGAGGAGTTGGAGGACAACTCCGACCTACCGGGAGGAGTTGGGCAACTTCCGCCCCCCACACCACCACCCCGAAGTGGTGGGGGGCGGAAGTTGGGCTTTAGCCTACTCCTTTAAACCCCACCCCCACCCTAGTTGGTGGGGTTTAAAGGAGTTGGGCCCCCTAAGTAGACTCTTACACAACGGCCTAGCACTATAGTGCCCGGCCGGCAGACTGAGTGGTTGGATAGCTAGCCGAAAGCACATAAGGGTGGGACAAGACGAGAGCCCAATAAAACGTAAAGCATTTCCCTCTCCGAGACTAACAAAACGTGAACCGGGAGCATACATGACTTTAAAGTGAAAGAAGAACACAATTTGTGGAACCAGAGAAGGCCGAAGGTGTTGCCGGGCTAGGGAAGCCGTCTTCTTCGCGGCTTCCGCCTCCGGCACTAATAATGTGGAGGGGACGCTAATAAGCGTTTTCGGGACAAAAGTCCGGCCTAAGGAAAACGCGCTAGCGTTTTCGGCTTCCCGCCTCTCTTTCGCCCTTTTTGGGAGAATATCAAAAAAACCTTACTTCTCTAAAAGAAAAGGGGTGTGACAGGATGCCTTGTGGCAGCGTCCGGAGCCCCTTCCGTAACATTCGAACCTTCGTTCGTGAAGCTTTTTTAAGGGCGTTTTACCCTTCTCTCCTGAAAGGGGAAGCGCTCCCCCTTTTTGGAAGAGAGGGTTCTTGCGGAAATTCAGTGAAGCGCTACGCGCTTCCACAATAGTGGTCGCGCGTCCCCCTTCCCAGCAGGGGCTCCCCCCCTTCGTAAGTAGCGCTTTCCCCCTCGATCCTGGGAGGAGCCGTATGAGGCGGAAGCTTCACGTACGGTTCTGAAGCCAAGCCCTTCCAGCAGCAATGGGGCGGCTTAGGGACCGATATGATGATTGGTTTAGGTAGGGCGGCCCACAGGTCACCTGTAGGGATACCATTCGTGAGACTGCAATCCACAAACAAAGCATGGGACTCACCCGACCATTTGGAAACAAAGACGGGAACCCTAGCATGTCACAAAAGCGAGGCTCGGGCCGGCCCTACTCGATGATAGGAGCCTGCCCTAGGATGCCTCGCGAGCTTCCTGATGCAACACGAGATGAAGCCGAAGGGTCACTGAATTCCGATGGGGTTGGAGCAGGGCAAGAAAACGTTTTCCTGACCTTTTTTTCCAGAGAGAAGAAGGGGTACGGAGCTTAGCTTTCCCTACCGGGAAGCGCTACGCGCTCGGGACCCTTTGGGGGGAAGCGCGAAGCGCCCCGCAATGAAACCTTTTCGGAGGGCAAGGGTCGATAGACGGGAAGCGTAGCTTACCTGCAAGGCAGCTTTTTGCGCGTTTTGCCCGCAATCAAACGGGTGAAAACGCGTTAGCGTTTTCACCTAGAATCCGGGCGCCCGGCCCGGATTCTACCGTAGCGTTTGATTGCGAAAACGTGACTTATCTCGAAAGGGAAAGCTGCCGCTTTCAAACTATGAATTTCCCCCCGGGTTCATGCCTCTGGGCATGAACCCAGCAGGGGGCTGATATTTATTCATCCCCATTGGCCCTTGGCCCCTTCTCCGATTCCCCCTCTCGGGGCCGAAATTGCCTATCGGCAATTACCCGGCATGTAGACTCGGTAACACAAAAAAAGCGAATTTTTTTTCGATTTCGGAAATTAAATCCCTGCAACTAACCGGAATGAAAAACCAGGGAAGCGCGCGAACGTACGTTGTCACACTCCCTGCCTTACTTTGGTGCCTAGAGCAGGGCCAGACGCAGAGCGACCCCCAAAGTCGGTCGCATGGGAGCTACCCACCATCCGAGGGAGACAAGATACTAAAGGCGGCCATCCCGAAGCATTACGACCCACAGGCGACACCGGCGAGACTCAACAAGGGGAAGAACCCGGTTGGGGGTCGGAGGATCCATAGTACCTGCTCCCCATTCAGGGTAGCCTCGTATTCATTTTGGAAAGTGCCGACTGGCGGGGAAGGGATCTATGCATCTGCAAAACTATAGCGGATTGAACGAGAGAACGGGGGCTAGGGGGGGGGGGGGGGGGGGAAAGCGCGCGCTTTCCCCCCGCAATCAAACGCTACGGTAGAATCCGGTTGGCCTTAGGGCGCCCGGATTCTAGGTGAAAACGCCCTATCACCCACCCTTTAAAGCGCTTCGCGCGTGAAGGCCTTGCCCCAGAAATAGAAACGCGGTGAAACTGCGCAATTTCATTGCCAAGAGGTACACGAACCCAGAGCAAGCAGGGTTAGTGAGCCGTGTAATAGGCGACTATTCCGCGCGGTTCGGAGGGCACTTCAGTAAGCCTGAAATGGGCTTACGTCTTGACCCCTTGTGACCCAATTTCTGGGCGAATTCCCTTCCAATACTCCCCAAAAATGAGATTATTGCCGAATCCGAATCTGCTACTCCAATCATTACCAAACTAATACCTATTTTGTTTAGTACTTTAGGGGCTCCTGTGGCGTATAATGCCAATTCTCCCGCTAATTCCTTCCTTTTCGCTTTCAAAACCAGTACCTTTGGTAATTGACTCTACTGCTTTTTAAACAAGCGCTGGTTTTTCGATCAAGTTCTTAATGACTTTATAGTGAGATCGTTCCTGCGTTTTGGGTATGAAGTATCATTCAAAGCTTTAGACAAGGGTGCTATCGAGATCTTGGGTCCTTATGGAATTTCGTACATATTTTGACGATTAGCCAAGCAAATAAGTCAACCTCAAAGTGGATTTGTTGTGCGAAGAGCACGTTATAACCCGTTGGCCTTGCTCCGTTGTGGGTAAACGGTAAACCCGACTCTACGAACCCAAAGGGCGGCCGGCAGTAGGGGCCTGCCGGCCCAACTCCCTCCCCCACCAACTTCACAGGGGGGCTGCCCTGCCCATCAGGGGCGACAGCTGGCCCGGGGACGGGAGTTGGGCGTGAAGACCGGAGTCGGTGCAGTGCTAGCCAGAACGCAAGTGAATGAGTCCCGGTATAGGTTCCCTTCCGTCCACGAGGCATGTCAAAATAGGGAAAGGCATGGTGGGCGTATCTAACGGAGGTCGCGGTATGCCAAATTTCGCCAAAACAAGGGGAATCGCAGCCCTCTACCCCCCTCAGGAGTCCATAGCGTAGCCGCCTAACCACATGCACGGTTAAGAATCTAGGGAGCGGAATGGCTAGAGCACGGGGAAAGAACGATCTCAGCAAGAGCCATACATAAGGACTACTAGTGTCCCGGCTCGGGGATCTCCTGTAAACTCCCATGCGGTACATGGCGGGTATTAGGGGAAGCAGTGATCAAAAGTGCTGCAGAGAGCCGGATGAGGGGAGACCTTCACGTCCGGTTCGGAGGGCGGTTATATCCCGACCCTACTATCATTATGCCTTTGCTACGTTACTTGGATCCACTATATTCGTGACCTTCTCTGGTAGGTGGGACTTCCTCTCTTTCTGGGTGGATAATCGATTGTATTTCCTTCTTATAGTGAGTAGTTTCTTCCTATAGAATTCACTCTTTGGTATGAATCAACCACTACAGTGGAGGTCCGACCCCTCCCTTCTTCGGGCCTTTTCGTTGCTGGGCCAGGCAAGCCGTAAGGCTTCCCGCCGGTGGTGCGGCAGGCACCCCCTCGACCTATCGGTCGAGTCTCCTCCCGTAGGTCGCTCTCCCTATCGGTCGAGTGGTTTGCTGGCGCCCCTGCCCATGAAAGCTTTTCGATTCCTGTTCAATCGTTACCTTGGGAATGGGATGCGCTCCCGCTTCTGCTGCGTAGGGCATAAGAAAATATCCGCGAATTACTACCAACTCCTCCAACTCCTCCCTTCGGTCGGAGTTGTCCTCACTTCGTTCGGACCCTATCGGTCGGAGTTGCCCTCCTATCGGAGGGCCGTAGGTTTGAATAAAGAAAAAATCCTCCTGCGAGATTTAATTTCATTGAAAATTAATAAATTACCCTCAGCGCTAAGCGTATCTCACTGCTGATTGGAGCCATCTGCCGGTGCGGACCTTCACGTAGCTATTGCTTGCGGAGGTGGCCTTTAGTGATGCACGGCTTTGGCTGCCTTACGTAGGTTCGGTGGTTTAAAGGGCCGGGTGGTGTTCGTTCCTCTTGAGGCATAGAGGTCCCTTCGAGAGGGAAAGGAGGGCGGCACGGGGGGCGGCGTTCCTACCAACTGTGAGTGCAGGCGCCTGCGAACTCTGAGTACAAGGCAAAGCGAACTCTGAGTGCTGGGCACATGCAACAACTCCGAGTGCAGGGCACATACCAATCAAGTATATAGAGAAGAAGACCTTCCTAAGGCTGACAAGAGATGCAAGCAGCCTGAGGAAAGTCGTCGTCTTCTATACACTCGATTGGTGAACCCGCTCTCATGAGCTGCTGCACTCCGAGTTCACGTGTGCCGGCTTGCACTCAGAGTTGCGTGTGCCCTCCTGAAAAGTAGGGAACACCGCCCTCTCAAACATCCCTAAAGCTACATTTAAGGAGAGAGGGCGCAAAACTCCCTACTTTTGATGGGCTGTCAGAAATGTAGAGGTTGGTTAGATCCAGCTAATGGGCGATAGTTGGAGTCGGCGGCTCTTCCAGGATTCCCTTATCCGGAATCCAACTCCCCCCACTCCTCCCACTCCTCCCACTCCTCCCACTCCTCCCTTCGGTCGGAGTGGTCCTCACTTCGTTCGGACCCGGTAGGTCGGAGTGGTCCTCACTTCGTTCGGACCCGGTAGGTCGGAGTGGTCCTCACTTCGTTCGGACCCGGTAGGTCGGAGTGGTCCTCACTTCGTTCGGACCCGGTAGGTCGGAGTGGTCCTCACTTCGTTCGGACCCTATCGGTCGGAGTTGTCCTTCGGACCAACTCCTCCCTATCGGTCGGAGTTGCCCTCCTTCGGAGGGCCCTACGCATCGGTAATCTGTTGGGGCTGCTGGGGCGGCTGAATCTAGGGGCGCAGAACGATCGGGTAAGGCTAAGGCATAAAGACTATCCGAATGCCGGGAAGGCTAATGCATAAAGACTCTCAGCCTATCATTACCAGGGCCAATATTAGCAGACCATGAGTCAGACCTAGGCAGCCAGCCATCAGTCAGTACTGCAGCCTCTTCGCCTGGCCGGCAGGAATGAGGTTATGGCATCAAACCTTCTTGCCCTCACTCCCGATACCTTGTGAGAGTCCAGTGCACTCTGCTGTGCTCTCCTTGATATGGAGGACATGGCTCTCAGGCCCTGGTGCTGAGCCTGCGTAGCTGCTCAGTTCACTCCCTCCCATAGTCCTCAGTCTTATGGTGTGACTGAAGTCATGCACCCTTAGTCCATTGGCATCGCATCTGCCTGCCTGGGCACAGGCTAGTCTGGCAGCTCTAGTCACCCTCCCTATCTCACTTTAAAGGGCTCAGTTGCTGAGACATGATGTCTGTCATGCCCTCTAGTGACAGTCTATAGAAGGCCTCCAACCCAGACTCACTACCGGACGCCATTCCACTCATAGCCATCCCGGAACACATATAGACACACTCCTGCTCCACCCTAGACCTAGTGTCCAGCATGTAAAATTAAAGTAAATTATTTTCCTTTAATTTAATTTAAGCTTTCTGTTAGTTATCTCTGCTATGGTGCATGTGCTATGTCTCATGGAGTTGGAGGCTTGGAAGTCAGTGTGGTGTGCATGGTAGTCTGGTATGGTGTCTTTGATGTCCTCTATCCCGGCGTCTGTCCTCGGTTAGTATGGACCATGACCTGCACTCCTCTGTGGAGGCTAGCTCAGACACAGGGTAGACCTGCACTTCATCACCATCGAAGTCTGCATTGGAGTCAGCACAGTTGTATGGTGATAGGCCAATGCATTCCTTGTCCCATAGTCGGACTACCATAGGCTCACAACTGCCCTGCCATAATGATGGGGGTCTGTTGACCACTACCACGTCACCCCCCTCCAAGGGCCCATATGAATACCTAGATGATATGAGCACTACACCCTGCCGGGTCAGTCACAGTCCTAGTAGGAAAGAGGAAGTTACTGGCTACCCTCTTTGGTATGGCTATCTCATTGGGCCTGCACTCCCAGCATGGTACTATGACAGTCCTAAGACTGCCATCCACAGTGCCACCGGCCTGGTACCTCACCACTCCTGACCCAGTCATCACAGACCTAACCAGGAACTCAATGTACTGGGCCTCAGTGTTTTATGATTATCCGACTTTTGGTCTCCGACATTTCCTGATTCTCCGAGACTCTCTCGCCGCTCTAACTAATGGACGATTCTCCGGTTCCCTAGGAATTCGTTCCCTCCCCGCATTTGATGATTCTGCGATTGGGTTGCGCCCAGTCCTCATAAGGATAGGGGGACAACGCAGGATTTTCTGCATTTGCCTCCCAACTCCCCCCACTCCGACCGAAGGTCGGAGTGGGGGGAGTTGGAGGAGTTGGCACACCCCCCTCCCTACCACACTACCCGGCCCCCCCGCACACCATTCCCTCTCTAGGGCCCCCACTCCCCCTCTAGGTACCTCTCTCCCTTCGCGCTTTCCATACCCCCTGACCTGCTGGATTCGGGAACTATATGCGGATGCGGGTGGTGACCTTCAAAAGGTCATCCAGAGTTTCTTTCCTTCCACTGCCGGGGAGTGAAGCCTCCGAAGCAAGAGGTTGGGCCACAACCTTTTTACTAGTAGTGAAGCGCATAACCCCGCTAAGGGAAGAAAGTCTCTGGGTGGCGGGCACTTGCCGTGGGGCGCGCGCATTTGAACTTTCAGAGGCAGACCCCGGCAGGAGCCCCCAGCTCTTTCCCTAGAGCGAGAGTCTGCCTAGAACAAGAATGACGCTTAGCCTTCTTCTTCTTTTTTTCCTCTGCGGCGTTTAATTTCATTGAAAATTAATCAATTTTCAATGAAATTAAATTAAAGAACTTATCAATCAAATCTTCGCGGATTTCGCGCTTTCTTTAAAGTCTCCATTTCTGTAGCGCTTTTAAAAAAGGCGACTGATCTTTTTTGGCTGATCCTTGGCGATCATTCTTTTTCCTTGTGTTTCTTGCTCTTGGTATTTATGACTGTGTGATAATTGGTGGGCTGCTTTTACCAAGATTGGGATCCGGGCTAAAAAGTGGGACCCTAGAGGGTAGGGGCCCTAGAGTCAAAGTGGGAGAGGATTGGGCTCCGAATTCCCAATCTGGTAAGGCCATCTATCTACGTGATTCCTGGGAATAAAAAATAGATGCGTTTTTACTTTAATTTTCAATTCATTGAAAATTAAAGGGGGATTGCTTTAATTTAATTTCATTGAAAATTAAAGGTTACTTAGATTTGGCTAATATGTATATTTGCCTTTATTCGGCGGTCCGCATCTTCTGTCGGAACATCCTAGCAGAATATCCGCCGTTTGGTGTGACCTTTTAAAAGCCATCACTCCCAAGGTAGTTACCAGTCCCTTGTTGAAAGTGGCGCCCTCCTGTTGTAGCGCGTTAAATTGAAACGAGGCCCTTTAAAAGAACTTTAAAGGCGGCGATTCGTTGGCCTTCTCGTGGGGAAGAAAAAGCCAGTCCTTCTCTCTTGATCCGTTTCTGGGTCGAATGGAACAAAAACTCTTTCCTTACAAGGATCCAGTGAAAGCACCCCACCACCGCCGGCAGGGAGGGCACAGGGTTCGACCGAAGGGTCCGAGGCGAGGACAACTCCGACCCTCTCCCTATCGGTCGAGTGCCTAAAGGCCGAAGGGTCCGAACGAAGTGAGGACCACTCCGACCGAAGGGAGGAGTTGGAGGAGTTGGAGAACAACTCCTCCCTAGGAATTCGGAGTTGCCCTCCTGCCGGAGGGCGGGCCAGGGGAGCGCATAGCGCGAAAACCTGCCGGGGGCGCGTATTTAAACCCCCTGCCCCCCCGGGGGTTTAAATACGCGCCCCCCTGCCCTTGTCGGCGTCAACGGATACGGCCCCCTCTAGCCCGGAACCGAAGCGAGGATCTCATGCTATCATTGAACGGCTACCGAACCGCCATACTCAGGTAACCGGTATCTGTTCCAAGTACATCAACACCCCATAGCTACTTAGGGCCGCACCCTCATGGGTCCAGATCCACGAATCCCGGCGTGATAGTGGCCTAAAGCAATTAATGGCGCAATCAAATAAGGCTCCACTTAATGCCGCAACACCGGTTGAGAAAGGGAAGCGAGAGAGGAACTGCAAGGGTCCGGGCGAAGCGAGGACAACTCCCCGAGCTTTAAAGGAGTTGGGATGGTATTTTTTCTTTCCTTGTGAGAGTACTGATTGCACTGAGTGAGAATAAACCGCACTTAGTGAGAATGCGTACTGATCCCTACTGGGTTCTTGAGCGGTAGCCCTTCCCGGCAATTGTAGACTCGGATTCCTTCTCCCTAGGGTAGTAGCAGAGCTTTCCTCCAGTCACTGAGTAGTAGCTGGTATGGCATGTCAGCCCATAACGCTTATAAGTTACTTTAATTTAATTTCATTGAAAATTAAGTAGCTAAGTTACTTTAATCTAATTTCATTGAAAATTAAGTAGCTAAGTTACTTTAATTTAATTTCATTGAAAATTAAGTTAAGTTCTTTAAAGTAAAGTTTTTACTTTAATTTCATTTAATTTAAAATTAAAGTAATAAAAGTTTTTGAATGAAAAATTTCCTTCTAAAAAAGGCGAGTACTTTCATCGGCCACTTACCCCCGATAGGGGGTAAGGACTTTTTCTAGTTTTCCGCGGGTTTCAGCGCGTAGCGCCTCAACCTGTGTTCCCCCGCTACGCGCTGGCCCCTCGCCGATAGGCGGGTAGCATCTGCTTTGAGCCCTCTCCCTTCTTTTTGCTTTCCCCAAACTGGCCCGCCTCCCGGTAAGGCACTTCTTGCTCGAATATCTGCATCTCAGAGGGAGTACTAGAGCTAGCACTAGGGGTCAGAAGAGGGCGTGGACGGATACAGAACAGACATGCTTCTTCAGCCGACATTCCTATCCTTAGTAGGTGCCAGTGCAAGACCGAACGCAAGAATTTGTGCGCATCGATTTCGACTTCTTCACTACTGTCATCCATCGTCATCCCCGGCAAGGCGGCCCCCTCCTGGGGATTATCCCTTGCCGACTGCGGCCCGGCTGGGGATTATCCTCTCGTTGAGTCAATTGCCACAACCTCCCGGACAATGTAATCCAATTGTTGATGATGTGACCTACTCTCTGCCCATTCCCCCGGTGGACCACAAAGCAAAATTGAGGCATTTCACCGCTGCTTCGGTCACTTACCGGGGCTACTCCCCGGGGATTCTTTCATACCGATGAGCCAGGAATAGAATATTCCCACGTACACTACTAAATGGTTGCCTTTATCGAGCTTCGAACCTTCCTTATCATACGAAACGGGAAGTAGTGCGTGCACCCACATAAGATCTCATTCTCGCTACTCATGGCTCTGAAACAGCAACTCCACGAGAGGAAAAGCAGGTTTAAGGTACTGCTTCGGGCAATCGATACAGACACGTTTACGCTTAGGCAAATGCTCGTGCGCCGGGTCCGAGCGAAGCGAGGACAACTCCGACCGAAGGGTCCGAACGAAGTGAGGACCACTCCGACCGAAGGGAGGAGTTGGAGGAGTTGGCTTTAGAACTTCCCCGCTGCTATAGCTATGGGCTGGCCTAACCTTTCTAAGGTTAAGCTATTAATTTATCATTGGTCAATAATGTCACGGTTCCACTATCGAGTGACTAATGCAGCTAAGCTCCTTTCTTTCCGTCCTGGTACCTGGCTGAAACCCTCGGAACAACCCAACTCCCCCCACTCCTCCCGGTAGGTCGGAGTTGTCCTCACTTCGTTCGGACCCTTCGGTCGGAGTGGTCCTCACTTCGTTCGGACCCTATCGGAATTCGGAGTTGCCCTCCTATCGGAGGGCCAACTCCTCCCTATCGGTCCGAGTTGTCCTTCGGACCAACTCCTCCCTATCGGAATTCGGAGTTGCCCTCCTATCGGAGGGCCAACTCCTCCCTATCGGTCGGAGTTGTCCTTCGGACCAACTCCTCCCTATCGGAATTCGGAGTTGCCCTCCTATCGGAGGGCCAACTCCTCCCTATCGGTCGGAGTTGTCCTTCGGACCAACTCCTCCCTATCGGAATTCGGAGTTGCCCTCCTATCGGAGGGCCAACTCCTCCCTATCGGTCGGAGTTGTCCTTCGGACCAACTCCTCCCTATCGGAATTCGGAGTTGCCCTCCTATCGGAGGGCCAACTCCTCCCTATCGGTCGGAGTTGTCCTTCGGACCAACTCCTCCCTATCGGAATTCGGAGTTGCCCTCCTATCGGAGGGCCAACTCCTCCCTATCGGTCGGAGTTGTCCTTCGGACCAACTCCTCCCTATCGGAATTCGGAGTTGCCCTCCTATCGGAGGGCCAACTCCTCCCTATCGGTCGGAGTTGTCCTTCGGACCAACTCCTCCCTATCGGTCGGAGTTGCCCTCCTATCGGAGGGCCAACTCCTCCCTATCGGTCGGAGTTGTCCTTCGGACCAACTCCTCCCTATCGGTCGGAGTTGCCCTCCTATCGGAGGGCCCTTGGGGGCACTTTTAAAGGCCCACATTTTTCAAACTTTTCGCCCAAAAAGTAAGTTACTTTAATTTAATTTAATTTAAAATTAAGTTACTTGTCTTTGTGGTCACACAACCGCTCGCCCCTTAAAATTAGGCTCTCTGTGCAAAGACGAGCGAAACTATCCCGTTTGCGGTCACGGAGACTTCTGTAGCTACTATTCCGCCCTCTTCTAAACAAAAGGAGAAGGGTGCTGCCGGCAGGCCGGCCTTTTTATTAGCTCTAGCTCCCACACCGGCAGAGCTGCGACCGGACCAACCGACCATAAGACCTTCTCCAACCCAGCCACGCACGTATGACCCAAGATTCAGACCGAAAACAGGTTTGTGGTCACACAACACACACACACGTACCCCCACGCGCCCCCTCAAGAAGGAGGACCACACAGCGCCACAGTTCGGAAGGGTTCTGCCAGCAGGGAGAATAAGAGCCGCCCGACCACCTAGTTCCCAGACGACCTACGGGACTACGACGAACTGCCCCTTCTAGCCCTTTACTAGGACCATAGATCGAGACCGAAAACAGGCTAGGGCTAGCTACGACGGACACACTAGCACGTACCCCCCCATCGAGAAGACGGGCTAGGTTCCGGCCCATAACGGTGTTCAAGCCAGGCTAAGTAACGGATTGCGAACTCGAACTCACGGATTGGCCACGAGAACCTTAATTTGACCGCTAGTTACTTTAATTTTAAATTAAATTAAATTATTAAACTTTAATTACCCTTTCCCTTTCCGAGCCAAGCCCTTTGAGGTAGGCTTCCACCGCAGTGAACTTCCCTTCCCCTTGAAGGGCAAGTCCTCGACCTCACAGATTGGTACTGAAAGTATAGTGCACGCGCCAAGGTGGCTTCCCGCCTAGGCGGTAGTTTAAGTACTTGCGACCTATTCTGTTAAGGACACGGGCGGCTTCAACGAACAGTGATCGACCGCTAGGAATCGCCTGATCCTGGGAACTTTACCTTCTTTAAGCTTCAAATTCAATGAATTTTCAATGAATTTCAAATTAATTTAATGCGCATTTAAGTAAGTATTGAATGATTCAATGATCTTGACGCGCCTGATCCTGATTATTTTACTTCTTTGAGATAAGGTAATTGGGCGATTTCAGCGGTAGCCTGATCTTTTCTAATATGGGCGCTAAGGTAAAGTTGCTTTAATTCTAAATTAAATTAAATTAAAGGTTCTTTCGCATTAGAGCAAACACCCTTGAATATCGACACAGAATAGATAACTCAGTGAACCCATGTACTCGACCAATTCGCGGAAATACCTTCTCTTACGTCTCTTCTACGCTTTAGCTTCAACTCCTGTCCTATCCGATGAAACTATCATCGAAAGACTTACCAGCGCCTTTAAATGTCGGCACTTACCAGCGGTGGAAGAAGGTGATTTTATTCTGCAAAGGATTGGTGTCTGGAATACTAGTGCAAGCAAACATAGTTATCGCAGAATTTTGCAGAATATATTTCCCGAGTTCGGGGGAGCGGCTCTTCAAGTGGTCTCCCGCAAGAGTTGGAATTCAGTATCTAAGCTTCTAATGACCAAAGGTGCAGTTTTCGTTGGGGAAGACGGTGCCGGTAAAGAACCTTTATTTTAATTTAATTTAGAATTAAAGCAACTTTGAAGGCTGCTTTAATTCTAAATTAAATTAAATTAAAGGTTCTTTGAAGGCTGCTTTAATTCTAAATTAAATTAAATTAAAGGTTCTTTGAAGGCTGCTTTAATTCTAAATTAAATTAAATTAAAGGTTCTTTGAAAAGGTTGCCACGCGAAAAGGCAAACGAGGGTATAAAAACTTTCCGGAGGCAGGTTCAAAGAACCTTTAATTTAATTTAATTTAGAATTAAAGCAACCCTTTTAAAGGCGCTCCCGCAGTGGATTCATCAGTAGCAGATGCTGAGCCTTCTAGGCTCACGGCTCTGCTGGAAGAAAAAAACTTGGAGATTCAAAGGCTCACGGCTCTGCTGGGAGAGAAGGACTTGGAAATAGCTAGAATAGGGGCTCTGCTCAAAGTGGGGGAAGCTGAGAACTCTCGGCTGCAGGGTCCTACGGACAACTCCGACCGATAGGGTCCGAACGAAGTGAGGACCACTCCGACCTACCGGGTCCGAACGAAGTGAGGACCACTCCGACCTACCGGGTCCGAACGAAGTGAGGACCACTCCGACCTACCGGGTCCGAACGAAGTGAGGACCACTCCGACCTACCGGGTCCGAACGAAGTGAGGACCACTCCGACCGAAGGGAGGAGTGGGAGGAGTGGGAGGAGTGGGGGGGAGTGGGAGGAGTTGGTCCTACGGACAACTCCGACCGATAGGGAGGAGTTGGTCCGATAGGACAACTCCGACCGTAAGAACCTTTCATTTTCAATGAAATTAAATTAAAGTAACCTCAGTTACTTTCATTTTCAATGAAATTAAATTAAAGTAACCGCTTTAAAGAGGAGTTGGTCTTTTGAAGTTCTAGGAGCATTCTCAGAGAAGGAACGGGAAGAAGCGCAGTTGGATCACCAACAAACGGCTTTACGGAACGCGCAGCAACAGGCTTTGCCCTAGCTAATAATCTTGAAAGAGGAGACAGCCAATCAACCAAAAAGGAACCTTACATCAGCCCTTTTTTTCTTGAAAAGTGTCGAATGAATTCAAAACGGACCTTTAATTCGCACCATTTAAAGAAAGTAAAGTTGCCGGAAACCTAATGAATTAGTCAGGGTGGGATTTGCTTGAGATCCGGAAACAGAACAGGTAGTTGAAAAGAAAGAATGGGGCCTTTAAAAGTAGCGCTACGCGCTACCCGCCCGGGTCCGCACCCCCCAGGCCCCTTATTAGAGGTTGATTGGTATTACAGCTTTTTAAAAGGCCGCTACACAAAATGTTGAAAGAGTTGAGCGCTTTTAAAAGGCGTAACTATCGTAGAGTCGGGAAGAATGATCACTATGTTGCTGCGCACTCCCGAAGAAAATGCTAGGAGTTCGAAAATGAGGAGGGAGCATGGAGCCATTGAGACTGTGGTTGATGGCATCTACGAAGTAGATTGGAGTCAAAAGCTGAGAAACATCCGGTAGGGTGGCCACAAGAACTGTACTTCGGCTGCTTCCTATCCTCATTCGTCCCCAGGGTCCTACGGACAACTCCGACCGATAGGGTCCGAACGAAGTGAGGACCACTCCGACCTACCGGGTCCGAACGAAGTGAGGACCACTCCGACCGAAGGGAGGAGTGGGAGGAGTGGGAGGAGTGGGGGGAGTGGGAGGAGTGGGGGGAGTGGGAGGAGTTGGTCCGCAGGACCACTCCGACCGATAGGGTCCGAACGAAGTGAGGACAACTCCGACCCTCTCCCTATCGGTCGAGTGCCTAAAGGCCGAAGGGAGGAGTTGGAGGAGTTGGGTTGCTCCGAAAGAGCAATCGAGAGGGAGGTGCGGGCCTGGGGCTCCGGGGTAGTAACTTCGGAGGGTTTTGACGGAAAGTTTTCTCTAGAATTCTGCTGTAGGTGGGGGAGACGCTTAGAGGGGAAAACGTCGTTAGAGCCCCTGTTTTAGGCGAGTGAAAAATCCGCCATACTGGCTAATCCCCTGCCTGAGGACCAGGTCTCGGCTTATCAATTGGGGAAAATGCAGCTTCTGAGTGATGTACCCCACGTTTCTTCCCACCAATCCAGAAATCTCGAGTGTTGTCGCACGCTTCAGGGGGTGTCGTCCTATTTCCCACCACCGGCCCCACCCGGGCAGGATTCAGTGACAGCGTATGGGCACCCTGCGTAGCTCTTGCTTCCTCCAGCTACGCTCCCAATGAGTGGCCTGCCTTTGACCTTTCTAGGTCGCGTAGCTGCCTTTCGTCACACACATTGTCCCGCTTCCGACACTTACTAATCTGCGACTTTTACTAATCTGCCGACAGATAGACGACTTTTACTAATGTGCCTGATCTGCCGTGACTTAGCGCCCATATTAGCCAAGTAGCGCCCTATCTTAGCGGATTAGCCCTTTTAAAAGGGCGACCTACCTCATTCTGTTGTTTTATTAGCCTAAGGTTACTTTAATTTAATTTCATTGAAAATTAAAGTGGGGTTACTTTAATTTAATTTCATTGAAAATTAAAGGTTACTTAGGTTTACTTTAATTTAATTTCATTGAAAATTAAAGGTTGGGCGACCTACCTTAAATTCAATGAATTTTCAATTAATTGAAAATTAGTGGAATTCCCGATTCTTTACTTTAGCGGCCGAATCAGCCGAATAAGCCGATGTCGAATCAGCTGCCGGAATCCATGCCTTAAAAGGGCTCTAGCAGGCCTCTCCTACGGCATTGAGAGAAGAGGGATAGCGGTGAGGACCAGTCCTTGAGTCAGTATGACCTCTGGCTCAAGGACTGGCCCCAGCCCCACCATCCATAAAGTTGGGTGGTGAGCGCTACGCGCCACTTAGTGGGTGGGGGACCTTTAAAGTGCTCTCTTTCTCCCCTACTAGAGCGGGTTGTTTCGGGGGGAAGGGCGGGGCCGAAACGCGCTGCCCTCAACCTCCCAAAGGTCGGTTGAGTGTCCTTTGACCGCCCTACCCTCGTCATCGGCTGACTCAGCCACTATGCGGACTCAGCAACGGCTGATTCGGCCACGTAGCGGGCTCGGCATCGGACTCGACAACGGCTGCAGACTCGACATACGGCAGCAGCGGCTACTTCGATTTGGAGTCTGGAGGTGGGGGCGGCACTCGCACAGAGAATGCGCTAAGCGGCGGGGCCGGGCTACGGGGAGGATGCATAAGCCCGCCCCCGCTATCCCCGCCGAAGGGGAAGGGCTAAGCTTCTACATACCTGATTTCGCGATCTCACCATTCGGAGCCCTTCCCAGTTTCAGTTTCTCCAGTTCGCTACGCGTTTCCCTTTCTTTAGATGAGTATTTTCCGACCCTTCCTAATGCTCTCTCTATCGTTTGATTGTCGTGAGGCTAAAGGGACCGGTATAGGGGATTGATGAAGTTGTATAATAAGCTCAAGTTCTCCAGGCCCTTCCTAGACCTTATATGACACCTAATAATAACCTCTCAATGTACTATAAGGTCCTCTTAGTCAGGGGCGGGCTTGATCCAAAAGATTTCCGGATTCTCCGAGGACCGGATCTTTGCAGCCTAGAATCCGTAACAAAAAACGGGATTCTGAGAGAGAGAGAGGTGAGGATTTTTCCGGCCGGATTCTCCGGTAATATAGGAGTTTCAAACCTTCGCCCCAGCAGCAGAAGCAGCAGTAGCCCAAGTAGTTCCAGTTCCAGTTCCAGTCCCAGTTTCAGCAGTCCCAGCAGCCGTTGCCCCAGGAGCAGTTGAAGGGGCAGTTGAACGCGAATCAGTTTCAATTGAATCAATTGACTCAGTCGCGGACCTTTAAAGGCTGACTCAGTAGCCCTTTCGGATTACTAGGGAAAGGGAAAGGTGGGAAGGTTCGAGAATTCTGGGGGAGTGTTTAATTGAAAATTAAAGTAATAAGATTACTTTAATTTAATTTAAGACAATTTTGCTGCTTTTCTGGCCTAACGCGCTTCTAGGGTCCGAACGAAGTGAGGACCACTCCGACCGAAGGGAGGAGGGGAGTTGGCCCTTTAAAGGAGCGCCGTCGCGAAAACCAGCGCTAAAAGTACTTTAAAGTACTAGGGAGCTTTAAACACTTTTAACTGCCGGCCTTTTTAAAAGGGTCCGAGCGAAGCGAGGACAACTCCGCCGAAGGGTCCGAGCGAAGCGAGGACAACTCCGACCCTCTCCCTATCGGTCGAGTGCCTAAAGGCCGAAGGGTCCGAACGAAGTGAGGACAACTCCGACCGAAGGGAGGAGTTGGAGGAGTTGGGGGACAACAAATTTGAATTCCGGAAATTCAATGAATTTCAATTAATTTTAAAATACATGACTTTAAAGAAAGAAAGAGTTGGAACGGCTTTATCGCTCCTTCCTCTCAACAACTGCTTCATCGGCAACTTAGGCTACGGCTACGGCAACAGCGGAAACAGCTTATTGCCTCTTCTTCCTTTCTAGGAAAGCTTCCCCTTCCTGGCCTTCTCCTTCGCTACGCGCCTCTCCTCCTTCCCTTTCGCTACGTGTCTCTCTTCCTTCTTCTTCGCTACGCGCCTCTTTTCGCCTTTGCTCCTCTTTCGCTCCTACCCTTAGCCAGTTCCCTTTGCGGGCGCCAGCCTCGAATGGTCTTTCTCTGAAGAAAAAAGGCTAACTGAGCGAGGCGTAGCACCTGTTTGACCATTCCGCAGTGCAAGTGGCCCAGCAAAGCTCAGAGCGCGTAGAATGCCGTTAGTTATGCATCCGCCGTTAGTTATGCATGTTCCGCAATCTATTCGGAAAAGAGGGGGCTGAAGAGGAAGCGCATGGCGGAAGAGAAGAAGAGGCTAAGCTGTAGTCGAGGCGAAGAGGAAGAAGCGCGCAGTCGTGGCCGGGAGGAAGAGGCTTCTTTCCGAAAGGATTCGGCGCGTGAATAGGGAGAGGCGCGTAGCAGAGAAGAAGAGGCGATATTTCGTTTCCGCGCAGTCATTATGAGAGGAACGAAAGAAAGCATCATCGCGTTGTTGAATCCTTGATCATTACAGGAACGAAAGAGAGCATCGTCGCCCGGGAAGGAACAGAAGAGAAAATCCTTGGGTCCTGGCTCAGAACCGAAACCTAAAAGCAGCCGGATTAATACTCAATGCCAACGATACAAGAAGTCGGCACCGCAGCAGCCTTTTAAAAGGGGCGAAACTGCATCTATCTACGTGTTTTTGAAGTGCAAAAACACGTAGATAGATGCAGTTTCGATTGGCTGCCCCCTTGCTGGGTACTCTAGTGCCTAAGGCTGCGCCCCTAGGGGCGCGTAGCGCTTCTCACTCTGTGGAAGATTCTTCGTGCCGAACTCTCTTTTTCGTAGGTAGGGAATCTTTGCTTTTCGGTTACCTACTGAAATATCTAAAAGGTGTTTAGAATCAAAACTTCTCCAAGGTGGGTGGTGGTGGCCGACATCCGGGCCTATGTGGGGCTTTCCCTACGGGAAAGCGAAGCTGCTAAGTTACTTTAATTTTAAATTAAGTTAAATTAAAGTAACTAAGTCAGCAGGGGTTTTTTAAGGGCTCCCGCAGTTCGGGCTGGCCACCACCCCCTTTGATTACACTCTCAGGCACGAAACGACACAACAACATGTAGCTCCTAACCTTCCCACTTGTGTTTCAATGTTTCACTTCCCAGAAAAAAAGAGACGCTCGCTTTACGGATAACCAATTCTTTCTCAAATCTCTGAGGGCTACTTTCCCGTTATGGATATATAAGTTTGAAGCATCGAAACATGAAAAAATCTCATATACCACACCGGACTACCCATTCCCATTATTATGCTATTCAAAATATCATACCAATACGTGTTTTTAAGTCCCGATCGATACTCGCGGAGTTGATTATCCCTCTCGAGAATGAAGATTTGAAGTAGTTTATAATTCATCAAGTATTTAGTACAACTCATGCCTTCGTGTATAGACCGGTGTAGACGAAACCACTTCCGCCAGTTCGGTAGTAAGTCTATTTCCATCGGCCGGCTGGTGGGAGCGGGAAGTCTGGGATATGTTTGGTGTTTCTTCCTCCAATCATCCCGATTCACGCCGTACATCAACAGACTATGGGTTTGAGGGTCATCCATTACGAAAAGACTTTCCTTTGAGTGGATATGTGGAAGTACGTTATGATGATTCAGAAAAACGTGTGGTTTCTGAACCGATGGAGATGACTCAAGAATTTCGTTCTTTCGATTTTTCTAGTCCTTGGGAACCAATGCCGCGTAGTGACAATCCCTGTAAAGTCTAGGTCTAGGGTCCTCCGACAGGAGGACCACTCCGAATTCCGAGAGGGAGGAGTGGGTCCTCCGACAGGAGGACCACTCCGAATTCCGAGAGGGAGGAGTGGGTCCTCCGACAGGAGGACCACTCCGAATTCCGAGAGGGAGGAGTTGGTTAAGGCCCTTCCCTTCCCGGTTTCCTTCCCGTGTGAGGATTCGATTCCCCCGAGTAGTGGTGGGGGCATCTATCTACGTGTTTTTGCACCTCAAAAACACGTAGATAGAAGAAGACACCGAGATTTCTGCTTGCTCCGAGTGGTCGAGGGTGTCGAAAACTATCGCCCCTTACCCCACAGAGCTTGAGTGCTACTGGTTAGCTGCCACTGCCGGTAGCCAGCCTCGAAAGAAGCTCCTCGCCACTTTAAAGTCGCCGGGCGCGTTTCCTCCTTTTCCAGGTATAGGGGTGGTCTGTTCGAAAATCCATGGCCGACTCTCTCTCCCTACCGAAACTGCATGTGGAAACTGCGAAGTGGAACCGAACGTCCTTGGTGACCTATGAATGTCCCCAATTGTGGTAGGTCGACAAACAAACAAGTCAAGCCCATTTGCCGGTGAGAGAGCGAGTCCGCCTGGGAGGAGAGTGAGTCCGCCTGGGTGAGAGTGAGTCCGCCTGAAAAGGCGTCAACACCGGCGATTCAACTTCATTCGCGCTCCGAAGGGCCGATTGCCGCACCTTTTAAAGGCCTATCGTCAATGGAAACATGGCCTGTTTCAGGTGGCAGCCTCCCTTCGCCCCTTCTCGTAGCATCCGCAAACCTTTGCTCTACCTTCCCGGCAAGCGGGAGCAGCAATTCAAGGGAAAGTGGAAGCAGCGATTGGTGGGTCCTTTCTGTTCGGTAAAAGCTATTTGGTTTCCCGGCTTTGCGGAAGGCAAAGATTCCTTCCTTTGCGGAAGCTGCGACCTGCTTTGTGGGGAAGCATTTAAGTGCCGCTCCTTCGCATCTGCAGAATTTGCTCTCCAACTCCTCCAACTCCTCCCTTCGGTCGGAGTTGTCCTCACTTCGTTCGGACCCTATCGGTCGGAGTGGTCCTTCGGACTTTAAAGGGCCCACCTCCCCTTGAAGGGAAAGTAAGACATGAGTGCCGCCTAGTCGCGATATCCTCCCCGGGGGCATCTTAGCCCCCTTCGCTTTGCCCGCCGTGGTTAGGCTCTGTTCATTACCGTTTCTCTGATCGACCAGGGCCGGCTCAACCGGGGCAAAGAAGCGTTCTGAGCGTGGCTACACACCTGGTCGACTGATTCCCCAGCCAGGTCTTCCATCGTCACTACTAACAATTTGACGTAGTTAGCAACCTCTCCCGGGGACTTCCCCTTCTCTTGTGTAGGGCTTGTGCAGGACTTTTCCTTCGTGCAGGACTTTCCCTAGCCCCCCGCAAGAGCGGACTGAGTCTTTCTTTGTCGCTCCGGAATCGAGAGCCACTGCTCTGCGGAGAATGACGTGCTAGCACTTATAGGGCTTCCTTCTCTCAGCCAAAGAAACCGGCGGTGCCACGCCACGCTCAGAACCCTGGGTGCCGTGCGGGGGGCAGTGGAGCCAAAAGGGTGCCGGGAGCTAGCGTAGTTGCTACTCCCCATCAACTCGATTTTATCTCTGGGAAGCACCAGAATTCTAGAAAGTTGGTGTGGTCGGGCGGCTTAGTTAGTGGATGGCGATGGGCCTTCACTATAGATACGTGATCCCGCCTCATCACTTCCAGGGTTGGGCCGAATCCATCCCTCTCAGGAAAAGAGTAAAAAACCGCCTTCTACGATCGTGTTAGGGGACCGGGGTCAAAGGGACGAGAAACTGGAGAAAGAGGATGCGAGTAAAGAAAGGTTACTTTAATTTAATTTCATTGAAAATTAAAGGTTATTAACTTTCTATACGATACGAGAAACTTTTAAGAGGTGGAAGGTAGGATAAAAAGTGCAGGCTTTCCCTCAACCTCCCTTCGGTCGGTTGAGTGGCTAAAGCCCCTCCGAAGAGGTTTGGGCAGTGAACTGCGCCTTCGCCTGGCACTGACAGACAATTGATCTCTGCAACGCCTACTAGCCCCTAGGCGGTAAGCTAGCGTGCCCTGAAAGGGAAGGCATGCAGCGTGCTCACAAGCCAAGATCCAATTCCCAGTAAAGGATTCGCTGCGACAGGCTAGCTCTTTCTTGAAGTGTCCGTCGAGCGTGTAACCTGATCCCCAGCTATCTAGCAGCCCGAGAGTTCTTCGGGGGATTGACCGATCGAACGAACAGAGCCGACTCTTTATTCGTCGTCTACAAGTGTCTGTGGTGCGAGAATTCTACCAGTATGTCCGATCGGTATCGGTACTGCTTGGGGGAGCGGTTCTGTCCTAGGTGTGACAGCGGCTCCATAACGGTGTCTTTGCGCTCGGAAGCCAAACAGGCCTTATGAGCTCCAGTAACATGCTACGTGAATTCTTGATGAATTGCCCTTTAAAAGTCCTCCCTATCGGCCTTTAGGCACTCGACCGATAGGGAGAGGGTCGGAGTTGTCCTCCTGTCGGAGGACCCTGAAAATATCGTCTATAGAGTTGTTTTTGCCAACAACGTCTCGTTTAAAAGGGCTCGACTCTGAGTTGGGTGCTAGACCGAATCATTCGGATTGGATCTTGTGCTCTGCAGAGTGGTTTCATGGCACAACTTTCTTTGGATTGGATGGCCAAGTTGATAACCGAAGCATTCCGAGGAGAAAACTTAAGTTACTTTAGTTTAATTTAATTGAAAATTAAGTTACTTTGGCTCATTCGCCTTTTGCTTAGACTAGTCACCTAGGTTATCCAGCCTCCCCCGCTCTGGACAGTCAAAATAGAACTTCGTAGCATTAGGAAGGAGCTCCCGTCGGGTAGCCACATAGCGTGTAGTGCCCACCCGCACTACGTACACCTCCCCATACCCACTAGGTTGGGGCTAGTCACGGGAAGCGCTACGTGCCATACCCATAATAGCACTACGCGCTTTCCCACGGGGTACGTGCGGCTAGCGGGGGGTAGTTACGGACGTGGTCATACGCGCTAATGGAATCGAATCCATTATTACGTGGTGTGGGGTCTAAGGTCTAGGCTAAGGGTACCTAGTTCCCCCAACCCTTCAGGGTCATACGCGCTAATGAGGGAATCGAATCCATTAGTGGTCATAGCGTCTAGGCGAAAGGGGTAGGGGGTGCCGCCAACCAATCTTTGGTGCGGGGGTGGGGGTAGGGCCGCCTTCTTTCTGGCTGTTTCTGTCCAAGAAAAACGGATTCCAGCGAAGGACAACTCCGACCGATAGGGAGGAGTTGGCCCTCCGATAGGAGGGCCACTCCGACCGATAGGGAGGAGTTGGCACTGCCAGGTCAGGACCACTCCGACCTACCGGGTCCGAACGAAGTGAGGACCACTCCGACCTACCGGGTCCGAACGAAGTGAGGACCACTCCGACCTACCGGGTCCGAACGAAGTGAGGACCACTCCGACCTACCGGGTCCGAACGAAGTGAGGACCACTCCGACCTACCGGGTCCGAACGAAGTGAGGACCACTCCGACCTACCGGGTCCGAACGAAGTGAGGACCACTCCGACCTACCGGGTCAGAACGAAGTGAGGACCACTCCGACCTACCGGGTCCGAACGAAGTGAGGACCACTCCGACCTACCGGGTCCGAACGAAGTGAGGACCACTCCGACCTACCGGGTCCGAACGAAGTGAGGACCACTCCGACCTACCGGGTCCGAACGAAGTGAGGACCACTCCGACCTACCGGGTCCGAACGAAGTGAGGACCACTCCGACCTACCGGGTCCGAACGAAGTGAGGACCACTCCGACCTACCGGGTCCGAACGAAGTGAGGACCACTCCGACCTACCGGGTCCGAACGAAGTGAGGACCACTCCGACCTACCGGGTCCGAACGAAGTGAGGACCACTCCGACCTACCGGGTCCGAACGAAGTGAGGACCACTCCGACCTACCGGGTCCGAACGAAGTGAGGACCACTCCGACCTACCGGGTCCGAACGAAGTGAGGACCACTCCGACCTACCGGGTCCGAACGAAGTGAGGACCACTCCGACCTACCGGGTCCGAACGAAGTGAGGACCCTATCGGTCGGAGTGGTCCTCCTGTCGGAGGACCCTAGAATGACTAAATTCGCTAGGCAAACGACAGGGTGATGCGGGATGCACAGAGCAGCTTACTTTGCGCAAGCTAAGCTAGACGCAGGCACTTCGTAGTCCGATCACTCTCGCCGCTACCTGCACCTGCTCGCGCTTGTTCCGTTCCTTCCCACCTGCCCCGCACCACCGAGAGCGCCCACCTAGACTCTTGGCCAAAAAGAATACTTTTCACTCAGGCTTGTCGGTTCAACCAACCTCGTTAGCCCCCTTAAAAGTCTCGGGTCAAAGCCCTCCCTTCGAAGTGACTTCGGAGTCCTAAAGTCCATCGCCCCCACCACTAGTGTTAAACGGAAATCAGTGAAGCCGGATTTACCCATTGCTAGTCCCAACCAACTGCCCGTTAAACTGAACGAAGTGAAAGGACCGGGAGGTAGTTTTCTTTAACTCGAACCGAGTTAAAGAAAACCCACCGAAACAACTTTTAAAGGCCTTTAAAAGGCTCAGCGCTACGCGCTTCACAGCGCTGGGGTACGGAGCTAATTCTAGCCTTCCCCAGAGTGAGTAGCCACGTCGGTCCGATTCTGGGTGGCGGGAAAAGGTGGTTTGATCCCGGACATTTTCAGACTCCAGTTTGGGGTACCTTCTGGAGGGAAAACCGTGCGAAGTCTTTCCATCTATCTACAATCCCGGATTTCAAAATGGGAGCTTTGATCGATTTTTCCCGGCCCGGGAAACTATTTGTTTCTCACTTTTCCGCGAAGGCCTTTAAAAGTCGTATAAGCCTTTAAATGACAAATCGTCTAAGGTCTAAGATCGTCTAAGGACGAATCGTCTAATGATCGTCTAAGATCGTCTAGGATCGTGATCGTCTAAGATCATCTGATTCCGCATCAGAAATTTAGTACATAGATTCGATCGGTCGACACCGGACGATTCTCCGTAGAATCCTCTTCTTTCCCGACCAGTGCGGTTTGCCGGGAGGGAAACATTATGATGGGCTGCCAGTTCCGCAGCAAGCCGGACTGAATGATGGACTTAGGTTCCGCAGTTCGGACTGAATTAGTTAGGCACTGAATTTTTAAAAGGCTGAATGGGCACTGAATGATGGGCTGCCGTTCGGCGTGCTGAATGGGCACTGCATGATGGGCTGCCGTTCTACGTTCGGAATGGGCAATGATGATAGAATAATTGCCGGTTCGGATGATGAGCTTAGTTCGGGCTGAATGCGGCCATTGCACGTTGAACTGAACGCAAGAGAAACCAATTCGGTTGGGCTAATAGTGTGTGCGTCCAAAAAGTCATCGAATCACGGCCTTTAAAGTTCGGAAAGCTGAAGCCTCTTTAAAGAGCCTTTAAAGAAAGAAAGAAAGATCCCACTTTTTTACGGGTAGGGAAACTACGCTTAGGCCACGAACGAGGCAAAGTCTGGCAGCAGCCAATCGCCAAGTCCCGAAGACCCGGAGAATCTTTTGGAATCCGCGCCCCGTAGCCCTACATGATGGGGTCCTCCTCGTAGCCCTCGTAGGCCTCGCGTCAACAAGGCCTCTCCGATTTCTGGACTCAGAAGTGAATTCCACTGCGTGCACTTATCACTGCTTCGATTTCCCAAGGGGAGACGAAATCGAAATTCGGCTAAGAACCTTTAATTTTCAATTAATTGAAAATTAAAGTTACTTTGGGGGAGACATTGAAATTCGCGCTACGCGCTTCCCTGGCAAGGGGTGGAACTATAGTGCACCCTCGCCCTATTCGAGACTCAAAAATCAATGCAGAGGCTATCTCGACTAAGTAAGATCGGGCAATAGATGTAGAAGAAGTCAAGTCCCGGCCTGGGCCAGTGTGGGAGGCCGAACCAAACTGTAAGCTACCGGCCTTCGCTCGAACCCTTTAAAAGGGCTCGGTAATTTAAAAGGCAGCGCTACGTGCCTAGACCCGGGCGGATGGAGGGTGGTCTTAGACCCTTTTAAAGGTGCTAGCGTTAAAGTACGAAACCGAAAATGACTTGTATAGACGGTTCACCAAGGCGTACATGGCTAGCTACCGCGTACTGTGAAATTAACTTTCGAAGTGACCCAACTCCCCCCACTCCTCCCACTCCTCCCTTCGGTCGGAGTGGTCCTCACTTCGTTCGGACCCTTCGGTCGGAGTGGTCCTCACTTCGTTCGGACCCTTCGGTCGGAGTGGTCCTCACTTCGTTCGGACCCTTCGGTCGGAGTGGTCCTCACTTCGTTCGGACCAGCGTTACTTTAATTTAGTTTCAATTCAATTTAAGGGTCCGAACGAAGTGAGGACAACTCCGACCCTCTCCCTATCGGTCGAGTGCCTAAAGGCCGAAGGGAGGAGTTGCGCTTTAAAGCCTTTTAAAGGTGTGAAATTAACTTTCTTTACTAGAGTCCCGCTACTTTAAAAGGTGCTTCTTCAATGCGATGCGCCTTGCGGACTACTCGATGCGATTCCGACTCAATCAACTCGGGCGAGCGTAAGCGAGCCACTCCCCCGATAGGGGGAGGGGCGACCTTCGCATTCTAGCTAGGCTAGCTACGCACCTGGGCCGTGTACTGGAAAGCGCTACGCGCACCCGGCTGGCTACGCGAACTAAGCCTAAGGGCCGTACACACCTGACCTACGCGCGCACCCACTACGTAGTGTGTACGCCTAGCTAGCACCCCACTACGTAGCGCGTAGCACCAACACGGCAGGTAGGCCCCTACTTTCAGTGCCGATATTCGTTCGATGGCAGTTCGTCCTTACGGCAGGTCCTCTCGTTGTTCGCTCGCGTAGCGCTAAGCGGTAGCATCTATATACGGCTCGCACTTGACAGCTTAACGAACTACTTCCCACTCAGCTCAACGAACTACTTCCCACTCTGTCTCAGTCGTTCCCAGTCAGCTGAGCAGTCAGTCTTCCCAGCTTCGGCGTGCCCAACCATTATTGGATTCCTCTCTCCGTTCCGTACGAACCACTGACTCCTTACAAAAAGGGGGAGAAGCGGTTTCAAAAAGGCCGTTGAAAGGGAGAAGAGGAAGGATGTCGAAGCTAATAAGGGATACGTTGGTGCTGACATCGACTCGGTGGGGGACCCATTCCGCTCTCCACCACCAGGACGGGCCACCACCACCTTCTCTGTTCACCACCAAGGCGTCCGCAGGCGAACCGAAAAGGACGCGTGCAGCGTTAAAGTACGTGACTTTAAAGTTAAACCTCGGAGGTAGTTCCAGGTAATTTAAAGGCCGGCCCGCTTTATTGAAAGTACTTTAATTTCATTTAATTTCAAATTAAAGTAACTTATAAGTTACTTTAATTTGAAATTAAATGAAATTAAAGGTTCTTAGTCTTTGAAGAAAAATCAACGATGGAAACCTTGCACGTGTGGGACTACAGGACCACTGGGTAGGGCCCATCGTATCACGAGTTTGTAGGTGGTGGTGGACATTACTGACATAACAGAGTCGGATCCTCGGCCTATCGGCCTCGTGGCTTCGCCCCTCCCCTCCCGTCCAGTCCCTCCAATGAACTCAGCCAGCCTGACTCCTTGATGCGGTGGTCGATATGGCCCAACTCCTCCCTATCGGTCGGAGTGGGGGGAGTTGGCCCTTTAAAGGAGCGCCGTCGCGAAAACCGTAAGAACCTTTAATTTTCAATGAAATTAAATTAAAGTAAACCTAAGTAACCTTTAATTTTCAATGAAATTAAATTAAAGTAACCCCACTTTAATTTTCAATGAAATTAAAAAGTCTTTGTAACTTTTGAATCAGACCAGCCGAAAGCTCAGGTCGGAGAAACGTCCGCTGGTGGCTAGAAAGGGGTAACAGACTTACTATAGAAGTTTGAGCCCCATAAAGTCCGCACATTAGCCTAATACAGCCCCGGATAAGCGTCCGCACATTAGCCTGATACGGAGCCGGATAAGCGTCCGCTTCCGGCGGAGAAAGGTCCGATGGCCACCCAAGAGAATGGTAGAAGCGTCCGGAGAAGCGACTTTTAAAAGGCTGGTTCATAAATTTCCGATGCATAAAAGTCCGGTCTTCCGGAGAAGCGTCCTCATTGTTTCCCGGATAAACGCTTGTGGCTAGAAAGGCCTCTGGTAGAAGCTTCCGGAGAAGCGGCCCCGTACGGCTTTTGGAGCAACGACTGTGGCTATAAAGGGGTAACATACTTACGAGCCCTGGCAACGCATGGATTGTCCGTGCATTAGCCGGCAGACAGAGCCGGAAATCTGTAAACGTACTCTATGGAGAAACGGCCTCTTGCGGCTAGAAAGGGGGCCTCGATTCCACTCGATGGTTTGGAAAAGGGGCTTTAGCCTGTCGCCCCTAACCACCACCACCCATAAATGGATGAATGGGTGGTGGCCTTCAAAGGGGCGACAGTAGGGAAAATGGATTGATGCTCAACCGGGAGAATCCGTAGAATATCGGGCCGTCTGGGGGCTCTCTGCTGCTGCGGTGCTTCCGGCCGCCCTCCACTCTGCTGCGGCGGAATAGTGAGCGGAGTGCCACCCCACCTCCAAATTGTGGATCCCAAACTGACGGAAAAACGTCTACGATGGACATGGGAGTTGAATTTAGGAGTCTAATGTTCAGGTTTCTCAAAGAAGTGGAAAGCACTCAACCCTCACTAAGGGACCGGAGGAAAGGAGTTAGTGCTCAGCACTAAAAAGGGCCGAATTGGCCCATCGAATTCATACTGGGTAAAGTTCATTAAAGTAACTTACTTTTGAATCCGCTTTGACTCGCATTTGGGTACCAAAACCCACTTTAAAGGGCAAGTTCCGCCCATTAACGATTCCAACGCGCCGGGACAACCTAGTTTATCGTGCCAACTCCCCCCACTCCTCCCTTTGGTCGGAGTTGTCCTCACTTCGTTCGGACCCTTCGGAATTCGGAGTTGTCCTCCTTAGGAGGACCCTTAATAGGGTACTGGAAAGAGTAGTTAATCCCCAATTCTGCCCCTCCGCTCAAGGCTTCCGCCCTGGACTGGGGTGTGAAACATGTTTGAAAGGGATTTTTCTTGGCATGGAGTAAGAGCGCTTTTCACCAACTCCCCCAACTCCTCCCTTCGGTCGGAGTTGTCCTCACTTCGTTCGGACCCTTCGGCCTTTAGGCACTCGACCGATAGGGAGAGGGTCGGAGTTGTCCTCGCTATGCTCGGACCCTGCCAACTCCTCCCGGTAGGTCGGAGTTGTTCTCCAACTCCCCCCACTCCTCCCTTCGGTCGGAGTTGTCCTCACTTCGTTCGGACCCTTCGGCCTTTAGGCACTCGACCGATAGGGAGAGGGTCGGAGTTGTCCTCGCCTCGGACCCTTCGGTCGAACCCTGGCAGTGGGATAGTGAGCCCGCGCGATGGAGCGGGAACGTGTGACGCCACTATAAAGCCCCCTATTACGTCTCGCTCCCCACCTTCCTGGGAAGGGAACCCTGAAAGACTGAGGGCGCCACCGGGGTGAGAGCCGGGAATATGGTGACTGGAAAAGGAAGGAGAGCCGGTCCTACGTCCTCTCTCACCGGAGTCGATAGACGAAGGTCCGGGACCAGAGCGGCAGGAGGCGGAGGGCCTTCAAGCGCTAGCTTCGGCAGGGTCAGCATCAACGTATCCCTTATTAGCTTGCCGGAGCCCTGCAAAGCAAGAACGGAAAGTAGATCGCCATACATGCATACAAACACGTATATAGATGTGCGCATCTTACGTATGCGTCCGTTGCATGTAGGGTGTCAGGTTGGCCATGACCTTCACAGCCCAGCACAAAAGCGCCCCTTCCAGCACCGTTAAGGGGCTACAAAGTAGGACACTCCCCCGACCTACGGGAGGGGAGAGGACAGAAGGGAGGTACCCGGCGGCCAGCCGGGGCCTACTAGTGTACCCGGGGCCGGCTACGGCCAGGAGGGGGAGGGGCGGAAAACGCTACGCTCCGCTTTGGGCGCTACGCGCTGAAACCCTGGGCTGGGCCGGCAGCCCACCCTGCCCCATCCCTTTGCTCTGTGGCGAGGAGCGCCAGCCCGGCCCACCCCACCACCCCTTTCCTTCTTTTCCCAAAGCCTTTAAAGGGCCGGGGGGACCGCTTCAGAAGTGGTTGAGGCCTTTTAAATTAAATGAAATTAAAGGTTCTTTATTGAATTGAAAATTTGAAATTTTCGTTTGTTTGAATTTGAAATTGTTTTTTTGGCTGAATTGGGCGTAGGCGGCCCTAACCAAATGTGGGACTCAAACAAGCAAACGGAACTGAGCCCTTAGAAGTGATGCTTTTCAAAGTACGGCGGTACATCTTGCCGACCCTATCTCACGCAGAGAAGAGAGTGGCCAGTTTGAAACTGAACTTTGGTCGAATGGTTCCTCCCGGCATCCTTTTCTTGGCGGCTCTCTTGTACCTAATCGGAATGATTTCTTTTTCGTTACTTTTCGGAACAACGGCGCCGAACGTGGCATATTGTGCTGGCCTTGAGTCCGAAGAGGGTCCCTCCTCACAGCCTCTGCTGAAAGAGCTTTTTTCGAGGGAAATTTCGGGGAAGAAGGGCTTGTTACGGAACCATGCTTACCGCATAGTTCGAAGTCAGACTCTTCCCGTTATGCATCACGCCGAACAAATGGCCGAAGGAGAGGGCTTCCGGGGGGAATACGTAGAAACATATTTAGCCTCTACATTAGAGGACGTCATGTCAGTATGCGATCAGGCCTTTCAAGGAAATCTTCCCGATATGGAAGGTTGCGGATACGACTTCGTGTCTTCTTTAAGAGGTCAACCGCCGCTTGGCCTGGATGATGTCCTGGTTGATTGGCCGACTCTAACGTCCCAAATAGCCAAAGGCTTATTACTTGTTCAACCTGCGGTCTCTTTCTGCTTGACGGATTTGGAACTCTTGCATGAGTCATTGGTTACACTGGCGGGAGGAGACGAGCTTTTGGTAGAGTTCTCCGAGGATCCGGCCTTTGAAGGTCTACTTTTGGACTCGCTTAAAACGGTACTACCGCCGTCCTATTTTAGGGCTTTTTTCTCCGGTAGACTGTTCCGGGAGCTAATCCATTTGGAGGACGGATACTCTCGCCTTGTGGGGCAAATGCTTTCGGAACTCGAAGATCTAAGTACGCCCTAAGGAGACGGTTTCTATGTTCGCCAACTCCGATTGATTAGTATTGATTCCGCGGATTCCGTCAAGGGTTACTTTAATTTCATTTCATTGAAAATTCAAGGTTATATTTTCAATGGTTTTCCGGGTTTTTTCGACACTCTTGGGTTTTCCCTAAGGAAGCACCCAAAAACGGAGGAAGTTCAATGGTTTTCCGGGTTTTTTCGACACTCTTGGGTTTTCCCTAAGGAAGCACCCAAAAACGGACTTTTTCTTGAGTTTCCCGGGATTTTTTGACACTTTAGGCGTTGCTTGGGCGGTTATCCCTTCTAAAAATTCAATGAATTTTCAATCAACTCCTCGGGTTACTTTAATTTAATTTCATTGAAAATTAAAGGTTCTTACGGTCGGAGTTGCCCTCCTATCGGAGGGCCCTGAATTGAACTAATTTTCAATTAATTGAAAATTAATGCATTGAAATTGAAGTCACTTTAACTTTTGCAACTTTAAAGGCTCCCATTAAGATTGAGAAATAATAAAAGTTCCTTTTGAAACGTTTGAGCATGATTTTCTAGCGCTTTTCCCAGAGATCTTTCTCACTAACGCAACCATCGTTTTGCTCATTCATGGAGTTTTCAAAAGTACTTCTAAAGAGGATGATTATCCACCGTTAGTACTACATGCGGGGTGGCTTGGTTTACTTAGTGTTGTGCGCCTGGGAGGGCACGTTCTGGGAGGCGAGGGTTGAAAGCCATCGCTCGGATGGACTCCCTAACCGGCAGGGGGATCAGACCGCGGGAACCATAGCATGGGTACTATCCGCTCGCCGCAAGGCTAATCGTACGCAACAGGAGCAAGGTAGTAAACCCCCTGGCACGGGGGTTTACGGAAGGCACTTGGGTCCGAACGCTATTATTCATGCGCGACCACCCCTCCAGAAGTAACTGTAACGAACAGGTTTTACGTACACGGTACTAAACGGTAAGTCAACTACCAAACGTGCAACCTAGGGATCCCCTTTGAGTAAGTGATCGACGGCTTCGATATAAGTGGGAGCCTAGCATCATTTCCCCGGAGACCGAGGCTTTGTTGGCCGGGGGGGAAAGATCCTGCCATAACGTACTCCGGCGCCCCTGAGGCTGTCTGTCTCTAAAGGGCTAGCGCGCTTTTTTCACTATTGTGCTGCTTTAGCCTAGCGTATGCCAACTCCCCCCACTCCTCCCGGTAGGTCGGAGTTGTCCTCACTTCGTTCGGACCCCTTTTAAAGCGTTACTTTAATTTAGTTTCAATTCAATTTAAGGCCCGGTTCGCTCGGACCCTTGAAGGTGCCAGTAAGGAAAACCTCCGCTGCAAACTTCTCTTGAGAGAAAGGGCGGGAAAGCGCTAGCGCCGGCAGGGCAACGACCCAACAAGTCGAGCATACGACGATGCACAGAATTACGCATGAATGGCTCTGAGGAAAGGGCGGTAGGTGATAATGATGAACGAACACGCAGAAGCAAGCCCTTCTTCAGGGGTGCTGCGCCCGGGGTTGATGGATGGGCAGAGGAAGAAGAAACGCCAATAGAGGTTGACAGACTGGGGAATCGACCGACTGAATATCGTGCGAGACAACTCGAATAAACAACGGGGCTGGCTACTACTGCAGCCAAGGAACTGGCGATAGAACCTTAGCGAACGGGATAGGCAGGATAGGCCGGGGGGCCCCGCAATCAAACGCTACGCGTTTTCCTGCTCAGCTCACGCGCTTCCCCCTATCCAGTAGGGATTGCCCTAGGCATAATAGGCCCTGGACATGCAACCATAGGCACTCCTTGATTCCATCAAGTGGATGGCTACGCTTGACTTGCTGAGCAGGATGCATTGCGGTTGTTGAATCCTCTGTAGACACTCCCTGTAAGTCCTCGAGTAGCAAGTGTTGCGGTGCTCTAGCCTGGTAAGGATGGCGCATAACTACCTTCCAGAGGACGGGGAAGCGCGTAGCGAAATATGGAGTTTACCTTTATCTGGTTTTAGCTCCCAAACTCTAGCCAAACGGAGTTATTCATGCCAACGAGACTTACGTAGTCAAATAGTTGTCCACTTTAGAAGGCCGCCTTTGGTTCGAAAGACGGACCCGGCCTTCTCTCTTAGAGTATAGAATACGTAGGTGAAACCAGCAGGCCGGCTTACCTGGGGTAATAACCACCACCTGCTGTGTGGAAAACAACTGGCGGCAAACCCAACTCCTTTAAACCCCACCCACTTTGTAGGTGGTGGTGGGGCTTTAGCCACTGGCTGGGGTAGGGGCCGGGGTGCGGACCCGGGCGGGTAGCGCTAGCGCTACCCTGGCCCCAGCAAGGGTAGGGAGTTGGGCGGCTACGCCCAACTCCTTTAAACCCCACCCACTTCATGGGTGGTGGTGGGGTTTAGAGGAGTTGGCCTGTTTCAAATTCAATTAATTTCAATTAATTTTAAAATACATGACTTTAAAGAAAGAGGAGTTGGACCACTTTTTGTCCGGAGCGCCCCCAATCGCCAACTCCACTTCGAGAGTGAACCGCTCTAAGTGGTTATTGGTTTTTTTGGCAATTACCGGATCTGATTCGGCCCTGCTGAATGAAGGACGAAGTGCAACGGTTGGAAATTACAAAGCGAACCTGAATACGTCCAGGCATAGTCAATAGAAACTAAATCCGGGCGGCTAGAAGATATGGCCTTTAAAAGGCCATAGACTCCGGACACACGAATCAGTGTTCGAAAGGTTCGCTCATGCGGGACACTAGTAGGTTCAAGCCCTTACCTAGGCCGGCGTCAATCCGAAGTTATCACGGACGAGCCACATGCGGAGAAACTTGCACGTGTGGTTCTGACTGGGGGGTAGTACCACCTTCTCCTCGGGTTCTAGTAACCATTATACTGGTTGCCGCTGGCGCACCTGTAACGTTTGCTAATCCATTCCGCAATAATTTGATAAGAGACAATTTGACCTATTTTTGCCAAATCTTTCCATTACTAAGTACGACCAGTACTCTTCCTACGTGTTCGGATTATTTCAAATAAGAGAGGTATCACGCTTTTGAATCTATTGTCCTAATCTCACTTTCTACTTGCAGTATGCTTTTCATGATCTCGGCTTATGATTCAATTGCCATGTATTTAGCTATTGAACTCTAAAGTTTACGTTTTCATGTGATCGCAGCATCAAAAAGAGACTCTGAATTTTCCACAGAAGCCGGCTCAAAATATTCCATTCCAGGTGCATTCCCCTCCGGAATATTATCGTTTGGGTACGACCGGCCAACTACCTATGTAGTATTGATAGACATATCCATACGTATTGGGCACACCTCGCCAAACCTCAGCAGCGATGGCGGTCTCAATCCTCCCATGTGCGACACCTCGGGGAAAGCGCGTAGCGCCCCTTAAAGCCCCCCTGGGGAGCCAAAACCTAGTTGAGATGGAGATTCCCTTGGTCTCATTCCACGATGAAAAAGTCCTCGGCGTAAAGTTGAGATCGAGAAGAGTAGAACGAAAGAAATCTTCTACTTGGAGGGGGTTTCCGAAGGTGTAACCCAACAACAAGGGCAACGGGAGGGTGCAAAGAAGCCCAATACTTCAACTAAAGGAGCGACCCCGGTTGGTCCACCAAACCCCAACCCAGCGCCACACGTTCTCCTGGGTCCCGGCAGGGGATCCCTCAAGTGCCCTTATCTCGGCTTCTCCCGGAATAGGCGTTATCGAAGACAAGCCAGGAATGGCCGAAGTGAGTGGACACCCACTTTACCGGTTAGAGAGGCCCTCTCTAAAACATTCACCAAAATGTTCACAGGGGCTAGGAACACTCGGTCGTGGTGGGAACTTTTGTACATCATCCACGGAGCGCTCCGGAGTACACCCGACCAAATCTACTAAACGACTCAGGCCCTGCCGGGCACCCTTTAGGGAAGCCGGCCCTCGGCCGCCCCGATCACTACAACCGCCAGCTCTCCCCAGGAGGAATGATATTGGATAAAGGGCCGGCAGGCCAACTCCTTTAAACCCCACCTTAGGCTCTAAAGGGTGGGGTTTAAAGGAGTAGGCTAAAGCCCAACTTCCGCCCCCCACCACTTCGGGGTGGTGGTGTGGGGGGCGGAAGTTGCCCAACTCCTCCCGGTAGGTCGGAGTTGTCCTCGCTTCGCTCGGACCCGCGGTCGGAGTGGTCCTCACTTCGTTCGGACCCTTCGGCGTTACTTTAATTTAATTTCCTTGAAATTTCTCCATTTCTCCCTTTAAGTGCCTCGGACCCCTTTTAGAGCGGTCAGACCAACTCCTCCCGGTAGGTCGGAGTTGTCCCCCCTTCGGTCGGAGTTGTCCTCGCCTCGGACCCGGTAGGCCGGCAGTTAAAAGTGTTTAAAGCTCCCTAGTACTTTAAAGTACTTTTAGCGCTGGTTTTCGCGACGGCGCTCCTTTAAAGGGCCAACTCCCCCCACTCCTCCCACTCCTCCCTTCGGTCGGAGTGGTCCTCACTTCGTTCGGACCCTTCGGCCTTTAGGCACTCGACCGATAGGGAGAGGGTCGGAGTGGTCCTCACTTCGTTCGGACCCTATCGGTCGGAGTTGTCCTTCGGACCAACTCCTCCCTATCGGAATTCGGAGTTGCCCTCCTATCGGAGGGCCAACTCCTCCCTATCGGTCGGAGTTGTCCTTCGGACCCTTGGGGGCCCCTGGCCCTTGCGGGCCCCTACCCCAGCAAGTGGCCTTTGGCCAGGCAAGCCGTAAGGCTTCCCGCCGGTGGTGCGGCAGGCACCCCCTCGACCTATCGGTCGAGTGGTTTGCTGGCGCCCCTGCCCCACCACCCCCCCCCATGAAGTTGGTGGGGGAGGGAGTTGGGCCGGCAGGCCTCTCGTCCCCACCCACTTTGTAGGCGGTGGTGGGGACGAGAGGGCGGCCCCTACCCCAGCCAGTGGCCTTTGGCCCCACCACCCTTGGAGTGGGTGGGGACGGGAGCGTTGTTTTCCTGGGCGCTACGCGCTTCACGGAGCGCTAGAGGAACGACGAGGTTGAGACTGGTTGGGCAATAAAACGCTTCGCGTTTTATTGCGCCTCAGAATAATGAGATGGAGTCAATAGTGTTCGTGCGAGCCGTATGCGGTGAGAGTCGCACGTACGGTTACGAGGAGGTTCGCGTCCATAGTAGGGTGTGGATGGGGGCCTAGCCCTATTTGTTCTATAGTTTATGGGGTTACTGGAATCATTAACTCTGAGGAATTAGCTAAGATCTTCGCTGGATACGAAATCACTCTATTTGGTGCTTAATCTAGTGGTATCTCTATGGGGATCTTATCCATCGCTGTAGGTTTTTTATCCAAGATAACTGCAGTTCCTTCTCGAGCGGCCGTGGGACAGCCTATGGGTACCGACAGATTGCGGCCAATCCAGAGACTATCGGGGCGCCTGCCTTGTGCGCTGAGCGTGGAACTTATTACTACCTCGTAAAAGCGTGAGACCATAGCATGTTACAAAAGCGCGGTTGGGGGTTAAGAAATGAAGAGCACCGCGCGAACTCTATAGTGTCACACGAGATAAGCCCTTAGCCTGGCGAATCGAAGTTCTATTCTTTCTGGTTAACTGGCCACTTGGTTAACAACCCATGCTACAAGCACGGTGGGAACGCGCGAACGCACGCTGGTGTGCTTCCTGCCTGTCGAGGTTAAACAGCGACAAGGTTCAGATTGGAGGAGCTGGAAACAGCTGCATGGGAGCCGCCCAACTCTTTGGGTACAATTAACGGAACGATATCTTGATACACCAAAACCATAGGCTTATCGGCGAGATCCAACGGTGGACTGGATCCCCTATGGAAGTCATAGGACCTTTAGTACCCACCCAGCGCTTCGCGCCACTCCGGCCTTTATTCCAATATTGTCCCACGAGTTTTAATGGCTCGAAGGCTCGAAAAAAAACCGAAGGGCCCTTTAAAAGTGCCCCCAAGGGCCCTCCGATAGGAGGGCAACTCCGACCGATAGGGAGGAGTTGGTCCGAAGGACAACTCCGACCGATAGGGAGGAGTTGGCCCTCCGATAGGAGGGCAACTCCGACCGATAGGGTCCGAACGAAGTGAGGACCACTCCGACCCTCTCCCTATCGGTCGAGTGCCTAAAGGCCGAAGGGTCCGAACGAAGTGAGGACCACTCCGACCGAAGGGAGGAGTGGGGGGAGTGGGAGGAGTTGGTCCTCCGACAGGAGGACAACTCCGAATTCCGATAGGGAGGAGTGGGTCCGATAGGACAACTCCGACCCTCTCCCTATCGGTCGAGTGCCTAAAGGCCGAAGGGTCCGAACGAAGTGAGGACCACTCCGACCGAAGGGAGGAGTGGGGGGAGTTGGCCAGGGGAGCGCATAGCGCTCCCCTGGCCGGGCCCTGTGCCTTTAAACGCCCCGGCACCACCACCCATAAATGGGTGGTTAGGGGAGTGCCGGCAGGCCAACTCCTTTAAACCCCACACCACCCATGAAGTGGTGGGGTTTAAAGGAGTTGGGGTTTCCGTTAGGAAACCCCCCCTGCCCCACCACCATCGGGTGGGGCGCGGTGCCTGCCCCTCCATAAAAAGTGGTGGTCACGGTCACCTAGGCGCGCTTCGCGCGTTTCACAGAAGTTCCGAGGAGATAAAGTGCACAAGTTCCCCGCATTCGGGAGCCTAAAACAGCCTCTCTCCCAGCAAAAAGTGCCGCTTCACCTCCAGTGCCTTTCTCAGAAAAAGGGTAAAGCGCTACGCGCTTTCTCCGGACCCCTACCCCAAAGTGGTCCGGGGACCTCCCACCAAGCCGAGCCTATCTGGGTTTCCTATTTTTCTTTCCGGGCGCTGGCAACAACAGAAAGGAAGGGGTCTATCTATCCAGTACCTGCCTATATTGAGCAGGATTCCTTCGCCCAAGATCCACTGAAACCGTTCCCACCAGCCGGGTGGGTGTATCCGACAGCGTGTGGAATGGCTGAAAGCAGCGGACCTTTGGATGTATCTGATCCGAGTTGCGTAGAGTTAGAGAGCCGTATGATGGGCGACCATCACGTACGGTTCGGAGAGCACTCTAGTAGGTCATTTGGGAATTCTCTAAACTCTTCGCTAAGCGAACAGCGAGTGAACGACAGCTTTGCTGCACGGCTCGGTTAATGATTCACTTTCGACCCTATATGTGTGGGCACCCGATGTATACGAGGGTTCACCCACTCTGGTTACAGCATCCTCTTCTATCGCACCTAAAATATCTATTCCTGCCAGTATGTTACGCGTTTCTATTTCTGGTTTCTACGATCCGACACGGCAACAACTCTTCCTTTTCCGCAGCATTGCTTCCATGATCTTAGGAGCACTGGCCGCCATGGCCCAGAAAAAAGTAAAAAGACTTTCAGCTTATAGTTCTATTGGACATGTAGGTTATCTTTCAATTGGTTTTTCATGCGGAACCATGGAAGGGATTTAATCACTATTAATTGGTATATTCATTTATGTATCAATGACCATCAATGCATCCGCCATAGTTTTAGCATTACGTAAAACCCGTTCGAAATATATAGTGGATTCAGGCGCTTTGGCCGAAACTAATCCTATTTTAGCTATTACTTCGTCCATTACTATGTTCCCATACGCAGGAATACCCCCGTTAGCCGGCTCTCGTAGCAAATTTTATTTGTTTCCTGCTGCTCTGGGCTGTGGGGCTTACTCACTAGCCTTAATAGGAGTAGTTACTAGCGTTATCAGTCGTTGGGCGGCCGGGAGAACATCAGGGGTTGCCCAAAGTCAGTGTGGGAGACCTCGGTACGGGGTCGTGCACCGGACACGTAGCTTACCGAAACGTCGCAAGACAGATGGGAAGAACGCATCTACGAAAGTACAAGTGAGGGGATATCGCTAGGATCTCATGAACCTACCCAAGATCCTTGTACGAGTCCTAGCTATCACTGCACGAGATGAACCAGGTTTTAGTGAATCGAAGTTACCTTCAGTGTAATAAGACTCTCGGTTAGTTATAGCGCGCGATCGCTGAGGTGCTCCCTGCCGGTCGGTGGTTGGAACAACGCAAGCCGGACGAGTACAGAGGGAACTGATTACCCATCTTCTTGAGGACGGGTAACGAATCGACATCCCGAGGTGATAATAAGCCCTTAGGTAATAACGGCGAAGTCCATCCAAGAAACCCCGCCAATGGGAGGGAAGCGAGGCGCCGAGAAATGGCGCGAAGCGCCCGCCGCAGGGCTAGGTGGTTCGAAGGGGCTAGCTTTCCACAAAGGTCTTAGCTTCCCCCGCCTAATAACGGCAGGGTAGCGCTACGCGCTACCCGCGGGGGGTGCGGAGCACCCCCCTGCCCGCCGCGCCCCCCCATAGCTCATGAAAGGGCTACGTAGCGATGGATGGCAGAGGGTCCGTAGTACCCGCCTACCCGAAAGGGACCAGGTGAAGCACTGGAGTAGTGATCCAGTAGCCGGGAAGGGGCCTGAGTAAAAGCCTTGATAGGCGGCTATACTCTACACATTCACAAAGCTCAAACCCAACTCCTCCCTTCGGTCGGAGTTGTCCTCGCTTCGCTCGGACCCTTCGGTCGGGCAGTTAAAAGTGTTTAAAGCTCCCTAGTACTTTAAAGGCGCTACCGGCAGGTTTTCGCGCGTAGCGCTCCTTTAAAGGGCCAACTCCCCCCACTCCTCCCACTCCTCCCTTCGGTCGGAGTGGTCCTCACTTCGTTCGGACCCTTCGGTCGGAGTGGTCCTCACTTCGTTCGGACCCTTCGGTCGGAGTTGTCCTCCGGACCCTGGCAGGGTCCTCCGACAGGAGGACAACTCCGAATTCCGAGAGGGAGGAGTTGGTCCGATAGGACAACTCCGAATTCCGATAGGGAGGAGTTGGCCAGGGCAGCGCTACGCGCTGCCCGCCGGGGGCGCGTAGCGCCCCCTGCCCCTGACCCAGGTTCCATGACACCAAGACCAGACGGTTATACCATCGAAGGTGGTACGTCGCTAGAACAGCTGAAAAGTATGCAAGGCAGAACCGGTTTTGGTGGGGGACTAACGCGTTTCCCCCCGTGGTGGTCCAGTGGGGAGGGGGATCTCAGTGGGGGTGGAGCCGGGATTTAAATTAATTTAATTTACAAAACCGGTAAGAGGAAGAAGCAAGAGGGCAGGTAGCTTCGCGCCCCCTTCATGAATCCATGCCACCTTTAGGTTCACCCCCCGGAAAACGCGCGAAGCGCGAGTAGTATGCGCGGCCACCCTGCTGCGCCCCTTCTCTCTCAAAAGGGGAAGCGCGCTTCCTGGTGGGGTCCACTACCAGCGCGCGTAGCGTTCACTTCCCTTAGACCCCACTGGGAATCCCTCCATCCCCTAAAACCTTCTTAGGGGCAGGGTGGGGCGGGCGCCCAACTCCCTACCCACCATCACCTACAAAGTGGGTGGGTAGGGAGGTTGGGCTTCCTAACGGAAGCCCGCAAGGGGGGGCGCGTAGCGCCTAGCCCCCGCCCCCATGCGGGGCGCGTAGCTACCCGGCGGAGCCGGGTTTCCTGGCCCACAAAGGCGGGAAAGCTACCGCGCCCCCCTTGTTGTATCCCACATTGGTGCCCCGCCCCTGCGAAGGGGGCGTAGCGGGGACGAAAGAGAGCCCTCAAAAATGAGGTGCACAGAAATGGGGATTTCTGTGAAGTGGGTGATTTACTTTAATTTTAAATTAAATTAAATGAAAGTAACCTCAGTTACTTTCATTTAATTTAATTTAAAATCACTTTAAAGAAAGCTTCGCTCTTTCGTTCATAAAGCCCCGAACAATTCAGAACTAACATTCGAAGCAAGTCGAGTTGGTGAGCCGTATGATGGGCGACTGTCTTCTGCGGTTCGGAGAGGACTCAGTACCCCGAATTTTCGCACGGGGTTTACTCTATTCTATTATATACGCTTGGTGAAAGTAATGTATCCCGATACACCTAAGAAATGGATTCTATATAAACCGATGGAGCCTGAGAAGTCGTTCCTACCAGCCATTAGTTTTTTGTTGATTAGTCCATTCCTTCCATATCCTTCTCCGCTGTTTCTAGTGACTCATGGAATGGCACTAAGTCCATGTTGTATCCGAGTGGTTTAAAGGGGCGCTACGCGCCCCTTTAAGGCTCAGCGCTTAAAAGCGTGACTTCCATTATTCAATTGTCCCACTTACTTCGGGGCGTGGAAGAACCACAATTGTGGTGGAAAAACGCGCATCCCCAGAGAATTTTTAGGGAATCAATCTAAGAACCTTTAATTTTCAATGAAATTAAATTAAAGTAACCCCACGTCAAAGTGTGGATTTCATGCCTCAAAGAAAAAAATGAATTGAGTCAAAAGTAAACCATGATGCCTACCATCAATCAAGGGCTTTGTCCTCAAAAACTGAGATTATTAGTGTTGCCATGCCGCTTTTGCTTCCGAAAGGAGGATTCCCTCCAAATAACCCACTTTTTGGACTCCTTGGGAAGCATTGAACACCAACTGCCTGGATTGGAGGAGAGATTTGCCTCCTGCCAGGCAAACCATTAGCAGAATTCGGCAGGGCAGCGCTACGCGCTGCCCTTTAAAGGGGGGCGCTACTTCCCCCCCCCGCCCAAAATTTATTGAATTCTTAAACGGTGTCTCCCCGGAGCAAACCCTCCAACGGCAGGGAAAGCTCCGAACGATTGGACAATATTTCGGATCTACAGCAAAATATGTTCGAATGGCTAAAAGCGGCACTTATTACGAGCCATCGAACACCAAAGGGCCAGGGGTTTGAGCGCATAGCGCGAAAACCGAGACCCTTTCTAGAATTCGGTCTTTAGACACTCGACCGAAGGGTCCGAGCGAAGCGAGGACAACTCCGACCGAAGGGAGGAGTTGGGGCTGCTGATTCAGAAGGAGAGTACCCTACATGACGACATATCAGTCGAAGTCATTACAGACTTACTACAGGAGAACAAGGGTGAGATGGAAAGGTCATGGGCATTACTGGGCCGTGTACTTACCGATCTCGAAAATACCACTGAGGGCTTGGAAAGTTTAGTCAGCCCCCAATGGTGGAGGTCCTCTTCCTCAGTGGTTTCTTCATCGGACATTTCGGCGCCCAGCCCGGCTGAGCCTTCTCTTATCCGTAATATTCACAAATTCCTGAGCTCAAGATTTTGGGCATTATCTGCTTGAAATCCTCTAGGAATGGGATTACTGGAACGGAAAGGGAAAGGAAATCCTACAGGTTGGGTGGCTCATGTGGTGACGGGACAAATTTTGCTTCGGAATGGATGGTGTGGGTTTGTCTTTAGTCCAAGAAGCTGCTACATTGGCAGCGCATAGGCTATGTGTGTCGACCAAGTCTGTTCAGTGGTCGTAATTAGGTAGTGAGGAAGCACTTTACACCGGCTGCAGAAACACTTCGCTCTGGGGCACAGAACTTTGAAGAGAGACACATTATAAAACTACTAGAGTAAGGCGAAACAAAGTGTGGATCCCATACTCATTGAAAAGAAAGAGGAAGGGGGAAGTGGTGCTATATCCAAAACGTACTTTACTCTGTCAATATCGGAAATCGAAGGGTCGGAAAATAGTTAGTCAGATGGAAAGATTTAGGGATCTGTCACTGAAGAAAGTTCTGGGAGGGTCTAATAGGAAAATACGAGATCACCAACGTAGAATGCTTGCAGCTAGATATGAATTGAAACGAAGGCTTTATAAGGCCATTTTTCAAGATATCAATCCTCCCAGTCGGATACGAAACAAAACTATGTCAAAGTTGTCTAGGTCGCCAAGAAATAGTTCCGAAACATGAGTCAGGAACCGATGTATTTACACTGGTCGCTTTCGTTCTGTATACAAGTTATTTCGCATTCTTCGTATAGTTTTTCGTGAATTAGCATCTCAAGGCTCTTTGATAGGCGTAAACAAATCGTGTTGGTAGCCAACACCGGCAGGCAGGGGGTGGGTTTCCCGCTCCCTTAGGACCCTCTTAGCCACCAGAAGGACGAAATAAAAGATTCTCTTTTTTGCACCGTCGTTTTACTTTACGTAGTGTGTTAATCAAGTGCCTAACGGCCAACTCCCTACCCACCACCACTAATCGACTTGTGGATTCAATTCTTCCAATTTTCGCTACGCGCTTCTTCCTTTATCTACGCCCGCGTTAACTACATCGACCTTTCCGAGAGACTCTTGTTGACTGTAGGCCGGCTACATCGACTCTTTCGAGAGCTAGCTAGTTAGTGTTTTCTAACGAAAGCGCCTACGTACTACATCGACTTCTCTGATATTTCAGCCTAGGGTTCTCACCCACTCCTAGCCCACATTAGTGCCGAAGGCCTTCAGGCACGTACTTTGCATTTATGCTAGCTCCTTTTTCCCCTTCTTTTTGAGGAAGCCAGCCCTGAGGAAATTCAAAGGTCGTCTCTCCGGAAAGCTTTTTACTGGAGGCCAGCTGTATGCGAGTAGCTGAGATTTTACTGAATGGGAGTGCCCGCTTTCAGTCGAGTGTCTTAGGCTTAAATGGGCCACCACTCGCCCTTTAGGGGAGTGGGACGCAGCCAGAATCATCCTCTCCTTTCAGTCGAGTGTCTGGCTGGTGGTGGGTGGTGGACCCGGGGAGGGCACTAGAGGTTGACCGGCAGCGCGTAGCGAAAAAGTCGAGAATCATGCCCCAACTCCTCCAACTCCTCCAACTCCTCCCTTCGGTCGGAGTGGTCCTCACTTCGTTCGGACCCTTCGGCCTTTAGGCACTCGACCGATAGGGAGAGGGTCGGAGTTGTCCTCACTTCGTTCGGACCCTTCGGAATTCGGAGTTGTCCTCGCCTCGGACCCTTCGGTCCCTTCGGGCCAACTCCTCCCTAGGAATTCGGAGTTGCCCTCCTGCCGGAGGGCGGGCCCTTTAAAGTGGCACTTTAATTTCATTGAAATTAGATTAAAGTAACGCTTTAAAAGGGGTCCGAACGAAGTGAGGACCACTCCGACCTACCGGGAGGAGTGGGGGGAGTTGGCCCTTTAAAGGAGCGCCGTCGCGAAAACCTGAGTAATTTGATTGAATTTAAGCGCTCCAACTCCTCCCTCTCGGAATTCGGAGTGGTCCTATCGGACCAACTCCTCCCTCTCGGAATTCGGAGTTGCCCTCCTATCGGAGGGCAGGGGGCCTGGCCGGCCCCCGCGGGGGGCGCGTAGCGCCCCCCTGCCCTTAAAAGAACTTAATTTTCAATGAAATTAAAGTAAAGTAACTTTGAAATAATTTGAAATGAAATGAAACTAAAGTACTTTTAAAGCGCTCCGACTTTAAAGCGGTCTTTAGACACTCGACCGAAGGGAGAGGGCGGTTAATCATTAATTTTCAAGGAAATTAAATTAAAGTAACCTAATTAATTTTCAAGGAAATTAAATTAAAGTAACCTCAGCGGCCTTTTAAAAGTCGCTGCTAAAGGGCAACTCCTCCAACTCCTCCCTTCGGTCGGAGTGGTCCTCACTTCGTTCGGACCCTTCGGCCTTTAGGCACTCGACCGATAGGGAGAGGGTCGGAGTTGTCCTCACTTCGTTCGGACCCTTAAATTGAATTGAAACTAAATTAAAGGTTCGGGGTCCGAACCCGTACTTTAATTTAATTTAATTTAAACGTACGTTTTTAGCCTTAAATTGAATTGAAACTAAATTAAAGGTTCTTTAAAAGGGTCCGAACGAAGTGAGGACCACTCCGACCTACCGGGAGGAGTGGGGGGAGTTGGTCCGAGGCGAGGACAACTCCGACCGCGGGTCCGAGCGAAGCGAGGACAACTCCGACCGAAGGGAGGAGTTGGGGGACAACTCCGAATTCCGAAGGGTCCGAACGAAGTGAGGACAACTCTGACCTACCGGGAGGAGTTGGGGGAGTTGGTCCCCCCTTCTCTCTCTCCCGAACCCTCTCTCTTATCCCCCCTCCCCCCCTCACCTTGCCCCACCTGCGTAGGACTCCTTAGGTAAGCAAATCTCTTCAATTTAGTAAATAGAATGAGATTCTTTCGATGGGATCGAAAAACCTCTCGCCCAAGGTGCTTCTACGGAAGCCGGTCACCGATTGGCTAAGAACCTATCGCTCAGAATTTGCTCATTTTTCCGGGGAGGGTGTCCTTTGGGACACCTCGATAACTCAAGGGTCAGGGAAGCGCTACGCGCTTCCCTAGGGCGGCCGCCCTGTCCGGACGAAGTGAGGACAACTCCCCGGGGAGTTGGGGGAAGCTTTTTATTATTATTATTATTATTATTCCGAATACATACCCTTCTGGATTGACCCGCGTCCCTTCATTTTTCGAAAGAAAAAACTCCCCGTCCTCGCTTCGCTCGGACCCCGGGGTCGGACAGGGCTAGGCCGCCCTAGGGAAGCCTGCCGGGCTTGCCTGACCCTATCGGTCGAGTGCCCTGTAGGGCAGGGTGGGCTGTAGCCCAGCCTAGGGAACCGCGTAGCGATTCAACCGAGGTTCCCTCTCCCTATCGGTCGAGTGTCCCCCGGACCCTGGCTGGGGCCCCTACCCCAGCCAGTGGCTAAAGCCCCTCAATTGCAGCAAAAGCGCCCGAGACGGAACACGCGCTAAAGTCGGGGCGCGTTAAGCGAACTGAATCTTCGCGCCGCAAAGTTACTTTAATCCGCGAGGAATTTCAAAATTTTCAATGAAATTAAAGTAACTTACGGTTTCACCCAAGAATGACAAACGCCCCATCAGTATCGACGTACCAAACCCTTTCAATCCCTCACGGCTCACAGTCCACCGGAACAATTTGCCATTATCCCATTGATTCCTATTCGTATGGGAGACTCGTATCTTTCATTTACCAATTCCTCTTTGTTTATGCCACCAACTATCAGTTTAGTACTGCTTTCAGTTTCTTTGGTGACCCTGAATGGAGGACACTTAGTACCAAATGCTCGGCAATCCTTGGTGGAAATGATTCATGATTTTGTGCCTAACTCGGTGAACGAATAGATCAGTGGTGTTTCGAAAGAAAAGTTTTTTCCCCCGATATTCGTGACTTTTACCTTCCCACTTTTTCGTAATCCGCAAGGTATGATCCTTTATAGCTTTACAGTGACAAGTCATTTTATCATTACTCTGGGTCTTTCCCCCTCTCTTTCCCTCGGAATTACTATAGTGGGTTCTCGAACGAATGGGCTTCCTTCTTTCAGTTTCTTCCCACCGCCAGGAGTACCCTTGCCGTTAGCACCTTTTCCAGTCCTGTCGGAGTTAATACCTCATGGTTCTCGCGCCTTAAGCTTAGGAATACGGTTATTCGCCAATATGATGGCTGGTCATAGTTCGGTTAAGATTTCAAGCGGCTCTGCTCGGACTATGCTATCTATGAGGGGTCTTCTGTTCCCAGCGCATCTCGCTCCTCTTTCGGTAGTCTTCGCATCAACTGGTTCGGAATCGGGGGTGGCTATTTCACAAGCTTATGTTTCCACTACTTTGATCCGTATTCACTCGAATGATGCTATAAACCTTCATTAAAGAACGGTTTGGTGAGAAAACCAAACCGTACTATTTGCTGCATTCCTTGGAAAGCGCGTCATCCTCAGGAGGAAGAAGAAATAGCCGGTATCGTTTGCAGTTGATGACGCGAAATGCACTTTAAATAGACCTTACCGAAGTACGGGGGCGATGAAGGGCAGGGCAGCCTGCCAGGCTGCCCGGGCCCCCCTGCCCTTCGGTTTCGTGCAGGAAAAAAGAAGCCAACTCCTTTAAAGCTCGGGGAGTTGTCCTCGCTTCGCCCGGACCGTGGAGGGTCTTTTGCAACTCGCGGACACTTTGCAAAAGACACCCCCGGCACTGTTGCATCCGGTGCGGTAGAATATGTGCACATCCAGTCCCAATCTTGTGCCCACCGTATCGGGTTGAAAGTCTCCAGGCACTTCAGCAGGAGAGAGATCCACTTAAATGGATGGGGCGGGCCTTGGGCCTCTTCAATGGGTGTGTACAAAGGAGTATCTACGCATATTTGGGCTTCCGCCCAAATAACAAGCGGAATTTAAAGTGCCGCATCGCCAGCCTTTAAAAGTTCTTTTCAAAACCTCCCCCACTACGAGCTACATTTGGTGCGTTCGATTCTCGAACAACCTGTAACTAGCGCTTCAGACTATCCAACAAACCTGAGCGACTTTAAAAGGGTTAGTGGTGGTTTCCGAATTTTGTTGCTTCTACACGAAAAACCTCATAAGCAAAAAAAGGCAGGGTCGAGATGGAAGCCCGATTTGTTTGTTTCTTGCAAGTAATTGGATACAAAGCCAGTACTAACCCACAAGGCTCTGTTTCGGATTCCAGGTTAGGATTCAGTCATGAGATTCGACTCTTTGTTACGCCTTCGGTTCGCGTTTATTGCTTAAAGCATAATATCACTCGCTGCATGGGAATGGATCTTGATAAAGTCACTCAATTTGCTGCCAGCGTCAAAAGTTGTAAACCCCCCGAAGTTTATAAAGGGAGAGGTATACGGTATCAGAACGAAGTTATACAAAAGAAACCGGGAAAGAAGAAGCAAATCATGTCATATATTCTAGGAACCAGATCGGTTTCCGGTAAACAAGTCAGAATTGCCTCGGTTTCAATCTCTGGGACTGGACCCAAAAGAGCCGTTAAGGTTTGTGATCAATTGGGTATCAGTGATAGCATTAAGGTTCATGAGTTGACTAAGCATGAAATTGACAAAGTTCTCGGAATAATACGTAGAAAGCATTTTTTGGTTGATTCAGAATTGAAAAGAGAGATCAAGCCAAATACTAAACGATTGATTAGTATTAGTTGTTACCGCGGATTCCGTCACAAAGCGGGATTGCCGTTACGCGGTCAACGAACTCATACTAATGCTAAAACTTGTCGCGTCGCGACTTTTAAAAGGGCGGAGAGGGATGAAAGGAAACCCTCTCTTCCCTAGCTGAGGGAAAGGAAACCCTCTCTTCCCTAGCTGAGGGAAAGGAAACCCTCTCTCCCCTCTCTTCCTCCCCGCCTCTCATTTCGTTATGCGTTATGAGTTTGAATCAAAGAAGAAGCCCTTAAAGGTCCAGCCAATTAAAAGTCTGAATTCAACTAATTTTCATAGTTGAACTTTGACTTTTAAGTCGAAAATTAATTGACTTTAGACTTTAACGAGTTGGAGGACTTTTAAAAGCCCGATTTCCTATTCTGTTACAGTCCCCATAGGGTCCGAAGGACAACTCCGACCGATAGGGTCCGAACGAAGTGAGGACCACTCCGACCCTCTCCCTATCGGTCGAGTGCCTAAAGGCCGAAGGGTCCGAACGAAGTGAGGACCACTCCGACCGAAGGGAGGAGTTGGAGGAGTGGGAGGAGTTGGTCTCTAACCAGAAAACTCGAACATACGGGTAGGGGCAGGTGGTGCGGCAGGCACCCCCTGGGTTAGCTAGGGGGCTACCCTGGCCCGGGAAGGGAGTGGGGGGGCTTTAAAGCGAGAGAGAGGAGAGTGGGAAGGCCCCCACCTAGAGAGGGAGGCCCCCCAAAGAGGGAAGGGAGTGGGCCTAAGAGGAAAGGGAGTGGGAGGACCCCCACCTAGAGGGGGTTTTGGGGGCCTCCCTCTCTAGTTGGGCACTGTAGTGGAAGGCTACGCGCACTTAAGTTACCCATTGGTACTCCTAGATAGATTTTTTGGGAGGCCGAGCGCTACGCGCTTTCCACTGAAGTTCCCCCTACCCCTATTACCTAGCGGGTATTCCTCCAATCATATGGACCTTAACTTTTAAAAGGCCAACAAAGCCAGAGAATCTAGATGTCCTCGGCCCTCGTAGTAGCCTTGACCTGTAGCATGCAATGCGCTGTGGTCAATGCGGGGCAACATTGTGCCCTATGAAGGAGGTGATACGCAGACTCGGGTTTAAGCCCTTGCAGCAGGTGGACGGCGAACTCAACTGCGATCTGTCACCTATAGGGCAGGGGGGCGAGCTTGCGAGCCCCTTTAAAGGTCAGCCTTAGGGCTGCCCTGCCCAGCGCACCGTAAGGCCCCGGCAGCCAGGTCATGGACCAGTACCACATTTTTCTTAGCGGGGGGAGGGAAAGAGTCGGCAAATCGTCTGCTGTTTTTGTGTGGTGCGGCTCGCCCGTCTGTTTCTGTAGAAAGAAATATTCCAAACTACTTTGACCCACGTAGGCGAAGCACTCTAAGTGCGCGTAGCGGCAGGCTTCGCCTTCGGCCTGCTGCTCCTGGCTCTGCTTCCAGCTCACCCTTTTCCCAGTTCGCGAAAGACTAAGGTAGCCCGGCCAATCAAGAATAGATAGGGCGGGGATGAGCGCTTTAAAAGGATCAATCTTTTTTGTCTAGGGTCCGAGCGACGCGCCTTAAATTGAATTGAAACTAAATTAAAGTAACGCTTTAAAAGGGGTCCGAACGAAGTGAGGACCACTCCGACCGAAGGGTCCGAACGAAGTGAGGACCACTCCGACCTACCGGGAGGAGTGGGAGGAGTGGGGGGAGTTGGCTATTCTTCTCGGGTGCCTCCGATTCTTTCCCTTCTCGATCTAAAGCCTCTAGGCCCACACCTCCACATTCAGGTAATAGCCATTTCCTTCTCCCAACTTTCGGGGGCTTGACGCGGAGCAGGGTACGATAAAGCCCCGCCTACCTGGGGCTAGCCGTTCCTTCGTGCGATTCCATTATTTCCTTACCCGAGGAATTGAATTGAATTGAATTTAATCGCACCTTTTAATTAAAGCGCTCCGAACTTTTGGAGAAAGCCATTGAGTTGCCGCCTTTCAGTGGCCAAGAGACCACTTCCTGTTCTGTTTGCGAGAGCCAAAGAGTGGCCATTTGTTGATAGAGCCGCGGTATTAGTGCCAGCCAAAGCGGCCAGTAAGTGGTGCCAGCCAAAGCTAGTAGCTTGCCAGCCAAAGCGGCTAGTAAGTGATGCCAGCACTTAAGGGCCCAACGTACTATCTACCATTTCTTCTCTGACGCCGATCGAAATGTTTTCTTTGCGCTACGCGCTTCCACTTGTGAAGTTCACCCCACCACCAACCAACAGAAGCGAAAGCCCTTGCGCACTGGGTTTCTTGACCTACCGGGTCCGAACGAAGTGAGGACCACTCCGACCGAAGGGTCCGAACGAAGTGAGGACCACTCCGACCTACCGGGTCCGAACGAAGTGAGGACCACTCCGACCTACCGGGTCCGAACGAAGTGAGGACCACTCCGACCGAAGGGAGGAGTGGGAGGAGTGGGAGGAGTTGGAGGAGTTGGTCCTACGGACAACTCCGACCGAAGGGTCCGAACGAAGTGAGGACCACTCCGACCCTCTCCCTATCGGTCGAGTGCCTAAAGGCCGAAGGGTCCGAACGAAGTGAGGACCACTCCGACCGAAGGGAGGAGTTGGAGGAGTTGGAGGAGTTGGAGAGGAAACTCGTCAGAAATTTAAAAATTTCAATTCCTTGTCTCTGACCTGGTGAACCACTCCCTAGCTCGAAGGCTCATCAGCACCATATTCTACTCAATGGATTGAATCCACTCCGCCACCCCACCTGAGGAACCAAACCAACTAACATTTTATCAAAACCTTTCCAGGCTCGGAAGCTCCTCTACCTTCGTTAAACTGGTAGGTCACTGGGGTCGAAGGCGCCGTTAGGCCTTCTTGTGGCTAGTGAACCTCCCATTGCATTCCTACCTCGGGTAGGCTAGAAAGGCCAACTCCCCCCACTCCTCCCACTCCCCCCACTCCTCCCACTCCTCCCGGTAGGTCGGAGTGGTCCTCACTTCGTTCGGACCCTATCGGTCGGAGTGGTCCTGACCTGGCAGTGCCAACTCCTCCCTATCGGTCGGAGTGGCCCTCCTATCGGAGGGCCCTTCGGTCGAGTGTCTAAAGACCCTCCGGTTTCCTTTACCTCAGCTAGGGAGGGGAAGAAAGGGAAGGGAAAGGGAAGAGAGTTTCCTTTCCCTCAGCTAGGGAAGAAAGGGAAGGGAAGGGAAGGAAGGGAAGAGACCCGGGAAGGAAGGGAAGGGAGTTTCCCTTCCCCGGTTTCCTTTCCCTGCCGCTAGGGAAGAGAGTTTCCTTCCTTTCCCGGGAAAGAAGGGAAGGGAAGAGAGTTTCTTTCCTTTCCCTTTTCCTTTCCCTAGGGAAGAGAGGGAATTTCCTTTACCCTAGCTAGGGAAGAGAGGGAAGGGAAGGTTTCCTTTCCCTTAGCTAGGGAAGAGAGGGTTTCCTTTCCCGAGGGAAGGGGAGGTTTCCTTTCCCTGCCGCTAAAGGTTTCCTTTCCCTCAGCTAGGGAAGAGAAGAGGTGGCTTGGGCTCTACCTTTCTGATTAGCATGCTTTCTGATTAGCATACTTTCTGATTAGTGTATGGGGTATTGAGAGAAGGGAAGAGGTTGCTTGGGGCTCTACCTTTCTGATTGGTGTGTGGGGTATTGAGAGAGGGGAAGAGGGGGTGGAAGAAAGGATTCCCCAATCGATTGGGCCGATCTCCCCAGTCGAGTGGGAAGCCAGTCCCTCCTCTACCTCTCCCAGTCGAGTGGGAAGCCAGTCCCTCCTCTACCTCCCCCAGTCGAGTGGGAAGCCAGTCCCTCTACCCTCCCTAGTCGAGTGGGAATAGAACCAGTCCTTCCACCTCCCCCAAATCCCAGGCTTTCGCTTTAGCTTCGGCAGAGAAGGGAAAAGGTGGCTTGGAGCTCTACCTTTCCCTTTCCACTGGCCCTCCACCCCTCCATCAGATGGAGTCGATCGGGGTGGGGACAGAGCCAGTGCTGGATGGAGCCAGTCGGGGAATGGACTGGATAAGGCCGTACCGGAGAATGGGCTGGATCAGGCGGTACCGGGGAATGGGCTGAAGGCCTGGAAGGGGCAGGAGAGAGAGAAAGTTTGCGCACTTCAAAGGGCTCTACCTTCGATTGAGTTTCTTCCCGGTATTATGCGGAGGAGAGAGAAAGTTTGCTTCAAGCTCTACCTCCGATTGGGTTTCTTCTCGGGCGGAAGAAAGAGAGAGGTTGCTTCAAGCTCTACCTCCGATTGGGTCTCTTCCTGGGCGGGAGAAAGAGAAAGGTTGCGCACTTTAAAGGGCTCTACCTGAAAGGGAAAGGTAAAGCTCCGCAACCTTCTCCGCCAAAGCTGAAGCGAAAGCCTGGGATTTGGGGGAAGTGGAAGGGCTGGCTCTATTCCCACTCGACTGGCTCTATCCCCACTCGACTGGCTCCATCCCCACTCGACTGGGGAGGGTGGAGGGACTGGCTTCCCAATCGATTCAAGCCCAGCCCAATCGATTGGGGAATCCCCCCCTCCACCCTTCCTCTCTAGGGTAGGGGAAACCCCTATTCCCTGGGGTAAGGGAAACCCCCTCTTCCCTGGGTGGGGGAAACCCCCTTTCCCTGGGGTAAAGGAAATCCCCTCTTCCCTAGTTGAGGAGGAGGGAACCTTTAGTTGAGGGGGAGAAACCCTTCCCTTCCCTCGGGAAAGGAAACCCTCTCTTCCCTAGCGGCAGGGAAAGGAAACCTCCCCTTCCTTCTCTTCCCTAGGGTAGAGTAAACCCTCCCTCGAGCGGACAATCGGACGATAAGACGATGGATCAGACCAATCAGACGAGAAGATGAGACGATAACTCCGAGAAGACGATAGATACTCCCCCCAGCGGGTAAAGAAAAGGGGAAGGAAAAGCCTTCTCTTCCGGTGCTTGGGAACTGATTCAACGTCGACTGATAGCACTGCTGCTGGTGGCAATTGGAACCGCTGCTAAGGGCACTGGAACCAGTTAGTAGGTCTCCTACTCTCCCCTTCACCGATCGTTCACAAGCCTGTAAGGTCCATCTGGAGGTCTTTCCGTTAATGCTTTGGTTGGGAGGGAGAGGGAAGGTACTGCGGGGAAGGGGAAAGAGCGAGAGGTTTGGATTGGTGGGAGGGCTCGGGAGCTCCATGAGCTCCATACGGGGGCAGCCGGGACGACTGCCCCTTACTCACTCAAGCTGGATTGGTGGATTGGTTCAAGCGATTCCTTTTGTACCTGTTCGGGAGACGGAGACACGGGGTTTTGCGGTGTTAGTGGTGCCGATTCAAACTCTTGGACCTTAATTGATTTCCTCAATAGAGCAAGTTCTTGGGTTTGCTCCTTGAGCTGGGCCTCTAGCCTGGCTCTAGTGAGAGGTTTGGGGCTTTTCATATGTGCCAAAGCCCGTTCCTTAATCCGCTCATCCCTTTTAAAAGGCGGATAGTGTTTGGTCCGCCCTTTAAAGGGCTAGCCCACTCAATTCGAAACAAGTACAAACCGCCTCCCAAGAGGTCTTGTAGCGGATGATTAAACCGGTTCGAAGAAGATTTCTCTGAGTTTCGTACCGTAAGGAAACCGCTTAATGCTGGATTCAGCCCTTTAAAGGTACCAACAACGCCTTGCTAGAGACCAGAAGACACTTACAGTGGAACGCACTAGCGATACGTTCGATGAGCATTTCCTGTTTCGGAACTCCAGGTCCATCAGAGAATTCTACCAACAGGTATTTGTTAACAGTCATGGCAATCGGTTCGTTCTTCCTTTCCTGGTTTTCATGGGAGTTTGTTAGTGGGAGCTACAGTGGAAGCAAGAGCTATAAGTGGCGCTCTCTCTGTATACCATAAGGTTAAGCAAGTGCCAGTGCCAGTGCCAGTGCTGGTGGTGGGGTGCGTTTCCCCGACTAGTCGAAGTCCTTCGCCTCGATGCACAGGAGAACTCCCTCTCGGATTTTGGGACACCCCGCCGAACACCAATGACCAAGAGCACGTAAGGTACAGAACTGCTAGATACGCGTGACAACCTGGAGTGGGTTGGTAAGCGAAAAGGCCTTGCTCTCCCTTGGCTTTAGAGTCTCCCTTTCCGCCCTCTCTTGAAGATGGGAAGCTCTCTCTCTCGGGCGGGTGGAACCCGGAAAAACCTCTTCCGCTTCCTCTCCCTCCGGAGCTCCGTCTCGGGTAGAAGACACTCCCTTTTCGCTCTTGGGCGAGAACAAACTCTGGAGAGCCAACTCCTCCAACTCCTCCAACTCCTCCCTTCGGTCGGAGTGGTCCTCACTTCGTTCGGACCCTTCGGCCTTTAGGCACTCGACCGATAGGGAGAGGGTCGGAGTTGTCCTCACTTCGTTCGGACCCTATCGGTCGGAGTTGCCCTTCGGGCCAACTCCTCCCTATCGGTCGGAGTTGTCCTATCGGAGGGCCAACTCCTCCCACTCCCCCCACTCCTCCCACTCCCCCCACTCCTCCCACTCCTCCCGGTAGGTCGGAGTGGTCCTCACTTCGTTCGGACCCGGTAGGTCGGAGTGGTCCTCACTTCGTTCGGACCCGGTAGGTCGGAGTGGTCCTCACTTCGTTCGGACCCTATCGGTCGGAGTGGCCCTCCTATCGGAGGGCCCTAGAGGGCGGCCCCCCTTGAGTCCCCCAAGGGGAGTCAGGTTCAATCCACTTAAATAGCGAAGGATACGGGGATTCTTCGGACCTATTTGCCGCTGCTACGGTAGGCTACTGACGCTACGCCCGCTACGGCTACGTTAGCACGCCCGCGTAAGGCGGCTACTGACGCACGCCCGCGTAGCGGGTAAAATACATGACTTTAAAGCAGGTGTAACATATCTTTGGGGTGCAATGGGGTAGATAGGAAATAGGGGGGCAAATAATGGATCCATGGGGTGTCTAGCTCGGTTGGTAGAGCCACGGGGGCCCCACTTTGTTGGAACGGAGCTACTCCTGTTGGGGGCGGGACTGCCCGCCCCCCCTTGCATTACTTCACTTCCGGTTTCGTAGTTTTCTACTTTAAACACAGATCCGTAAGCGGTCTGAGGGCGCATAGATCGGGTTCATTACCCTTCCTATGTATGATGAGAATACCTTCATCCGATTTAGTGGTAACAAATCCTCTCCTCTCGAGCGTCTGCCACCATGTAGCCTCCCTTTCCTTAGTGAAGAGCCACCGCATACTAATGATGCGGTCCTCTTCTTTCGTGACTACGGCACCCGTTTTAACTAAGGCAGGCCGGATCCTTCAAGGGGGGTTGCTTCGTTGGAGGTTTCAAAGGGTTCCATCGGTTTTCATTACCATCAAACCTTCAATATCGCATAGTATGCTGCTTTGAAACAACAAGTCTCGTATCTGGTAATCCCAATCAACTTTCATTACCATCAAATGATTGGGATTCCAATAAAGCTTGGTCTCAAAATGCCCTCAAAAGTCATGTATTTTAAAATTAATTGAATTTAATTTAATTTGGAATTTAATTTATCACTTTAATTAATAATTAATTTTCAATTAAATTAAATTAAAGTAACTTAGCCGCCCTTTAAATAAAGGGTGTATTCGCCATTTCCGTCCGGTTCAATAAAGCAAGGAGGCTTTTTCAACGGATCAGTAACGAGTCTATATCTTCTGGGCTGTCGGAGAAATTCCAGCATTTCTTGAATCGCTTGAAGTTCTGTCTCATTCTCAAATATTGCTTGCGTTCCTTGAAGGTTTTTCTCCAGTCAAGCCACTAAGAACCTTTAATTTAATTTCATTGAAAATTAAAGTGATAAGAACCTTTAATTTAATTTCATTGAAAATTAAAGTGACTTTTCAATAAAAGGCTCCTCGTCCTTCGCTTTGAGCAAAGCTCTCAGTTCCTGAATCTCTTCCTTCGACTTTTCCAATCCATGCACTTTGAGGGCTGTCTCTCTGCTCCGCTTCCCGCACTTTTAAAAGGCCTTTTAAAAGGCCCGTTTTCCCACTCGAAAGTGTTACCACCTCCCATTCTTAGAGTCTTAGAGATGGAATCCCAAGTTCTAGAGGCCCTTTAAGGACCTTCATTTCTCCCTCGAATTCGGGGAAGAGTGAACCACAAATTCATTCTTTGGTAAGTGTTCTTGCTCGCATTGAGATTCCAAACACCCTTTAAGCGCTTTTTGCACCCTTTGGTAAGTGCGCGTTAGACACTATAATTTTCCGACAAGAGAAAGCTGCTGCAAATCGTTCGATAATGAGCCTTTAAAAGGGGTAAAGACCGTGGAAATATCGTTATGCACGAGAGTTACGAGAAAATATGGACGCAAAAAAGAGGACCTTTAAGGCGCCCTTTAAGTCTGTCACTATTTTTGTTTATTCATGGGTGTTTGTTTTGATGACCCTCTCAAGGTCGGGCTGGCCCCCTAAGGGCGGGGTGCTTGCTAGCGGTTACTTCGGGACTGACTCCCCCGCCTACGGGAGTTTGGAGTTGGCCGCCTAACGCTCCGCTTGCTAGTACGTGGCTTCGTCATAGCATTGAAGCCGACAGCTCCATAGACGTCTCCCTATATACTGCATTTCCATCGTCTTATCGTCTGATTGTCTCATTGTCTGATTGGATTGTCTTATTGTCTGATTAAGCTGTAACAGCTGATTGAGCAGACGCACGTAGACTCCTCTCAAAGGCAAAGCCGCCCTTTTAAAAGTCACTCAATCTTTGGCCAAGCCGCTACGCGCAAACTCTTTGGAAAAGGCAAAGCCTTTAAAAAGCGAACGCGCACTCGGAGTAAAAGGCAAAGCCTTTTAAAACGGCGCGGCAAGGAAACGAAGTCATAATGAGTCGAAAGGTTGGGTCGTACCCATCTAATAGGCTCGTTAGGGCTACAGCTACTACGCGGGTAGACCCATAAGCTGCACGAGCTACGCCTACAGCTATGCGGGCTACGCGCCTGAGTAAGGCCGGGTTACGTGCTGTGGCGCTACACGGGCAGAGCGGACGGGACGGGCGTACTACAGCTACGCGGGAGCAGGCCCAGATGGGGTAGCCAAATACATAGGCGTAGCGGGTGATTTAATTTAATTTAATTTACCCGTAAGCTACGCGGACCCATATACGTAAGCTGGCGGGTCCGTAAGCTACGCGGGTCCATTAGCCTGTAAGCTATGTGGTCCCAAATACCCATTTGCCGCTGCTACGGCTACTGACGCTACGCCCGCTACGGCTCAAAGCTAACGCGCTAAAGACTCTTTGGCAAAGTCAAAGCCTAGCAGACTCGAAGGAGAAGTCGCGGGCGGACTCAAAGTCAGAGGCAAAGCTTAAAGTCATGTATTTTACCGGCTTTCTTTAAAGTACTTTAATTTTCAATGAAATTAAATTAAAGGTTCTTTGAGTTCACGCAAACGAATTTACTTTAATTTTCAATTAAATTAAGGTGGGGGCCTCCGGCCCCCAGTAACGCTTTAATTTTAAACTAAATTAAATTCAAGTACTTTCAAGAAAGAAAGAAAGTGCCGTGGATACTTTAATTTAATTTAATTGAAAATTAAAGTATCTTCAGTCCGCCCTTTTAAAAGTTCGCACGCACGTAGACTCTTTGGCAAAGGCAAAGCCGCGTAGGCGCACGTAGACGGCCAAGCCGCGACTTTTAAAAGGAGGCGCACGTAGACTCAAAGGCCAAGCCGTAGCGTTAGGGCGCAGACTCTTTGGAAAAGGCAAAGCTTAGCGAAGCGTAAACTCGTCAAAGGCAAAGCCTTTTAAAAAGCGCAGACTCTTTGGAAAAGGCCGTGGTTACTTTAATTTAATTTAATTGAAAATTAAAGGTTCTTAGCGCCAAGCGACTTTTAAAAGGAGGCGCACGTAGACTCTTTCAAAGGCAAAGCCGCCCTTTTAAAAGTTCGCACGTTTTACTTTAATTTTCAATTAAATTAAATTAAAGTAACGCTTTAATTTGAAACTAAATTAAATTCAAGTACTTTCAAGTTATTACTTTAATTTTCAATTAAATTAAATTAAAGTAAACTTAGTCCGCCCTTTTAATTAAAAGTTCGCGCAAACTCAAAGCTAACGCTTTTTTTAAAAGGGCGACTGAGTCAATTGATTCAATTGAAACTATTTAATTTAATTTAATTTAACGCTCAAACTCTTCGGATAAGTCGAAGCTTAGGACTCAAAGAAGAGGCCAAGCCGCTCTTTTAAAAGGAGCTCACGCGCACAGTCGAAGGCAAAGGCCTAGCGGCAGGGGGGAGAATGAAACAGCTAGAAGGGTTGGGTGGTCCCATCTATTAGGTGGTCCCATCCAATAGGCTCTAGAGCGGGCTACATGGGCGTGCGGGAGCAGGCCCAGTAGGTGGGGCAGCGGCTACGGCTAAGCAGGCCCGTAAGCTACGTAGCGGACCACCCATATCGGGAGCTTAAACCACCCATTAGTAAACCCATTAGCGGGCCCGTAAGCTATGTAGGGAAACCCATTGAGTAAACCCGCTATGTGGGCGGGTAAACCTGTAAGGCACCTACGCGGGCCCATATACGTAAGGCGGGTCCGGGACCCATTAGCGGGCCTGTAAGCTATGTGGGTAAACCACCCATTAGCGGACCCACCCATTAGCGGGCCTGTGAGGTGGGTACCATTGGGTAGACCCGTAAGCTACGCGGGTAAACCACCCATTAGCGGGTGAACCACCCATTAGCGGGTAAACTAAACCTGTACGGCACCTATGTGGGTAAACCCATAAGCAAGCTATGTGGGCGGTTGGGTAATGATCAATCAATAGAGCGGAAAGAGAGAGCTTCCAGCTCTCTTCTTCCATTCCCCAATCGATTGGGGCCGCTAACTCTCTCTCTCTCTCTCATTCCCTGCCTCTCAGCATCGCCCCATCGCCCAGCCTTCGAAGAATTCACACAGAGGCCTTGTTCCGGGAGCAAGAATCGATGATGGCGGGCCTGCCTTTATGCGGCACTTCACAACCCAAACATCGCCTACAAGGCCGAAAGCAGGAGCTGTAGCAATTCCAACAGTTCCGGCACCAACAGTTTTGGTTCCACCAGCGCCAATTGATTCCGTGCCAGGAGCCCCAGTTAGTCCCGGCAGCAGAAGCAGTTTCAGGACCAGTGCTGCAGCAGAGCAGAGCATTCATTCCGACAGTCCGTTCGTGGTTCATTCCGGGTCAACAGAACGTGTCGGGTCAACAGAACATGTCGGGTCAACAAATGGAATGGATGCCGTCGAATCAACGTCCCCATTCCGTGTTCAGTCCGGGTAGTTCCAGGTGGTTCCGGGTACTTCATTCCGGGTGGTTCATTCCGGGTCAAATAGAACAACCCATTCCATTCCGTTCGTAGTTCATTTCGGGTAAACAAATGGAAGAAAGTCCCCATTCCATTCCGTTCGTAGCTCATTCCGGGTAGGTGGTTCATTCCGGGTAGTTCATTCCTGGTAGTTCCAAGTACTTCATTCCGGATCAACAGAACGTGCAACAGAACGTATCAGGTCAACCCCATTTGGGAAAGCTAAAGCGAAAGCCTGGAAGAATGGAATCTGCATCATTTGCTCGATCCAAAGCCAGAGCGAAAGCCTGCTCCCCCAGCTCGGACTAGAAGGCTGCTGGGTATGGTGAAACTTCAGTAAGAGATCATCGACCTAAAGGCCCCTCTCCCTTCGTGGTAGGTACCGAGCCTCACCAAATGCTGCTAGCGGCAAGTCCCTCTCCCTTCGTCAGGGTACAGCGCGTTAACCCACTTTTAAGGCTGCCCCGTCCCCCGGGAAAGGATTAAGGTTCTTCCAGTGCGCGTAGCCAATCACTAATTGCTTCGAGCAAAATGATTGAAAGCTACCAATGATCCCAAGTAGGCTCTGTATTTCAAGCCTTAAATACCAGGTCCAAAATAACACCAAATCTGGGTGTAACATAACGCTTGAAATACGGAGCCTACTTTTTGAAAAAGAAAAGAACCGACGAAAATTCATTGAATTTACTTTAATTAATTTTCAATTAAATTAAATTAAAGTAATTTAATTGAAAATTAATTTCAATACTTTTTTAAAGAAAGAAAGAAAGAAAGGAATTTGAAGCTTAAATTAATTTAAAATCAGAGTACCACACCATTTAAAAGCCTTTTAAAAGGGCTAGTTGCTAAGGAAAAACGGCTAGCCCTTATAGGTGTTAGAAGGGGCGCCAAGAAAGCAGGCTTTCTCTCTCTTTCGCTCTCTCTCCGGGAAGGAAGAGGCTTTCGCTCTCTCTCTGGAGGTCTTTCGCTCTGGAAGCTGAAGTCTTTTGCTCTCTCTCTGGGAGAGGATCTTTCGCTCTCTCTCTGGAGAGAAGAAGTTCTCGCTCTCTTGTGTTGATCGGGGCCGATCGGATTGCGGATTTGAGTAAATGATGCAGATTCCAGTTCCGCTGGAGTTCCGCGGAATCCGAATTGATTCAATGAAATCCGCTTAGGAATTGAGTCAATAGAGATTCAATGAAAATTAGAGATTCAATGAAGCTTCTCTCCCCATCGCTCCCCCCAATCGATTGGGACGATTGGGTACTTGTTCGGTCGAGGTATGGGCCCCTAACTGCACGGGAGTCACTTCTCGTCGGATTCTGGGGGTATCTCGTAGCTGCTCCGACAACAGCATCCACTGAACAGGGATACCCCATCGACTGATTGGGATCATCCCGCCCCCGCCTTGATCGGGGAATGGAAGATCCCGTCCCCCCAATCGATTGGGGAAGGAAGAAGCTCGGCCGAGTAGGCTTGCTCCACCTCATGATTGCGGTATGTGCTCGAACAAGTTAGCTTGGTTACGTGTTCGAATGTGTTTCCCCGACTGGGCGGGAGTCCTTTGCCTAGATGCATGGGAGCCACTTCTTGCTCGGACTTTGGGGGCACCTCGCCGAACACCAATGACCAAGAGCACCGTAAAGTGCAAAACCCTTAGATACCGCATGACTGAAGTGGGTTGGTAAGCGAAAAGGCCTTGCCCTGCCTTAGCTTTAGAGTTTAGAGTCTCTCTTTCCGCTCCCTCTCTCGAAGATGGGAAGCTCTCTCTCTCTGGAAGAAGGGAAGCTCTCTCTCTCGGGCGGGCGGGTGGAACCCCTTACCCCCTATCGGGGGTAAGTGGCTCGCTATCGCTCGCCCGAAACTCTCTCTTGCTCTCTCTCTCTCCCAAGCACTCTCTCGGGTGGAAGACACTCTCTTTTGCTCTCTCTCTCCCCGCTCTCGGGCGGGAACAAACTCTGGAAAGCTCTCTTTCCGCTCTCTCTCTCGGGCGGGAATAAATTCTGGGGGGTGGAAGAATGGATTCCCCAATCGATTGGGCCGAGCTCGAATCGATTGGGCGGAGTTTCCGTCTCTCTCTCGGAGTTTCCGTCTCTCTCTCTCGGTTCGGGGGTGGAAGAATGGATTCCCCTTCCCTTCCGTTCTGGGTTCGGAGTTTTCCGTTCTGGGTTCGGAGTTTTCCGTTCCAGGTTCAGAGTTTCCGTCTCTCTCTCTCCGTCCGAAGCTCTCTCTCTCCCTCTCGGGCGTTAAATTAAATTCAATTAATTTTAAAGCTCTCTCTGGTTTTTTCTTTTGCAGGGCCCTCCGAAGGAGGGCAACTCCGACCGATAGGGTCCGAACGAAGTGAGGACAACTCCGACCCTCTCCCTATCGGTCGAGTGCCTAAAGGCCGAAGGGTCCGAACGAAGTGAGGACCACTCCGACCGAAGGGAGGAGTTGGAGGAGTTGGAGGAGTTGGTCCGAAGGACCACTCCGACCGAAGGGTCCGAACGAAGTGAGGACCACTCCGACCGAAGGGAGGAGTGGGAGGAGTTGGGATAAATTTCAAATTCTTGGATTTCTCCCAGACCCCCTTCCCGCGCTGCCCTGGCCCGCCGGGACCGGAGGTGGGGTGAGTGAGGAAAGAGTGAGGAGGTAACGACGAACGACTGACGAACGAACCCCACCGACCGGTCCCTACCATGACGCGAATGCTAAGAAGGTATCCAGGAACTTACTCACTTGACAGAGTGTTCCCTCTCACAGAAGGGGTCTATTGTACAAGTTGTGTTTTATTGGTTCGGGGAAGATTTCAGAGAAGGGAAGGTAGGGTTTCGGGGAGGGTTTCAGAGAAGGGGAGGTAGAGGTTCGGGGAGGGTTTCAGGGAGGGGGCCACGCAGAGGCCATTTTCCAGGGCGGGCAAAAATCGCTGGACACCCTCCCCCCCCGTCCCACGGCCCGCCATCATCGATTCTTGCTCCCGGAACAAGGCCTCTGTGTGCTTCGAAGGCTGGGCGATGGGTCTCTTCCCTTCCCGCCGGGAGAGTGAAAGGGAAAGGAACTCTCTTCCCTAGCTAGGGAGAAAGAGCTAGGGAGAAAGCTTCCCTCTCTTCCCCAGAGAGAGGGAAAGGATTTATCGTCTTATCGTCTGATTATCCGAGTTATCGTCTTATCGTCTGATTGTCTGAAAGCGTAGGTCTTATCGTCTTATCGTCTGATCTATCGGAAAGAATCTCTCTCTTCCGGGGAGAAAGAACTGGGAGAATCTCTTCCGGGTTCAATCCCCCGGGCTGGGAGAATCTCTTCCGGGTTCTTCGGCGATAACCTACCTTCACGATAGATCTCTCGTGCAAGGTGTCCATCGTTGATTCTTTCTCCCGCTGGTTCAACTGCTTCTGAAGGACCGAAGCTGCTTCTGATGGTGGCCTTGGAACTGCTGGTGGTGGGACTGGAACTTAGGCTGATAGCGCTGGGACTGCTTCTGCTGGTGCTTAGGAACTGATTCAACGTCGACTGATAGCACTGCTGCTGGTGGCAACTGGAACCGCTGCTGAGGGCACTGGAACAACGGCTACTGAAACTGGCACTGGGACTAAAGAAGCTGATGGCACTGGCACAGAAGCTGCTGTTGCTGGTGGCGTTGAAGCGGCAAGCTGAGGCAGTTAGTAGGTCTCCTACTCTCCCCTTCACCGATCGTTCACAAGCCTGTAAGGCTCATCTGGAGGTCTCTCCGTTAATGCTTGGGTTGAAAGGGAAAGGGAAGGCACTGCAGGGAAGGGGGAGAAGCGGGAAGGTTTGGATTGGTGGAAGGGCCAACAAAGGCGAAGCCTATCCATCCTGACCTGTGCCTCTTTGCCTCACCATCTTCACCACCATGTCAATCCCATCTTCGATGAAAGCGGTGTGTAGGTTAGGTTTTGGCATCCATCGAGGCAAGCAGGAAAGATGAGGGACTGAAGGAAAAAGGACTTAGGCGGGTGTAACATATTTTTGGGGGGGTTATTCCGGAACCCCCTCTCTCATTCGAGAAGACCATGCTTTGTTGAATTAGGGCTGGCTGAGGTGCCAATCGGAGGCTTTTTTCTTGCCAAAACGAGCGTTTTGGAAAGAAAAAAGGTTGGGCGTTTAAATGACTTTAAAGTCGCTTCCCGGCCTTTTTGCGCAAATTCTCAAAAAGGGGATTCAGGGTCCGAACGAAGTGAGGACCACTCCGACCGAAGGGAGGAGTTGGCCCTCCGATAGGAGGGCCACTCCGACCGATAGGGTCCGAACGAAGTGAGGACCACTCCGACCGAAGGGAGGAGTGGGAGGAGTGGGGGGAGTGGGGGGAGTGGGAGGAGTTGGTCCTCCGACAGGAGGACCACTCCGAATTCCGAGAGGGAGGAGTGGGTCCGATAGGACAACTCCGACCCTCTCCCTATCGGTCGAGTGCCTAAAGGCCGAAGGGTCCGAACGAAGTGAGGACAACTCCGACCGAAGGGAGGAGGGGAGTTGGCCCTTTAAAGGAGCGCCGTCGCGAAAACCGGGTAATTTGCTTGAATTTAAGCGCTCCAACTCCTCCCTCTCGGAATTCGGAGTTGCCCTCCTATCGGAGGGCAGGGGGCCTGGCCGGCCCCCGCGGGGGGCGCGTAGCGCCCCCCTGCCCTTAAAAGAACTGAATTTTCAATGAAATTAAAGTGACTTTAAAGCGGTCTTTAGACACTCGACCGAAGGGAGAGGGCGGTTAATCATTAATTTTCAAGGAAATTAAATTAAAGTAACCTAATTAATTTTCAAGGAAATTAAATTAAAGTAACCTCAGCGGCCGGGTCCGAGCGAAGCGAGGACAACTCCGACCTACCGGGAGGACAACTCCGACCTACCGGGAGGAGTTGGTTTTGTTGGCCTTTAGGCCACCCGGGGCGCGTTAGCGCTGACAACCAACTCCTCCCTGTCGGTCGGAGTTGCCCTTCGGGCCCTGGGTTCCCTGCCTACGGCATTCGTCACCAACCGACTTGCGGGAACAACTTACTATCTTTCCTTGAAAACCACGGCGAGAATGCTCCCGAATAGCGTTCAGTGCTTCTAACTGAATCTCTATTTGTTGGCATGGCACAGCTTGCACCGTTCGTTCGCACAACGGTGAGCGCTCCGCCGTCTCATTCGGACATGATTCTCCAATCATTTGCGTACCTGAGCGCAAGCTGAGTAATGGGGATTCATGCTGTTCCTTGAACTCAGACCACAGAGCTTCTTGAGAACCAGGAGTATGCTGTAGATCTGTTTGAATGCCTCCGGCCCTCGCCTCAGAAGTCGCTCTGATAGTGTCACCAAGAGTCTTTTGACTAGAGGGAACAAAACCTACCAAACAAACAGCTACTAGTATTTCTTCATTATGAACCGAGATTGATTTTGAACTCGAAACACTAAAGATTGGAATGGCAAATGGAACCAATTCACGCGTAATCCTATTCCTCGTTCTCTCTACCGCTGAAATGTTTATGTTGATAGATTCGTTAGGCCCAAAGAACCTTTAGGCCGTGCCACGAGGCACAACCCGTAGTAATACTCGGAGTCAAGAGGCGGGAAGCTAAGCCGGGAAAACGCGCGAAGCGCGTTTGCGTGGACCGTGTTAACGGGGGGGGGGGGGGGGGGGAGCCCTCATACCCCCTACTTTTTTCATGGGAATGGGTGCCAAGAATTGAGGGAGCCAGTCAAAGGCTACTGGAACACCAGATACGAAGACTACCCAAGCTAATGATAAAGGCAAGAAGACTTTCCGGCCGAGTCTCATTGGTTAATCATAACGATATCGTGAAAATGCTGCACAAACCCATATATGTACGAACGGAAAGAAAGGAACCTTAATACTGAACCGGATTGAGCCCGGAATCGCCTGTAGAAGAGGAAAATCTAAGATAGGCAGCCAACCCCCTGGAGAAAGCAATGTGCATAGACTAGGAGAGTAAGGGCGCAGCTCCTTAAAGGCCCTGCCGCCCTTATTAGGTGTATCCACACCCTTCTCAAAGAACCGTACGTGACACTCTCGCGTCATACGGCTCCGTCCCGGATTGAGTCTCCTCCCCTCTAACCAACGCAACGTCTAGGTCTTCGAACCTGAGGGAAAACGCTAGGCGCAGCCGCGTTTTCACTTGTGGGTGACCCATACCATACCCTTGAGAAGGGGGTCCCCACAAGGGTCCGAACGAAGTGAGGACAACTCCGACCGAAGGGAGGAGTTGGCAGGGTCCGAGCGAAGCGAGGACAACTCCGACCGAAGGGAGGAGTTGGGGGCGCTACTTTAAACCCCCGGGGGCCGGCAAGGCCAACTCCCCCCACTCCTCCCGGTAGGTCGGAGTTGTCCTCACTTCGTTCGGACCCGGTAGGTCAGAGTTGTCCTCGCCTCGGACCCGCCCTCCGGACCAACTCCTCCAACTCCTCCAACTCCTCCCGGTAGGTCGGAGTGGTCCTCACTTCGTTCGGACCCTTCGGCCTTTAGGCACTCGACCGATAGGGAGAGGGTCGGAGTGGTCCTCACTTCGTTCGGACCCTATCGGTCGGAGTGGTCCTTCGGACCAACTCCTCCCTATCGGTCGGAGTTGCCCTCCTTCGGAGGGCCCTACAGGGCAACTCCGAATTCCGATAGGGAGGAGTTGGGAAACGCAAGTAAGCAGGTGGTTCTTCCCGGCCCTGCCGGGAAGCCGGCCTTTCTCGCATGAATGTCTCGGTAGTTTTCCCTGCCCAAAAGTGCGAAGGGGAGCGGGAGAAGAGGCCCGCCCCCCTAGCTCCCGGGGTTTCGAAGTGGGGACCCGGGTTGTCCCTTAGGACAAGCGCCTAAGCGCTACTTCCGTAACAAAGGGTGGCCTTGCCGGGCCAACGTCGCCCCGCCACCACCACCACCCATGAATGGGTGGTTAGGGTCCTCCGACAGGAGGACAACTCCGACCGATAGGGTCCGAACGAAGTGAGGACAACTCCGACCCTCTCCCTATCGGTCGAGTGCCTAAAGGCCGAAGGGTCCGAACGAAGTGAGGACCACTCCGACCGAAGGGAGGAGTTGGAGGAGTGGGAGGAGTTGGTCCGATAGGACCACTCCGAATTCCGAGAGGGAGGAGTTGGTCCGATAGGACCACTCCGAATTCCGATAGGGAGGAGTTGGGCGTTTAAAGTGCTTTAGCCAACTCCTTTAAACCCCACCACCACCTACAAAGTGGGTGGGGTTTAAAGGAGGTTGGGCTTCCGTCAGGAAGCCCGCAGGGGGCCCCCCATGCGGAGCGCGTAGCGCCAACTTTATGAAAACGTGAAAGAGTGGGAGCGTGAAAGCTCCCACGCTTTCACGCTCCCACTTCGGAATTATTGCGTAGCGTTTTCACTTCAGAAGTGCCCATCCCCTGATGCGGCCCCAAAAGGGGGGAAAGCAGTGCGCTTCCCCCCGGCCCCCCGTATGAAAGACCGCGCCTATTGCGCTTCCCCTACCTTTGGGCAGAGACCGCGCCTATCTAGATTTACAAGACGCGACGCGTTGGATGCGTTTTCCCCGGCTCCGTTGCCTACTGGGGGATAGTTGAAGCTCGCTTCTTTTCCATCGTTTTCTTGGTCCTCTCGACCCCTGGCTGGGGCCCCTACCCCAGCCAGTGGCTAAAGCCCGTCATCTCGAATGGAGAACCCCGCTGATTCTCTTCCCTTTATCCAAAAAAAGGGGTTGAGTGCCGCGAAGCTAACTCACCGGGCCCCGGCAGGGGGAGAAAAAGCCACCACGGCCTTCGGGGTTTCGTGCTCTTGTCGGATCTTCTCTATCTCCTGATCGAGCTTGTGTGGGTAGATGTTGCATAATAGGGGTGATAGTACACTGCCCTGTAGGACCCCCCTGGAGGAAGGGCCACCCTTCTCACCTCCCGCAAGTCCGGCGGGAAACAGTTTGTGGGTTGGGTTCAAGAAATTAGGATCGTCGATCCCCTCCTTCAGGATTGGGATGAGTCGGTGTAAGTCGATGGTGTCGAAACACTTTCTGATGTTGAATCCTAAAAACCAAGAGGTTTCAGCCCACTGTGTTTTGATCTGTCTCAGGGCCGAGTGGCAGCCTCGACCCGGGCGGAATCCGTGCGATGTGTCCAGAAACTCAGGCTCGTAAATAGATTCGAGTATCGTCCCTATCGCCTCTCGAATGATCCTGTCTTTCGGTGCTACTACTGTGAGCGGTCCAGATTCGAGAACAAAGCCCGTTTTTTGCGCAAGAATCATCGGCCAGGAAAACGCTACGCGTTTTCCGGCGGGGGCGCAAGGATTCGAAGGGGCCCGGGTAAAGCGCGTAGCGACGCTACTTACCCCGGCCCCCTGCCCGGAAGTAGTAGGATCTATAGAAAAGGCCGGGTGGGAAACCGCGAAGCGCCCAGCTCCGCCCCAAATGCAATTCTTAAAAACTCGTTTCCATGAATGAGCGGTATCATCACCTTCCTTGCGGGCTTGAACAAGGCGCCTGACAGGAGGCGGCGCTGCGGGGCTCTCTCCAACCATTCCAAGGGTGAACAAGTTTTCAAAAATGAGCCTTTCAAAAACGCCTGCGCTTCCCGCGTAAATGCCCTCCTCTCCGCCGGGGTTTGAGTTGCCTGCTGGTTCAGACTTGATTCGCTCATAGGACGGGAAACTTGATTCCCGCTTCGCGGATGCCGCCGGTAGCAGTCTTTTGTCCGCAATAGTTATGAGTAGTACATCATGGGGGGTGCGCTTCGCGCCTACCCCCCTTTTTCGAGAGGGAGGGCTGGTGTCTACCACCGCTGGTGAGTCTTTCCTCCCAGGACCAGAATGATTATACCCATCTGATGGGTAACCATTCATCCCTGGATGTCGGGTACTGTTTTCTTCCCCGCCACCCTTGTAGCCGTCATCTGTAATCCGCGCGGGTGTGTCCGCACCCCCTGGGGGAGACGATAAAGTCTTTCTCGGAGCAACCCTCCCTGCCAGACCTAGGAGCGCACTTTCCCGTATGAGCATTCGGTACACGTATAGGTCTGGGGAATAGTTACGGGGGAACCACCTGGGATATGCCCCTAATATTAGAGGGGTCGTCCGATGGGTTCGCGGTTCATTGCTGTGCTTACACACTAGGCTACCCTTCTCCGAAAGCTTCGCGGGACCTACTATTATTCGGATCGTCGCCCAGAGGGGTTTACTGCACAAGGCCCTTGAGAGGACGCTGGCTCCTGCAGGGGGATTCATCCCAACGAATGTCAGATGCAAAGCTCCGCACCTCATTAAGATCATATTAGCATACTCCCCCGGAAAAGAAGGAGCAAACCCCATTGAGGACGGGAGTAAGGTACGATGGCCATTTCCGTCCACCGCCCTTCTCACAGAACCGTACGTGAACGTTACCGCTCATACGGCTCCCAGCCACACCCCTTAAATAAAACGAGTGAATGAATATTTGGTTCTTTGACAATGACGTGAGAGGGCATTTATGCGGGAAGCTACGCTTCCCATTTTTTGAGGAAGGGCGAAGCGGATACGTAAAACGAAAGTTTCCACTTAAAAACATCTTGTACGTCAGACGGTTTAAAGGGCAGAGCAGCCCCCCGTGAGGGGGGCTGCTCGCGGGTGGCCTAAAGGCCACCCTGCCGGGGGCCAGGTATGGGGACGGGGCAGGGCAGGCCAGCCTGCCGGGCTGCCCGCTTAAAGGGGGCTGCTACGCGCCCCCCTCTCCCTATCGGTCGAGTGGTTTGCTGGCGCCCCTGCCCTTTAAACGCCAACTCCCCTGGCTCGGAATTATTTGTTGCCAACTCCTCCCTAGGAATTATTTGTTGTCTTCCAACTCCCCCCACTCCTCCAACTCCTCCCTTCGGTCGGAGTGGTCCTCACTTCGTTCGGACCCTTCGGCCTTTAGGCACTCGACCGATAGGGAGAGGGTCGGAGTTGTCCTCGCTTCGCTCGGACCCTGGCAACTCCTCCCGGTAGGTCGGAGTTGTCCTCCAACTCCTCCCGGTAGGTCGGAGTGGTCCTCGCTTCGCTCGGACCCTACAGGTCGGACCAACTCCTCCCTTCGGGATTCGGAGTTGGCCCGGGTCCGACTACCGGAGGACAACTCCGACCGAGGGGAGGAGTTGGCCCAACTCCTCCCTTCGGTCGGAGTTGTCCTCGCCTCGGACCCTTGATGCCCATACCACCCCACTTTCTTTATAGATGGTGGTGGTATGGGCATCAAAGGCGACAGTGGTTTAAAGGCCAACTTTGATCGTTTTCACTTCAGAAGTGCCCTTCCTTAACGAAGGGGCGTTAGCGTAACCCCGAGTTCGGGTGGCAGGCCACCCTGCCCCATCCGGCGGGGGTACCACATACCCGCGAAGCGCTACGCGCCCTAGAGCGTAGCGAAGGATTCTAAAAAGGGGCGGTCAGTTCGGCCGCCCCCCATAACCGGCCCACGATGTTCCCACAGCAGGTGGTTCTTCCCTCAGGGAAGCCGGCCTTCCCGCCTTTATTAGTCCTTATCCCCGCTCTTTCTGTATTCGGTTGAGCGATTTGAGTCGTCCCCTCCATCTCCCCTAAGGGTTTGGGGCATATTCATTGCTCCGCTCTTAGCAGGGATGTGAAGAGCTTTCTTGTACTCCGGGCCCTAGCTGCGTGCCCTAGCACTTGACGCTTCTCTTCGCGGATTCGATTGGGGCGAGTTGGGAGCGCTAGCTCGGCTGCCGCTTCCCGCCTAGATATATGTTGATAAGGATTGGGTAGATTATGCTCCCTTGGTAGGGCCACCCCCTCCCTGCACTGAATTAGTGGGGCGGCCCCCAGTTATACGTAGAAGACTTTGGCTTGAACCTTCGATCGGCGAGGTCCAGTGATGAGCCCGCCCCTTCTATAAGGTTTGGCGCTTAAAAGCGCCTAACAAAATATTAAAGCCTTCGGCTTTACCGGCCGCCTATCTTGGATTGTTTCTTTCATGATCGAGTAAAGGGTGTGTATGTTTATCGTGTTGAAGCGCGGGTATCGAAATCGATTCACCACGATGAGATATAGAAATGGGTCTTGAGGTTTTTTCTCAACGCCCCTTCATATAAAGTGCAGTCCGTGACGGCCTAGGCCCGAGAATCTAGGCTCGTATATGATACCGAGGACCATCCCAGCCATTTCGACTCGTGGGCTGGCTACCGTGAGTGGTCTCTCTCCGTCCTTCCCCTATTGGAATGATGACTCGGTGAGAAGCCTTCACGTCGAAGGGCAGGGGCCCCCAAGGGTCCGAAGGACAACTCCGACCGATAGGGAGGAGTTGGCCCTCCGATAGGAGGGCAACTCCGAATTCCGATAGGGAGGAGTTGGTCCGAAGGACAACTCCGACCGATAGGGAGGAGTTGGCCCTCCGATAGGAGGGCAACTCCGAATTCAGATAGGGAGGAGTTGGTCCGAAGGACCACTCCGACCGATAGGGAGGCCAACTCCGAATTCCGAAGGGTCCGAACGAAGTGAGGACAACTCCGGCCTACCGGGAGGAGTTGGGGGAGTTGGGTTTGAGCGCGTAGCGCAAAAAGCTCCCGCCAAGGGGGGTTAAAAGTAGCGCCCCCCTGCCCATAAGGGCAACTCCGACGGGAGGAGTTGGTTTTACTTTCCGGCGCGTAGCGCTTTCTCGGCCTTCTCAACTTCTTGCTAAAGCGTGAACCATGCGTCAATGCCGTCAAGAGTTTCTCTCTGTGCGTCGCCGAATCAATTTCGGGCGATGTGTTGCCAGGATCTATTCGGGGTCTCGTTGTAAGCTGCTACGAGCACTGGAGGGGGTGGAATGAACTTCTGGTTCGTTTCCCTGGGAAATTGCCCTTGCCGGGCTTTACCACCCTTGCTATCACCTATCTGACTAAATATCGGTTCCATGCATTGTTCGTTCACTCGTTCTTCGACCGGGTCATCCTACTTCAAAGGTATACTGCATTTTCGTTCTTCCAGTGCTGGTAAGGTCGGTACCGTGGTCTTGTAGGGGAGCTTTCGTTTGCCCAATTTCTGAGATTGACCAGCCGACGTAGAGTCAGCAGCGCGAGTAACCTTCTGGGCTTCGCTGGACATGTCGACGTTCCCGTCCGACCGTCCTTGTGATGGTTCCTTAGGATCCAATCTTCCTAGGTTGACGTTGCCACGATATTGACCGGATATCCCGTGAGTCTGGCGTTGATGTACTGCAGGGGCCCGCAAGGGCAGGGGGGCGTTTAAACCCCCGGGGGCCGAACCCTGCCAGGCACAGGGCAACTCCGAATTCCGATAGGGAGGAGTTAGCCAACTCCGAATTCCGAAGGGTCCGAACGAACCGCGTAGCGAGGCCTTAAATTGAATTGAAACTAAATTAAAGGTTCTTTAAAAGGGTCCGAACGAAGTGAGGACAACTCCGACCCTCTCCCTATCGGTCGAGTGCCTAAAGGCCGTAGGGAGGAGGGGAGTTGGGTTTAAAGCTCTAGGGATTCCCTTTCCGACGAATATTCTGTCGTACTCGCATAGAGCTATCTCATAATCCAACTCCTCCCTACGGCCTTTAGGCACTCGACCGATAGGGAGAGGGTCGGAGTTGCCCTCCCCTGCCGGAGGGCGGGTCCGAGGCGAGGACAACTCTGAATTCCGAAGGGTCCGAACGAACCGCGTACTTTAAAGGGCAACTCCTCCCTTCGGTCGGAGTTGTCCTCACTTCGTTCGGACCCTTAAATTGAATTGAAACTAAATTAAAGGTTCTTTAAAAGGGTCCGAACGAAGTGAGGACCACTCCGACCTACCGGGAGGAGTGGGGGGAGTTGGCCTTGCCGGCCGAGGCTGGCCCGGAAGGGCCCGGGGGGGCCGGAGGCCCCCCACCCCTTATTAGGGGGTTTAAAGTAGCGCCCCCAACTCCTCCCTTCGGTCGGAGTGGTCCTCGCTTCGCTCGGACCCTGGCAACTCTTCCCGGTAGGTCGGAGTTGCCCTCCTGCCGGAGGGCAGGGGGGCGCTACTTTAAACCCCCCGGGGCCGAAGGCCCCCTGGCAACTCGTTAAAGTCTAAAGTCAATTAATTTTCGCGCTGAATTCAACTAATTTTCAATTAATTTAAAATTAGTTGAATTCAGACTTTTAAGTCGAAAATTCATTGAATTTGAACGGAATTCAAATTTGTTGTCCCCCAACTCCTCCCTCCGGTCGGAGTTGTCCTCGCTTCGCTCGGACCCTTCGGAATTCGGAGTTGTCCTCCCGGTAGGCCGGCAGTTAAAAGTGTTTAAAGCTCCCTAGTACTTTAAAGTACTTTTAGCGCTGGTTTTCGCGACGGCGCTCCTTTAAAGGGCCAACTCCCCCCACTCCTCCCACTCCTCCCGGTAGGTCGGAGTGGTCCTCACTTCGTTCGGACCCTTCGGTCGGAGTGGTCCTCACTTCGTTCGGACCCCTTTTAAAGCGTTACTTTAATTTAGTTTCAATTCAATTTAAGGGTCCGAACGAAGTGAGGACAACTCCGACCCTCTCCCTATCGGTCGAGTGCCTAAAGGCCGAAGGGAGGAGTTGCGCTTTAAAGACTTACTTAAGTTTAAATTAAATTAAATTAAAGGTTCTTGACCCACTCCTCCCTCTCGGAATTCGGAGTGGTCCTCCTGTCGGAGGACCAACTCCTCCCTCTCGGAATTCGGAGTGGTCCTTCGGACCAACTCCTCCCTATCGGTCGGAGTTGCCCTCCTTCGGAGGGCCCTGCAGAAAGTACTCCATGGGGAATATTATGTCGCACCCCCATGTTGTTGGGGGCGATCGAGTCTGTCAAAGCGCAACCCAATCAAGGAAAGTTTTCCGTCCGGAGTGCTTGTCCAGGGAGGGAGTTTACTCGACCCCCTCGTTTCGGTAGGAATTAGTCCCCTACGAGAGATGATCCCGGGACATTGGCTTCCGCCAACAGTGAACTCTTAAGGATCGCATCCCGCGCATATTCCGCATTATAGCCCGCGACTGATTCAGCTTCTGCTTCTGGTGGATCGGACGGAGCTCGATTAGTTTCTGCTGAGCAAGAAATGGAAAACATAATCGATACAGGAAACAAGGGAATGCCAAACCATATCTACTTTTACGCTATGACAATCTCACTGAAGTTACGAGAACCTACACAGATTAGTACAGTATACCGAGAGGGGCAGGGTGGCCTTGCCGGCCACCCTAGGCGCCCGGCAAGGGCGCCTGGCCCCCCGGTCAGAACCACACGTGCAAGTTTCTCTGCATGTGGCTCGTCCGTGATAACTTATTCAGGTTCTACGGGCACTACAATAGTGGCGCGTAGCGCTTCACTATAGTGCCTCATGGTAGGGCAGGGCAGCCCGGCAGGCTGACCTTTAAAGGGGCTCGCAAGCTCGCCCCCCTGCCCTTTTTTTATGCTGCGACCCGGAAATAACAACTTTATGTGAGAGAGGGGTGGCAAATATTCTGAATTGTGGAAAGCGCTACGTAGCGCTTTACCCGGCCCCCCCTGCGGGGGACCACCATGGGTAGGGGGCCGTGGGAGCGGGACTTAAAACATTTTTACCATAGCCTTCGCCGTATTGTCCATATCTAGTTTGGGGTTTCTTGAGCAGCGCCTGCCAAGTTTGCTGCTTCAGGTCACCATCCTTCGCGTTTGCCCTTTCGTAAGGGGAGGGCACTTAATTACCTTGAAAGGTTGACGACGTTGGAAGTCTCGTTGGTGTTGGGGCAAGGTGTAGTTGGGGGCTAGGCTGAAAGCAAGCCAGCCCCCAACCTATACCTTGGCATCCAGAGGTAAAACGCGCGAAGCGCTTTTGGGGTGAAACTAGCAGGTTAGGTCCCCGTCGAATTGGCGGAGGCCTAATTCTCAGGGGAAGGGCTGACGGGGGACCGAGAAAGCGCTACGCGCTCGGGGATGGGCGGGCCCCCATCCCCGGCCCACAAGGATCCCCTATCGGGCTTTAAAGGGCTTCCGTCAGGAAGCCCAACTCCCGGACCCGGGTGAGCGAAGCGAACCACTCACCCGACCGGCAGGGGAGGGTGAGGGGCCAGCTGCCGCCTTTGATGCCCATACCACCACCACCTACAAAGTGGGTGGGGTTTGAAGGAGGTTGGGCTAGATGCCAACTCTGTAATAAAGGGCGAAGCTATTAGCGTTTTCCTGGCCCACGAAGGCGCCGGGCTACCGGGCCCCTTCATGAATCCATGCGCTACCCCCTCCACTTGGATAAGTCTGGAGTGCCTATCGATGCATGTCCAGGGCATATGCCTAGGGAACGGGTGGGAAGTTTTCCAGTTCCCGGCGCCCGCCTCCTGTCATCAGTTCTTCGGCCACACCGGAGTATCCTACTACTATCGTTGTCCGGATCGGAAATATAGCTGTTGGCTAAGAGAGAGTTTCCTCACACCTCACATGGGAGTCCTGCGACCTTAGACCCTTTTTCTACCAAAGTGCTAACTAAGTTACCCGTTTCGTCTCGCCGGATATCCTCTCGTCATTCCAACTCCTCCCGGTAGGTCGGAGTTGCCCTCCTGCCGGAGGGCAGGGGGGCGCTACTTTAAACCCCCCTTTAAAGGGGTGGGGGGCCTCCGGCCCCCCCGGGCCCTTTGGGCCAGCCTCGGCCGGCAAGGCCCCCTGCCCTTGGCTAGACTCTTCCTGTTGTAGCCAGCCAACTCCTCCCGGTAGGTCGGAGTTGCCAACTCCCCCCACTCCTCCCGGTAGGTCGGAGTGGTCCTCACTTCGTTCGGACCCGCGGTCGGAGTTGTCTTCCCTTCGGTCAGACCCTTATGGGCCCTGAGGCTATTCGGTTCGTCCCACACGAGACTCGATCGGGCACTCATCAGCCGCCGCCCAATCTGACCATCCCCCCGGCCCACAAGGAGAATCCCTCTATTGGCAACTCTCGGTCCGAAGGAGACTCCCCCGATAGGGGAGGGGACTCGACCGATAGGGTCAGGTTGGCCGGCAGGGCCACCCTAGGGCGGCCTAGCCCTGTCCGACCCACCGGGTCCGGGCGAAGCGAGGACGACTCCCCGGTTGGGAGTTGGGGAGGTTTCGCTTTCTCTGATTCTGCTGTGCCTTCCTTTAGCCCCCAAACTCCCCTCCATCCATAGTTCCGTAGGGGAGGCGGAGACACGGCTTTGCTTTTCGAGTGCCCCCAGTAAATAAATGGAAGTAAGCCCTGCGTGTTTCCGGCACAGCGTATTATCACCTACAGCCCTTTCCTCCAAGCACTTTCAATCGGCAACAAGGGCAGGGGGGCGCTACGCGCCCCCCGCGGGGGCCGGCAAGGCCCCCTGCCCTCCGATAGGAGGGCCACTCCGACCGATAGGGAGGAGTTGGCTTGCTTCTAGTACGCTCGACATTTGTTGCCCAAAAGGCTGGTAGGCCGGCCCTCGGAGTACGTTTATGGCTGATCTGTCACCATACATTTTTGGCCAAAGCCTCGGGCCCATAAGGGCCACGTCACTGGGGTAGGGGCCTGGGGGGGGTGCGGACCCGGGCGGGTAGCGCGTAGCGCTACCCTGGCCCCGGTAAGGGCCCATAAGGGTCCGAACGAAGTGAGGCCTTAAATTGAATTGAAACTAAATTAAAGTAACGCTTTAAAAGGGGTCCGAACGAAGTGAGGACAACTCCGACCCTCTCCCTATCGGTCGAGTGCCTAAAGGCCGAAGGGTCCGAACGAAGTGAGGACCACTCCGACCGAAGGGAGGAGTGGGAGGAGTGGGGGGAGTTGGCAACTCCGAATTCCGATAGGGAGGAGTTGGTCCCGGTTCCCCACTTCTCTCGAAGCATGGTCCTTGTAGAGTCGGGCGATCCCTCGCTTTCACGTTTGAGTGTTTGCTCGTCGTTTAGGCCAGTGAGTGGCATTCCTGCTTATTGCAGCCACCCCCGCACGCACCTGGATAGTATTAGGACCCTTGTGCCTTCCGCCGCAACTTAATCCGCCTCGGTTAGCTCAAAAGGGGATGAAAATTTTCAACTAGCGTAGCGCTTTCTCGGCCTTACTTCACTCACCCTGTTGCTTGAAATTAGCCTTGCGACGAAACGCAGACATTCCCCATGCTGCGGTTCCCTTCGGTCCGTTACCGAGTCGGGTTAGAGGAACATCTGAGCGATTGTATGTAACCCTCGCGGATCCAAACGCGCTCACGAGGCGCACAATAATGATAAGACCAATAGATACTTCATAAGAAACCGTTTGAGCTGCGGATCATAATGCTCCCGAAAAAGCATATTTAGAATTACTAGACCAACCCGCCATAATAATCCCATAAGCTCCTGGAGAAGATATAGCAAATGAATGAAGTATACCCACATTGAGGTCTGACAATACCATACCATAATCAAAAGGGATAACCGCCCAAGCAACCAAACTTGAATAGGGGTCAGTCAGGCTGCCCTCCGAACCGTACGTGGCAGTCTCTCGTCATACAGCTCTCACTCAGAACGTTTTCAACGCTTTTAAAGCATCTATGCTTCGCGCTGCCCTTTTAAGCCCAAGACGACAACATCTCCTTCTCACCAAGGTCCGTTCCGACTAGTCGCCTTCGCGGATTCGATTCTGGGGGTGTGACTTAGGCTTCCGCGAAGCGGAAGCACAATAGTGAAGCGCTACGCCCCCGGTTCAGGGCCCTCCGAAGGAGGGCAACTCCGACCGATAGGGAGGAGTTGGTCCGAAGGACCACTCCGACCGATAGGGAGGAGTTGGTTGGCAACAAATAATTCCGATAGGGAGGAGTTGGTCCTTGACTTCGCCCCCTCCTCGCTACTATGCGACCTCTGGGACCGCGCATCGTTGGCTGGACGATGTAAAGCGGTTACTTCCCGTGGTTGCTCCCTTTCCTTTCAGTCGAGTGTCTGGAAACCTGCCCGGCAGGGCAGGTTTAAAGTCGCTACTTTAAACCCCCCTTTAATAAAGGGGTGGGGGGCCTCCGGCCCCCCCCCGGGCTGGCCCTTTGGGCCAGCCTCGGCCGGCAAGGCCAACTCCCCCCACTCCTCCCGGTAGGTCGGAGTTGTCCTCACTTCGTTCGGACCCCTTTTAAAGCGTTACTTTAATCTAATTTCAATGAAATTAAAGTGCCACTTTAAAGGGCCCGCCCTCCGGCAGGAGGGCAACAAATAATTCCGATAGGGAGGAGTTGGCCAACTCCTCCCTATCGGAATTATTTGTTGCCAACTCCTCTTTAAAGGCGGAATTCTTTGTTGTCTTCCAACTCCCCCCACTCCTCCCTTCGGTCGAAGTTGTCCTCGCTTCGCTCGGACCCGCGGTCGGAGTTGTCCTCGCCTCGGACCCCGGGGTCAGACCCTGGGTCCGACCCGTAGGGAGGACAACTCCGACCTACCGGGAGGAGTTGGCAGGGTCCGAGCGAAGCGAGGACAACTCCGACCGAAGGGAGGAGTTGGGGGCGCTACTTTAAACCCCCGGGGGGGCAGGGGGCCTTTCTAAGGCCCTCTCCCTTCGGTCGAGTGTCTAAAGACCGCTTTAAAGTCACTTTAATTTCATTGAAAATTCAGTTCTTTTAAGGGCAGGGGGGCGCTACGCGCCCCCGGCGGGCAGCGCGTAGCGCTGCCCTGGCCAACTCCCCCAACTCCGACCTACCGGGAGGAGTTGGAGGAGTTGGGTTAAAAGTAGCGCTTTACCGGTGGTATTGTGGAAGCTTAGCTTACCACAATAGTGCCCATCCAGACCCTCTCCGCTCCGCCCGCCCTGCTAAGGGCACGCGCGTGGAGGTCCTTGCGCACTTGCTTGATTGCTCGAGACGGGATATGACTTGTGGCTGGCTGCCCGGAGAGGGCAACCACTAAAGGGACTGCTGAAATAACAACCCAGTTGGATGGACCGCTTTATGTAGGAGTCAAATTTCGCCCAGAAAGTGCTAGCCACCACTGGGTTTCGCCACACACATACCGACGTCTTCTGTTTCGGATACGTAGCCCTTACCTAAGCAGTAAGTACGTATCAAGGTTGTTGACCTGACCTTTCCCACACCAGCTGAGCACGCCGGGCGTTCCGCTAGCGGCCCCCTGAAACTAGGCAGCTCTCTCCAAGCTCCTGCCAGCACTTGCCAGGGGGGGAAGCTAGCAAACTAGTTCACTCTTAATGGAAAGGGCGCGCTTAGCACAAGAGTGATCTTATAGGGGAAGCGCTAGCTAGGGCGGCTTCGCCCCGCCACTATAGTGCCCGCCCCACCACCTTCAAAAAAGGGGTGAACTTAACAGCTTAGAATCCTGTAGTAGGCTTCTTCTACCTTCTGAACCAACCGCTCGCGAACCATCAGGATTCTTAGCCCTGAAGGCCGCATTGGCCTGCTGCACGTATTTCCGAGCATTTTAGTGAACTGAAATCGCTAGTTTAGTTCGGGCTTCCACATGCCGGCCTTTAGACACTCTTAGGGCCCCCGGCGAGTGCCGACCTAGTAGGGAAGAGGGAGTGCACTATAATAGTGGCATACACGTAGGAAGATGGGGATTCTTCTATGACGAAAACGAGCCTCGCACGGCGCACCATAAATGTAATTACTGGAGCCATTACGAATAGAAAGAAATTAGCACTTGGAGGTAAAATAGGTTCTTTTATAATTAATTTCAACCCATCCGCTAAAGGTTGTAACAACCCAGAAAATCCCACTACATTAGGACCCTTTCGACGTTGCATGGAAGCCATGACTTTCCGTTCGGCTGACACTAAAAAGGCTACTCCTAGTAAGAGTGGGATTATGATTCCCAAAATTTTAGCTAAAATAGAAAGTATATACAGTCTCATTTTGTTGGCTTTTGTTCCTGGGACAATATGTTTCTGATATCCATGCGAGTTTTCTCTAGGTTCCCTTTGGGGAACCAGAGTCCCATGAAAACGTTAGAGTGCCTATCGGCCGCACCGGCCTTCGGCCGGGTTGGAGGGGCATATATCTTTTCTTTGTTAGGAACCCTTTCCACTATAGGGGCAGGAAATAAGGCTGCCGGCCGGCAGGCCGGAAGAAACCTACCTAGTGGAAAACTCCCCCCTATCCACGTTTATTCATTGAAGTGCTTCGGTGGAAACTGTACCTTCTATAAGGGGCTCGGCAGTACACTCGGTCCAACTGTCGTTTATGGAGGGGGGTCGATGGGCGGGAAGCGTTAGCTTCCCTGGCAGCAGGAAACGCGTAGCGTTTTCCTAGTGGGCGCGTAGCCTGCTGCCCCCTATTATCTGGGCTCGGCTAGAATCCATGGGGCGAGGTCGTCGGGACTACTAGCTCATTCCTGCGAGCAGCAGCCCGTTTTTTGAGGTCTTCCGTCCTCTTCCAGCAAGTACGAGCAAACCTCAACTCTGGTGGAATTTCATACGGCATTGGCAACAACCATCCAACCCTCGGCAACAAATCGCGAAGGATCTTTGTAGATGCGTATCTACTCCGCCCATGGTTCGCGCCTTCCGAAGCCTGCTCGCGGCTCACGATGATGCTAATGCAATGGAATGCGCTGCAAGGACGCGAAACAATCACTTCGGGAGTCACTTCCCTCTCGGGTTCTCTGCATGCGAAATTTTTCTATGAAACGACAAGAGCCTGTGAGTTTGCAGTATTGGACGAAGAAGTTTAATCCCGAGTTATCTTTCGCGGTGAGAATTTGTAGCTTGTTATGCTGCTGCTATCCGATCGATCGGACCGCAATCTACTGGGTTGTTTCCAACCGACGATTGGACGCACGATCTACTATTTACTTGATTCCCATCTGGATTGGGCTTTCGATCTACGAGCGAACAGCTGCAGGAAGGGTGGACATTGGGAAAACGCTAGAATTATGAGTCGGTTACAAAAAGTCCAAATGACTCTTTATTCAGCTCTTTTTATAATGAATTAGAATTCAGCGCCCTTTAAAGTTCCTCAAGGAGTACCGACTTCACCCAACTCCCGTCCCCACCCACTTCATGGGTGGTGGTGGGGCAGGGTTGTCCGTTAGGACAAGCGCCGGGCAGTTAAAAGTAGCGCTGCCCTTGCCAGGCCCCGGGAGTTGGCCCTCCCCCTCCCTGGGTCGGGGGGGTGTCCTCCGGACCAACTCCTCCCTATCGGTCGGAGTTGTCCTCCTATCGGAGGACCCTTGCGGTCCAACTCCTTTAAACCCCACCAACTTTGTGGGGGGGCGGGAGTAGGCTAAAGCACTTTAAACGCCCAACTCCTCCAACTCCTCCAACTCCTCCCTTCGGTCGGAGTGGTCCTCACTTCGTTCGGACCCTTCGGCCTTTAGGCACTCGACCGATAGGGAGAGGGTCGGAGTTGTCCTCACTTCGTTCGGACCCTTGGGGGCCCCTGGCCCTGGACGTTTTGCCTTATCCGATAGGGCGGTGGAGTGAGCCGAGTGCTTCACTTGACAGAAGCCTTTTAAAAGGGTGGCTTTCAATGTTTGTTGCTAAATAGTCTGGCCTGCTTCGAAGGAGCATTGTTGCGCGCTTCTCTGCTTTTAGCGATTCTTCCTGTATCTCTTGCTCGCTTCGCCGGGACTTCTCGCCCCTCTCAGTAGGGCACGCGCATCTGAAGCTTGCTCCGTTGCGCCCCTTTAAAAGCGCGCTCCGCTCGTTTGCTTCGATAGCGCCTTACGTGAGAGGGGCAGAATAAGAGCTAAAGCTGCCTAGGGTGTGAGGTCTGGCTTGCGGGGTTCTTCTCCGGCTCCACCAGCAGCCTTTATCAGCTGCTATGGTTCCCTTCCCGAATGTGAATCTCTATCCGTAGTAGGATTGACCCCGAACAAGGGAAGGGTGTGAACCGGTCCTCGTGATGCGAGGAAGGGCTATCAACACCGAAGAAGGAAGACGGAACTGGCCAAGTTGACGACTATCCGAATTTACCACCCAGGGCCCGACGACAGGAGGGCAACTCCGACCTGTAGGGAGGAGTTGGCCCTCCGGCAGGAGGGCAACTCCGACCTGTAGGGTCCGAAGGACAACTCCGACCGATAGGGAGGAGTTGGCTTTAGCCACGTCGCTGGGGTAGGGGCCTGGGGGGGTGCGGACCCGGGCGGGTAGCGCGTAGCGCTACCCTGGCCCCAGCAAGGGGTCCGACCTACCGGGTCCGAGCGAAGCGAGGACCACTCCGACCGAAGGGAGGAGTTGGATGGTGGGGCATCAATCACTAGTCCTATTCTTCGGGCCGGTCTTGAACAGCGGATAGAGATATCTGTCATCAGAATCTGTTATAAGTTCCAATAAGAGCCTTAACCGGACGGAAGAAGCCCTCCTCCTCGTTTCACCGACCGGTCCAATAGGATCAAGAAGAGTTCTTCGCATCTCATCTCGGAGGGAATAGCGGCAGCTTCGAATGAGTATTATTCTTTATCAGATTCGTAGGATCATTTCATAGCAATATGCTCCGATCCAAGGAGTAACCAATACTAGCTGCTCTCTCTGTCCCCGGACCCTAAGGAAGGTTGGACTCATGCTCCGAAGGAAGAACAACTACCGGCGTGAGAGAGACTAGTGGTTAGGTTCCCGCTAATATAGATTAAGCCATTCCAGCGGATATTGACCATGTTTTCTCGTTCACACCGGTTGTATTTTTGACCCTTTTAAAAGTCGAAAGAAAGCTTGTGCTAAGCTAGGAGCCCCCTATATAGTAAGGACATTGTAGCTCTTAAGTGAAGCTTTAGCTCTCGCTTCGCGCCCTGCCGGAGCTCGTTTGCTTCAAAAGTTATACCTTACTTGACCCCACCAACCCCTCCTGCGCGATACGGCTTTGAAGCGGGTAGGTCGAGGTACGGTAGCAGGACAAGGGTGCGAACTTATAGACGCAAGGCTCAGATCGTTCCATTACGAAGTGCTTCACCGAACAGCAGATGTCCGGATTCAGTTGCAAAGTTTCCGGAATCATCAGCCACCATAGCCCAAAACCTAAAAGTAAGCTTTTAAAGGACCAAAACGAAACGTATATGTCCCTCTCTGCAGGACAATAGTTCAGGCGCTCTAAAAGGCGGTCGAGGATCCGGCGGCAGAGCATCCGAAACGAATAGACCCATCTCCCGTTGAGGGATCCTTAATAAAGATAGGCCTCTTCCGCCGGAATCACACTCCTCGTTATTAGGGGGCCAGCAGATATGGGCAATGGAGTAATAATCCTTCTTCTCGCCTGGATGCCGAGAGGTCGGAAGCTGGTTTTGCCCAACCCACTCAAGTACACAACCGCTTCCAAGGCATGGTGGAGTTCCGCCATCCCTTTCTTTCAGCATCCGCTAATCGGGCGCAAAGAGAGGGATAACGTTATCAGAGGCTATGGCTTCGACTGACTTGGCGGCTACGGCTGCCTATGAGGTCAAGGCTCACTTGGCGACTACTGACTCTAAGAGGCTGAATTGGCGCCGGGGGCTAAATAACTTCTGAGGCTCACTCGGCTTAAAGGGCTTTATCGGCTGGCGGCTGAATCGCGGGGGCCACCACCCCTTAAAACATGTCACTTCGCCCTTAAAAGCGTCTTTGAGTTCACTTCTGGTGCGCAAAGCGCGTATTGAGATGCTTTTTCAATGGCCCGAACAAATTCGATACGCGCGGGCCTCTAGGCTTCATCGGCATTCTAGGCTGGCTTGCGTCATCGACTGACTCGGAAAAAGCTGAATCGGCTGCGAAATCGACTACGTAGGCAAAGGCTGAATTGGCATCTGAGGCCAAATCAGCTTCATCGGCATCGGCATTCGCTGAATCGGCATACCAACTCCCCCCACTCCTCCCGGTAGGTCGGAGTTGTCCTCACTTCGTTCGGACCCTATCGGAATTATTTGTGGCCAACTCCCCCCACTCCTCCCGGTAGGTCGGAGTTGTCCTCACTTCGTTCGGACCCTTCGGCGGAGTGGTCCTCGCTTCGCTCGGACCCTACAGGTCGGACCAACTCCTCCCTATCGGTCGGAGTTGCCAACTCCCCCAACTCCTCCCGGTAGGTCGGAGTTGTCTTCCAACTCCTCCTTCGGTCGGAGTTGTCCTCGCCCCTTTTAGAAGTCCCGGTGGGTCAGACCCTTATGGGCAGGGGGGCGCGTATTTAAACCCCCTTTAAAGGGCAGCCTGGCAGGCTGACCTGCCAACTCCCCCCACTCCTCCCGGTAGGTCGGAGTGGTCCTCACTTCGTTCGGACCCTTCGGCCTTTAGGCACTCGACCGATAGGGAGAGGGTCGGAGTTGTCCTATCGGACCCACTCCTCCCTATCGGAATTCGGAGTTGTCCTCCTGTCGGAGGACCCTGAAGCTGCTGACTCGGCTTCATCGGCTGAGGCTAAATTCGGCTAGATCGGCTGTAGCTGAATCGACAAGAAGGTTACTCTAATTTAATTTAATTTAAAATTAAAGTAAATTAGCTTTTGAGTGGCGGATTGCGATATCGAATTCAATTCAATAGAATGCTTTCCCTTCGAACCATCGAATTCGACGTTTCCATCCAGGTTTCTTTTCAAAGTCTTGCCCAATGAGATCTTCTCTTTCAGCAACCTGGAATAATGGCTCTTATTATTCCCTAATAATCCCCGGGTGGGTAATTTCTCATGATTCGTGCCAGATTGGTGAAAAGTTGAGTTATAGGTCCGCCTTTCCCTTTAATCCAAGAGGCAAGAGGATATTTTCATGATGTGTACCCCGGTACAAGGTTTAGAGGTTTCGTTCACGAAAAGCCGGGTTTACGTTATCGTTGCTTGATATAGATTTTGAAGAATACACCCAACCCTTTCAACCGGTTCTCAAATGATAAACCTTACTATTGTATGGGTACGTGAATCAGTATCTCCGTATTCAGTCTCCATTGATGGCTGCCGGCAGACTCTTGGCCCCCGGGGTGGGTGAAAGGGCACCTATCCTTTCAGTCGGGTGCTTAAAGGCCAGGGCAGCCCTAGGGCTGGCCGCCGGGGGTTAAAAGTAGCGCCCCCTGCCCGATAAGGGAAGCAGCACATGCTACGCGGCGGGAGGATGATGGAGTTTGCAAGGCAAGCACATGCTACGCGATAGGCAGTGCAGGGTTGGTCTTGGCAAGCTACGCATGTGATTACGGGAAGCACATGCTTCGGTAGGCTCACGTAGGGCCCGGGTATGAGAAAAATGGCCTTTCGGGCCTTTAATTTCTTTTAATTTTAAATTAAATTAAATTAAAGTAACTTTACGGTAAAAAAGTCCCGCCTCTCTGTAAGATTAAGCAAATAGAAGTTCAGGTTCTTGCTTGCACCTATGTATGAAATTTTGGGACAAGTTCCGTGCTGGCCCACGAGGAGCCGGTCCAAAGGCCGATAGGCGCACCAAAGAGCTTCCGAAGGCGGGCCTTTGGCGGACCAAGAAATAAGGAATGCCGAAGGGCTAGGCGGCTACTTCTCTAGATGAGAAGATGTTGCGGTAGGCCTACCTAATCCATTCAGTCACTCGCTACTAGGCCCCGCAAACCTAGTGTACGCCTATCCCACCCCCTATCGGTACCCTTCCCGGTAACGCAGTGGTAGCGTTTTTGGCAGCCTAGCAGCTAGTGGCCCCCGCGGCACCGTCCCCGTCCAACTCCTCCCGCCGGAATTCAAATTTGTTGTCCCCCAACTCCTCCAACTCCTCCCTTCGGCCTTTAGGCACTCGACCGATAGGGAGAGGGTCGGAGTTGTCCTCACTTCGTTCGGACCCTTAAATTGAATTGAAACTAAATTAAAGTAACGCTTTAAAAGGGGTCCGAACGAAGTGAGGACCACTCCGACCGAAGGGTCCGAACGAAGTGAGGACCACTCCGACCTACCGGGAGGAGTGGGAGGAGTGGGGGGAGTTGGCCCTTTAAAGGAGCGCCGTCGCGAAAACCAGCTCCCTTTTTAGAATTCGGTCTTTAGACACTCGACCGAAGGGAGAGGGCGGTTAATCATTAATTTTCAAGGAAATTAAATTAAAGTAACCTAATTAATTTTCAAGGAAATTAAATTAAAGTAACCTCAGCGGCCGGGTCCGAGCGAAGCGAGGACAACTCCGCCGAAGGGTCCGAACGAAGTGAGGACAACTCCGACCCTCTCCCTATCGGTCGAGTGCCTAAAGGCCGAAGGGAGGAGTTGCGCTTTAAAGACTTACTTAAGTTTAAATTAAATTAAATTAAAGGTTCTTGACCCACTCCTCCCTCTCGGAATTCGGAGTGGTCCTCCTGTCGGAGGACCAACTCCTCCCTATCGGTCGGAGTGGTCCTTCGGACCAACTCCTCCCTATCGGTCGGAGTTGTCCTGACCTGGCAGTGCCAACTCCTCCCTATCGGAATTCGGAGTTGCCCTCCTATCGGAGGGCCCTGGTAGGGCCGAGGGAACGAACTCCGTGAGCGACGCGTGGAGCAGAAAAAGAGCTTTTGGCTTCGAGAACAGCCCAATTTCTTTTCTTTCGCGCTTTTCAAAAACGCGAGAAACTATGTTACTTTAATTTAATTTAATTTCATTGAAAATTAAAGGTTCTTTAGTTTTTTGAATTTGAAATAGTTTCTCGCTTTCTTTAAAGAGTTTCTCGACTTTTTTTCCTTGAAAGCGCGTAGCGCTAAGTTGCCTGCCCTGCCTGCCTGTGAAGGGGCTTGGATGATGGAACCAGAGAAGGTGATGGAACCAAAGTACGTGCATGAGGGGCTTTAGCCACTGGCTGGGGTAGGGGCCCCAGCCAGGGGCGAGAAATGGTATATAGGACGTGCGGTGCTTTCACTGCCCTGCCTTGCCTGTACCGCCTTCCCTGCCCTTCGGTGTGGGTGCTACGTGCAGATATTCTGTTTTTGGGACCAGAGAAAAAGGTGGGGTTTTGCCTTGCCTGCACTGTGTGGTGGTGGGGGCCCAGTAGCTGCTTCGCGTTCCGCGCCACTCCCTATCACTGGATGCGGTGCTGGCTGCTCTCCCGAGCCCCAGAGAAGAGAAAAAGAGGTGGTGGCTCGCTCCCCGGGAGAGGAAGTGGTGGCTTGGGCCGGAAAAGAAGAGATGGTGGCTTTGGTTCTGCCCTGCCTTGCCCGTGTGGTGGTGGGGTGGGACAGCTTTGCGCAAGAGTGAATTGGTTTGTTGGTCAATCAATACTAAGTCTGCCTCTTCTCTTTGGACAGGAAGGGAAAAAAGGTGAAGGTGGTGTGGGGGAGAAAAACGTCTATAGGACTTTCTGCCCTTGCTGTCACTGAATCTGCCCCCCCTGCCCGTGAAGTGGGTGCGAAGAAACCCGCCTGTAGCTGCCTCTGAGAGGCCCAGGCTAAGGTCTGAAATTCCTGCTTCTCTGGAGCTTTTTAAAAGGCCTGCGTGCAGAGAACGAAGAAGGGGCGCCACTGGTCTGCGAAGCGCTACAGGTTGGGTGGGGAACTTCAGTTGAAGCGCGTAGCGCCACTCCCTGCCCTTCCCGGGTGGGGACCGCAGAGGTTGGGTAGCGTGCCCTCTTTGTTTTTGATGGGGGTGCCACTCCAACTCCCCCAACTCCTCCCGGTAGGTCGGAGTGGTCCTCACTTCGTTCGGACCCGCGGTCGGAGTTGTCTTCCCTTCGGTCAGACCCTTATGGGCCAACTCCTCCCGGTAGGTCGGAGTTGTCCTCGCTTCGCTCGGACCCTGTGGTGGGCTTTCCGTTCCGTTCGGAATTCTGTGTGGACAGAAAGCGGTGGTGGGGCTGAGTCTGCTTTTCCTGCCTTCCCTGCCTGCCTGTGATGGGACCTTTGAAGGTGCTGCCTTCCCTGCCCGTGAAGTGGGGTGGGGCAGGCTGGGCTACAGCCCACCCGGCGGGAAGCCGTAAGGCTTGCCTGGCCATCTTTGCCTGTTCCGAATTCAATGCGATGCGGTGCGGTGGCAGAATGCAGTGCTGCGTACGTAGCTGGCCCTTCTCTTTCCCTTCTTCCTTCCCGTTCCGTTGGGCGTCGTCCGCCCTCCCTGCCAAAGGTGGGGTGGCCGCTTCACTTGAAAGGGGTGGGGGTGCGCTCCCTGCCTGTAGGTGGGGGTGGGGTGCCATACAGCCTGTGTACCACCTGAAGGAAGGTTTACGGCAAGGGGTGGGGGGCCTCCGGCCCCCCCCCGGGCTGGCCCTTTGGGCCAGCCTCGGCCTTTGCAGCCCAGAGAATCAACTACGAGGCCATTTTGTCGTTGGTAAAATCGAACTAACTCCGGCAGCACTCGGCACTAGGTCTCCTTCCCCTTCCCTTTGGGGCAGGGGGCCTTTCTAAGGCCCTCTCCCTTCGGTCGAGTGTCTAAAGACCGAATTCTAGAAAGGGGCCGGGCAGTTAAAAGTAGCGCTGCCCTGGCCCTTCCCCTTACCCAAACTAGGTCCAACTTACCCTTTTTCCAAGCCATTCCCTTGAATTTAAAGGGCGGGGAAGCAGAGAAAAGTGCCCTTTCCGGGAGGCCTTTAATCCCAACAACCTGGCACTGATATATCGTACTGGTATCGCGGATTCAGACTCAGTCAGTTCTCTGACGCCCTACGCCCACTCCCTTCAGACGGCTTCCGCCCTCGCGGAATCGACGCTTCAAGACAAGGAACATAAGCATTCTGCTGATTCTCGGACAATCCTTTACTACTTTTCCCCTACCAGTCATATAAGCTTTCCCATCCTCCTTATGGTTCCCTGCTCGAGCTAGAGAAAATTACAATTCCCATAAATAACCTTTAATTTTCAATGAAATGAAATTAAAGGTTAAATTCAATTCAATTAAAGTAACTTTCTCCTTCTTTTTCTTTTTCCCTATTATAAAGGAGGGAATTTAGTCAATAGGATTCGAGAGGGGCGTACATAGTAGTGGCGCTACGTGCAATGGTTTTCAATAATCCTACAGTTGTTCGAGTTCGATACGAAGCCACAGCGCTTTTAAGCATGCCCTAAGACTCGAATACGCCCGAACGAAGATCCATTAGGTTTGCCTTTAAACCCCCTGCCTTTCGCTGCTGAAAGCGTCCTTCATTCTCAATCACTCAAAGCGCATCCATCCAATGCATTCTCTTCGAGCTTACGGAATTGAACGTTGGATGAAAAAGGGTCAAGCCAGCCGCCTTGCCTTGTCCTGGGTAAAGCTAGCCAGCCATGGGTAAAGGGCCAGCCTACCCAGCCTGCCCCGCCTTGGGTAGGACCAGACCCAGCCATGGCCAGCTCGCCTGCCATGGGTAGAGCCAGCCTTGGGTAAGGCCAGCCTTGGCCAGCAGCAGCCTTGGCCTTCGGCCTTGAAGCCCTTTAAAGGCGCTGCGCGCTTCCCCCGTAGCCCCCAGGTAGTAGGCCTGGCCCCGGCAGGGGGGCGGAAGCGCCTTCGCGCTTCACGCCCATCCTTATTCTACAGACCTCCCCACCAATAAATAGATACGAATGAAAATAACCACACCACGTCCACGGAATGCCAGTACCAAGCAGCTGCTTCGAAGCCAAAGTGATGCGAAGGGCTAAAATGCCCCAGATATTAGCGAATACCGCAGATTATTGAGAAAATGGTGCCTATAATGACGTGAAACCCATGGAATCCAGTAGCTGAGGAGAAAGTCGAACCATAAATCCCATCAGAAGTAGTAAAAGGTGCTTCTACATATTCCATTCCTTGAAACCCAGTAAAGACTGGAGCCAGCCAAACGGTAGCTACTAAAGCGTAAACCGCTTGTTTTTTTGAACCTGCGAGTATAGCATGATGAGCCCAAGTCACGGCAGCTCCGGATGGGAGTAGAATAAGGGTATTTGGGAAAGGAATTCCCCAAGGATCTAAAACCTCAATTCCTTTGGGGGGCCGAATAGCTCCGATCTCTACCGTAGGTGCCAAAGAAGAATGAAAGGAAGCCCGAAAGAAAGCTAAAAGAAACATGACCTCGGAGACGGTGAACGAAGGAGAACCTACACGAGGTCCTGATTGTACCACTTTGGTATGATGCCCTTCGTAAGTGGATTCACGTAAAACATCGCGCCACCATACAAACATGGTATATAAGATTAATCCCAAGCCTGAACCAGGAAGTGTTGCACCTCCTGTAAATGAATGCATGTACATAACACCACCAAGGGTGCTGGCCAAAGCTCCCAGTGACCCCAAAAGAGGCCATGGACTTGGATCTACTAAATGATAAGGATGCTTCTGGGAGACACTCATTCCGATGAATCTTTTCGTTCCGCAGAGGGGGCTTCCGGCCGGTAGGCCGTAGGGGAGGGTTTCTCCCTTAATACTCATGAGAATTCCCTCGGGGCTGAGATTTGGCACTTCAGGGCCCTCCGATAGGAGGGCAACTCCGACCGATAGGGTCCGAACGAAGTGAGGACCACTCCGACCGAAGGGTCCGAACGAAGTGAGGACAACTCCGACCCTCTCCCTATCGGTCGAGTGCCTAAAGGCCGAAGGGTCCGAACGAAGTGAGGACCACTCCGACCTACCGGGAGGAGTGGGGGGAGTGGGAGGAGTTGGCCCTCCGATAGGAGGGCAACTCCGACCGATAGGGTCCGAACGAAGTGAGGACAACTCCGACCCTCTCCCTATCGGTCGAGTGCCTAAAGGCCGAAGGGTCCGAACGAAGTGAGGACAACTCCGACCGAAGGGAGGAGTTGGAGGAGTTGGAGGAGTGGGAGGAGTTGGTCCGAAGGACAACTCCGACCGATAGGGAGGAGTTGGCCCTCCGATAGGAGGGCAACTCCGACCGATAGGGTCCGAACGAAGTGAGGACAACTCCGACCGAAGGGTCCGAACGAAGTGAGGACCACTCCGACCGAAGGGTCCGAACGAAGTGAGGACCACTCCGACCGAAGGGTCCGAACGAAGTGAGGACAACTCCGACCGAAGGGAGGAGTTGGAGGAGTTGGAGGAGTGGGAGGAGTTGGAGGAGTTGGTCCTACGGACAACTCCGACCGATAGGGTCCGAACGAAGTGAGGACCACTCCGACCTACCGGGTCCGAACGAAGTGAGGACCACTCCGACCTACCGGGAGGAGTGGGGGGAGTTGGAGGAGTTGGCCCTCCTATCGGAGGGCCCTAGTAGAAGGGTTTTGACGGGGTTGTTTAGGACGGCGCATTATTGCTTGCCCCCTCATTTCTACGAAGAGCTTCTTCGATAATAGTTTTTACCTCAGCACTTAAGTGACCCCGAGGAGAAATCTGAAGAACCCTTTTGATTTGTGGCAGCCGGGTCGACGACTGCCGTTTCTTCTCCAATGGTTTCCCTGATTGCTGGAAGTTCTTCAGAAGTATGAAAGGCTGGAGGACTTTGTACCATCCATTCAAGCGTGGTGTAATTATGTTCAACAGCCCAAGGACTTGGAGCACACTTGATTCCACTGGTTGAAGTCACAAAGACTACTACGAAGGAACAAACAATCCCCACTACGGAAACGTAAGAGCCGAAACTACTCGAGGCATTCCATCCAGCGTAAGCATCTGGATAATCAGGAATGCGACGTGGCATACCCGAAGGACCTGGGAAATGCATAGGAAAGGAAGTAAAATTAACCCCGAAGAAAGTAATCCAAAAATGAATTTGCCCCAGAGTCTCTGGATACTGAAGACCCGATATTTTACCTATCCAGTAGTAGAAGCCTGCAGATGAAGCAGAAACGGCTCCCATAGAGAGTACATAATGGAAATGTGCAACCACATAATAAGTATCGTGTAGAGCAATGTCTAGCCCGGAATTGGCCAGGACTATCCCAGTGAGTCCTCCTATGGTGGACAAAAATAGAGAACCTACCGCAAGTAACATAGGTGTTTTGTACTGTATTGACCCCCCCCACATGGTAGCAATCCAACTAAAAATCTTTATTCCAGTAGGCACGGCGATAATCATGGTGGCCGCCGTAAAGTAAGCACGTGTATCCACATCCAAGCCTACAGTAAACATATGATGAGCCCAGACAATGAACCCAAGGACTCCGATACTGATCATGGCATACACCGTGCCTAGATAACCGAAGACTGGTTTTCTTGAAAAGGTAGAGACAATACTACTAATAATACCAAATCCTGGCAGAATTGAAATATAAACCTCTGGATGGCCGAAGAACCGAGAGGGATGCTGGTATAAGATAGGGTCCCCTCCTCCGGCGGGATCAAAGAAGGTGGTATTAAAGTTTCGATCGGTTAATAACATGGTGATTGCACCTGCCAGTACTGGGAGGGATAGTAAGAGTGAGAATGCTGTCACTGAAACAGACCACACGAAGAGGGGTAATCTATGCATGGTCATTCCAGGTCCACGCATGTTGAAGATGGTAGTGATAAAATTGATAGAGCCTGAAATGGATGAAACACCTGATAAGTGGAGACTAGAAATGGCTAAATCAACAGCTCCTCCAGAATGACTGGTTATACCACTCAAGGGCGGATAGACCGTCCACCCAGTGCCGCTACCCACCTCTACCAAAGCTGAGCTTAGTAGAAGCAGCAGCGAAGGCGGCAACAACCAAAAGGAAATATTATTTAATCGCGGAAATGCCATGTCAGGTGCACCTATAAGAATCGGAACGAACCAATTCCCAAATCCACCTATCATCGCCGGCATAACCATAAAAAATATCATTAGAGAGGCATGAGCCGTTATTAACACATTATAAAGTTGATGATTTCCACCAGGAATCTGATTGCCAGGTTGCGCTAATTCCATACGGATTAGTACCGAGAAGCATGTCCCCATTACTCCGGCCATGGCACCGAAGACTGAATGTAGAGTCCCTATATCCTTGTGGTTCGTGGAAAACAGCCATCTTTGTGCCAAATTGTTCATTTCAACGGAATCAGTTTTTTCCTGGGGAATAATGCGATAGCCTCCTTCTATTTACCGGGGGGCAACACCCCTGTCTGTACTGCGCCCTCTCTTCTAAAGCGGGAGCACCCGTAGAATACTTGACTTTAAACCCCCCACCCGCTTTAGAGATGGTGGTGGGGGCAGGGTGGCCTAAGCCACCCCGGCGGGCAGCGCGTAGCGCTGCCAACTCCTCCCTAGGAATTATTTGTTGGCCAACTCCCCCAACTCCTCCCGGTAGGTCGGAGTGGTCCTCACTTCGTTCGGACCCGCGGTCGGAGTTGCCCTTTCGGGCAGGGGGCCTTTCTAAGGCCCTCTCCCTTCGGTCGAGTGTCTAAAGACCGCTTTAAAGTCGCCGAAAGGGAACAGGTTTTCGCGCGTAGCGCTCCTTTAAAGGGCCAACTCCCCCCACTCCTCCCACTCCTCCCGGTAGGTCGGAGTGGTCCTCACTTCGTTCGGACCCTTCGGTCGGAGTGGTCCTCACTTCGTTCGGACCCCTTTTAAAGCGTTACTTTAATTTAGTTTCAATTCAATTTAAGGGTCCGAACGAAGTGAGGACAACTCCGACCCTCTCCCTATCGGTCGAGTGCCTAAAGGCCGAAGGGAGGAGTTGCGCTTTAAAGACTTACTTAAGTTTAAATTAAATTAAATTAAAGGTTCTTGACCCACTCCTCCCTCTCGGAATTCGGAGTGGTCCTCCTGTCGGAGGACCAACTCCTCCCTCTCGGAATTCGGAGTGGTCCTTCGGACCAACTCCTCCCTCTCGGAATTCGGAGTGGTCCTTCGGACCCTTGCTTAACCTGACTCGGGGGTGCAGGGGCCCCTTCTAAAGGGAGGCGCGCCACCTCTCGACGTTGGCTGAGAGAAGGCCTCCGCTACGCCGGCGTAGCGCCCGCAGAAAACTAGCGCAAGGCCTTCACGCTAGCACGCGTAGCGTTTTGCCGCAATCGAACGCTAGGTAGAGGGGTGGCCTACTGCCGGCCCCATAGGTGAGGCCCTGCGAAGCGTAGCGTAGCGGGCGCTACGCTAGCTTCGCGGGTGGTACCGGAGGTGGCAGGGACAACAATAGTGCGGCCACCGTATAGGCGCTAGCTCCGCTATAGCGGGCACTGTGAGTGCCCACGATAGCGAAGGCGCTTTGCTTCGCGCGTTTCACTATAGTGCCCCCGGCTGCCGCCTTCTAGAGGGTAGGCTGCCGGCCTAGCCACGCCCGCTTCGCCCTTCCTGGGGAAAAAAGATGTGCCACTATAGTGCCCTCGAGAAGGGGGAAGCCCGCATAAATGCCCTCTCCTTTCAGTCGAGTGTCTGTCAACCTGGTGGGTCCAGGGAAGCGCGTAGCTAGGACGGGGGCAGCGCCCCCTGTCCCCTTGCCGGGGAGGTTGACAGACCCTATCCTTTCAGCAGTCGAGTGCCGCTCACACCCCGTGCTAGAAAAACCCTTCTGAAAAAGTGGTTAGGCAGCCCTTCTATGAAAAGGGGGAAGCGCGTAGCGCTACCTGACCCATCCAGAACCTCTCCGCCTCCCCGTTCGAACGAGAACTTCGAAGTGCTCACTTCGAAGGGGCGAAGCCCCCCACCACCATTCTGAAGTGGGTGGGGACTAAAGGTAGGCTAACAGCTCCTAAGTGTTGGCGAAGCCAACACTGCGGGCAAGGCGGGGTGCCTTAGGTTAAATTCATTGAAAATTAATGAATTGAACCCGCCCACAAGAGCCGGAGGCTACGGCCGGGCTAGCTTCCTGGGGCGACCCCGGCCCCGCCCTCGATCTTCGGTCCTGTTCGTGAAAGTTGCCGGTAAAACTCTTTGGGCAATGAAGCTGCCGGCGTACGAGCTAGCGCGCCCGGCCCGGGGGGCCGCCTCAGTTTCCGTTACGCGCTGACAACAACCCTAGCTTCGCGCGTTTTCCGCTGTCGTGGCCGAGGCTGGCCCGGAAGGGCCCGGGGGGGCCGGAGGCCCCCCACCCCACCCACGATAGCGAGGCTCCGCTTCGCTTCGCGCTCCCAGCTAGGCCTGAAGAACCTCGTTCTGGCCTTTTAAAGGCTTAGGCGCTTTTTGCCACTGAAACGTGCTTGGTTGATGAAACCGGCCATGGAAAAGCTTGAGTTACCTACTACTGGATTCGAACCAATGACTTTCGCCGTATGAAAGCGATACTCTAACCCCTGAGTTAAGTAGGTTGGGCTTCCGGTCCCGTAGCAGCCCGTTGTTCCAGCGAGCCCCGGCCTTCATGAATATGCCATTCTATCTACAAGATTTTCTGTCAATTTCTGCCTGTTCGAGTAAATTGTCACAACAATTTTCCTGCTTTCCATCAAATGCCCGTAGAGCTGCTCCTGCCGGCCAGTAGGCTAGGCTGCGGAGACTTGCATGAAGTGCTGCTGCCCGGGAAAGAATGAGAGGAATAAGGTGAAAGAGGTAGCACTGAACGCCCCCCACTGAAGCCTCCCACCCGCTTCTCCCTCTTTTACGCTCGCTTTCGAGCACGCACGAACTAACTTAGCTCCCCTGCCGAGAATGAGAGGACTTTGAAGCACTTCATGTGAAGGAGACAAAAAGCATCGAACGATATAACCTCTTGCCCATCTGAAGGAGAGGGGAATAGGCCACCCAGTAAGGCAAGGGCATACAAACCTTACCACTGCCATTTCTGAAGACTTCATTATGGAATTGCGTATATAGAACAGTGCAGGGTCCTCCGACAGGAGGACCACTCCGAATTCCGAGAGGGAGGAGTGGGTCCTCCGACAGGAGGACCACTCCGAATTCCGAGAGGGAGGAGTGGGTCCTCCGACAGGAGGACCACTCCGAATTCCGAGAGGGAGGAGTGGGTCCTCCGACAGGAGGACCACTCCGAATTCCGAGAGGGAGGAGTGGGTCCTCCGACAGGAGGACCACTCCGAATTCCGAGAGGGAGGAGTGGGTCCTCCGACAGGAGGACCACTCCGAATTCCGAGAGGGAGGAGTTGGTTAAGGCCCTTCCCTTCCCGGTTTCCTTCCCGTGTGAGGATTCGATTCCCCCGAGTAGTGGTGGGGGCATCTATCTACGTGTTTTTGCACCTCAAAAACACGTAGATAGAAGAAGACACCGAGATTTCTGCTTGCTCCGAGTGGTCGAGGGTGTCGAAAACTATCGCCCCTTACCCCACAGAGCTTGAGTGCTACTGGTTAGCTGCCACTGCCGGTAGCCAGCCTCGAAAGAAGCTCCTCGCCACTTTAAAGTCGCCGGGCGCGTTTCCTCCTTTTCCAGGTATAGGGGTGGTCTGTTCGAAAATCCGAATTGAAAATTCAAGGTTATATTTTCAATGGTTTTCCGGGTTTTTTCGACACTCTTGGGTTTTCCCTAAGGAAGACCCAAAAACGGAGGAAGTTCAATGGTTTTCCGGGTTTTTTCGACACTCTTGGGTTTTCCCTAAGGAAGCACCCAAAAACGGAGGAAGTTCAATGGTTTTCCGGGTTTTTTCGACACTCTTGGGTTTTCCCTAAGGAAGCACCCAAAAACGGACTTTTTCTTGAGTTTCCCGGGATTTTTTGACACTTTAGGCGGAAGATACTTTAATTTTCAATGAAATTAAATTAAAGTATTCACTTCTTGAATTAATTTTCAATTAAACCTGCTTTTTTGACCCCTTAAAAGCGTCTAAATTCAATGAATTTTCAATGAATTGAAAATTAGTTGAATTCAGGACGTCTTGGATGTAATCCTAACTAGGAAACTCGTGAAGGAATTAAAAGGGCGCACCCATTTCTACAGTGCACGACAATTTCATAACCCTTAAAAGGGCTGATTCCAGTGTCCTCAACAGCGGTTCTAATTGCCATCAGCAGTGCTTATCAGTCGACGTTGAATCAGTTCCCAAGCACCGGAAGAGAAAGCCTCCCCTTCCCTTTCCTTTACCCGCTGGGAGAGGTATCTCTCGTCTTCTTGGAGTTATCGTCCCATCCTCTCGTCTAATTGTCCAATCTCTCGTCTTACCGTCTGATTACCGTCCGATTGTCTGCTGGAGGGGAGTTTGCTCTACCCAGCGGGAAGAGAGAGAAGGGAAGGAGAGGTTTCCTTTCCCTTAGCTAGGGAAGAGGGGTTTCCTTTCCCGAGGGAAGGAAAGTTTCCCTTCCCTGCCGCTAGAGGTTTCCTCTCCCTGCCGCTAAAGGTTCCCTCTCCCTCAACTAGAGAAGAGAGAGTTTCCTTTACCCCAGGGAAGATAGGGTTTCCTCTACCCTAGGGAAGAGAGGGAATTTCCTTCACCCTAGCTAAGGAAGAGAGTTTCCTTCTCATTCCCTGCCTCTCAGCATCGCCCCATCGCCAGCCCTACAGAGGCCTTGTTTCGGGAGCAAGCAATTGATGATGGCGGGCCCGCACGTGTCAGGCACTTCACAACCCAAACATCGCCTACAAGGCCGAAAGCAAGAGCTATAGCAATTCCAACACTTTCGGCACCAACAGTTTCGGTTCCACCAGTGCCAAGTTATTCTGTGCCAGGAGCCCCCCTTTCCCGGGAAAGAAGGGAAGAAAGGGAAGGTCCTTTCCCTTAGCTAAAGAAGAGAGTTTCTTTCCCCTAGGGAAGAGAGTTCCAGGGAAGAGAGGGTTTCCTCTACCCTAGGGAAGAGAGGGTTTCCTCTACCCTAGGGAAGAGAGGGAAGGAAGTACCGGGGAATGGGCTGATCGGAGGACCAACTCCCCCCACTCCTCCCACTCCTCCCGGTAGGTCGGAGTGGTCCTCACTTCGTTCGGACCCTTCGGTCGGAGTGGTCCTCACTTCGTTCGGACCCTATCGGTCGGAGTTGTCCTCCTGTCGGAGGACCAACTCCCCCCACTCCTCCCACTCCTCCCGGTAGGTCGGAGTGGTCCTCACTTCGTTCGGACCCTTCGGTCGGAGTGGTCCTCACTTCGTTCGGACCCTATCGGTCGGAGTTGTCCTCCTGTCGGAGGACCAACTCCCCCCACTCCCCTCCTCCCTTCGGTCGGAGTGGTCCTCACTTCGTTCGGACCCTTCGGCCTTTAGGCACTCGACCGATAGGGAGAGGGTCGGAGTTGTCCTCCGGACCCTTCATATAGAATTGGCACTACCGGGGGAAAGGAGGCGAGGCCAAGTGAGGGCGCACCCCACCTCTTCTTCATGGGAGGCGAGGCAAAGGGAGGGCCCAGGAAAACGCTACGCGTTTTCCTACGGGGGCCTAAAGGCCCCCTGCCCCCTTGGTGGGTGGGGTTTAGATAAGTACAGACCGTGACTGTTTCCTCTCTTTCTTGTTTTCCCAAGAAACCTAGAGGAGATCTACCGGTTTTTACGAGGGGTGAATGCATATGAGCCTTACAGGCTCGCTTCGCTCGCTCTTCTCCAGGTCCTTCTGTTCCGATGAATAATCCGATACCTTTCTTTTCGATGACACCTAGCAATGGGTTTTCTCCACTGGCAGCACTTAGCAATGGATTTTCTCCACAGCATTCAAATGGAAACTCTCCACAGCATTCGAATGGAAACTCTCCAAAGAGGAACCATAACGAGAAAACGGAAGTTGATGTTGGGGACGGAGATTACGAAGAAGGTGAAGTAAAGCATTTAAGTAGCAGCAATATCAGAAATCAGAAGATCCGGGGCCCCACACCCCATATTCAGTATGCGGCTTTCTATTCAATTTTTCCATTGCGAGAACTTATGTGCTGGGCTAGTTTAGGGCTCGCTTAGGGAACACTGGGAAGCGCACTTTCCAAGTCCCGGGAAGGGGTTGGGCGCACACCGCACAGGATACGGTAGGAACTTATCCGGAGTGAAGGGCCTGCTAGTGCAGCACACTCAGGTGGGATGCTTTCTCCTCCGTCTAGCGCCCACTTAGGGAATGGGATGTGCGGGCACGTGTCAGCGCGCGTATAGCGCTGGGGCAGGCGCCTAAGCCTAGCTACGCGCGCTGAGCCTAGGCCGCCTAAGCCGAGCCTATACGGGTTCATTAATTTAAAATTAGGGTTCATTAATTGAAAGCTATTAGGGTTCATTAATTTAAAATTAGTCGAATAATGAGGTGCGAGGGTCCCCCTCCCCCGGCACCCCACCCTTTTGAAGAAGAGTGCCCGCCTGCGTGTGAGTGGGTGGGCAAGAAGAGAGAACTGCCCGCGCCAATAGTTGTGGTTTAGTGGCGCTATTTAAGTGCGCCAGCGGAAGCGTAAAGAACCTTTCATTGAATTTCATTGAAAATGAAATTTCTTACTGCTGGGGCGAACTCTGCTGGGACTGAAACTGAAACTACAGCTGCTTCTGCTGCTGGGGCTACTGAAACTGCTGCATCGGAGAAACTGGCTACTCGCTACGTGGGAAAAGGCATCGACCTCATTTTCCCGGCACCCCATGAATGGATTCTCAAACATTTTCCATAACCCCATTTCCAACTCCTCTTTAAAGGCGGAATCATTTGTTGTCCCCCAACTCCTCCCGGTAGGTCGGAGTTGTCCTCACTTCGTTCGGACCCTTTTAAAGAACCTTTAATTTAGTTTCAATTCAATTTAAGGCCCGGTTCGCTCGGACCCGGCACCGAATTGTTCGATTGATGCGCGTCTCCCTCGCTTCGCTGCTTATCCGAAACGAGTGGGCTTTGGCCTTGTTGGGAGAGGCAGGATTCGAACCTACGTAGAAAACCTTCAACAGATTTACAGTCTGTCGCTTTTAACCACTCGGCCACTCTCCCCCCGTCGAAGAAGTGTAAGCTTCGGCCGAGAGCAATTGGGTAAGGGGGCTGTTTAAAGGCTGCGTTTACATTTGTTGCGTTGGAAGCACTTTAAAGTTCTATATACGAAATTATTTCGATTAATGAACAGGGATTCTTCGAATCCCTTTTAAAACTAAAGTAACTTAGGCTTTCGTTAATTTACGATACTTTTAAAAGGTTAAAATTAAAGATCGTAAATTAACGAAAGCCTAAGTTACTTTAGTTTAATTTCATTGAAAATTAAGTTACTTAGGCCAGGGCTACACGTTTGAAGCCCTTCGGAGGCTGAAGGCGAATACTACCCGAGTCTCTGCTTTCCCCTCCCGCCTCTGCCCCGCGCTAACCTCTTGCCCATCTGAAGGAGAGGGAAATAGGCCACCCAGTGAGGCAAGGGCATACAAGTCTTACCACTGCCATTTTTGAAGGCCTTTCCCTGCACTGTTCCTATATACATACGCAATTCGGGCGAGCGTAGCGAGCCACTTACCCCCGATAGGGGGTAAGGGTCCTGTGAGATGGTTCTGTAAGATGCCGTATGCGGCTAGAGGTCTACCCTAAGATGGTCCTTTCTTCCTATTAGAAAGCTCCTTACACCTTTTGGCTAACTGTTTCAAGGCTGCTTGTTGATCCGGTCCTTTCTTCCTATTAGAAAGCTCCCTACACCTTTTGGCTAACTGTTCCAAGGCTGCTTGTTGATCCTTGCCTTTACTTTTAGCTGGAGCTAGTAGTTTTGAAACACTCTCGAGTGAGTACCTTAATAAGGATCGAAAAAAACTTAATTGAAGAGGCGGTGAAATTCTCATTCAATAGCAGGCAGTCAGACGATCATTCGTTTGAATTCAATAGCAAAGGTCACTCAGTCAATTCTCGGTTAGAGAGGGCAGGGCGCCTAAGGGAAATATAGGCGACTTAGACGCCCTAGTAGGCGTTTTTTAGGCCCCAAAGAGCGTTGAAGGCAGGCGAAACCCCTAGGGAATTTAATTGAATTTAAACCACCCTCCCTCCTCAAGGCATTCGGGAAAGATGCGTTAAGGGCTTGCGTCTTAGTCTGGCCACCCCGCCGAAGCAGACGCAAAGCGGCTTAACCTATAGAGACACTCCTAGGGACCTGTAGGAGGTCTAGAGCGCTAGCAAGCAGTGTCGAGGCTCGGGAATGCTAGCCACTTAGCTAGCATCGCCTGATTGAGAGTATTTCATTGCGGAACCGTCCCCTCCGTGAGTTGGTCGAAGACGCCGAATACAAAGAAACACTCCGTTCCAGTTCCAAAGCTGGAACGTAGTGTTTTTTTGTATTGGCAGCGCCAAAAATCCCACCACTTTTTCGGGAGTTGTGCTCCCCGTATACAGTACGGTCATCCCTTTTCTGTGGCGGCTAGAGCTTCAACCTCGTTGGTAAAATCGTCCTTACCCGCCCCTTCCATCGAGTGCTACCTCAATAGCGCTTTACCAAAATCGAGTTTGCCGCTATTTCCCTTTCGATTGACTACCGCTACAAATTTGGGTTTAGTACGTCAATCCCGGAACCAAGCAACGTAGGTTAGTCAAAGCTCCCCCTCGAAAGCTCGTCACGGGTGGTACGGAAGTCGGTGAGCCAATCCAGAGCAAGAAATGGTAGGTACGATGGGTGGTTTCCGAGTTGCGGGTCCCTCTCCCGCTCGGTTCATCTTGAAGGAAGGTGGTTACTTGATGATTTTTCCTGTCCCAGTTCTACGGGACAACGGGACCGGGCGAGCGAGAGAAAATGCCGCAAAGGGGGTACTTTAAAGAGCTTTCGGGACGGAAAACAAAAATCTTCGAAAAGCAGCCAAAGAAACCTATCTTACGTGTTTTTTTGTACCCGTGAGAGAGAAAATGCGGCTTTGCTCCCGGCCCGGGGAATTGCAGAAGCGCTTCAGCTCTACGTAGCGCTTCTTCATTCAGCCCCTAAGCCTACGCGCAGAGTGCGCGATGCGCCTTCGACGTCACAGTAAGCAGGAAATTCGTAGATAAAGGATGTGATTTCAGCGCGCATTGGGGCTACGCCGGCAAGCGTAAGGTTACCAACGGATGCTTCAAGTGACGGGTAAATTTGGGTAAATGAGGAGCCATACGAGTAACTTTCCCTCTTGTCCACGCCCAACTCACTCTTTTACCTCCGGGATGGGAGGGGGACCCCCACTAGGGAAGGTAGGCCTTTAGCCCCAGCCCAGAGATTCCCTTTCCGTGACCAGAACATGGCACTAGAATCGACGATGTATGGTCGATGTACCTGGACTGGAGGTATCCATCCTCGTTGATTCTATCGTACTACGCTACCCTTACCCTTTTATCAAGGCTAACCTTCCCTCGGCCCAATGGGACGAATGGGCCAGGAAAAACCGTGAGCAGCCCACCCCGGCTATTGTAACAAGACCCTCAACCTGCTCCAAGGTAGGCCCCACTTGAAGTGCGCCCTACCTGTGATGCTGTGTTCTGATAAGTGTCAAGGCCAGGGTAGCGCCCAAGGACCCCTACCCCCTTAAAGGGGGTGGCGCGCGTAGTGCAGGAGGTGCTGCCGGCGAGCCTGCCCAGGTGGTGGGTAGGGTGGGCTCTTAGCTCTTAGGTCTCATGCACCACTCATTTTCGATTTTTACTGAGAAGAAAGGGGCCTCGTAGGTGATTTCGGGTCATGAAGGTCCACCCACCACGTAGGGTTCCATCGTCGATCAGAGGCCATGGTCTGAGGAACGAAATGTTAATGTTTGATCTGAAGCAGGTCCACCAACTCGCACTCATTTGACGAAATGGGGCCTTCCCCTTTGGAGCTAGCTTTCCCTACTCAAGCAGTCTCAGGTGTTGTGTATTCGGTGTGTTCGGTGGGACCTATTCGGTGTTGTGTTCGGTGTGTAGGATATTTGCACAGTTACGGATAATTGCAGTATATAGATGTGGGACCATCTTATGTTTCCCGGGTCTTTTGGGCATCAATCGTTTCTCCCTCGGAAGGGTCCTCTGAATCGATTTTGATGCGGAAAAAAAGCAGTCAAAAAAAATGATATTTACCTCTTTCTCGTGTAGCCTGAAGAACGGGTTGGGCTGCTGGTCTTTCGAACCACCGTCCACCCATAAGAGCGACGTTCCTGGTTGGATTCCTATGATTGATGCCGATTCCTCTTCCGAAGAGGATGGCCCAGTGAGGAAGGCGGCATCATAAACCTCATCCTCTTCGGATCTGTAATCAAACGCTACGGTAGAATCCGGGATTTTAAAGGCGGATTCTAGTGAAAACTAAGGCCCGCGAAAATAAAGCATTTCAGCTTTTAAAAGGGGCACCCCTATTATAGGGTTTTGGGCCACGCCCACCGAAGAAGGTGGGGAACCGGCAATTCTTGTATTTATAGCGCCGGAACATGAAGATCTCCCCACCGAAGAGTATATCGGCTAGGGGGGAAAACGCTGTAGCGTTCCGGCTTCCCTGCCGGTAAGCCGGCCTGCCAACTACTAGCCTTCTTCGAGTAGCTCGTCTCCCCTTCCCCTTTCGAGCAGGCGACCGGAGACGGAGAATCCTCTTCGGATGATTAGTGGCGGAACCTCAATGTGTGGCAGGGGGCATCGCAGCGCCAACTTTATAAAGGGCGGGAAGCATTTTAAAGGTTCCCTGGCCAAACGGAGCCGAGCTTCACCTGTAGCAAACTCCCATTAGTATCAGAATTTTAAAGGGGCGCTTTAATTTAATTTAAAACGCCGGAAAACGCGTAGCGTTTTACCGGCCCACCGATAGGTGGGCCCCGGTTCCCCACCTTCGGTGGGGAACCGAATTGACCAAAAAACAAAAGCCTTTGAATCGAAAACCAATCGACCGTTACCACCCCATCCTACCATTCATAAGCCACAGCTTACTCCGACCTTACCGATTTCCCATAGAATCCCCGGGGCGTCCTTAGCCACTATGTTGTTGGTTAGTCTTTCCCTCCCGAAAGTGGGTCATCTTAGCCTTACTTTCGAGAATCATGTAGTCGTTTCTCACAATTCTCATTGGTTAGTCCTATTAGTAAATTTCGCTTTCTTAGCCTCGTGCTATCATCCAAGTAATGGAGTTCGTCATTCATGGTGGGATTCAGGTTTTATTTTAGATCTATCTCAAGCGTATACTCCCGGAATTCTGATGTTATTCCGTGCAGCTCGTTCAGCTTCATCGAACCTTCTCTGATTCATAGGGGGAGCGAGCCAACCCCCCGTGTTCCTCTGAAGTATCGCGGGGAAAATTTGCCGAAGGGGCGCAGCACTTATAGGTCTGCTCCCGGTTGGTTTTGATTAGATGGAATCTTTTTCCATAAAGGGATTATGGTTCTATGTGTAATTCTGGTCCGTACAGCACAGTCGTTCGGCGAGGCGGCTTTTAAGCGCAAAAATTTGTGTTACCTTTCTGGAGGGAAAACCGTACTAGAGGAGACCATAGACTTACCCTTACAGAGGGACCTTTTAAAAGGCCAGACTTGTTCACTCTTCTGGAGGAAAGACCCAATACTGAGTTGGCACAGTATGGCCAACCATTGTTCCACTGTGTCAATGGGTGAAACCAAGCCATATGATAAAACTGTGCCGACTCCGCCAGCTCGGGTCAGGGAAGCGCGTAGCGCTTCCCGACGGTTAAAATACAGGACTTTAACCGGCCGAAGGCCGCCCTGCCCTCCGTTGAGACTGAAAAGAAGCTTTTGCGTGGGGATCGCCCTTTTAAAAGTGCTTTAGAACGGATCATTGCTTGAAGTGGTTCTCCCTCGCCGCGCTTTACTCTTTCGAACCTGCATATAAAACCTGGCAAAAGCCCCTTTCGAGTCCGTTGCGACCCCTATTGAAGGTTATCCCCCCCGTTTGGACAAAGTTAACTCGGTGCAGTAGGAGTATTTGAACTGCAAACGTCGAAAGACAGGCGGCGAACGCGTCTTGCTGAAGCTTCTGCAAAGGTTTCTACCGGACATGGTCCGATCTGTTCTACGATTCAAAAAGGTCCTTTTTTTTTCCAACCGCTTTAAAAGGGGAGTTGTCCTCGCTTCGCCCGGACGCGTAGCGCTTTCTCCGGAAAGAGAATGGTTCGCAAAGACAGGATACCCTACTACGGCCAAGAGGGCAATACGCTTCGATGGTGGAGGTAGTACCCATGCCGAGGGCAGACGCAACGTGGCACTTACGTGGCCTAGCAGTGCTTCTATCGTCCGCCACTAACACAATAAAATCTGGCTCACTACCACCACTCAAGGACGTGGCTTTTTGGGAGTGTCAGGCCCTGGCATTGGGTGTGACGTGGTAGAGTACACTGCGAGGTCTGGAGCCAAGGAGAGGCTGAGGGCTGCCGGGCAGACCTCGACACGACTGTAGACTATGACCCCGTACGTCCCATAGTCAGCTCACTCTTGAAAGACGTGAAGAGACTGTTCATAGACACGGGCTACGTGACTGTGACGGAGCTGACCCAAAAACTAGGAGTCTACCGTTAAAAGCCTTGGTCCATAGCATTCCACCCCGGCCGCGTACTCTCGTACGTGTGACGGGAGAGGAAGCATATGGACGAGTTATTCCTGAGCTCTTGAAGCCGAACATAGTGGCGGAACGCCGCTAGATAATTTGCAGATAAAACAGAGTCTCTGAAGCGATGCGGGGGCTAGCGAACGCTGCTTCTTCCCCTTCCCCATCCGGGTGGTGAGCTAGGAGGGAAGGAACATTCCATGCATGGAATGATAGAACATAACGGCAGGGTAGCGCTACGCGCTACCCGCGGGGGGTGCGGAGCACCCCCCTGCCGTCAGCTACTTGGGTTAGGCGGCTCAGTGATACAGGGAAGGGCAAACAAATTCGTGGTGGCCGAGGCTGGCCTTTAGCAGAGTAGGAGACTGTATCACCGTCTCCAGTTTGTTGGGGCACTACATACCAGTGGTGAAGGGGCTGCTTAGTGCATCATTGGAGACTTACGACTCACTGCTCTTGGTGGACAAGGAGGCATAGCCTACCCCAAGAGCGACAAGGTAGACTACAAGGCGCCCGGGCGTGTGGAAGTAAGGATTCCCTAGTTTAAAGGGCTTACAGCCCTTTAAAGTCCGGGAAAACTAGTGAATGAGGCCAACTCCTCCCCACGGCCTTTAGGCACTCGACCGATAGGGAGAGGGTCGGAGTTGCCCGGGCCAACTCCTCCCTATCGGTCGGAGTTGCCCTCCTGCCGGAGGGCAGGGGGCCTTCGGCCCCTTTAAAGGGGGGTTTAAAGTAGCGACTTTAAACCAACTCCTCCAACTCCTCCCGGTAGGTCGGAGTGGTCCTCACTTCGTTCGGACCCTTCGGCCTTTAGGCACTCGACCGATAGGGAGAGGGTCGGAGTTGTCCTCGCTTCGCTCGGACCCTGCCAACTCCTCCAACTCCTCCCTTCGGTCGGAGTGGTCCTCACTTCGTTCGGACCCTTCGGTCGGAGTTGGAGGACAACTCCCCGATGGGGGAGTTGGGGCTTGTTCCTTAATCATCTTGAAAATCATTCATTCCTCCGCCCCTCTTGGCGCTCTAACTGATCGCTAGTAAAGAACCTTTAATTTAATTTCATTGAAAATTAATAAATTACTTGAAGTAACTTAATTTTCAATGAAATTAAATTAAAGGTTCTTTACGTCTTTTTCAAAGACTGAGTTCATTAGCTCAAGAGCGAGCGTAAGAGCACCATAAGGATAAGTTCCTTTGGGACTCAAAGGAAAAGGCCGATAGGAGAAGGGCTTAAAAAGCAGGTTACTGAGTTCTGCAGGAGGCAGGACTAGGCGTAGCGGCCCCAGCCTTCCGTTCCCGGAGGGACTACTGCCGGGGGGAAGGGGGAATAGAGAGATCGAGATGCGGATTCGAGCCCAGCATACCGTGCGGGATTACTTCTTCTCCGGTTTGAGACCAAATCACTGAAGTGCACAGTTCCAGATGCAACCACTAATTTGTAAAGCCTTCATTTGACGATTCAACATGCCCTCGGCCCACCCCCTTTCGTTCGATCGAACCGATTGGGATGCAACCGGACTCGAAATGTGTTTCGGGGGTGTAAAGGAAACAATCTAATCAAACTACTTCGTGGGTGGGGGCGGCCGAGTGCGAGCGTGTATCAACAAGAACCGGGCGTGGGTCGGGACTTATTCTTCTTCCAGTAGCGGAATTTAGGCCTCTCCTTAGTGCCCGCTCCGGTTAGCCTCTCGAAATTGCTATCGAGTCAGATCCACCCTCTGCAAATTACCCACCCCCGATCCGCTAACGGAAACCGATTACATGATTCGCCTCTAACGAACCCGCCTACATTATGTCCATCATTAACGGATAGAATGTCCCTAATTTTACTTTAATTTTAAATTAAATTAAATTAAAGAATCCCCGGCGAAATGAATTCTTTAAAATGCCTTGAAAATTATCTCGATCAAGTCGCGGAAGCGGAAGGCGCTACAGCAGAAGCGAAAGGGGAGGGCGCCCGCTGCAGCTACCTTACGTGGTAGGGGTTGGTGGATTACATGATTCGCCTCTAACGAAACCGATTCGAAGGCCAGAATCCTTTCCCCTCGCATGCAAGAGTTAATAAACTCCACTTACGTTGGTGGGATCGGGACTTGGTCTTAGCAAATGCATCCCCTCTCCCAATTCCGATACCGCCATCCTTCCGAAGGTGGGGGAAGAGCACCCGTCATACATAGGGTAGGAGCTTCAACCCTAGTTAGCGGGGACCAGTGGATTCAGTGGACACTACAGTGGTGGCCCGCAGTAGTGGGTAGTACCAGTGTCCGGTGGGGAACCCACTAGTGGTAGGGACCCAGTGATGGGTAAGACCAGTGTCCAGTGCCCCAGTGATGGGTAGGAGACCCCAGTGTAGGTCCCCAGGGTGGGTAGGACACACCTACTAGTAGGTAACCCAATGCGGTGTCAGTGTGGCCCCTAGTAGGTAGGGGGTAGACCCCCACCCAACCATCTACGGGGCAGCCCCATCTCAAAAAACTCTTTCTCTTGGAAAGCGATCTATCTGCGGGCTGTAGTCGGATTATTTATTTACCAGTGCTTCCAGAGGTAAATTGGCTATAGAGAGGGATTCTTTTCTAGTAGAGCTTCCAATTATGACTAGTGGACTGGGACGGACTCTCGACAATTCGCTTCCATAATTGCCTAGACAACGAGGAGACGCCCGGCCCCTAGCGGCCTGTGGAAGGAGTGGGTGGTACTTTCTCGGCAACCAGCCAAGCCTTTCTTCCTTCCTGAAGCGCAGACTGAGGCTAGCAAGGTTTGCTTTAATTTTAAATTCAATGAAATTTCAGTAATTTAATTGAATTTAAAATTAAAGCACCTAAGTTACTTTAATTTAATTTCATTGAAAATTAAAGTGGGGTTACTTTAATTTAATTTCATTGAAAATTAAAGTGGTACTTTAATTTCATTGAATTTAAAATTAAAGCAACTTTAAAGTAAAGTGAAGCGCTTCCAATTCGTAGCGCATGGGCGGGTCTAACTCACCTCTAGAAAAGGATGGTACACCCTAACAGGCCTTGGCACCGGGACCAGTCTTAAGTGGGTGGGGAGTTATCGACCCCTCACCAATTCCATTCCATAGTACAGTAGTCGATCCGGGGCGCGAGCGCCCCACCATCAAAACCTTGAAAGCGCGTAGCGCAAAGAACACTCGTGGCGAAGCGCGTAGCGCAAGGATTGCTTTTTCTTCCCCAGCCCTTGAACGATTTCGATCGGAGGGACGGGTCTCCGATGAATATCGGGCACCAGGATGAATTAACGTCCTAATCGGGCGTTTCCACATATTTCTCCACAGGGCACTAACCTTCACGATCTTTCGGAAGGAACCCATTCCGATGGACTAATCGCAGACGGGGAACCGAGCAGATAGAGGCCCGTAAGTCTCTGATCCGATGTGCACTGCTCAGGTGGATAGGTAAGAACGCTCTTCGGGAAGGGGTTATTGAACGAGCGCCAGTCCTCGGGAGGGAGGTCTCAGGTACCCTATCTATTCGTCCTTGTTCTTGTCACCGGCTCAGCAACGACTACAACGGAAGGGATTATCGGCTGCATATTGTGGTGCTGCTGCCTCTAAGGTTAGGTAAACGAGCCGGCAGCCGCTGAGGGTGCCGCTCCCTCCCTCGTGTGGTTGAGACCTTCTGCATACGCTGTTTATTATTCAGTAGCTTCGCTTCTTAGGTCTGCCATATGACTATTCCCGTTTCTTCCTTTCAAAGCCACTCCACAAAGTAAAAGTATCCTCTCGTGTGGTGGCTGAAGTGACAATAGTCACATCGAACCCTCGAAGATGCGCAAAAATCTCGAAATTCTCTTTTATTGGCGGAAATTCCCCAGATAAAGTCGTGGCCATTGAGAAATGGAATTGGATGGAGTTTCTTTGCTTTATGACTGGATAATGGGGGGTGTGAATTATCGGAACAAGTTTTTCCAAGAATTTATACATAACATGCCCCCGTAGAGTGCAAGTGACTACTGCTTTTCTCTTTGACTCTTGATTTAGGACAAATTGTTTGAACCGAAACGACTTTCCTGTCGAACTCCCGTTCCGTTTCTTCATGCACTTCTAACCACAAGGATTCTCTATAGCTAATTCTCCCTTTTTTGAGTGAAAACTGGACTTTTTAAAGGCCTTTGAAACTATCATTATTTCACATAATTCAGGAACTTCCGAAATGTGGGTATGATTAAGTTTTAATAACAAATCCTGGCGCAGTACATTCTCGTAGTGAAAACGGAGTATACTTGGAGTAAACATAAGTAGGCTTTTTTCTGGCTGTTTGTGAATCGGTCGTCGGATGGAATCCACATTTTGTTTCTAGCTGAATCCATACATCCTCGTTCTGCCCTTTCAACAGGAAGGGGCTGAAGCCGGTTATCATTGATCAATAATCCCGCCCCGCATAGTCCCACCCACTTCATGGATGGTGGTGGGGACGGGAGTGTTGGCCTGCCGGCCGAGGCTGGCCCGGAAGGGCCCGGGGGGGGCCGGAGGCCCCCCACCCCTTTATGAAGTTCCAAAAGATCCAACCGCCAGGTAAGGGAAAGCGCGTGGCTAGGCAGAATGGTTGTTCCGGGGTGTAGGCCCAACTCCTCCAACTCCTCCCTTCGGTCGGAGTTGTCCTCACTTCGTTCGGACCCTATCGGTCGGAGTGGTCCTTCGGACCAACTCCTCCAACTCCTCCCTTCGGTCGGAGTTGTCCTCACTTCGTTCGGACCCTATCGGTCGGAGTTGCCCTCCTATCGGAGGGCAGGGGGCCTTGCCGGCCCCCGCGGGGGGCGCGTAGCGCCCCCCTGCCCTTAAGTGATCCTTTCTATATACGTGAACTCCCCATCTCTTCCGCCTTTTCTAGAGCACACAAAAATCGGTGGGTAGGGAGTTGGACTTTAGCCTTAGGGGCCTAAAGCCCACTATAGTGCAACGCAATTCGAATGACGTTTCTGATTGAGGAAGGCATCTCCCTCCTAGGCATCCTATACATCCCATATCCCATCCCCTACCTCCATCCGAATGCTCGAACGAGGGTCCGATAGGACAACTCCGACCGTAAGAACCTTTAATTTAAATTAAATTAAATTAAAGTAACCCCTTTAAATAAATAAAGGGTTGGTTTAAAATTAATTGAATTTAATTCATACAACTCCTCCTGGGTTACTTTAATTTAATTTCATTGAAAATTAAAGGTTCTTACGGTCGGAGTTGCCCTCCTATCGGAGGGCAGGGGGCCTTGCCGGCCCCCGCGGGGGGCGCGTAGCGCCCCCCTGCCCTTTAAAATTAATTGAATTTAATTCATACCTTCCTTTTCCATCCGGGATCAATTCCTTCAATCAGCAAAACAGCCCTATAAGTCCTTCCGCAGGAGGAAGAAAATAAAGCAGCCTTGCTACTACTTCCGCTGTCGAGTTTTAAAATGAATTGAATTTAATTTGAAAAAAATGCTCTTTATTTACTTTAGTTTAATTTCATTGAAAATTAAAGCAACATTCACTTAATTTTCAATGAAATTAAATTAAAGCCTTTAAAGGACATTTTAAATTAATTGAAAATTAGGCAAAGAGGAAGAAAAAATCAGCTATTAGTGCTTCAATCCTTAACGCATTCTAACGGGGGCGGGTCTGGCACTGAATTCGATGGGTCTTACTCTGACTCACCCTGGCCGGCAGCCCTTCAACCCCTCTTGCCCGGGAGGCCAGCCAGTCCCTTAGTCCCCCACTGGCGTATGTTAGGATCAGCCTTCTCCGCGGCAAGGCGCTTCAGCATTTTAAGTGAAGGAGAAGCGTTTTCTGTATTTTAAGTTGCCTTTAAAAGAACCTTGAATTTTCAATGAAATTAAATTAAAGTAACCCCTACTTGAATTTTCAATGAAATTAAATTAAAGTAACCGCGGGCACCCGCGTGTTTCTCGAGTGAACGACAGACTGAACCTATCAGTGAAAAGAGATTGGGTTTTCCTAGAGGTACCGCCTTCTCAGCTCCCTCCAGCAGAGCAGCAGCCATCCCAGCAGACTGAGGTGCCACAGCTTCCAAAGTCTCCATCGGCAGAGCAGCAGCCCTTTAGCGGTACACCCGCGAGAAGGATTCCAAGGTACGGGAGCCAGTTGAGCTGCCGTCACTGCCAGTCAAGAAGAAGGAACCGCCATAGCGGATAGGCAAGGCCCGAGTTAACTGAGAGTAGAATTTTCTTCCTATATACGGCGTGAATTGCTAGCCTTCCAAACCTCTTTCGGGATGGAAAAGGAGCCAACCAATCAAAGATCTCTCTGACCCCTTTTAAAAGTCCGAGAAAGAATTACTGTTGTGTGGTCAACAATAATTCTAAATATGCGATGTCTCTTTAGAAGCCACTAATAAATCCCTACATCAGTAATTCACGAGACCTCAGCGGTTTGCCAGGGCCACCTTAATAACCTGAACCTGATGAGAGTCCTGTTATAATAAAGGCAAAAGGGATAAGCGTGTTAGGTTATAACTAACAAGTTGATACGTTGGAATAGGCCTTTTAAAAGTCACAGTGTGCCTTTTAAAAATTCCTTGGACCAGCTCTTTAAAGGTCCGGCAAGCGTAGGACAACGAACGTTATGGTGGCGCCCGGCCAGGGGAGCTATCATGCGGTTTCTTGGGATCCTGACCCGCATACCTTCATTAGTCCTGCCGGGACGACCAATGGGTGGTTTGGAAGACATTAAGACCTTCTGTCCTATAAGGCTGCCTCTCTGATTCATTGAATCAACCGGTTTGCCAGGGCAACTGCCAGCCCTATGAGGGTCTTCTTCTATATACAATTCGAACTTCTTCGCATGCTCCGTAAGGTGGCATTAACGTCCAGCCGGGGGAGCAATACCCCGGGAACCAGAAGGCAAACCTAGGACGCCCTTTAAACCCCTTTAAAGAGAATAAACGGGGGCACTTTAAAGGCCAACTCCTCCAACTCCTCCCGGTAGGTCGGAGTTGTCCTCACTTCGTTCGGACCCTATCGGTCGGAGTGGTCCTATCGGACCAACTCCTCCCACTCCTCCAACTCCTCCCACTCCTCCCTTCGGTCGGAGTGGTCCTCACTTCGTTCGGACCCTTCGGCCTTTAGGCACTCGACCGATAGGGAGAGGGTCGGAGTTGTCCTCACTTCGTTCGGACCCTTCGGCCTTTAGGCACTCGACCGATAGGGAGAGGGTCGGAGTTGTCCTCACTTCGTTCGGACCCTTCGGTCGGAGTGGTCCTCACTTCGTTCGGACCCTATCGGTCGGAGTTGTCCTTCTGTCGGAGGACCCTTACCCCCTATCGGGGGTAAGTGGCTCGCTATCGCTCGCCCAAAATGGGCACTAATTGTACCAAAAAATCATGTATACACGATCTTTTAAAGGCACTTTAAAAAAGGGCTTAGACTCATTTCAATCACACTCCTGCACACCCTTTTCAAGGGGCTGTTGGGTGTGGCCTTGTCAATGATCCTCTACTCTCGATCTCGCTAAGCTGGGCCCCCGTCGTCAACCTAAGCTCCACGGCTGGTTCCATCCCCCAATCCTTGGTCTGGGACTAGCACCCCTACTTCACTGCCCTCTGAGGTCCCCAGGCTTCCTCCCTTGTAAGCTAACTCGTAGCAGAGCAAGAGAGCAAGCCAGCTGTAGGTCAGAGAGAGGGGATTTGATATGCATCGTGGCCCAGTGGAAAGTCCGCGGACCAATCCAATCGTACGGGTCAAGCGCTACGCTAGCCCCCCACCCTTTAGGTACAACGGTTTCACTCGGTCTTTCGAGTGTGTAGGCAGTTCCTTCCGCCCTCTCAATCACTCTCAATCTCAGCAGAAGGAGTGGTGGAAGCCTTTAGGTCTCGATAAGGTTCGGTCGGAGTTGGGCCTGCTCTGCCCGAACAGAGAAAGCGCGCTTTCCAGCGTTTTCGGGTATGATTCATAGTAGGGGGATGGCCTGTTGTTCTCCGTCCCGGAAAGGAGGGCGTATCTCCAACTCCTCCCTATCGGTCGGAGTTGTCCTTCGGACCCTCGTGGAAAATGCCTTAGGCTTTTGGCCACATGATTTGTACGAAGTAGTGAAAGGGCGAAGCCCAAAGGAACAGAGTGAGACCGGTGGGGCTAGTGAGTGAATGAATGCGTGAGTGAATGGAAGATCCTCTCGATAGGAGTTCCTTTACCCTGGAAATAGGAGTTCCTTATCGTTCGTTCAATGGGCCTTCTGATGGCCTTTACTGTGGGGGGACCCGTAGCGCCCATACCGAAAGATGGAACGCTGTAGCGAGAGCTTGCTTAAACCTGGTTATTTTAGTGAATAGAACTTTAAAGTCACGTATTCTACCGGCACCCACTTCATCGGAGGCATCTATCTACGTGTTTCACGTGGCGGCTTCAGCAATCGAAGCCCGGGCCTGCTTCAAACCAGCTTTTAAAAGCCCAATCACTAAGCGGGGTAATGCATAAATGCCTTGATGAATACGGGTAATGCCCAAATCCCGTAGGGAGATTCTTTGAAGGGCTTTTGGTGCCATCCCTGACTAAATGTTCAATATTCTCGTGGCTCAAGCGCCCTACTAGCAAGGAGGCTCTCTTTCGTTCCCTTTGTGGTGCATACATTGCATATGGTAGTCGGGAACCTAGCAATGGTAGGTACTGGTTCTGGACCTATTGGTCGGGGAAACCTAGCAGTGATAGTCGATAGTTGGAAACCACTTACTCTTTCTCTACCGATAGGCGGGAACCACTCGCTTTCTCTCTACCGGTCAGGTAGTCGGGGGAACCTAGCAGTGATAACCGATAGTCGATAGTCGGATTCTCTCTACCTAGGGTACCGGCAGGTATCGATAGTCGATAGTCGGGAACTGCAACTCTCTCTCCAATAGTCGGGAACTGCAACTCTCTACCAGCCCGGCACTCACTCTCTCTCTACCGATAGGTGGGAACCACCACTCTCTCTCCACCGGCCCGGGTATTGGAAGCTTTCTCTCTACCTAGGGTAGTCGGAGAAACCTAGCAGTGATAGTTGGGAACTGCAACTCTCTCCCTTTTAAAAAGGCTTTCTTTCCTCTCTGTTCGCTTTCTTTCTCTCGGGGGAATAGGAATTTGCCCTCTCTTCTTCTTCCTGGGAGCTAGCTATCAGATTGGACTTGGAAGTAGTCGAGGTAGTCGGGTTGGACTCAGAGTAGCCCCGTAGCCGGCGCTTCGAGGGTAGTATCGGTGTTGTCCCCGTCCCAGCTTCGGCAGCCTAGCTTCGGTAGTAGTATTGGTTTTGTCTCCAGCCTAGCTTCGAGAGAGTGTTCGGGGGACGGAAAGTTCTTCTTTAGAAAGGACCCCGTTCTCTGTGTGCCAGCAATGCGATGCGGTGCTGCCACTGAATCTGGTGGCGGTGCTGCCCGAGAAGAAGGGGGTGGTCACTGAGAGAGAGTGGCGCCGCCCCCGAGGGAGAGATTTTGTGCCCCGAGATGCGAGAGTGAGGGCGCCGCCTAAGAGCCAGTGAACGCATCGGTGAAGGGAATCATACTGCGGATCGTTCTGCTAAGATGTAGAGCCCCCACCCACCCCCTAGTGAACGGGTGGGTACCCCCCGGCTAAGGTGTAGGGGGTGAACGGATGGAAAGCGCTTTCCATCCGTTCACCCCCTACACTTTCCCCCCAGGGAGGACGACTGCTTGATCTTCGGAAACAGCGCGGGGTAGCAACTTTTTTTCATCCGCAAGTCCAAATGAAGGGCCGCGAATTCGAGTGGGAATAGACTGACCACCGATTCATTCAATTCCAGCTGCTGATTGCGATGCTGATTCAACAAGTTCGGACGGTAGAGTAGGGTACGGCTTGGGCTGATGCAGCTTCGGCTGTTAACTCCAAAGAATCGACTACTAGCCACTATCTTCGTAATACTGTGTTCCAAGAGGAACCTATTGGCAAGGTTTAGAGATTGGGGAAGCTGCAAGACAGTGTTCACCACGCTCGCCATAGCGAGGGAGTGAGTTGTACCAGAGAAGCAGGCTATTGGATGAACATGCCATCGCTACCTCCTCTTTCACTTGAATATCCTCACTATTTGGAAATGCCGGAATATCCACAAGCTAGGCTGGCACGCCGTGTAGTTTTACGTTCGCCTTCAGTAACCAACCCTCACTCGAAACGGGGAACACACTGTGAGAGAAACGACCAGGCTATGGAACATGGGTAGAGGGGAGAGGCAGAGCGCAAAACACCTTCCACTTAATTAGATTACCACCTATTACTATAACGCGCCTATCGGCATACTGGACACATTTTAACGTACTAGTTGAGTTGCCTCTCAGCTTCTCAACTCGATTCGCTCGCCGCTATCAGAAGAGTAGATCTTAGTACTTCCATTTTTTAGTGTTTCACGCCCGCTTTAAAGGAGTCCTCTACCGGAGCCTATGGCAGTGCGTGCGCGTGCTGTGAATTCAGGTGGATGAGATGGCTCGTAAGAGCCATATCATAGTCTTAGCCGGCTACATACCTACTTACATACATGCTTTTGAGCTGGTTGCTACATTTTCCAAAAGGCTGTCCTTTGGGACACCCTTCTCTTTGTTTGGCATGGCCAACGTAATCATCATTCGTGGATCCGTTCATTGAAGGGAAAGAGAGAAGAGAGCCTTCTTCCTCCTCGGGGTGGGGGTAGGGGGTAGTAGTTACAGGCGAGCGCTTCCCGCACTAGGTAGTATGGGGGTGGGTGACGGGGGTAGGGGTAGTATAGGTGGGGTGTGGCGCGCTTCCCGCCTCGTTGACAGGGGGTAGTGTGGGCTAGCTTTCCGCCTCGTTGGAAGGGGGTAGTATAGGGGAGGGGGAGTAGTAGTCGGAGCCTCTCCCTATCGGTGAGTGGTTTGCTAGCGCAAACCCCTGCCCTCCCCGGCCGAAGTGGGGGGTAGGGCAGGGTGGCCTAAAGGCCACCAATTGCCGTACGGGGTGCATGAAGACCTAAAGCTGTCGTTGACCGAGGAGACTACGGGCTGGCAAGCCATAGGAATCGATCTATCTTTGCCCGATCCGCCAAAGATTCCGGGTCCTCGTGTTCAATTGCGCTTTTTCTTAAAATGATTCGTTTTATCTGGGAAAGATCGTTGTAATGCATGAAATTCGTACGATAGAAAAAGGAAAGTTCCGAAAACAATATTTGAGAAGGTATACTTCATCGAGTGAACGAATCAGGGAGAGCGCGTTCTTCCTCAATGTCCTCCCCAACGTCTTCCGCTGACACACCTCACAGATTGAACAAATGGCAGGGGGGCGCGTTAGCGCCCCCTTTAAAGGGCAGCGCTACGCGCTGCCCTGCCCTGACAGCCCGTAGTGTTCCTCCTGTGATCTTCTGGGCTGCTGGCACACCGACTGCTCGTTTGAGTCCGACCAATGGGACTTTTTTAGAAAAGTTCACACTTCCTCTCTTTTCCGATAGCAATATATCTCTAGCAGTATGTGCCTGCCGTTCTACCGGCATCAAGGTGACGGGATCCGGACTTATAGCCTACAATAAGTACCCGAAACAGATGCGCTACCAGACTGCGCTACACCTTGCTCGCTCGTCTCACCCCTTGCGTTTTATGTGAGGGCCAGAGAAAGAAGAATCAACTCCTCCCTATCGGAATTCGGAGTTGCCCTTCCGGGCCAACTCCTCCCCATCGGAATTCGGAGTTGCCCTGTAGGGTCCGAACGAAGTGAGGACAACGTAGACCGAAGGGAGGAGTTGGGGGAGTTGGGCAGGGGGCGCGTAGCGCCCCCGCCGTTCGTTCGTAAATTCTGAATTGTCTGTTTTGAAATTATGAAAGATGATTAAGGCGTTCGGAATTCTGAAATTATGAATGGCCTACGGCAGTGATGGGCGGGAGGTGCTGTCCTGAATTCCTTGGTGGGCTGCCATGCGCTGTCACTGAATCCTGCACAATCAGTCGAGGCGGTGCCTTCACTGAGGTGGGACACCCGGCAAGGTGTAGCGGTGGTGTGCCCGTGATAGGATTACTTAGAATGCGGTTGTGCTTAGGTGGTGGGGTGGGGGTGCGGAGAAAGTGAAACCGGGGGGTGCCTCACGAAGAAATGGCAAGGTCCGCCCCCGCCCACTCATTAAGTTGCTATGCTTCCCGTGTCTGCCTGCCCGCTCAGTCAGTCTGTCAATCTGCTACTCTGCTGGTAGTTTCCCCTTTTTCGTGAGTGTTTTGAAAGAGAATTAGGGGGGGCAGGGGGTGCGAGGCCTAGGTGGGTGGGGCCCCTGCCGGCGGTGGTGGGGTCCCCTGATTCCTTATTGGACCCCTACTACCCCGTCTAGCGTCCTCGGGCCCCTACCCCAGCAAGGGGCCGGCAGCAACATAAAGTGGGTGGTGGCCTAATCCGGGCCCTAAGCAGGTCCTACAGGACCACTAACAAGAGATAATTCTCTCCTTCCCGGCCGGCTGCTAGCGAACCAACGATTAACCCAACAGCAGCAGTTTAATTTCCATCAGCAGTTTTAGTCCGAGTTCTAGCAGTCCCAGCCCCAGAAGAGTCCGCCATCCTCTCTTCCATATATAGTATATCGTCGATGCAGAGAAATTCCACCCCTCTCCCTTCGGTCGAGTGCCGGCAAGGCCCAGCAGAGGTTTTCCCACCTAGTCTTACCGGACTGTAAGCTAGTCAGGGGCCCCGGCAGGGCCCTCCGATAGGAGGGCAACTCCGACCGATAGGGTCCGAACGAAGTGAGGACAACTCCGACCCTCTCCCTATCGGTCGAGTGCCTAAAGGCCGAAGGGTCCGAACGAAGTGAGGACCACTCCGACCGAAGGGAGGAGTGGGAGGAGTTGGAGGAGTTGGTCCTCCGATAGGAGGACAACTCCGACCGATAGGGTCCGAACGAAGTGAGGACAACTCCGACCGAAGGGAGGAGTTGGAGGAGTTGGTCCGGAGGACAACTCCGACCGAAGGGAGGAGTTGGCCAACTCCGAATTCCGAAGGGTCCGAACGAAGTGAGGACAACTCCGACCCTCTCCCTATCGGTCGAGTGCCTAAAGGCCGTGGCGGGAGGAGTTGGGCTTCCGCTAGCTCCGTTCATCGTCACAGAGTCAGTAGGGTGGAACAGAATCCGAAGCGGTAGACCCTCCACCTGACGACGGCAGAAATGGGTGTCCGCTCCTGCCTAGCGGCCTCGCCACTATGATTAGTCGAGTACCAATTCACCCCTACCTAGACATGGTGACCTGGTAAGGACGTAGGTGTAGGCCGTAGGCTGAGTAGGCAACCATACGAGATATTGAAACTTGTTACTGTCCAGGGTACGGTATGGCTAGACCAAGCTAGGGCCTTCGAGACGCCCACAAGAGGTCGTCTTGCTGCGGAGTTCGAGCGAGCCCGCAACGCGGCAGGACTGGATTGAGTTACGTACTCACTGGAGGGGCCATTCGGGCAGTCCACCACTCCCTCCCCCTCCGAGGGCTCTTTCCTGCCTATCCCCTTAGGCCATTCCGAAAAAGTCCCAAATTTCTAATTTGAATTTCCGAAGCTCTCTTTGAGTCTACCACAAAAAATCCCGCAGTCGCAGCTCTTAGCTCTAGGTCGTGGCCCCCTCTTCAAAGGTGTGCTAAGGGCAGGGGGGCGCGTAGCGCCCCCCTGCCCTTTGCGCCGTTTATTTCCAACGCGACCGGTCAAGTAGCGCTTCGCTTCGCTTCCTATGGTGGTGGTCGAGTGCCGGCAAATTTCGTATATAGATGAAGATACTTTAATTTTCAATGAAATTAAATTAAAGGATTCAACTTTAATTTTCAATGAAATTAAATTAAAGTATCTTAGCTTCAGTGCGTGCAACCAAAGCCTTGTGTTGGAGGTGACTTTCCGAACGAAGCTTCAGATAAGGCGGTCCGGGCACTTCTCGGAATCAGGGTGGATCTGGTTTAAAGCTCTTGTGGGCGGGCTTCGAGGCAGCAGCGACAGCAGTTCCCTCTTTCGTTCATTCCCCGTACGGTAGAAAGATCGGCGGCTGTTCAGATGCAGGGTCGCACGCAGCACCCTACCGCCTCGCTCTCAACCTTTCGAGCTCTATGGTATATAATCGCAGCAGTGTTTCCGATACCTTGACGGGAAAAGTGCTTAGCAATTATGCTTGCTATGGGCTTACAGCACTCGACCGATTCACGGCGGGTCGAGTGCCGTCTTCATCTCCGGGAGAGGGGATAGTATTACTTGTTTCTGATAGATCGCTGCGCTCGATAGCTCGCTATAGGTTCATCCCGATACCCTACTAGGTTTCACTAGCGGTGCCCTCTAGGCAAACTTTCAGAGAAAACAAGGTGGCACACTAATTTACAATTAAATTAAATTAAAGTAAATTTAGCCTAAAGAGATTCCTTTTCCCGCGTCCTTGTGACCCATTGATCAATAATCGGGAAGAGAACCCAGGAAGAAAAAGCTGGAATAAGCAGAAATTCAATACGGAGATTAAATAAGAAGAAAAGGGTGTATAGCTCAGTCGGTAGAGCACCTGCCTTACAAGCAGGGAGTCATAGGTTCAAATCCTGTTGCGCCCAGGAACGTCGAGGGGAAAAAGGACCCCTTTGTTGGGGTCCACACAAGGGCCTGGCAAGGGTCCGAAGGACAACTCCGACCGATAGGGTCCGAACGAAGTGAGGACAACTCCGACCGAAGGGTCCGAACGAAGTGAGGACCACTCCGACCGAAGGGTCCGAACGAAGTGAGGACCACTCCGACCGAAGGGTCCGAACGAAGTGAGGACCACTCCGACCGAAGGGTCCGAACGAAGTGAGGACCACTCCGACCGAAGGGAGGAGTTGGAGGAGTTGGAGGAGTGGGAGGAGTTCGCCCTCCGATAGGAGGGCAACTCCGACCGATAGGGTCCGAACGAAGTGAGGACCACTCCGACCGAAGGGAGGAGTGGGGGGAGTTGGAGGAGTTGGTCCTCCGATAGGAGGACAACTCCGAATTCCGATAGGGTCCGAACGAAGTGAGGACAACTCCGACCTACCGGGAGGACAACTCCGACCTACCGGGAGGAGTGGGGGGAGTTGGCAGCGCTACTTTTAACTGCCCGCCGGGGGTTAAAATACGCGCCCCCTGCCCCTCTCACTACGTTCGAGTGCCCCCTTTCAATAAAGTGCCCTTCTAAAAAAACTCCGAACTTTCTAGTATATGCCCTTCCAGGAAAAGTGGTGCCTGTAGGCAGCCTGCCGGGAAGCGCTACCTGACCCATCCAGACCCTCTCCTATGGGGAACACGGCCGTCCTCCTTTTTGTGGAAGCACTAAAGGGCTGTAAAAAAGGGCGGCTTCCCACACCCTTACCCTCCCTACGGCCTTTAGGCACTCGACCGATAGGGAGAGGGTCGGGTAAGTGGCTCGCTATCGCTCGCCCGAGAGTGACAAACTGCCATAATAAAGACCAAGAACAGACCAGAGAGAAAGAGTCTGTGGAAGAGCAACGGAAGCTCATAGAGAAACCCTAGGGCATTGGCTCGTTCAAAGAACTACTGCTGCTTTTTCAGTCCCAACCATTCCTATAGCCAATGCTTCCACTTCGATCCTGCTTAGTATATTGTTATTCCGGCATATCCATATAGGGATCAAAGAGATTCTGGCAGATCATGTTCACCATGAAGTCACACGAAATCGGATCTTGATTCTTCTCAGAATCTTCCTGTTAGTCATTATCAAAGACGTTCCTGTGCTTTCCGTTCCTTCCAACTAACCAATAACCATATTGAGAGTAATGTGTTTCGCTACAGCCTTTCCCTCGCTTGCGGGGGGGCAGGGTGAGAATGGAGATGGGTACCCCTCTTCATTTTCACCCTTCAGAAGTGGGCCCAGGGGCCCTGCAGCGGGGCTCCATTGGGTGAACACTAAAACCTCTTGCCAAGTCTTTCGGCTTCAGCCGATTAGTGAAGAAGCCGAAGGTACGAAGGAAGGTTAGGGGTCCGAAGGGAGGGGGTATGAGGGCACTGTACCGGGGGATAGGGGACGGCTGAAGGCTCAGGTTCAACACACGACGACATCTCATGAATTTTGTCCCCAAAACTATTATGGAGGAATTGAGAATCCGTGTTCCTTGGATCTTGATTTGCTTTAGTTTGACACGGCTTTCGTGTTATTGGTTCTCGGAAGAATTACTATTTTCATTGGCCAAACCCTTTATTACTTTGCCTCATCCAGACTCGTCCCCCATTCGTACACAATTAACGGAGGCCTCGGGCACATATGTTACTACGTCCCCAATATTATGCTTCTACTTCGTATTACCCTTCTTAAGTTATCAAATTCGGTGCTTTTTGATCCCCAGTTGCTATGGGAAACGGAAAAAGCAGGACAAGAAGTTGTTTCATCTAAGTGGTCCTTGTTTATTTTTGTTCTCTCCTGTAACTTTTGCTTGGGTAGTTCCCAACGTTTGGCATTTTTCATATCATTTGAGTACAACCCCAACTAATTTGCTCATAATCGAGTCACAACCTAGAATTTATGACTATATCATGTTAACTGTTCGTATTTTGTTCATTTCGTCAATATGCTCTCAAGTCCCTGTAATGGTGATCTGTCCGTTAAGATCAAAAGTGCTTTCTTTGAGAACCTGTCTAAAGAATCGTCGGATTTTGATGGTGGTTTTGCTTTTTGTAGCAGCTTTGTTTGCACCTCCAGATACCTGGTGTCAAATTGTTGTTTGTTTATCTCTATATCTCCCAATAGAGTTGACCATCTCTGTAGCCTTGATCCTTCCGGTCTATAGGAAGCAACTATCCGGATAGGTAGGCCCAAGCAAGCTTACCCTCCGAGAAGAAGAATTAGGGGCGTAGCCTACAGGATTAGCCCTAGCTATGGGCCCCGGCAGGGGTCCCTCCCCCTATCGGGGGAGTGGCTCGCGTTAGCTCGCCCCATAGCGTTGAAAATTCTAAGAATTTAGGAGAATACATGACTTTATTGATGCGGAAAGGGGTTTAATTCTAGAGAAGCAGAATATTCAAGAGTTGTTCGACCTGCTAGAAAGAGATGGGAATCAAACTCACCGAAGAGGACTTATGTTCGACCTTCTTCCTCCCGTTTTTCCCGGTCCTTCCTTCCCTCCAGAAGCCAAAACTGGAGTCATCAAATCCTTTCCGGGTAAAGAACCTTTAATTTAATTTCATTGAAAATTAAAGCGGCGGCCGTTTTTCCCTCCAGAAGGTCTTCTGAATCGGCACATTTGGATACTCCCCCGGTTGAGCATCGAATGATTTTGCCTCCAGAAGGTCCTCTGAATGGCGGAGAAAAATGCCTTTTAAGTAGCTTTTTTGGTACTTTTCTTTAAATTAAATTAAATTAAAGTGAATTCATTTTCTTTCAATTTCATTTTCAATGAAATGAAATTAAAGGTTCTTTCCCCGGCGCCTACGGCATCTTACAGAACCATCTCACAGGACCCTTACCCCCTATCGGGGGTAAGTGGCTCGCTACGCTCGCCCGAAATTGCGTATATAGAACAGTGCAGGGAAAGGCCTTCAAAAATGGCAGTGGTAAGACTTGTATGCCCTTGCCTCACTGGGTGGCCTATTACCCTCTCCTTCAGATGGGCAAGAGTGCCCTACCCGGGTGGTACGAACCCAGCCGGCCCAGAAGGGAATGACACGAGAACAACCACTCTTAGGGTTTTGGGGGGCGAGCCCGCCGGGGCCCTTTAACTTGGGGGTGTCGCCCGAGCAAAAGGTTGACTGCGGAAAGGAGAATAGCGCTACGGGGTTGGGTACTTTCGTAGGGTGGTTCCGGCGTTAGTTTTTCTGAAGAGGTACATAGTGGGAATGGGCTGGTTGACTAGAGAAAAGGGTCAATAATGATGGGTGATGTGCATTCTTGAAAACCTGAACAACGCCTCCGCCCTGGGGCTAGGCTTCACGGGGGTTTTAAGGGCCGTAGGCCCCCCCTATCCGAACCTCCTCGTTCATTCCGTGCCTCCTCCCGATTGAATCCTGTTTCTGTTAGGCCGTTAAGTTGGCTCAGGCACAGCACAGCCCACGCCGGCAGTGGCCCAAGGTGCAGTGATTACCATTGGTGTTACTCTAGGCAGTTACCGGCAGGTGCGGGACCTCTTCCTACATGGAGCACGATATTGATTGTACCATGGATTCAAAGACCATTTCCGGGGACGTAGTTCAATTGGTAGAGCGCATGTTTTGCAAGCATGAAGCTGTCGGTTCAAATCCGATCGTCTCCAAATGATGAGGATGAGGCGCTGTAAGCGGTAAGCTAACGCTTACCGGAATCTTATAACGTCACGTACGCTCCACCGTTACCTCACACGTTAGGCTTAATCGTCTGTCTATTTTGCTAGCTCGATTAAAAGAGCTGAGAAACAAGATCCATTGTTAGCCCTATTTGGCTTACACGTGTGTGCCGGTCTTCCTGCTTCGTCGGAAAAAGTTACTAGCTGCAGTGCATCGTCCGATCTCGCTGGTCCTAGATCTCCTGCTAGCTCAGCCTAGACCTGCAGTAGGGCAGGGCAGCCCGGCAGGCTGACCGGCTCGCAAGCTCGCCCCCCTGCCCTACTAGGGCGGGTTTCCGGTTCGAAACGGTTGTTGATTGTGTAATCTCTTCCTCCGTCCCGTGCCAGGGGGCCGCACAAGGCATGCGTTCGTCCTTCCGATGAAGGAAAAAAGCCTAGCAGCCTTTTAAAGGCGCCAGTAGATGGATGTATCCACCACCTGATAGACCATGAAAAGGTTTTAGCGCATTCATCTAGGAATGCCGCCTGACGTGTTTAGAAGTGGATTCGAACCACTGACCCAAGGATTTTCAGTCCTTTGCTCTAACCAACTGAGCTACCTAAACTACTAGATGAATGAAGCCCTCCCCCTCCCGGTAGGTCGGGGGAGTGTCCTCCGGACCAACTCCTCCAACTCCTCCCACTCCTCCCACTCCTCCCACTCCTCCAACTCCTCCCACTCCTCCCACTCCTCCCGGTAGGTCGGAGTGGTCCTCACTTCGTTCGGACCCGGTAGGTCGGAGTGGTCCTCACTTCGTTCGGACCCGGTAGGTCGGAGTGGTCCTCACTTCGTTCGGACCCGGTAGGTCGGAGTGGTCCTCACTTCGTTCGGACCCGGTAGGTCGGAGTGGTCCTCACTTCGTTCGGACCCTATCGGTCGGAGTGGTCCTTCGGACCCTTGGGACGGGTCGAGTGGGACACAATTGTGACTAAAGCGGAAGCCGTCCCGGTTTGGTTTGGTTTCGGTCGTTCCCGGCTCGGTCATGAATGCGTGAGCTTCTCTAGCTATCAATCGGGCCACCTAACTGTTTATTGGTTTTCAAGAAGATCTATATACTTCATTTTGGCTCGCAAGAGGGCCGGGTAAAGCGCGCTAGCGCACACTTTTGCAGGGGCCGAGTCCGCATCTGAGCGGGGCCTCGAGAGGAGGGGCCCCTTCAAATTTGCGCTTCTTCCTTTATCCTTGAAGGCGCTTTCGTTAAAAAAACTAACTAGCGGCAGCTTTAATTGAAGGCGCCGCTTTGAAAGGCTCAAAAAAACACTAGCTAGCTCGCTTTGGCACAAAAACACTAGCTAGCTCTCGGAAGCCAAGTTGGCGCCGCTTTGAAAGGCTCAAAAACACTAACTAGCTAGCTAAGTAACTTAATTTTCAATTAAATTAAATTAAAGTAACTTATGCGCTTTAACTTATGCGCTCAAAAAACGAATTGAAAGGCTTACTTTTAAAATAGCCTTTAAATTCTTCGAGAAGTTTAGTGAAAATTGTTTTGGCTTCGTTTAAAGAAAACAGCTAACTAGCTCCCGGAAAGGTCGATGTAGTGGCGCTTTCGTTAAAAAAACTAACTAACTAGCGTACGCTCTCGTGCAGGCACGGCAAGGGAGGAAAGTGAATCAGTAAAGAGGAAAATTTACTTCCTTTTCCCAGCCCACCACTTTCCAACCTTGTGTTGGGCGCCGGGAGCATAGCCTACTTCCTCTTGGGCTGGGCTTTCCCCTTGGCTGGCTAGGCGAGTGAAGGAATAGGACAGGGTCGAGCTTTCTGAAAAGTATCCTTCCGAGGCAAGCACTATAGTGGTCTGCCGGCCCAGGGAAGGCCCTACCCGTAAATCTTTGGCCTTACTTGCCTGGGCCCGTATAGGTCTTAGTTCTTGCCCCTACCCTGCCCAAGAAGCCCGGCAGGGCGCTTGCCAACTCCTCCCTATCGGTCGGAGTGGTCCTTCGGACCAACTCCTCCCACTCCCCCCACTCCTCCCACTCCCCCCACTCCTCCCACTCCTCCCGGTAGGTCGGAGTGGTCCTCACTTCGTTCGGACCCGGTAGGTCGGAGTGGTCCTCACTTCGTTCGGACCCGGTAGGTCGGAGTGGTCCTCACTTCGTTCGGACCCGGTAGGTCGGAGTGGTCCTCACTTCGTTCGGACCCGGTAGGTCGGAGTGGTCCTCACTTCGTTCGGACCCGGTAGGTCGGAGTGGTCCTCACTTCGTTCGGACCCGGTAGGTCGGAGTGGTCCTCACTTCGTTCGGACCCGGTAGGTCGGAGTGGTCCTCACTTCGTTCGGACCCGGTAGGTCGGAGTGGTCCTCACTTCGTTCGGACCCGGTAGGTCGGAGTGGTCCTCACTTCGTTCGGACCCGGTAGGTCGGAGTGGTCCTCACTTCGTTCGGACCCGGTAGGTCGGAGTGGTCCTCACTTCGTTCGGACCCGGTAGGTCGGAGTGGTCCTCACTTCGTTCGGACCCGGTAGGTCGGAGTGGTCCTCACTTCGTTCGGACCCGGTAGGTCGGAGTGGTCCTCACTTCGTTCGGACCCGGTAGGTCGGAGTGGTCCTCACTTCGTTCGGACCCGGTAGGTCGGAGTGGTCCTCACTTCGTTCGGACCCGGTAGGTCGGAGTGGTCCTCACTTCGTTCGGACCCGGTAGGTCGGAGTGGTCCTCACTTCGTTCGGACCCGGTAGGTCGGAGTGGTCCTCACTTCGTTCGGACCCGGTAGGTCGGAGTGGTCCTCACTTCGTTCGGACCCGGTAGGTCGGAGTGGTCCTCACTTCGTTCGGACCCGGTAGGTCGGAGTGGTCCTCACTTCGTTCGGACCCGGTAGGTCGGAGTGGTCCTCACTTCGTTCGGACCCTTCGGCCTTTAGGCACTCGACCGATAGGGAGAGGGTCGGAGTGGTCCTCACTTCGTTCGGACCCGGTAGGTCGGAGTGGTCCTCACTTCGTTCGGACCCTATCGGTCGGAGTGGCCCTCCTATCGGAGGGCCCTGGGGAAGAGGATCGAGTTGGCAGGTAGCGCTACGCGCTACCGCGGGAGGTGCTGCGCACCTCCCAGCCCTTGCAAACAGCTTGATGCACTATCTCTCTTCAACCCCCAAGCGCACGATGTGGCCATCCCTCACCTTCCTTTGCTTCAAACGGCGCGTTCATGTCCTTCCCCAAGCGCACGATGTGGCAGAAGGAACGAGTAACCTGATTCAAAGAGTGGAATGCATTAGCTGTCTGCTCTGGTTGACAGAAAGGGTCGGGGAGGGGCAACCACTCATTGTTAAGACCAAAGGGTTGGGCGGAAAGGAAGAATAGTTCCGCCGCTATTGGTTCTCCCGCAGCTCGGGAGTATCCAGCTGCAAGAATCCCAACTCGGTGCCTTTTGAGAAGAGTTGCTCTTCGGAGAGCACGGTACGATGAAAGTTGTAGGCTGTCGGGGGGGAGTCATCGTCCATCTAGGCCTCTACGGCAGAATCAGTCAGAGAGGCCTGAGAGACGGTATTTAAAGGCGAAAGTCAGCGGTTCGAATCCGCGTACTGTCTCCAGCCCGTGATCCGATTCAATACAATGGTATAGGATAGGGATGAAACAATCTCGATTTCATCTTGTATTTATGGACGTTGGTAAGATCGAGGCATTTAAAAGATGATGGCATAGCTCTTTAATGGCGAGGTTCAAACGAAGAAGGGCTTATGGTGGCGTCGGCACCCAGAGACGAAGAAGGGCGTAGCAATCGACGAAATCTTCGGGGAGCTGAAAACAAGCATAGATCCGGTCCCGAATAGGGCCTTCGAACTGCCACTGAATTCATAGGCAGGCAAGAGACAACCTTAGAACTGAAACATCTTAGTAGCCAGAGAAAAAGGAAGCGCTGAAGTGCTAGGGTCCGAGCGAAGCGAGGACAACTCCGACCCTCTCCCTATCGGTCGAGTGCCTAAAGGCCGAAGGGTCCGAACGAAGTGAGGACAACTCCGACCCTCTCCCTATCGGTCGAGTGCCTAAAGGCCGAAGGGAGGAGTTGGGGGAGTTGGGCAGCTAGAGCGAAATGGGAGTAACCTAAACCGCGAAAACGGTGTTGTGGGGGAGCGATACGAGCTTTGTGCTGCGGCGGTGAAGCGGTTGAGTCCCGCACCCCAGATGGTGAGAGTCCATACGCCGAAAGCATCACTGGCTCACGCTCTAACCCGAGTACGCATGGGAGTGGAATCCCGTGTGAATCAGCAAGGACCACCTTGCAAGGCTAAATACTCCTGGGTGACCGATAGCGTACTACCAGTACCGTGAGGGAGAGGTGGAAAGAACCCCCATCATCGGGGAGTGAAATAGCACATGGAACCTACAGCTCCCAAGCAGCAGTGGGAGGAGAATCGGATCTCTGACCTGCCTGTTGAAGAATGAGCCGGCGACTCATAGGCTTTAAAGGCCTGGTTGAGGAAACCCACCACCGGAGCCATAGCGAAAGCGAGTCTTCCCAGGGCAATTGTCACTGCTTATGGACCCAACCTGGGTGATCTATCCATGACCAGGATGAAGCTTGGGTGAAACTAAGTGGAGGTCCGAACTGACTGATGTTGAAGAATCAGCAGATGAGTTGTGGTGGCGGGGTGAAATGCCACTCGAACCGCTTTAAAAGGGCCTTTAAAGCGGTGGTTCTCCCAGAAATGCGTTGAGGCGCAGCAGTTGACTGGACTATCGGCGGGGTAAAGCACTGTTTCGGTGCGGTAGAATACATGTAAAATACATGACTTTAGGACTTTAAACTGGCTGCGAAAGCGGTACCAAATCGAGGCAAACTCTGAATACTGGGTATGACCCCCAAATAACAGAGGAAAGGGTCAACCAGTGAGACGATGGGGGATAAGCTTCATCGTCGAGAGGGGAACAGCCCAGATCACCAGCTAAGGCCCCGGCAATGACCGCTCAGTGGTAAAGGAGGTAGGAGTGCAAAGACAGCCAGGAGGTTTGCCTAGAAGCAGCCACCCGTAATGATCAAGCGCTCTTGCGCCGAAGATGAACGGGACTAGGCGGTCTGCCGAAGCTGTGAGATGTCCAAATTAGTGATATTCACCCCTACTCCAAACACTACAATGGAGTGTGTCGCGGAGAAAGCGTGTGACGGGTTCATTCAGATGCAGACCATTCGAACGAGATCCGGTGATTCCGAATAGAAAGTCGTCGGCACACCGGACATGGTGCAAGCGAACCGATCCTTGCTCTCACAGATCCAACTCATGAAGATATACATTCATGAGTATCGGTGACAAGGGTCCGAGCGAACCGGGCCTTAAATTGAATTGAAACTAAATTAAAGGTTCGGGGTCCGAACCCGTACTTTAATTTAATTTAATTTAAACGTACGTTTTTAGCCTTAAATTGAATTGAAACTAAATTAAAGGTTCTTTAAAAGGGTCCGAACGAAGTGAGGACAACTCCGACCTACCGGGAGGAGTGGGGGGAGTTGGCACTTCCTGGAGTAGAGCCTTTTGGTTGGGCTAGCCTAGAAGTTACTCGTGGAGAACGCTCCCCATGCAAAAACACGTAGATAGATGCAGTTTCGCCCCCACCACCCACGGACCACCACCACTTCGAAGGGGGAATCGAATCCTCACACGGGAAGGTTTGGAAAGACTGGCAGGGCTGGCAAAAGGCCGGCATATGCCCACCACCATTCATAGAGTGGGTGGGCCCGGCCGGGAAGGAAGAAAAAAGAGAAGCCACCAAGCGCTACGCGCTGACACAATAGTCCTGCGCAGGCTAACGTCCTTCAGAGCTGGAAATCCGTCTTTCAACTGTGCCGTGACTGACCCCCACAATTGCGGCGCGTAGCAGCTAGGGGGCCTTGAAGGAGTGTGGGACCACTAGGTTAGGAGGTAAGAAGAAGCGCTTTCACTTGTTGGGTGCCCCTCCGGCAGAAAGGAAAGCGCGGGACTCGATGTTTGAGCTGCACTCGAATATTTCGGTGTCTGAATTGGCACTCGCATACAATCACTCGATTTAGGCAGCTTAGCCGCCGAATACCGAGAGCTTATACTTACTTGATTTGGAGGAAAAGTAAAGAGCCTATTATTTCATTATACGGAGTATTCCGGTGAAGCTGAACTAAATTAAATTAAGTTAAATTAATTTCAGCGCTTTAATTTTCAATGAAATTAAAGTGAATTACTTTAATTTTCAATGAAATGAAATTAGAAAATGCACTTTTTCTGTTAGGGCCTGGCAAGGGCCCTCCGAAGGAGGGCAACTCCGACCGATAGGGTCCGAACGAAGTGAGGACAACTCCGACCCTCTCCCTATCGGTCGAGTGCCTAAAGGCCGAAGGGTCCGAACGAAGTGAGGACCACTCCGACCTACCGGGTCCGAACGAAGTGAGGACCACTCCGACCGAAGGGAGGAGTTGGAGGAGTTGGAGGAGTTGGAGGAGTTGGTCCGAAGGACAACTCCGACCGATAGGGTCCGAACGAAGTGAGGACCACTCCGACCTACCGGGTCCGAACGAAGTGAGGACCACTCCGACCTACCGGGTCCGAACGAAGTGAGGACCACTCCGACCTACCGGGTCCGAACGAAGTGAGGACCACTCCGACCTACCGGGTCCGAACGAAGTGAGGACCACTCCGACCTACCGGGTCCGAACGAAGTGAGGACCACTCCGACCTACCGGGTCCGAACGAAGTGAGGACCACTCCGACCTACCGGGTCCGAACGAAGTGAGGACCACTCCGACCTACCGGGTCCGAACGAAGTGAGGACCACTCCGACCTACCGGGTCCGAACGAAGTGAGGACCACTCCGACCTACCGGGTCCGAACGAAGTGAGGACCACTCCGACCTACCGGGTCCGAACGAAGTGAGGACCCGCCCCTGAATCGAGGAAGGATATTTTCACACGCCCTCGCTTCTTCGAGGCTCTCCCACCGGTTGTGCTCGATACAACAAGCATACGCACAACACACCTTCCAAGGCAAGGCATCCACCGGTACAGGCGCGAAGCCCCCAGAAAGAAGACACAATGCTCCTACCGTGCTTCGGCATCCCCGGCGGCGTAGACGCGTGGTAGCAGGTAACTTCTTGATTAATTGAGCTTCACAGCTTCATCTATATACATACGCCCCTATCCATTACTCCCCCAAAGGGGAAACACGGATCAATCCATTGTACCCTTAATGGATTGATCAATTAGGTCACGGATTGGTCCATTAAGGGATGCATTAATTGTTTGAGAAATGACAGATCGATGGACCACCCCTGATAGATATAACACTGGGCTCCTTGCATTCCTTTGTTCTGCTGTCTCGGTGTCTAATAGGCGTCCTAACTTCCCGTGTAGCCCGCCACTACGATAACACCAATAACCGCTTAAAGTCATGTATTTTAGCCGGCTTAAAGTCTTAAAGTCCTGTATTTTACATGTATTTTACCCGTTATCTAATAACCGTACTAACCGCCCGGCACTGTCTCGCTGCATAGGTGGCTTTGCTCCTATTGTCTGGGCCAAAGAAAGGGGCGGAGCCGGGAGCTTTGCGGCCCGGTGGCACTCCTTGAGATGTGTGAACTGCACGAAGTGCCGGGGCGGAGCCGGGAGCTTTGCGGCCAGTTTAAAGTCATGTATTTTACCCCGGTTCTAGTTCATTCGGTTCGGTGTTGCCTGTTTTTCCTTAATGGAGGGTATGGATCGGTTCAAGGTGTGGAAGCCCAACTCCTCCAACTCCTCCCTTCGGTCGGAGTGGTCCTCACTTCGTTCGGACCCTATCGGTCGGAGTTGTCCTTCGGAGGGCCCTGAGGTTTACGTTCCTTTGTCCCGTCGCTTTGTTTCTGCCTGAGAGTGTGGAATAACTTGCATAACTGGATGACCGGCTAACTAGGAATAGCGTAGCTGCTGTTCGTTCCGCCCGTCTTCCGTTCGTTCACCGCGGTAATGGATAGAAGACTCCCCTGTCTTTCCGCAGCGTTGTAGTTCGGGTATCGGTGCACCTCCCTTTTGGTTCGAGGTGGCTTTGCCCCGACCTGTGGTGTGGGGACTAGGAGGTGGGAACCACTCCCATTGAGCCCGTCGGTTTGAGTTCCGGCAGGCTATTCGCCGAGGTTAGTGTGGAGCTCCCCGTCTCCCAGCTGTGGGTAGGCGTCTCCTGATGCAAGGGTAACCAACTACCTGGAAGCGAAACAAGAAGGCGGAAAGAGAAGGCAAAAGCTCCCCCCACCTGCCGTTAGCCGATTGGCAATTCTCTTTAACACCAGAAGATCCCCTCCCTTGTTTGAGGCAACGACCGATAGGGCAGGGCGCCAAAGGGCGGCAGGCGACTTAGACTTATAGGCTCCGCGGCCCCAAAAAGCGTCTGAGGCAGGCGAAACCGAACGGTTAAAGTAAATTAGTTTCAATTAATTTTAAATTAAAGTAAACCTGCCCAAGAAAGAAGTTAGGCTTCCGACCGTGTAGACGCGTGTAGAAGCTGTCCCGAACTTAGCCATACGTTACATAGTAAAATAGCTTAACGCTACGCTCTGATTTAACTTACTGTAGCGCTTCTCTTTCGGTCGAATGTCTAAAGATGTGTAGAAAAAGGTGTTTTCTGCGAATCTTTTTCCAATGGGCTTTCCCCCTCTCTACCGACCCGTAGGAAAACATAAGTAAAAAGGAATCGCGCTTTTAAGTGACCTCGAAGTGAGAAAAGCTTGGAGTATTCCGGTCCAGGAATTCCGAATTCCGAAGGGTCCGAGCGAAGCGAGGACAACTCCGACCGAAGGGAGGAGTTGGGGGACAACTCCCCGATAGGGGAGTTGGATGAAGGTCGACTTGTGCTTAACGAGTTAGTGGGTTCGAATCCGTATATTCCTGTAAATAGAAAGGCCTAACTTTCAAGTCGAAAATGGTTCAACCGAGTTTCCCCCTCTAAGGATCCGTAAGTTACTTTAATTTAATTTCATTGAAAATTAAGTTACTTTGCTCCCTATTCTTGCCGTGGTCTGGGTTACTAAGCCTGGAATCAGGTTAGGCGGCGGAGGCTGTATAGTTGTTTGCTGGAGTGAGGTGCTTCACTGCGGTTGTTTCCCAACAGGGTGAATAGGCTCCGAGTCAGGATAATTGGCGTGGGTAAAGTGGACGTAGCGTGGAGCGCGAAGAGGCAGAAGAAAGGGGCGGAGCCGGCCGCTTCGCGGCCCGAATCAATATTGATTTGGCCGAGGCTGGCCCAAAGGGCCAGCCCGGGGGGGGCCTCCGGCCCCCCCACCCGTTAGGGGCCCGTTGAGCCAAGAAATATTTCTATCGCGCTTTAATTTTCAATGAAATTAACGGTCAAATCGGTAGAGTCACGTATATAGAAGCCGACCACAGTGGCGCTTCCCGGGAAGCGGAAGCGGCGCTTCCCCCTTCACCAAGTGGTGCTACTCGTCGAATGAGTAGAGGGGAAATAGCTCAGTTGGTTAGAGTGCTGGTTTGTCACGCCAGAAGTCGCGGGTTCGAACCCCGTTTTCCCCGTTCGACGAGTACTCGTTTACTTTCCCACCTCAGGGTCCGAACGAAGTGAGGACCACTCCGACCGAAGGGAGGAGTTGGCCCTCCGATAGGAGGGCCACTCCGAATTCCGAGAGGGAGGAGTTGGTCCGTAGGACCACTCCGAATTCCGAGAGGGAGGAGTTGGCCCTCCGATAGGAGGGCCACTCCGAATTCCGAGAGGGAGGGGTTGGTCCTACGGACAACTCCGAATTCCGAGAGGGAGGAGTTGGCCCTCCGATAGGAGGGCCACTCCGAATTCCGAGAGGGAGGAGTTGGTCCTACGGACAACTCCGAATTCCGAGAGGGAGGAGTTGGCCCTCCGATAGGAGGGCCACTCCGAATTCCGATAGGGAGGAGTTGGTCCGAAGGACCACTCCGACCGATAGGGAGGAGTTGGCAGGGTCAGGGAAGCTAGATAGGCGCTTCCCGCCGGGTGGCCGTCTGGCCACCCTGCCCTTTGGGCGGGGTGAGTGGAGCCTATAGCCATGGATTCTTCTCGAAAGACCCTATTTGACGGGACGGAATGGCACCACGCTAGACGCACGCAAGCTAGCCTCACTATTCCCCCAGGGCCCTCCGATAGGAGGGCCACTCCGACCGATAGGGTCCGAACGAAGTGAGGACCACTCCGACCTACCGGGTCCGAACGAAGTGAGGACCACTCCGACCTACCGGGTCCGAACGAAGTGAGGACAACTCCGACCGAAGGGAGGAGTGGGAGGAGTGGGAGGAGTGGGAGGAGTGGGGGGAGTTGGAGGAGTTGGTCCGAAGGACCACTCCGACCGATAGGGTCCGAACGAAGTGAGGACCACTCCGACCGAAGGGAGGAGTTGGAGGAGTTGGTCTGGGATGCCCCTGCCGGCCTAGCCTAGGCCTGTCGTCTTCCGCCTTTTCTGCCGGTGCTAGCAAGAAGATGATGGACAACACCCCTTTAAGCGGGAAGCAGCGCTCAGCCGGTTTAAAGTCATGTATTTTAACCGATTTAAACCTTCATGAAGTTGCCTTCCGTAGGCCCCGACCCCCGGCTAACCATCTAGGCGCACCACTACAGTGCTCTAGACAGATGGCGGCACTATAGTGATAAGGCGCTACGCGCTGAACCTTAGGGGCGCCGGAGGCAGCAGGTCGCCCCCCCCCTGCCCTACCAAGAGAGAACCGCTTTTTCTATTTCCCGGCGCAAGCCATGGAGGTATGGCTGAGTGGCTTAAGGCATTGGTTTGCTAAATCAACATACAATAGTCTTGTATCATGGGTTCGAATCCCATTTCCTCCGGATACTCTCTGAATTAGGCGTAAGGTAAACAAATCAGGAGTGGCCCGGCCTGCGGAACACCAGATTCCCCATTTGGTGAAGCGGTTCACCACCATCTGGAATTCTCGAGAATCGAGGGAACATCGTGGGCTAGTTAAGCCTAGCCTCGGCCCCCTTTCTCTCCAGAAGAAAAAGGCGGGTAGCCTTCACTTATGGGAGTGACTACTCACTCGTCGCCTACGAGTAGTCTACCTCACAGTAGTGGCGTTGCTCCGAATCACTGCCCGGGAGAGAGGCTGAGCTATCGATAGCAAAGAGGCTGAGACGACCCTTATCCCAAAAGGGCGGCCCTCTCCTCCTTTCGGTCGAGTGTCTATCGGCGAGGTAAGCGCGTAGCGCCCGCAGGCCTTCACGCTATGCGTTTTGGCCTCGCCCTCTCCCTAATAAGGTCTCGTGTCTAAAGACCCGCATACATAATAGGCCCTTAGGCCACCACCCTAATATATTTATACGTGATTCTACCTCTTTTAGATCCAGGCTGCCCAACTCCTCTTTAAAGGCGGAATTCAAATTTGTTGTCCTCCTGCCGGAGGGCGGGTCCGAGGCGAGGACAACTCCGACCTACCGGGAGGAGTTGGAGGACAACTCCGACCTACCGGGTCCGAGCGAAGCGAGGACAACTCCGACCCTCTCCCTATCGGTCGAGTGCCTAAAGGCCGAAGGGTCCGAACGAAGTGAGGACAACTCCGACCGAAGGGAGGAGTTGGGGGAGTTGGAAGACAACAAAGAATTCCGCCTTTAAAGAGGAGTTGGCCAACTCCGAATTCCGAAGGGTCCGAACGAAGTGAGGACAACTCCGACCCTCTCCCTATCGGTCGAGTGCCTAAAGGCCGAAGGGTCCGAACGAAGTGAGGACCACTCCGACCGAAGGGAGGAGTTGGAGGAGTTGGAGGAGTTGGGTCTTCGGATCTTCCTCTGTGACTGTAGTAGGCTCCATGAGGTAGACCTCCTGCATAGTCACACCTAGTGACCAAGGCACGGAGTCGGAGGACGGCTGAGTGTACTGCTTCTTGAGCCTGAGGGTCACTTCCATCAACGTGAGGGTGCTGGACCTGAGCCTCTCAGAGAGGGTATATTCCCATTTTACCCCTCTCTATCAAGGACAAACCCGCCTTTAAAGGTCCGAACGAAGTGAGGACAACTCCGACCCTCTCCCTATCGGTCGAGTGCCTAAAGGCCGAAGGGTCCGAACGAAGTGAGGACAACTCCGACCGAAGGGAGGAGTTGGGGGAGTTGGGCGCTTCGCGCGTTTTCTTAGGCCCCGGCATTTGACTCAAGAGGGAACTTCCTTAACAGCCAAGCACTTCTTTCCCTACCCTATAACTGGTGTCACCTCGTTCACCCCACAAACTTTTTGTTACCACGAACAGTAAAGCGCTAGGGCTAGTCAACAAGGGAACCGAGCTTTTTTTTAAGTGCTAGTCAACTTCCACAAAATTGACTTTACCCCGTCAAGCGCTAGGGCTAGTCGAACTGCTGGGTCAGGATGTCAATCACTAGGGGTACTCAACAGATCCAGTAAAACCTGTTGCCAATCGCTAAGGGGTACTCAACAACTGTCGATCGGTAGGGGTAGTCAGCAGATCCAGAGCTGTCAATCGGTGGGGGATAGTCAGCCGCCGGGATAGAGACTCAACCTGGGACCCTGTCAATCGGTAGGGCTACTCAAACTAGGGCAGGAACAAAGAAAGACTTACGTGGTGGGGGTAAGTCATCGGAAAGGGAACCTAAAAGGACGTTTTGAGACCCCTCCTAGTGAAGGGGCTATCATTCCTCATGAGCATCCCCTTTGCCACCTGAAACATCAACGCAGAAGCCCCGGGCCTGGGGCCAGGGTAGCGCTACGCGCTACCCTGGCCCCAGCAAGGGGTCCGACCTCTTTAAAAGGGGTCCGAGGCACTTAAAGGAGAAAGGAGAAATTGAAAAACCATGAAATTAAAGGTTCGGGGTCCGAACCCGTACTTTAATTTAATTTAATTTAAACGTACGTTTTTAGCCTTAAATTGAATTGAAACTAAATTAAAGGTTCTTTAAAAGGGTCCGAACGAAGTGAGGACAACTCCGACCTACCGGGAGGAGTGGGGGGAGTTGGCCCTTTAAAGTGGCACTTAAATTTCAAGGAAATTAAATTAAAGTAACGCCGAAGGGTCCGAGCGAAGCGAGAACAACTCCGACCCTCTCCCTATCGGTCGAGTGCCTAAAGGCCGAAGGGTCCGAACGAAGTGAGGACAACTCCGACCGAAGGGAGGAGTTGGAGGAGTTGGGGGACAACAAATAATTCCGTCTGCGCCGCCGTGCACGTTCAAAGTCAATTAATTTTCGAAGCTGAATTCAACTAATTTTCAATTAATTGAAAATTAGTTGAATTCGAAGTAACAACACTTTAATTTCCTTTAATTTAAAATTAAAGTAACAACCTCAAGGTCCGTTCTTCCCGGGTCCGTAGGGTCTTTCCAGGGTCCGCTAGGTCCGTTGCTGAGAAGGAGCTGGTTTAAGCCCCAGGTTCTGTAGGGTCTGTTGTTTAAAGGTCCCAGGGTCCGAACGAAGTGAGGACCACTCCGACCTACCGGGTCCGAACGAAGTGAGGACCACTCCGACCTACCGGGAGGAGTGGGAGGAGTGGGGGGAGTTGGAGGAGTTGGTCCGCAGGGTCTGTAGTTCCAGGGTCCGTAAAGTACGTACCAAGAAAGTACGTATCGGTACCAAGAAGGTATTCTTACGTACCAGGAGGGTACGTACCAAGGTCTGTAGGGTCCGCACCAAGGTTCGCAAGGTCTAAATCACTTTAATTTTCAATGAAATTCAATTAAAGTACAAACCTTTTAAAACGTTCCAGCCAATTCAGCCGATTCAAGGTCCACTAGGCTCGAGTCCGCTAGGTCCGCTAGGCCCGGGTCCGCTAGGTCCGTTCTAAGGTCCGTTGCCGAGAAGAAGAGGCTAGCTCCAAGGTGGATAGCCCACAAAGAATGGAAGAGAGGGGAGGTTTCCTTCCCTTAATGGACTGGATAAGGTCGTACCGGAGAATGGGCTGGATCGGGCAGTACCGGGGAATGGGCTGAAGGCCTGGAAGAGGCGGGAGAGAGAGAAAGGTTGCTTCAAGCTCTACCTCTCCACCTTCTGGCATTCTCTCTCCCCAGTCGGCTGGGATAGAGTCAGTCTCTCCACCTTCCCCAATCGATTGGGGAGAATGATGCATATTGGGGAATGAGCTGAGAAGGCCCTGCTAGGGAATGGGCAGGATTAGGCCATACCGTCAATTTCCAGGCTCTCTCTTGCTCCGACTTCCGCCTTGATTGGGGAATGGAACTTCCAGGCCTTTTAAAGGCTTCCGTCCCTCCATTCCCCAATTGATTGGAGCATTTAGTCCGAGCTGGGGCCCCAATCGATTGGGGCATCTTCCCGGGCGAAAGAAAGAGAGAGGTTGCGCACTTTAAAGGGCTCTACCTTTCTACTGGCCTTCTACTCCCCCTAGTCGGGGAATACGGGGTTTTTGTCCTTTAAAGGTTGATTTTTGCGGAAATGGCCTCTGCAGGGCCCTCCGAAGGAGGGCAACTCCGACCGATAGGGTCCGAACGAAGTGAGGACAACTCCGACCGAAGGGAGGAGTTGGAGGAGTTGGAGGTACTCACTCCCTCTCTTCCCTGGGGTAAAGGAAACCGGGGAAAGGAAACTCTCTTCCCTTCCTTCCCTTCCCTCTTTTCTCTAGCTGAGGTAAAGGGAACTCTCTTCCCCAGCTAGGGTAAAGGAAACCTTCCCTTCCCTTTTTCCCTTCCTTCCCTCTCTCTTCTAGCTAGGGTAAAGAAGACTCTCTCCCCTTCCCTTTCTTCCCTTCCCTCTCTTCCCTTCTTTCCCGGGAAAGGGGGACTCCTGGCACAGAATCAATTGGCACTGGTGGAACCGAAACTGTTGGTGCCGGAACTGTTGGAACTGAAACTGTTGGTGCCGGAACTGTTGGAACTGAAAGTTGGTGCCGGAACTGTTGGAACTGCTACAGCTCCTGCTTTCTCTCGGCCTTGTAGGCGATGTTTGAGTTGTGAAGTGTCTGACTAGGCAGGCCCGCCATCATCAATTCTTGCTCCCGGAACAAGGCCTCTGTAGGGCTGGGCGATGGGGCGATGCTGAGAGGCAGGGAATGAGAAGGAAACTCTCTTCCTTAGCGGCAGGGAAAGGAAACTCTCTTCCCTAGGAGGAAACCCTCTCTTCCCTAGCTGAGGGAAAGGAAACCCTCTCTTCCCTAGCTGAGGGAAAGGAAACCCTCTCTCCCCTCTCTTCCCTCTCCTTCTCTTCCCGTACGCGGCAGGTCTTCCCGGAAGGAAGAGAGAGATTCTTTCTCTCTTCCCGTCGAAATCCCCCATGTTAGGCCTTCTTCCCCCGTGAGACATGGAAAATGAGTTCGCACTTATAATCGTTGAGAAGTGCCGGGGGCACAAAAGGGTAAAGCTACGCGCTTTCCCTTTAAGTGCTTCTACTCAATACTATTCTACACATGCATCTATTGGGGCGATCAAGGATTGGGCTGGAAATGCCTCAAAGGGGAAGGGAACATTACTGGAGTGAGTGTACACCGAAGAGGACTCGAACCTCTAACCACCTGGTTCGAAGCCAGGTACTCTATCCGATTGAGCTATCGGTGCTTTCAGAAATGACACGCCTCCCCCCCGTCCGTCGGAACGATTCAACCCCGGGCCTGGGGCCAGGGTAGCGCGTAGCGCTACCCTGGCCCCAGCAAGGGGTCCGACCTACCGGGTCCGAGGCGAGGACCACTCCGACCTACCGGGAGGAGTTGGGGGACAACAAATAATTCCTAGGGAGGAGTTGGCCCGAGAACGAACCAAAAGGAACTCCGGACCTATCGGATTCGGAGCGTTGCCAACTCCTCCCTATCGGTCGGAGTGGCCCTCCTATCGGAGGGCCAACTCCCCCCACTCCTCCCACTCCTCCCGGTAGGTCGGAGTGGTCCTCACTTCGTTCGGACCCGGTAGGTCGGAGTGGTCCTCACTTCGTTCGGACCCGGTAGGTCGGAGTGGTCCTCACTTCGTTCGGACCCTAGTGTGAATGCTAAGAATGAGGAACCTACAGATCCCCTTGAACCTATAAGTATGTCGAGCTCTGCCTTTGTCTCAATTACTAGTTCGGAGATAAGGGTTGCTTCCACTGGGTAGTACTATCAGTCCAACTCCTCCAACTCCTCCAACTCCTCCCGGTAGGTCGGAGTGGTCCTCACTTCGTTCGGACCCGGTAGGTCGGAGTGGTCCTCACTTCGTTCGGACCCTATCGGCCTTTAGGCACTCGACCGATAGGGAGAGGGTCGGAGTTGTCCTCCTGTCGGAGGACCCTTGTTGGGCTCGTTTCCCCTGCTCTCTTTGTGGTCTCCTGGATGCCATTTCTTGTGGGTATCTCTGTCCCACCCTAACGGTACTGTAACCGACAACGGAGGCTGGCTGCCGGGGATGTCGCCACAGTTGGACAGCACAGAGGTCGGGTGCCTCTCTCTCTGGCTATCCTGCCGGGGTGGGAGGATTTGTGGACTGTTAGCCTAACTCCTGTCCCACTGCTGTCCAGTGAACTCTTTATCGTGGAGGACGTCTCCGCTTCCAGGCCCAAGGATACGATAGGCACTTACTCCCCTCCTCCCTGCCGCCGGGCAGCATCTCTATGACGCGGGCTGCAGGACACACTCCCTTCAAGCCGATTTGGCCGGAGAGGCCATGGTTATTAGAGGGAGAATCAACGATGTGGGGGTTGCATGATAGATTGGCCAGCCTCGGCACTTCAAACGGGCTAGCCAACAACTACTATTATCGGTCCTACGATGAGAGAGAGACGAATGAAATGGGGTAAATAATGATCCATAAGGGTGTATAGCTCAGTTGGTAGAGCATTGGGCTTTTAATCTAATGGTCGCAGGTTCGAGTCCTGCTATACCCAACCCAACTCCTTCAAACCCCAGCGACGTGGCTAAAGTGGGGTCAATGGGTCCCCAGCACTTTCTATATACGCAATTTCGGCCCAACTCCTCCCACTCCCCCCACTCCTCCCGGTAGGTCGGAGTGGTCCTCACTTCGTTCGGACCCGGTAGGTCGGAGTGGTCCTCACTTCGTTCGGACCCGGTAGGTCGGAGTGGTCCTCACTTCGTTCGGACCCGGTAGGTCGGAGTGGTCCTCACTTCGTTCGGACCCTATCGGAATTCGGAGTTGTCCTCCTGTCGGAGGACCCTGCACTGTTCTATATACGCAATTCCATGATTAAGTCAGTGCAGGCAAGTAGGTGAAGTGATTGGGGCAACCGTAAAGAAAGGGTGTGGTCGGATGGAGAGGGATTCGAACCCCCGGTATTAATACAATACGTCAGTTTTCAAGACTGATACCTTAAACCACTCAGACATCCATCCTTTCATCAACAGGATCATAAGCCTAGAGAGCCTAGCTCTCTTCCTTGACTTGGAAGGACTGGAATTCACCTTCATTCCCTCTCAGGCTTCGGGGCTTCCCTTTCCTTTCCTGCAACTTGCACCCGGGCGAAAATCCTTTAATTTTCAATGAAATTAGCCTTTTTTCGAGGCCTTCCTTTAGATAAACTGACTCTTTTCGAGTTCCTTCCGGAACGAAAATCAATGGTCTTTAAATGCTTTTAGTGGCATCAATCCTTCCAGATTCTGAGTTTCCGGCTGCCAGGTGAAGCGCGACATCTATGTACGAATCTTCTTTCGCATTTCCATTCCTCCTGCCCGCCTTTAAAGGCACTTCGTAGTACCGTTTTTGATGCCGCTACGAAGCTAAAATACATGACTTTAAACTTGCCTTTAAATTGCATGCAACATACATGACTTTAAAATTTCAAAGCACACCTCTAAGACTCGAGGTGGAGAGTGTTGGATCTGGTGACATAGGATGGAGTTATCCTTCCTCCCGCCAGTCGAAATCTCCATCACAGTGCCATCATTACAGGTCGATACCGGCCTCGTACGGTTCATTTTCGAGTGAGGCGCCTTTAAACGCGAACCGAATTGAGAGCAAGAATTGGGTCTATAGGGAAGGATTGTTAGCTTACTGGGACTTGCCGTGGCGCGTAGCGCTTCCCTCTTCCTCCCAGAAAGGGCTGGCACTATCTGTGAAGGCGTTCGTTCTGGATTTGGGACTTCGTAGCCTCTAATTAATTTTCTAAGGCGTTGTTGGACCTTTTAAAGCGCTTTAAAAGGAGTCGTTGTTTCGGTGCGACTTCGTCGAGCTCACACTCGGGCCCCATCATCCGCTAATTCCCCTCGTAGGAGATGAAGTGGGTGGGGCAAACGCCACCAACCTAACGGTGCAAGGCAAGCGCCACCAACCGTCCAATGCAAGGCTAACCAACCACCCGTCGCACCCCTTCTTCTTTCGCCTTCCTCCAGTGAATGACAATAGATACCAAGCTTTAAAGGCTCAAAAGCCTTACCACTGCCATTTCGAAGGTTAAGAAAACAGGTGCTACGCACCTCCCTGCCCCACTGAATGAGAGCGTTGAGGTTCCAGCCGGCGCGAAGCGAACTCACCGGGCTAGGCGCGTAGCGCGGCCCCGCCCCCTCCCCCTGCCGCCGGGTCCTCCGACAGGAGGACAACTCCGAATTCCGAGAGGGAGGAGTTGGTCCGATAGGACAACTCCGAATTCCGAGAGGGAGGAGTTGGCCAGGGCGCTACGCGCTCTCTTGCCCATCTGAAGGAGAGGGGGAATTGGCCATTTTTTTGAAGGCCTTTCCCTGCACTGCATACAAACCTTACCACTGCCATTTCTGAAGGCGGAAAATGCTTCTATATACGTTATTTCAAGAGTGTATTTTGCCGAGGTGCGGAACTTACTTATAGGAAGCGCTAAAAACTCCTTTTTTCTTAGGCAAATGAGCTTTAAAGTCATGTATTTTACCAAAACGCTTTTGAGTATGCTAGGCTTCTTCCCCCCGGCAATCTGAGGATGGGCCACGGTCCGGAGGCACTCGACCGATAGGGAGAGGACACGAAGACCGACCGAGAGGGAGGGCCGCTAGGCACTCAACCGACGAGAGGAGGTTGAGGGAGAGGGGCCATCCTCGAAAGTGGTAGGTAGTACTTTTAGAAGGCTGGGAGCCTTTTTGAGGAGAGACCTAGCTTATCCTCAAGATAAGAGAGCCGCATCCTCAAAAGGAGGCGCCCTTTAAAAAAGGGCTAAATTAAATTCAATGAATTTCAATTAATTTCAATTAGCAGAAAAGGGCTCTTTTGGGCTTTCTCCGAAGAGAGAGGTTTTGGGAGAGGGAGAGTATTTTACAACAAGGACTGAGACCGTTTTTCTATTTACCCCACAGTTTCACAGAGTCTGTAGTCTTACGTACGCAGAGTCTTACTCTGTACGCAGAGCACAGTTCTCGACTTGAATCCTTTGCCTTCGCCGAAAGCAATCTCTCAGATTGGTAATTTAGCGATGGAGAATGCGCGTAAGCGTTGAATGTGGGGGCGCGCGCGTTTAAAGTCATGTATTCTCCCGCTTAGTCGCGTTTGCAGAATCTGACACTTTCTGCGCTTTCAGTAAAGGTTGGAAGGGGCAGATTTTGAGACTGAGGAGGTCGTTTCCCAGGGGTATCAGCGGTACCAAGGCATAACGCTATGTTCCTTATGTCCCGCCAAGGCTAGAGACGCGCTCCGGAAGGTAAGTTACTTTAATTTAATTTAGTGTAGAAATGACTTTTTAAGACGAGATTCGGCTTTACCAGCCTTCAACTGGAAGAGCCATCGCATCGGGATGTAGCTCGTTCGCCCGTTTCTCGCTGGTTTCGCTACGCTAGCGAGCTCACTTGCCTGCCTGCTCAATGTCGAACTCGTTTGCTCTTCGCTTTGCTATGCTACCGCCGCAATGCTAGCTCACTCGCTGCGCCTGCCCCTGGTGGTGCTGCGCCCCTTCCCCTTGCAGGTGCCACCAGCCTCGGATCAACTACAAGGCCGTTAGTCTCTACTAATACTCAATGCAATTATTAAGTGGTCAATCTGTGGGTGTAAACGCTACCAGTAGCAAGCAGAAAAAGAGATCTGTGAGCGATTCCTTTTCTGCTTGCTTCGCACAGCTAATACTCTTTAGGAGGTGGTCACCTATCAAAAACAAATTGGCGGTAGAACAAGGGGTTAAAGGGTGAGATGAGACGTTCCGTAGCGAAGCGCGAGATCAGATAAGCTAAGCTATCCGAATGCTGTGAGCGGAGTCTCCCTTTTCTTTGAAATGAGGCAGAAAGGGCGTATCTGCTTCACCAGAAAAAGGCGTGTCCCGATGCCGGGAAGCGTAGCTTCCCGGGCCTGGCACTTCAGAAGGGCGTTCTTGGACTGCAAGCTCAAGAGCTCTCAGCGGCAGGTGGTTCCTTCGCTTCTAATGCGGCTAGGGGGATTCACTCAGTACCGGACCACTCACCTTGAAGTATTAGGTCCAACCGAGGCAGCTCCCACCTCGGGATCCGAGAAGTTGACAGGGGAGCGGGCAGAAAGTCTGCCTAAGCTCCCCTTCCAATAATCTCCCGGATGTCATATGGGCGGTGCCCCCGCGAAGAAAGAGGACTTCAGCGGTGACATCCCAAATTTGCTCGGTGGCTCCAGAGAAAATGCCCTGCTACGCGTTAAGGGCTTCGACCGCCTGCCGGCGCGTAGCGAAAGGCAAAGCGCTAGGCACTCTACAAGGGAGAGGGGTAGGGGGGATCGATTGGCTGCCCGCCCCCAACCCACTTCGGGGGGCGTGCCGAAGGCCTCGATTGGCTGCTGCCCGCCCCCCACCCACTTCTTGGTGCTAGGGGGGCAGGCAGGCGCTGGTGGCTTTTCCCGATAGCTTCTCTGAGCTAGCATTGTAAGATTCTCCGAAAACTTCTCCCGATTCATAGTCAGTTGTTTAGCTCCCATTAACAACTTATTTTAGTGAATAGAATTGGTTGCTAACTGCGAAAAGCATCTGATTCTGCCACTCGAGTAGCTTGGCCCATAGTTAGTTCAAAGGTGAGCGCTTTTAAAAGGGCAGCATCCGCTCTTAAGTTTGATTGATGAAAGCTCCCGGCCCGAAAATGGCCATTGTTCAATTGAGTGGGGCACCATCGTGAACTGGCCTTGTTTGGCCATTCTCCAGGATGAAAGCATCGATGATCGAAGGCCGGCGGGCGTGGTTACTTTAATTTAATTTAATTTAAAATTAAAGTAACTTAGGAATTAAATCAAACCACTTTAAAAGGGCGGGACTGAACCTATCGAATTGAACTGAACCTCTCGGACCTGTTCTGCTCTGATCGAAGAACCTATCGAACCGGGTCCGTCTCACTGCCGACGAAGTGGCCAGCTTGTCCCGGGACGATCGTAGCTTCAAACTTCGGGCACTTTAAAAGAGCCTAGATCAGTTCGGTTTGGATCGGCCAATGAAGCCGCCCGTCCGTGCCAGTGAGTCCGTCTCTCTGCCGACGAAGCGGCCCGTCCCATGGACGATCAGAGCTCCAACGTCCCTTCGGGCCTGTGGTGTAGTGGGGTCGGCATTGAGCTAAAGAACGCGATATCGTCTTTGGGACCAAAATATTCTCAGCGCCTTTTAAAGTACTGGTTTGAAGTGAAGCGGACCGCTTAAAGGGCTACTCCGACCTAGGAGTAAATCGCTATCAAGGCTGCCGGCCGGGACTCTCGAATCTGTTCCTCAGATCGAAGAAACCACCTTCCTACTTAGGGGCAGGCAGAAACTCCGCAGAGGCTTCCAGATTGCGTTCTGACGCCAGATATGGCCTTGGATGTGGGATCCGGCACAAATCTCAGAATGCGATCCAAGGCCATTTTTACTGAGGGGTTGCCATCAAGAAGGCGCAGGAGCGTAGCTTCCGTGCTACGTTGACAATTCGATCCAACTCCAACTCCAACTCCAACTCCAACTCCAACTCCAACTCCAACTCCCTATCGGGAGTTGTCCTGAACGGACCCTATCGGGAGTTGTCCTGAACGGACCCTATCGGGAGTTGTCCTGAACGGACCCTATCGGGAGTTGTCCTGAACGGACCCTATCGGGAGTTGTCCTGAACGGACCCTATCGGTCGTTGCCTAAAGGCCCTGAATCGAGGGACGTAGCGCTTTCAATCCCTTACAGCTGCCTTCCAAGCCCTTCCACTGCCCGAACTACCAATCGCCCCACTACCTGCTAGAATTCTGGTTCGACTCGAACTTCTGTCATGTCAAGCTTCCTGACCTGCTTCGTACCAGCCGGTATTTTATCTTCGATAATGGCCAAGCGCTACGCGCTTCACAGCTGGGAGCAGGCCCCCGGCGGACACTTGGATAGGCTCATGCTTTGGCGAGCAAGCGCGCCCGCTTTGGGCTGGTGGGTTTTGGGGAAGTTGGCTATGGGGAGCCCGTTTAAAGCCCTAAAGTCATGTATTTTACCCTAAAGTCATGTATTTTACCCTAAAGTCATGTATTTTACCCTAAAGTCATGTATTTTACCCTAAAGTCATGTATTTTACCCTAAAGTCATGTATTTTACCCTAAAGTCATGTATTTTACATGTATTCTCCCGCTAGATTTAGTAAATAGGAAAAGAGTGGCTTCTAGCTAGCTCCAAAAACTACTACCTGCGGAGAAGGAATCGAACCGCTTTTAAAGCGGTCTGCCGGGATAATTTACCATTAATCTATATCCGCTGAGTACAACACAACTGACTAAGGGCTACAGTGTTGTTGGAACGTATTCACTAGCCGAGCACTGGCATAGGCGCTAGCGAGTCGTGTCAGCGCGAATATTTACCAACACCGTCCAAAGTCTCTTCACCTTACTTATTACTTGGGACCTTAGGAACCTGCCGGAATCAGCCGGCGGGGGCTCTTACTGAAGACCTTCCATAGCCCTTTTAAAGTGCTTGAACTAACGAAATATCAATCACTGGAGTTGGTTTTCTAACAAAGTATCCGGCCTTTTAGTCATGGCAGAGCGAAGTGAATGGCCGAATTTTGAATCGGAATAATTCCGAACTTAGCGGTTCCCGTCTAGGCATTATTTGGTAGCATCTCGTTTTTATCTTACCAGACCCACAAATCTGTATCCCGCTCACTGCCGGCCCCTCATTGTCGTCTCGCCCGGGGTAAAAAAGATTGGTAATTTCGCTACGCTACCACCAGTCTTCTTCGTTTGTCTCAGAATTTCCACCTTCCCGAATCATCAGTACTAAACAACGAGACCGGAACCCACTTCTGTTTTCTCTCTTTGTTCGGGCGCTTCCCAAGTGCTTTCGAGTGTCGGAATATCCTCAAGAATGCCATTATCCTTAAGAGTCAGAATATCATTAAATGTCTGCGGATGCATTCGGTTGGGCTTAAAAGCCTTCCCACCTGCTTTCTTCGTTCGGGCAACGGAGGAATAATGGGAAACAAATAGGTTGGGCGCGCCTGCCCAACGTGTGCTCTCTTCGTTCGGGCAACGGAAGAATGAAAAACCACTTTTAAAGGCTTGGGCAACTTTAAAAGGCGGGCTTTCTCTCTTCAACGGACAATAGAAACCCCAGAGGTTTGGGGCGTGGCCTTCCAACGGAAGAATGGAAACCCAATCGTTTTGGGGCTAGCCTCCTTCCAACAGAAGAAGTTGAGAAACACTTCATATAGAAGTGCGACTTTTAAAGGTCGGACTTTTAAAGGTGCATTCACAGTTTAGCCTTCAGAAGGCCTCGGAACGCACGGTGAAAGGGGTGTGAAGGGAATCACCCTACCAATGGGTCAATGGGTCTTCTAGGCCTTAGAATACGTTTCAAAGGAAGCCCTATAAGTGCGGCAGTCATTCTTTCGCGGGACGCAAACAAATTCATAGTAAAATTGATGGTAGCAAACGGAGTCAGTAGATTCGGAGGGGAATCGGTTTCGAATAGCAGGTCGGACGGGCAAAACAGAATCTAATTCTGTAAAAGCGAATCGGTGCCCTTAAGTGTTTCCGGTAGCAAACTTCTTCGGTAGCTGGTAGTTTTAAAAGATTTTAAATTAATGAACAATTAATGAACCCCGGCGCTTTCCAAAAAAGAAAGCGCGTAGCAGCTACTGCCGGAACTTGCAATCCCCTTTCCGATCCACCTCCCACGCGAAAGAGTGCGGGGAAGCCTTTAAGTAGCTGCTGGGCTATTGATCCCTCTCTTTTCCCTATAGTGAGTAGCCGCTTTTCTTTGAATCCGGCAGCTAGCTAGCTACTGACACCAACCAATTGGTGGAGGTCTAGGCAGTAGCGCCCCAGCCTTTAAGGAACCAGCCTTTAAAATGCTAGCTTCCCCAGCCCAGCTAGCTAGCCCAGTATCGCTCCGCTTCGCCACTAGCCTTTTTCGTCAAATCTGTTTACACGAATTCGATCGATAGGGGTGTCACATACTGGACCTTCATCGATGGGTACCTACCGGGAGGGGGAGGGTCCGAAGGACACTCGACCGATAGGGAGAGGGAGAGGGGGTTTTACTAAATCAGAAGTTACTCTGGATGATGAAGGTGGGACTGCTGAAAGGTAGAGATACTGGTGCTAGAGATACTGGTGGTGGGGCGGAGCGTGTCACGCGTTTTCCTTAAAGGATTTCCGGACCTTTAAGGTGGCGGTGAAAGCCTTTTAAATGGTGGACTCCCTTTTTCGGGTTCTCTAGAGGAAAATCGTGTTGATGCCTGCTTTAAATGCTTTAAACTTTAATTTAATTTCATTGAAAATTAAAGTAGCTCTACTCTAAAAACCTTTAATTTTCAATGAAATTAGATTCGATGGGGCGATTGGAGGCAACTCGGGGGGCTGGAAGGGGCAGGGAAAGCGCTTCTCGCCACCCCCCATCCCGCGAAAGCGCTGTCAACACTCGATCGGGTCTACCAAAGAACCTTTAATTTCATTGAATTTAAAATTCAATGAAATTCTCGAAAGTAACTTTCATTTTAAATTCAATGAAATTAAAGGTTCTTATCGAAGGCCCGGCAAACCAAAGTTTGCCCGCTAGGCAATCGGTCGATCAGATGCTACACTTCGATCAGAAGTTTTTGACTAAGAAAATGACCATTCAAAGGAAATCGACTACTGAATGACTGACTGATGAAAGGCACTCGTATGTAGAGTGTGCCATAGCCCGCCTTACCTAGGTGTGGGGGTTAAACTTTAAAGTCATGTATGCTACCGCTTTAAAGTCATGTATTTTACCCGATAGATATGCATTTCCCGCACTTTAAAGGCCTGCCGGTGCCTACGTGTGCTTCCTGGGGGTCCCGTGGGGGGTCCACGCTTGCCTAGTTGGGGGTGTACCGGGCCTACGTATGGGTGGTTGAGTGCTAATTTGGGTGGGTGCGGTCGTATTCCCACCCGATTCATATGGGCCAATTACTCCTTAATTTCTCGACCAAGAGTCAAGAGTAAGGGATTGAGTGAGCGAGGCAGGGAGCTACGCTCAGCCCGAGTGGTAGGGGGTAGGGGCACTATAGTGCTATAGCGGGCGCTACTACGCGCTAGGCATGAAGGGGCAGGCAGGGCGCCTTTTAAAGTTGCCGTGAAAGCGCCTTTAAAAAGGGGCTCGACATATCGGCGGGTGGGTGAGCGCGTAGCGCGAACCGGGAATAGGGTGAGGGCAGGGCAGACTATAGTGGCCCGGCAGTGGCCTACTAAAGGCCACACCCTGCCCTAGGGGTAGGGGCGCGTAGCGCTTGAAATGAAGTGTGTCACACTTCGGGCGGGGGGCGCTAGCGCTAGGTTTGAAGCAGCCGGCCCCCAGCTGCGGAGCGAGTAGCGCCACTAATCACGAAGAAGTGGTACTTGGAGTAGTAGCACTTCACAAACCGGTAGATAGATTCGATCGACTGCATCCACCGGGCCCCTTTAAAAGTGCGCCTTAATAAGTGAAAGAAAAAGAGAAAGAAGAACCTGGCTGGGGCCCCTACCCCAGCCAGTGGCTAACGCCCCTCAGATCCGCTTTGGGTAAGAACCCTGGTGAGACATAGGGCTTGCCGGCCCGCTGATGCTCTCTTCGGTCACACCCCTTTAAAGGCCGGAACCCTCTAGAAGAACGCGGGAGAGTAGCGACCTTCCCTCAGAGCGCATTACCTTAATAAGTATTGTCCCTCCCGAAGAGAAGGGGTAAAGGCCAGTGAAGCCTTTTAAGCCAGTGAAGCCTTTTAAGCCAGTGAAGCCTTTTAAGCTCCCCTACCCGAAACTTTAAAGACGTGCGATAAGCGCTTCGTGACATGTTTCAAAGGGGGTAGGGGGCTGCCAGTGAAGCCACGCGCTTTAACCCCCTACCCGTACGTGGTCCGTATTCACACACACGTAGAGCCACCTGAGCAGCCTACCTCTCTACAGCAGCCTGCATTTGCTTGGATCTATCTATTAGTTCATTGTGTGGATGTGCACCCTTTCCCTTTGCTGAATCCTCTAACGTTTCCTGTCTGCATAGTGTAGGTCCAGTTAGGATACGTAGGGCTTCTGACTTTCAGCCGCCATGCGCCTTTGCTCCGTGAACAGCAGAGGCCCCCAACCGCGCTGTACGCGCAGCTGAGTATCGCCTTTGTCACTCACAGGCAATTACGTCCGGAGTCGTCGCTTGTACACTCTCCTTGTCCTCGGGTCCCTTACTCTCCCGCTTGTCATAGCCAGCGACAAACACCACCTGATCTCGATGGCTAGTGGGGAATGACATAGCGGCTGTAGCACACTTGTGTTCTTCCACTACCGTGTTGGCCCCTGCCCAACTCCCCCCACTCCTCCCGGTAGGTCGGAGTGGTCCTCACTTCGTTCGGACCCTTTTAAAGAACCTTTAATTTAGTTTCAATTCAATTTAAGGGTCCGAACGAAGTGAGGACAACTCCGACCCTCTCCCTATCGGTCGAGTGCCTAAAGGCCGAAGGGTCCGAACGAAGTGAGGACCACTCCGACCGAAGGGAGGAGTTGGAGGAGTTGCCCTTTAAAGTACGCGGTTCGTTCGGATTAACTCCCGGCCGGGATATTATTTTTCCCTTCACCGATCGTTCACTGGCCTTTATGGGCCTCGTTTTGGACTGTAAGAGGGATTGAGAGAGACAGACTGTGGAAGGAACGGACAGAGAGACAGATATAAAGGGACAGGACCCAGAGGGAGGCTAGTCCGTTAGACCCCAGAGGGTTTTCTTTGCGCGTAGCACAAAAGAATCGTAGATAGATGCCGCAGCTACGCGCTTTCCGTCATCAGCCTTCGATTGGCAGCTAACGCGCTTCTTTCTAGCGCTTTCCTGGCCCTACCCGGTCCGGCAGGGGTGATGGCCCCCTGCCCTCAACCTCCCGGTTCGCGCATAGCGCTCACCCCTACTACACCTCCCGGTACCGGGTTCAGTAGTGAGAAAGCGGTGGCGTTTTCCTGAAAAAAACCCTTTATTTCTTGAAAAGGCCTTTTAAAGGGCAGGGGGGCGCTACGCGCCCCCCGCGGGGGCCGGCAAGGCCCCCTGCCCTCCGATAGGAGGGCAACTCCGACCGATAGGGTCCGAACGAAGTGAGGACAACTCCGACCCTCTCCCTATCGGTCGAGTGCCTAAAGGCCGAAGGGTCCGAACGAAGTGAGGACCACTCCGACCGAAGGGAGGAGTTGGAGGAGTTGGAGGAGTTGGATTAAAGTTTAATTTTCAATTAAATGCGCCCCTTTTGGAAGGAAGGAAGCCCTAAAGAACCTTTAATTTAATTTCATTGAAAATTCAATGAAATTAAAGTAAAATACATGACTTTAAGCTACCCCTTCGAAGTGCTGGCCTGCCACCGTGGGTGGGGGCGGGAGTTGGGCTTTAGCCACGTGGCTGGGGTGGGGGCACTGTAGTGGTCATAGGGAATAAGGGGCTACGTAGCTCTCCAAACCACCTTCAGCGAGGCCTTGTAGTATGCTAGATGTATTGTCGTTTCTTTCTCCTGCCGGGGCCTTTTCAGGCGGCCTCTAGGTACCACTACTCGGTTGGGAGGTGCCCTCTCCCATTCTTCCTTCGTGAAGTAGTTAGTAACTACCAGCATTCTTAGCTCAGTTGGATAGAGCAACAACCTTCTAAGTTGAAGGTCACAGGTTCGAGTCCTGTAGGATGCAGAAGGCCCCGGAACGATCGGTGGAGGGGGGGTACAGCTAGATTCTGGATATAGAGCTGAAGCTTCCTTCCGTCCAAGAAGAACCATTTTAAAAGTCTTTTCTCGCCATCTCAGAATCACGTAGATATAAAAAGCAGCCGAGGTTAGAGTCTGGAGCGGTTCTTCAGGCCCTCCTTTCTTCAGCCCTCTCGCCCGTAAGCCATCCCAAGCCATCCCTCAGAGCCGGCCCTTTCCAGCTTCCTTTTCCTCTTCCCGGGATTAAAACCCTTGAATTTTCAATGAAATTAAATTAAAGTATTCAACTTGAATTTTCAATGAAATTAAATTAGAGTAACTTTACCGCAAGGGAATCATGTAAATAGAATGGCTCACGAACGAATCATTCATTAATATCACGCTGTAAATAAAGAACCACTTAGTCACTTTTTTAAAGGCGGACAATCCATTTAGCTATTCGGAAATTTTCATTTGGTCTTGCACAACCAGGGTTTGGTGTGTAGGTACCAATATTACGTCTTATGATAGTAGGATCACGTAAGGAAACAGTCGGTATTGATAGCATTCCATTCGCGGTTACACCACCAGGGTCCGTAGGACCACTCCGACCGATAGGGTCCGAACGAAGTGAGGACCACTCCGACCTACCGGGTCCGAACGAAGTGAGGACCACTCCGACCTACCGGGTCCGAACGAAGTGAGGACCACTCCGACCTACCGGGAGGAGTGGGAGGAGTGGGGGGAGTGGGAGGAGTTGGCCCTCCGATAGGAGGGCCACTCCGACCGATAGGGTCCGAACGAAGTGAGGACCACTCCGACCCTCTCCCTATCGGTCGAGTGCCTAAAGGCCGAAGGGTCCGAACGAAGTGAGGACCACTCCGACCGAAGGGAGGAGTTGGAGGAGTTGGTTATTAATTCCTGTGAGGTATTCTAGCGATATCGGTGAATCAAAGCCCTCAAGAGAAGAACTCATTAGGGTAGGGCGCTGTTGATGGCCAGCGCTTCGACCCCGAGTGAGATTGGCCTTGCCGTCCCAAGAAAGTGTGTTACACTACAGTTTGATCATGGTATAGCCTCTCCTCCCTTTCATGCGGGAAGGGAAGGCGTTTTTTAAAAGGGTTAAGTTACCAGCAACTTTAATTTAATTTCATTGAAAATTCTAAGAATTTACCTGCCGGTCGCTTTACGCTACCGGCCCTCCCGGATGTACCCTTTCTTCGGGGCGCGCCTCCTAGCTGAAGGGTAGCTGCCCCGCCTCCTAGCTGAAGGGTTGGGGTTCTTATCATGCTAGGGCAAAGTAACTTTTAATAACCTTTAATTTTCAATGAAATTAAATTACCCAAAACACGCGTTAGGGATTTCCGCTACGGGATGGTCAAGAGCTCTTTCGGGGAGTTTTCCGTTCCAGGTTCAGAGTTTTCCCTCCTTTAAAAGCGAACTTTTAATTTCGTTAAATTAAATTGAATTAAATAAAGCCCTTTTTTCTTTCTTTAAAATCTGGTTTTCTTTTTTTGTAGGGGAAAGGCCTAAACGGACTCTTTAACCCTACTAGAGTCTCTCTGTACAAGTTCCAATTTAGTGACAAGTTTCCATTCAGTACTCCCGGTAGAGTGATAGCACTGCTGCATCACCTCAATGGGGGGGCTTTATCGGTAGGGAATCCCCGCAGAGGCACTTTTCTGGGAGCAAGAATCCACGATTGACACCCCCCCCCACTATTACCAGAAAAACTTAGAAGGGAAGCACCTAACTAGGGCAGAGAGCACCTAAACCCAACTCCTCCCTATCGGTCGGAGTGGTCCTATCGGACCAACTCCTCCAACTCCTCCAACTCCTCCCTTCGGTCGGAGTGGTCCTCACTTCGTTCGGACCCTTCGGCCTTTAGGCACTCGACCGATAGGGAGAGGGTCGGAGTTGTCCTCACTTCGTTCGGACCCTATCGGTCGGAGTTGTCCTATCGGAGCTATCGCTCGCCCAAGAATTGAATTTTATAGAAGCAATAACCAACCCCTTTAAAACCTGCTCAGCAGTTCCCTACTCAGGATCTGGGAAAGGCCGGAATAGGTCCTTACTCAGGGAAGGATGCTCATCGAAGATGGGGTACCTCAGCTGGAGTGGGAAGGTCCTTCCCCAGAGGGGGCCCCTCTTTGCATCGCACACCGTGGTCCTTCTTCCTATCGTCTCCACCACAACCTCCTATCGCACACTTTATTAAGGGAAAGCGCTCTTTCAAGCTACGCGCGCTGAGTGAGCCAAGCGTTCTGGGACCAGGGCAGCGCGTACAAAAAAGAAGAATTCGGTAAGGAAGCCCTTTTCCGGGAGCATGCGCCCGCATAGTGCTGGGCTGCCGTGCTATTACCAGTAGGCGGAGGGCGCGTCCATACAAGGAGAGGGGCCTAGAATTCACTCCGCTCGCATTAAGGTGGGAGACGCTCTTTAAAAGGGCCAGTGCGGAAAGCGCCCACTCAGCCCTACCTATGTGGTAGTACCCACCATTCAATTGTGCAGCCGTAACAGCGTGTCTATCTACGAATTTCTTCTCCCGCTTTGTACCAAAGAGGAAGAAATCTAGTCACGAGAGCCGAGAAGCAGCTGCTAGGTAGGCCCCACGGCCTACCTAACTACAAATTGTGGCCGGTAGAATACTTGACTTTAAAGCAACAACGGAAGGATTCAACCAATTCGGTTAGTTTCGCTGAGGGAAACAAGAGAGCTGAACCACGATCAAGGAAAACAGAGCCTTCCACCCACTTCGGAAGTTGTTGCTGCGCTGGTATCTCCTTTCTCCGGCAGATTCACACGGGGCCAACTGATTATATCGTTGGCCCCGAATCAACTTCTTATACAGGTGCCCCACCCACAATCTAGCCCAGTGTAAACGCACGGTTTGACGGCCTGGCAAGCGGAAACTGGCGGGTAGCTTCGTACCTGGGGGAGGGCCCGGGAAGTGGAAAGTGGAAGGTGGGAAGTGGGAAGTAGTGACCGGGAAGTGTGCCGTTCTTCTTCCATAGAGCCAATTCCATTACGTGCCGGTCTTCCGGGCAGTTCTTCCATGGATTACTGAATTCATGGAATGCCGGACTAAGAACCTTTCATTTTCAATGAAATTAAATTAAAGTAACCTCAGTTACTTTCATTTTCAATGAAATTAAATTAAAGTAACCTAAGTCGAAAATCCGCAATTTGGTAGACATAGGCGAGAGGGCCGAGTGTCTTTCAGACCCTATTGGCTGGCCGTCCGCTGAGCGAAGCGCTTTCTATCTACAAAGAAAAATTGAGCAAATTTTTCAAGCGAAGCGAGCCTTTTAAGGGCCCGACCCTCTCCCTATCGGTCGAGTGCCTAAAGGCCGTAGGGAGGGGCGAAGCCACTCTCGCCTATCGGGCGAGCTAACGCGAGCCACTCCCCCGATAGGGGGAGGGTCTTTAGACACTCGACCCTCTCCCTCCCTATCGGTCGGTCGAGTGCCTAAAGGCCGAAGGGAGAGGGCTCGAGTGTCCTCCGGACCGAAAACACTCGAATTGAACGGGTCGGAGTAGAAAGGACCGTTAAGCCACAGGCCCATACGATCGTTAACTCGTAATAGATTCCATGCCATGACAGGCTATACGGTCAAGTGCCTCAAGAGGTAGAACCTGTAAAGACTCGTAGGTTCAGCTGGGATCTAACTGACTCAACTCCCATCCTATTCCACCAAACGTAGATCCGTTAGTAAAGCTCAGTTAGACTACCTCCCCTGGCATGCAATAGGATAAGCTCTTTGTCCCGTCGCGAATGAACGGTCCAAGGGTAGGAGGCAGGAGCTGAAGATGCCAAACTCATACCGGTAGGCTCACAGAATGGTACCATCGGTACGGAGCCTTAGTGGTGAACTCCAGGATTGAATGACACCTGCCGTTTGATCTGCACCCGCCCACCTAGGCAAGGAAGGCGGGCATCTCCTTTGATCTGCAACTGCCCGGCAGGGCAACACAAAGCGATTCAGGGCCCTCCGAAGGAGGGCAACTCCGACCGAGAGGGAGGAGTTGGTCCGAAGGACAACTCCGACCGAAGGGAGGAGTGGGGGGAGTTGGCCCTTTAAAGGAGCGCCGTCGCGAAAACCAGCGCTAAAAGTACTTTAAAGTACTAGGGAGCTTTAAACACTTTTAACTGCCGGCCTACCGCTTCTAAAGGGCAACTCCTCCAACTCCTCCCTTCGGTCGGAGTGGTCCTCACTTCGTTCGGACCCTTCGGCCTTTAGGCACTCGACCGATAGGGAGAGGGTCGGAGTTGTCCTCACTTCGTTCGGACCCTTAAATTGAATTGAAACTAAATTAAAGGTTCTTTAAAAGGGGTCCGAACGAAGTGAGGACCACTCCGACCTACCGGGAGGAGTGGGGGGCGCTACTTTAAACCCCCGGGGGCCGAACCCTGCCAGGCACAGGGCAACTCCGACCGATAGGGAGGCCAACTCCGAATTCCTAGGGAGGAGTTGGGTGACGACACCCAGTCACTCCTGCCGGGGTGGTGGGACACGCGTGTCCACCCTTCAGAAGGCCCCTCCCTCCGTACTCGGCCCACTCCCCCTTCTGAAGTGCCAGGCCCGGGAAGCGTAGCTTCCCGGCATCTACTGACGACAACTGCCAAACCCGGGGGAGAGGAATTCAGTGGAAGCGCTACGCGCCCTTTAAAAGAGGAGAGGTTTTGCCCTAGCCTTACAATGCCGATGCCAATTCAGCCTAGATGTCGTCGATGCCTAGAATTGGCGCCCTTTTAAAGTGCCGATTGAATTGATTCAGCAGCCGTGTAAGCCAAGCCGGCCTAGATTTCATTGATGCCGATGCCGATTTCACAGCAGATTCCGGTCGATGCCACTCGCAAAGCTCGCCACGTACGTGCGGCTCTTCTACTACGGGCTCGCTGATAATCTTGCCCTACGTGCTTGCGTAGATTGCCACTATAGTGCTCTAGCACTTTGCTTCTCCGTAGCACAATCGTTAGGGGACCAAGCCACTTAGCGCTCCCCAGAAGACCTCTAGTAGGGGATTTCGGGTCGAAGGTGTCTGTCCCAAGCCGGATGGGTTTTGTGAAGGGAGGGACGATAAAAGCCTTTAAAGTGTGAAGCAGGGCGGGAGCTGCATAAGAGGAAGACACGCGAAAAGGAGTCCCGCACTGCAGCGGAAGCAGAATAAGGGACGACCGATAGGGAGCCGGGAAGCTACGCCCGTTCCGTACGTTGCTACCTTCCCGCACTATATATTGATAGATTCAATTCTAGTAGTAGCGCTCCCATAAAAAGAGAGAGAGCCTTTCAGAGAGGCACCATAGAGGCTCCGGACAGAGGGGGCGGCGAGACTGGCAACTGTGAAAGGGCTGACTGCTTACGGCGCGTGAATCCATGCAGCGTATACTACAGTGGAGGGATGGGGCCTTCTGAAGGGCTTCTAACTTGAAAGAGGCGGCTGTGTTCGGAGATAGCCGATCTCCGAGAAGAACCTAGAAGGTGAATCATTGAACCTAGAGAGAAAAAAGTAAGCCGTCCATTCGTCGCTTCGCTCCTGCCGGGGGGTTATTCAAGGAGTAGAATCCTACCCCATCTGCAGTGAGTAGCTAGCTTCCACGAACGAGGGTGAATCCATCTACTTTGAGGGAGAGCGATGGAGCGCTAATCCTACCATGCCGAGTCCTTCCACTGACCTGTAATCTTTACGCCCCTCAATCATGATAGCCTATCCGGACACTGAAGTTCCCGCCTTTCTGGCTCACGCAGAAAACACTTTGACCGGAAATATGTTCGGAGATCCACACTTTTTTGAAATTTCCCCCAAAATGCTTCTATCCCGGGGCGCGGTGAGGCTCCCCACTTAGATTCATAGACGACGTGCATTTGATGAGGGGGTAAACCTCTGGCAACTTTCTGTTTCACCCCACTGAAAAGTCCGACCTTTTAAAGCGGTCATAAAGAACCTTTAATTTAATTTCATTGAAAATTAAAGGTTCTTACTTTATGAATGGTTCAAAGCATTTTTTCTTTTCCTCCCTTCCTTCGGGCTTGGTGGGGTGGCCGTTTAGGGGGGCCCCGTAGGGGCCAGTAGTCGAGTGCGAAGACTCGACCGGGGAAGCGCTACGCGCTTCCCCCAAACTTTCCGTGTTGCACTGAGTTACTTACGGAGGTATGCATACACTCTGGGGACACTGAAGGGTAAACACCCATCCGAATAAGTAGAGTCGAGAGTTCAGCGTTTAGGCTATGACATGAGTTAAGCAAAAGAACAAAAGAGGAGATCCTTGTGGGCGAGGGCCGGGAGCGTAGCGCTTTCTCGCCTTCCAGCCTCGTTTACCTTAAATGCATAGTAAAGTGCTCTCTGAACCGAGCTGGATAGTATCCGTATCACTCGGCTCACCAACCTGAACTTTTCTTATTATGGTTCTAGATACCCGAACCTACATCGGATTGTTTCCAGCCGTGAGTTTTCATATGGTATAAGCGACAGAGTGGGCGTTTACTCCTTGCCGCAATCATCATTCGTTCGACAAAGCGACCTTGAGGTCAAGTGCGGTCACGTGATGCGAAATTCATGAAGGGGGCGCTTCGCCACAAGCTAGCGGCTGTTCGGCCACGATCTGGGGGGACGTTGTTTTCCAACACAATTGTGGTTCTTCTGCGGCCGCCCTAAGGGAAGCGCGTAGCGCCGGAACTTCTATAAAGTTGCCCCTCCACTGTAGTTTTCTCTCTGGATCTGGCACTTGCTGGGCCTATATCAGGTCTGGTACCCAGTTCCTTGACAGTGGCTTCACTTTACTAAGGTTGTGATACGTTCACAATTCGTACGAATGGAACATCTGGCACCGATCGCTCCTACAAGATCACCGGGCCTCTGTCGCCCAATCCTGATGGTCGGTGGTGGCTGGGCCGGAGGATTTATCCTCCGGCCGTGTAGGGGGGGCGGCCACTATTGTGGAAGCGCTACGCGCTTCCCCGGCTTCGGCCCGGGTATGGGGCAGGTGGTGCGGCAGGCACCCCCTAGGTTAGCTAGGGGGCTACCCTGGCCCGTAGGGCCCCCCGGCCTCAGGATAAATCCTTTAAGGGGTGGGGGGCCTCCGGCCCCCCCCGGGCTGGCCCTTTGGGCCAGCCTCGGCCTTTCGGGAAGTCGATTTTCCCGTGTCATTCGAGTGTGCAACGTCCATCAATGATGGTTCATTAATGTCCATTGATTTAGACTCCTTCTCTGTTACGTTATACGAAGAGGATCGATGGGGTCAGGCTAGGGCGGCCTAGCCTCTGTTCCCCAGCCCTCCTCCAGAACCACCTACGGAAGCCTTTCGACTCTAGGCTCACCCTCCTGGATCTGGACCGTTTTGGAGGATTAGGCTTACGTCGGGCCAACTCCTCCCGGTGAGGCGAGGCCTCTGAACCACCCAAGGACACTGTCATGGATATGGTTGGCCCCGACTCCCATGGGTCAGAATCCTTGGGGCAGGGTGGCCTAAGCCACCCCGGCGGGCAGTTAAAAGTAGCGCTGCCAACTCCCCCCACTCCTCCCTTCGGAATTCAGAGTTGTCCTCGCCTCGGACCCTTCGGTCAGACCAACTCCTCCCGGTAGGTCGGAGTTGTCCTCGCCTCGGACCCGCCCTCCGGCAGGAGGACAACAAATTTGAATTCCGCCTTTAAAGAGGAGTTGGCCAACTCCCCCCACTCCTCCCTTCGGTCGGAGTTGTCCTCACTTCGTTCGGACCCTTCGGTCGGAGTTGTCCTCCGGACCAACTCCTCCCTATCGGAATTCGGAGTGGTCCTTCGGACCAACTCCTCCCTATCGGAATTCGGAGTGGTCCTTCGGACCAACTCCTCCCTATCGGAATTCGGAGTTGTCCTTCGGACCAACTCCTCCCTATCGGAATTCGGAGTTGCCCTCCTATCGGAGGGCCAACTCCTCCCTATCGGTCGGAGTTGTCCTTCGGACCCTTGGGGGCCCCTGGCGCCCTAGCGAGGGCTACGCGGCACTATTGTGGTCCGATCCCTCGCCTTCGGCCCTCGGGAAGCGCCCTTTTTGGGAGAGAGGGGCGCCACTCGACCAACTAGGGGCGGAAGCCACTCAACTGATAAGAGAGGGGTCGCAAAAAAACGCTCGGCCCGGATGTTACCCTACCCGGCCTTCGGCACTTTCTCTCGGCCAGGAGCCTCCTAGGTGGCCACACCCTTTCTTTACAGCCCCCTCGCTCTAAAGGCCACCACTTTTTTTGGAAGGGCTACGGCATCGATCCTCCTTTATCTGCCCCACTATCGCTGCTCCAGCCACAACATTGCTGTGATAGCCCCAGCCTGCTGCACTCGGGTCGGCCCTCTGTTCAATAGGGTGCGGCTGAGCCAGAGTTCACTCAGCAGCAGTCAGCCGTAGGGCAGGGAAGGTTTTGGCTTCTATCAGATACAGAAAGATACTACGAGTCCTCCGTCCCAGATTCCCGAATCCGCGGTTATCTGGTTCACCGGTACTACCAGAAACTCTCACGCTTACGTTACGTCAGTAAGATCTCAAACCTTTTAAAGGGTTTTGGTCTGAGCGAAGGATTCGGTTGTGCTTCCAGCATCGGCTTCATATTGGGTTGGAAACTCCTGGTGCTCCGCCATAAATACTTGGAGCCTATACCATGGTGGAGATAACGCTGTGATATTATCGATTGCTCAATAACCTGATACATATGGCGCGTTCGAGTCATTGGCTCGTCCAACCCCGCATTCATAAGTAACCATTCAACTGTCCTTCGGAGACACGGTCGAAAAGTGAGTGCCGAAGCCCCGTCCTTTCCCTTCGCAACAGGCTATGTTCCCTATTGGGGTAAGTTGCACCCGTCTTATCGCGAGCACCCACAATGTTGTGATTGCATCGTTCAATCAGAAATTTCTTTGGTGGTTCAACAGCGGTCGCCCTTCCGAAAATGAAAGGTAGAAATATTAGAACCTCCCTTCTATTTGAATCAGAGAATTTATGGAGTGATTTGGTTTTTGAGTTACCAAAAACTACACGATTATATAGCCAAAGAGAATACGCTGCGCCTAAAATCATCCCAAGCGCTGCTAATGTGGCCGCTAAGCTATTCCTTTGGGAAGCTCCCACTAAAATGGGGAATTCACCGATAAAGCTGCTAGTACCAGGTAAACTCATATTGGCTGAAGTGAAAAAGAGTGGAATGGTAGATGGGTTTGGCATGGTGCTTACTAAACCTCCATAATATTTAACGAGTCGAGTCTTATGTCAGTCGTATGGAGCACCAACACATGAAGAAGGGGCTGACGAAACCGGTCCATGACTTGACATAGGTAAAACGCTACCTTCAATTCCCTGTACGTTTGATGGAGTAAAATCTTCTTACCCAATCACTAATCGGAGTACTAGATTCCTCTCCGAACCGTACGAGATAGTTACTTATCATACGGCTCTCTAACCCCACTATTTGGTTGTTCCGCTCCCGATTGATGGTAGTATCTGAGGCCGGCTTCCCGCGCCGGGACGGTTCCCACGCGCGTGTGACCCCCTGCTGTTACCGGGGCCTTCCTTCCGGGTGACGTTTTGAACATAAAGCCACCCGGCGCTTACTATTCGTGGTTAGCATGCCTTCAGCTCTCTAAAATATCGAGTACTTGGATCTATTTATTGCGGACCCGGATAAAGCGCTTTCCCTGGCAGTGGCCTTCGGCCACTCTCGGAAGGGTTGGGGACTTCTCATTCGGGAAACCGCGAAGCCCGACCAAGCATGAATCCATGAAGGGTCCGAGCGAAGCGAGGACAACTCCGACCCTCTCCCTATCGGTCGAGTGCCTAAAGGCCGAAGGGTCCGAACGAAGTGAGGACCACTCCGACCGAAGGGAGGAGTTGGAGGAGTTGGGAGTTTAATTTAATTGAATTGAATTGAATTTACCCGCCCGCCTCTCGTGCCGGGGTAAGTGCCGTAAGGCAGGCACTTACCCTCGCGCCTCCACCCTTTATCGGGGGTGGTCCCCGTACGTAGGGAGCAACTTGTGTGGCCGGGGCCTTCTTCCCAACTCCTCCCTTCGTCGGTCGGAGTTGTCCCCCAACTCCTCCAACTCCTCCCTTCGGTCGGAGTGGTCCTCACTTCGTTCGGACCCTTCGGCCTTTAGGCACTCGACCGATAGGGAGAGGGTCGGAGTTGTCCTCGCTTCGCTCGGACCCTTCGGCCTTTTAAAAGCGCCTTTTAAAAGGCCTTTCTAAGGCCCTCTCCCTTCGGTCGAGTGTCTAAAGACCGAATTCTAAAAAGGGAGCAGGTTTTCGCGCTATGCGCTCCCCTGGCCGACCGACCCCTCCTCCTATCGGGGGGAGTGGCTCGCGTTAGCTCGCCCCAAAAGTCATGGATTCATGAAGGGGGAAGGCCAACTACAAACCTTACGTGCCCGAAAAAGGGAAAGCGCCGTTTTCTGAGGAAAACGCGTAGCGTTTTCCGCGGGCGCTACGCGCTTCCCACGCCCTGCCGCTTAGGCCTTCGGGGTGAACTCATCATCGAATTGGAACATGGTGTTGAGAGGGGGCTTCATCCAGAAAAGGGATTGGCCCTTTTAGAAGCGGTTCTCCGCCTCACTTTTACCTCTTTGCCGCTAGGAATTTCTTGCACACGCGCTTGGCTCTTCCCCCAGTTTGGATTAACTTGATAACCCTCTTGTCTTAAATGGTTTTTGTAGAATACTGTACAATACGTTACAGTTCATTGCGTTAAAGAACGGGTGCGGGCTAAAGTCACCACCTTCTACGTACCCCATTGGGGTCTGTTGCTCCTGATGATGCTAGGGCTTTACGTGGGCTTACTAGTCAAGGTACGAAGTCTGGGATGCATGCAATGACAGCGTCTCCTAAAAGCCTCTAACTCGAATAGGATTGTGCTGCCGTCAATGGCCTCTCCATCAGGAGGGTAGGGAACGGGCGTTAGATTTTTTTGTACGGCAGTGATCCGTAGAACCATGTGTAGTGGAAAGCCGGTGGTAATATTGTGTACTATGTTCCACCGCTGTTACGAAAGCCAGAAATCCAAGAGTTCGCACAAGAAGTATCAATCCCATTCTGCGTGGTGGCAGACACATCCGCGACGGGGATCCGTGGGGATTGGCTTCGCGCGCGGATGGTGTAGAGTAAAATCTGCCAAGGGTCATGCAGATACATAGGCCCCTTCCCCTCTGCTGAATTGTTCAGCGCTTTCTGTTTGCACGGTCCCGGGTTGGGCAGGTACTACGGGCGCCCCTGACTCCCAGCTATGCGCTGCGCGCCTTTCGCGAAGCGAATAAAAGCTGATAAGATTTTCCAAGCTATATGCTGCGTCCAAAACACTGACTTTCATTCTGGGCCCACCGAAGGTGGGGAACCGAAGGGATATAATGAAATCTTGGGATATATATCTTTTGATTAGATTGATACCTTTGCATTTTTCCCAAAACTTACCACTTTAAAAGGCGCTCAAAGGCATTTTGTGCCGTAAACGCATAGCGTTCCAAATCCGGCACGCGCTTTAAAGGAGTTGGGTTTGCCTTTTAAAGTCCGACCGAAGGGTCCGAACGAAGCGAGGACCACTCCGACCTACCGGGAGGAGTGGGGGGAGTTGGCCGGGTTGGCGACACGAGTGAAGATTCGAGAAGAACTTCATTCGTGAGAGAATGAATGAAGGGCGGAGCCTGGCAAAAGGCGCTACTAGCGCCCCTAGGAGCGGGGAAGCAAGCAAGCGCCTTTGAACGAGGATAAGTAAGCGCGGCGTAGCGCCCCGGCAGCCGCTTAGCTGGATCTCGCCGGTGTCATCTATGGGCTGTGACGTTTGGAGTTGCCGTGCACCCTACCCAATGAAATGAGTAATCCGCTCTCCTGCCTATGGCCTAGCACTTAGTCTCGATGGCTGGCGCCGGGGAGTGCAGCTTACGTTCGCGCGTTTCCGTGTGCTGAACACGTGTTAGCTTACGGAAGTATTGTTCCGAAAGGTACTTCGATTCGCCAAAAAAAGGCTCAACTCGCTTGACGTTAGCGGACTTGCATGATATTATCGGGCAATCTCCTTTCTGTGTGATGGGAAGATGGCGGGAATAAAAGAGAATGCGTTGAGGCCTTTCTTTAAAGTGCGAACGTCGAAGTTTTTGGCTTTTCTGAGCAGCCCAGAAAAGAAAGAGAACGCTATGCGTTTTCATTCAAATAGGGTATGCCGAGAAAGAGATAAGAACCCGGCGCCTTCGCGGCTTCCCGCCCCGCATCCAGCGCAAGTACTTTCTGCTAAACTCGAGCTGCGACATGCTATGCTTTCTACCTCATTGCTAAGAGGTTGATGAGTCTAAGCCCGGCACACATTTTTGGCCTCGTGTGTTTATAATTATAGGTGACCCAAGGCCGCCCGACTAAACATACCAGTAGTGACAAAATTCATATGGGCTACTGGAGGGTGGGCAATAATCTTTTTCGGATCAATTTGTCTCATGGTAGTCAGGGAAGTGTATATAATAGCAATCACGCTCGGGGTATAAATGAAAGGAGTGGAATAAGGGGTCGCTTCAGGAAACATGGGGATGGAAAATCTTGAAAAACCATGGGTTCCCAATTTTGAAGGAGTTCCTGCCGAAGTTACAAATCCAGCCGTAGGTGCCTCTACATGAGCTTCGGGTAACCAAATATGAACTGGTACCATAGGCACTTTAACAGAGGAAGAAGCAAAAAGAGCAAGCCGTAGCAAGATTTGGCGCCGTTCACTGGATTCTGTGGTTAATGAGATATGTGAATCGGTGGTTCCTGTTTGGGAAGAAATCAATAGAATAGCTAATAGCATGAAGACAAATCCGAGTGGAGTGTATGGGAAGGACTAATATGCTGCTTATGTTTTTCTTTGTCCAGAACCCCATACCCCTATAATAATGGGAGAGTAAGGGATAGGCCCTCTGCCCCACAAGGTTCGGTGGGTCAAGGAAAGGCTCCATACGGGACCCAATCCCTTCCCAGAGAACCGTACATGATACTCTCGCATCATACGGCTCCGTCTCGAGATAGCGCTGATGAGTCGGCCCCCTATGACAACTGTTTACGCGCTCCGCTAAAGCGGGCTTTATCTTAAAGGGGAAGCGCGCTGTTTGGGAGAGGGGGTAGCAGCCGCACAATCGTGCCAGCCTTCTCTATTGGAAAGGGAAACGTTCCTTATCCGACTTCGCAATCAAACGCTGCTGAACCGGCGTTTTCACCCGTTTGCTTGCGGGGGGGCACTATAGTGCGCGTGGCGCTTCCACAATAGTGGTCGAGTGCCTGGCAAACCGGGAGATTGTATGTCGACCTGCCCGGGTACACCAGGCAGCAGGTCGACATACACTCGACTGGAAGGAGAGGGCAAAGCCAAGCCGTGGAGGCAAGCACCGTAGCGCTTACCTCGCCGTAGGCCGCGCATAGGGGGCGGCCCCCTGTAGTAGGGGCATAGTTGTTGAGGCGCGTAGCGCACAAAGTCCAACTCCAACTCCAACTCCAACTCCAACTCCAACTCCAACTCCAACTCCCTATCGGGAGTTGTCCTGAACGGACCCTATCGGGAGTTGTCCTGAACGGACCCTATCGGGAGTGTAGGCCAACTCCTCCCTTCGGAATTCGGAGTTGTCCTCCTGCCGGAGGACCAACTCCTCCCTACGGTCGGAGTTGCCAACTCCCCCCACTCCTCCCGATAGGTCGGAGTTGTCCTCACTTCGTTCGGACCCTTTTAAAGGTCGGAGTTGTCTTCCCTTCGGTCAGACCCTTATGGGCCAACTCCTCCCTAGGAATTATTTGTTGTCCCCCAACTCCTCTTTAAAGGCGGAATTATTCGGAGTTGTCCTCGCTTCGCTCGGACCCTTCGGTCGGGCCTTTTAAAAGGCCGCAAGAACCTTTAATTTTCAATGAAATTAAATTAAAGGTTCTTTACCGGAGGTTTTCGCGACTTTAAAAGGCGCTCCTTTAAAGGGCCAACTCCCCCCACTCCTCCCACTCCTCCCGGTAGGTCGGAGTGGTCCTCACTTCGTTCGGACCCGGTAGGTCGGAGTGGTCCTCACTTCGTTCGGACCCTTCGGTCGGAGTGGCCCTCCTATCGGAGGGCCAACTCCTCCCTATCGGTCGGAGTTGTCCTTCGGACCAACTCCTCCCTATCGGAATTCGGAGTTGCCCTCCTATCGGAGGGCCAACTCCTCCCTATCGGTCGGAGTTGTCCTTCGGACCAACTCCTCCCTATCGGAATTCGGAGTTGCCCTCCTATCGGAGGGCCAACTCCTCCCTATCGGTCGGAGTTGTCCTTCGGACCAACTCCTCCCTATCGGAATTCGGAGTTGCCCTCCTATCGGAGGGCCAACTCCTCCCTATCGGTCGGAGTTGTCCTTCGGACCAACTCCTCCCTATCGGAATTCGGAGTTGCCCTCCTATCGGAGGGCCAACTCCTCCCTATCGGAATTCGGAGTTGTCCTTCGGACCAACTCCTCCCTATCGGAATTCGGAGTTGCCCTCCTATCGGAGGGCCAACTCCTCCCTATCGGTCGGAGTTGTCCTTCGGACCAACTCCTCCCTATCGGAATTCGGAGTTGCCCTCCTATCGGAGGGCCAACTCCTCCCTATCGGAATTCGGAGTTGTCCTTCGGACCAACTCCTCCCTATCGGAATTCGGAGTTGCCCTCCTATCGGAGGGCCAACTCCTCCCTATCGGTCGGAGTTGTCCTTCGGACCCTTGGGGGCCCCTTGCTGGGGCCAAGCTGCCGGCCCCTAACCACCACATCATGAAGTGGATGGCGGGCCCCACCACCACCTACAAAGTGGGTGGGTAGGGAGTTGGGTTTAAGCGCGTAGCGCTTCACAGAATTGACCTTCAGCGCTGCTTCCCTTAGCTGCCATAAGGCGGCACCCTGTCCCCTCAGGAGAGGAGCCCTGCACTCGACTGAAAGGAGAGGTCTTTGCGCCCGGCAGACGAGTGCTAAACTACCACCGGGCACTATAGTGGAACTATAGTGCGCTTGAAAAGCGTTTTGAAGCGGCAGAGCGTAGCACTTAAGTACGCCCCCATGGATGCCGGAGGCCCTTCCTCAAGAAAGGGGAAGCGTAGCTTCCCGCAGAAATGCAGGGCCTTTATTGGGATAAAGGGCCACTCCCCTCGTTGTTACTTCGTCAAAGGAAATGCTTGGCTGAAAGGGAGCTGTGAGCCCCGAGGAAGGGAAGGGGCGCCCCCCTCAGTGTTATGGTGTGTGTGGTCAGTACCGGATCGTGTCAGGCCACGCCCTTTAAAGGCCATTATTCATCCAGCGCCCTAGGCCTTTTCTTGCTCGTGCGACTTTCAGTTGCCACTCTTTGTCTCTTTTGACCTAGGAGTCGGCTGAACAGTTTGTTAAGCTATGGCGGTAATGGATTCTACGTAATAATTGCACCCACATCCGATTGAGGGTGGTAATGGTACATAGTCACCCATTGGCCTTTTCGCACTGCTCGAGGCGCCAACGGGGGACACGTGAGTTATACGCCGAACCTTCTGACTAACCTTACGGGGGCGATGCCTAGTAGAAACTTTTTAAGTCACTTCACTCATTCATGAAGTCTGGATCATTTTCGTCCGTGGGACAGGCAATGGGAGGGTGCTTTAATTTTCAATGAAATTAAATTAAAGGTTCTTTACCATGTCAAACACACACAGCGGCCCAACTCCCGGACCCACCCACTTTGTCACTACTATGGTGGTGGGGCTTTAGCCACGTCGCTGGGGTAGGGGCCGGGGTGCGGACCCGGGCGGGTAGCGCTACGCGCTACCCTGGCCCCAGCAAGGGGCAGGGGGCGCGTAGCGCCCCCGGCGGGCAGCGCGTAGCGCTGCCCTGGCCAACCCCTCCCTCTCGGAATTCGGAGTTGTCCTCCTGTCGGAGGACCAACTCCTCCCTCTCGGAATTCGGAGTGGTCCTTCGGACCAACTCCTCCAACTCCTCCCTTCGGTCGGAGTTGTCCTCACTTCGTTCGGACCCTATCGGTCGGAGTTGGAAGACAACAAAGAATTCCGCCTTTAAAGAGGAGTTGGCCAACTCCGACCTACGGGAGGAGTTGGGCTTTAGCCACTCAACCGACCGAAGGGAGGTTGAGGGGCTTTAGCCACTGGCTGGGGTAGGGGCCCCAGCCAGGGTCCGGGAGTTGTGGGCGTTAGGAAGCCCCCAACTTTCTTTGTAGGTGGTGGTGGGTAGTTCCGTTGGGCGGGGCCCCCCTAAGGGGGGCCCGCGGTGTCCCGTGCCGGGCCACCCTGCCCCTAGCGTAGCCCCAAAAACCTTAGTTTCCTCGTCGTCCAGCCTCAACAGTCGTAGGTTGTTCCGCTCAAAATCTTCTTCTCTTCTTCTGGATTACCCCGCCGCCCTCCGACGTTGTTTCGTCCTCTAGCCAAGTCTCCACTTCGCAATCTAACTCCCTTCTGTCCTTCGTCGCTAAGTGAGCTCCCCCTTGAACTTGTACGCACTTGTAGGAGGTGCAGTGAGTACTTCCCTCTCAAATCAATCCCGTTCTCTTTTCGGGGTTCCCCCACCTACCTGACGGTGGGGGAACCCGAGCCCCCTCTTCTGAGGGGTCTCCCCCAACCCAGTAATTTGAGAATTCAATCCGCGCTTTAAAAGGCTTTTTCCGTCACTATACCGAAACAAATCACTCCGTTTCGTTCCAGCGACAACTAGAATACTCGCCAAAGGCCGGAACCGACCTGCTAGCCGCCTTCGGCAGGGGGGTGCTCCGCACCCCCCGCGGGTAGCGCGTAGCGCTACCCTGCCCTCAGGACCGGTACGATTATCCCTGTCAACTCAATCGGTGGCTGACGAGTCTACGTCCATCCCTGGGCGTCGGAGTTTGACCCGCCACCCTTGTAGCCGTCCCCTGGAATTCGCGCAAGTGTGTCTGCACCCCCGGCGACTTGACGGAAAAGGAGGGAAGCTACCGAGGTTTTTCACGAGACCCTCACCCGGCCCGTTAGGTCGCCCGATAGGGAGAGAGGCTTGCCGCTACTCCCCCGATAGGGAGAGGGGTGAGCTAACGCGAACCACTCGACCGATAGGGAGAGGGGTGAGCTAACGCGAACCACTCGACCGATAGGGAGAGGGGTGAGCTAACGCGAACCACTCGACCGATAGGGAGAGGGGTGAGCTAACGCGAACCACTCGACCGATAGGGAGAGGTGCCGGAATAGCTCGACCGGGTTCAACCCCCGGGGCTAGCGTAGCGCCGGGGAACTATAGTGCGCTACGCGCTTTACCCGGTCCCCTGGGGAGACCACTATGGGTAGGGGGAACTACAGCAGTGTGGAAAGCGCTACGCGCTTTCAACTGAAGTCACTAGAATCGCTACGCGCTTCCCCTTGTAGTGCCCCCCATGGGGCCAGGGCTTTAAAGCCCCTTCATCAGAAGTGGCCCAACTTTATGAAGTGCGGGCAGCGCCGGCCTGGTTCCCGAATCACTATGTGCTGCACTCGACCGATAGGCCGAGGGACGACGAAGTTACTACTCGACCGATAAGTGGGTAGGGAGTTGGGCCGGTTTTCAGCGCGTAGCGCCTCAACCACTATAGTGCCCCAACCTCCGTTACGTACGCGCTTGCCCTGTTTCTCGCAGCCAAACCTTCTTTATCCTCCACCTAGGAGCACCTCTCCTGCATGTCCATACAGGACTCGAGTAGGCGGGGTGAAGTTTTTTTGCAGAACCCTCCCCCGTACATTCCAAATAGTCATCTGACGGGTTCGACGGCTATGCTTACACACAAGACTACCCTTCACCGAAAGCTTCGCAGGGCAGGGGGCCTTCGGCCCCTTTAAAGGGGGGCCTTCGGAATTCCCCCTGCCCTACGGGCAACTCCGACCGAAGGGAGGAGTTGGACGTATCAAATTCAACCCCCCTTTTAAAGGGGTTTACTGCAAATTAATGCTCCTGCAGAGGGCTTTATCCCAGCGAATATCAGAGACTCAGCTCCGCACAACGTAGGAATTAACACGCTCTCGGAAAAAACATAGGGGAGTAAAGTATCCGGCGTGCGAGACACAGCAATCATAAAAGATTCACCGATTGGAAAGGCTATTATATATTCCTTCTTATAACTCTTGATACTGGACCAACCTACTAAAATGCAGATAGGGATTAGAAACGTGGTCGAGACCACCGAAAATGAAGGGAGACCATCTATACCTATAACCAAATCGATGTTTGAATAAGGAAGCCATCCACGAGTTTCCACGGATTGAGATTTGGCAGTAGGATTATCAAATTGTATCCGAGACACCGGAGGATACGAAGAAGTAATCAAAGAGGCGCACAGACCAAGACTTCGTATCAGTCGTATTCTGGAATCGGGAATAACCAAGAGAATAATGCTTCCCAGCAAAGGACACAAAATAAGACCACTTAGATTGGTGGGTAAGAACGCTACGGATTGGGACGTCATGGATGTATATGTAGATTTGGTTTGGTTCTTCCCTTCTGTTTTTGATCCTCACGGGAGTTTGTTCTCGGAACTTAAAGGTGTGCAGCGCTACGCGCTGCCCTAGGCTGGGCCGGCAGCCCCTGCCCCACCACCCCTTACCAACTACTAGGGGTCACTATAGTGCGGGGCCTAGCGAAAGTGAATTGTGCGGCCGGTGCCACCCACCACGCTGAGCTTCCCCCTGCTGCCGGGTCGGGGGTTTGATTCCGGGGCACTGCGGACCGCTAGATGCCGGCTAGCCCCACCCTCCTAGCCTCCCCTTCTCAAGAGTGCACACTTCAGAATAGCGACCGTTACCTGGTAACTAAATTTTGGGTCGGGCGGGGGTGGTGGTCCCAAAGTGGGTGGTGGGGCGGCCCTTCTCTTTCCCTTCCCTTCCCGGTTTCCTTCCCGTGTGAGGATTCGATTCCCCCGAGTAGTGGTGGGGGCATCTATCTACGTGTTTTTGCACCTCAAAAACACGTAGATAGAAGAAGACACCGAGATTTCTGCTTGCTCCGAGTGGTCGAGGGTGTCGAAAACTATCGCCCCTTACCCCACAGAGCTTGAGTGCTACTGGTTAGCTGCCACTGCCGGTAGCCAGCCTCGAAAGAAGCTCCTCGCCACTTTAAAGTCGCCGGGCGCGTTTCCTCCTTTTCCAGGTATAGGGGTGGTCTGTTCGAAAATCCATGGCCGACTCTCTCTCCCTACCGAAACTGCATGTGGAAACTGCGAAGTGGAACCGAACGTCCTTGGTGACCTATGAATGTCCCCAATTGTGGTAGGTCGACAAACAAACAAGTCAAGCCCATTTGCCGGTGAGAGAGCGAGTCCGCCTGGGAGGAGAGTGAGTCCGCCTGGGTGAGAGTGAGTCCGCCTGAAAAGGCGTCAACACCGGCGATTCAACTTCATTCGCGCTCCGAAGGGCCGATTGCCGCACCTTTTAAAGGCCTATCGTCAATGGAAACATGGCCTGTTTCAGGTGGCAGCCTCCCTTCGCCCCTTCTCGTAGCATCCGCAAACCTTTGCTCTACCTTCCCGGCAAGCGGGAGCAGCAATTCAAGGGAAAGTGGAAGCAGCGATTGGTGGGTCCTTTCTGTTCGGTAAAAGCTATTTGGTTTCCCGGCTTTGCGGAAGGCAAAGATTCCTTCCTTTGCGGAAGCTGCGACCTGCTTTGTGGGGAAGCATTTAAGTGCCGCTCCTTCGCATCTGCAGAATTTGCTCTCCAACTCCTCCAACTCCTCCCTTCGGTCGGAGTTGTCCTCACTTCGTTCGGACCCTATCGGTCGGAGTGGTCCTTCGGACTTTAAAGGGCCCACCTCCCCTTGAAGGGAAAGTAAGACATGAGTGCCGCCTAGTCGCGATATCCTCCCCGGGGGCATCTTAGCCCCCTTCGCTTTGCCCGCCGTGGTTAGGCTCTGTTCATTACCGTTTCTCTGATCGACCAGGGCCGGCTCAACCGGGGCAAAGAAGCGTTCTGAGCGTGGCTACACACCTGGTCGACTGATTCCCCAGCCAGGTCTTCCATCGTCACTACTAACAATTTGACGTAGTTAGCAACCTCTCCCGGGGACTTCCCCTTCTCTTGTGTAGGGCTTGTGCAGGACTTTTCCTTCGTGCAGGACTTTCCCTAGCCCCCCGCAAGAGCGGACTGAGTCTTTCTTTGTCGCTCCGGAATCGAGAGCCACTGCTCTGCGGAGAATGACGTGCTAGCACTTATAGGGCTTCCTTCTCTCAGCCAAAGAAACCGGCGGTGCCACGCCACGCTCAGAACCCTGGGTGCCGTGCGGGGGGCAGTGGAGCCAAAAGGGTGCCGGGAGCTAGCGTAGTTGCTACTCCCCATCAACTCGATTTTATCTCTGGGAAGCACCAGAATTCTAGAAAGTTGGTGTGGTCGGGCGGCTTAGTTAGTGGATGGCGATGGGCCTTCACTATAGATACGTGATCCCGCCTCATCACTTCCAGGGTTGGGCCGAATCCATCCCTCTCAGGAAAAGAGTAAAAAACCGCCTTCTACGATCGTGTTAGGGGACCGGGGTCAAAGGGACGAGAAACTGGAGAAAGAGGATGCGAGTAAAGAAAGGTTACTTTAATTTAATTTCATTGAAAATTAAAGGTTATTAACTTTCTATACGATACGAGAAACTTTTAAGAGGTGGAAGGTAGGATAAAAAGTGCAGGCTTTCCCTCAACCTCCCTTCGGTCGGTTGAGTGGCTAAAGCCCCTCCGAAGAGGTTTGGGCAGTGAACTGCGCCTTCGCCTGGCACTGACAGACAATTGATCTCTGCAACGCCTACTAGCCCCTAGGCGGTAAGCTAGCGTGCCCTGAAAGGGAAGGCATGCAGCGTGCTCACAAGCCAAGATCCAATTCCCAGTAAAGGATTCGCTGCGACAGGCTAGCTCTTTCTTGAAGTGTCCGTCGAGCGTGTAACCTGATCCCCAGCTATCTAGCAGCCCGAGAGTTCTTCGGGGGATTGACCGATCGAACGAACAGAGCCGACTCTTTATTCGTCGTCTACAAGTGTCTGTGGTGCGAGAATTCTACCAGTATGTCCGATCGGTATCGGTACTGCTTGGGGGAGCGGTTCTGTCCTAGGTGTGACAGCGGCTCCATAACGGTGTCTTTGCGCTCGGAAGCCAAACAGGCCTTATGAGCTCCAGTAACATGCTACGTGAATTCTTGATGAATTGCCCTTTAAAAGTCCTCCCTATCGGCCTTTAGGCACTCGACCGATAGGGAGAGGGTCGGAGTTGTCCTCCTGTCGGAGGACCCTGAAAATATCGTCTATAGAGTTGTTTTTGCCAACAACGTCTCGTTTAAAAGGGCTCGACTCTGAGTTGGGTGCTAGACCGAATCATTCGGATTGGATCTTGTGCTCTGCAGAGTGGTTTCATGGCACAACTTTCTTTGGATTGGATGGCCAAGTTGATAACCGAAGCATTCCGAGGAGAAAACTTAAGTTACTTTAGTTTAATTTAATTGAAAATTAAGTTACTTTGGCTCATTCGCCTTTTGCTTAGACTAGTCACCTAGGTTATCCAGCCTCCCCCGCTCTGGACAGTCAAAATAGAACTTCGTAGCATTAGGAAGGAGCTCCCGTCGGGTAGCCACATAGCGTGTAGTGCCCACCCGCACTACGTACACCTCCCCATACCCACTAGGTTGGGGCTAGTCACGGGAAGCGCTACGTGCCATACCCATAATAGCACTACGCGCTTTCCCACGGGGTACGTGCGGCTAGCGGGGGGTAGTTACGGACGTGGTCATACGCGCTAATGGAATCGAATCCATTATTACGTGGTGTGGGGTCTAAGGTCTAGGCTAAGGGTACCTAGTTCCCCCAACCCTTCAGGGTCATACGCGCTAATGAGGGAATCGAATCCATTAGTGGTCATAGCGTCTAGGCGAAAGGGGTAGGGGGTGCCGCCAACCAATCTTTGGTGCGGGGGTGGGGGTAGGGCCGCCTTCTTTCTGGCTGTTTCTGTCCAAGAAAAACGGATTCCAGCGAAGGACAACTCCGACCGATAGGGAGGAGTTGGCCCTCCGATAGGAGGGCCACTCCGACCGATAGGGAGGAGTTGGCACTGCCAGGTCAGGACCACTCCGACCTACCGGGTCCGAACGAAGTGAGGACCACTCCGACCTACCGGGTCCGAACGAAGTGAGGACCACTCCGACCTACCGGGTCCGAACGAAGTGAGGACCACTCCGACCTACCGGGTCCGAACGAAGTGAGGACCACTCCGACCTACCGGGTCCGAACGAAGTGAGGACCACTCCGACCTACCGGGTCCGAACGAAGTGAGGACCACTCCGACCTACCGGGTCCGAACGAAGTGAGGACCACTCCGACCTACCGGGTCCGAACGAAGTGAGGACCACTCCGACCTACCGGGTCCGAACGAAGTGAGGACCACTCCGACCTACCGGGTCCGAACGAAGTGAGGACCACTCCGACCTACCGGGTCCGAACGAAGTGAGGACCACTCCGACCTACCGGGTCCGAACGAAGTGAGGACCACTCCGACCTACCGGGTCCGAACGAAGTGAGGACCACTCCGACCTACCGGGTCCGAACGAAGTGAGGACCACTCCGACCTACCGGGTCCGAACGAAGTGAGGACCACTCCGACCTACCGGGTCCGAACGAAGTGAGGACCACTCCGACCTACCGGGTCCGAACGAAGTGAGGACCACTCCGACCTACCGGGTCCGAACGAAGTGAGGACCCTATCGGTCGGAGTGGTCCTCCTGTCGGAGGACCCTAGAATGACTAAATTCGCTAGGCAAACGACAGGGTGATGCGGGATGCACAGAGCAGCTTACTTTGCGCAAGCTAAGCTAGACGCAGGCACTTCGTAGTCCGATCACTCTCGCCGCTACCTGCACCTGCTCGCGCTTGTTCCGTTCCTTCCCACCTGCCCCGCACCACCGAGAGCGCCCACCTAGACTCTTGGCCAAAAAGAATACTTTTCACTCAGGCTTGTCGGTTCAACCAACCTCGTTAGCCCCCTTAAAAGTCTCGGGTCAAAGCCCTCCCTTCGAAGTGACTTCGGAGTCCTAAAGTCCATCGCCCCCACCACTAGTGTTAAACGGAAATCAGTGAAGCCGGATTTACCCATTGCTAGTCCCAACCAACTGCCCGTTAAACTGAACGAAGTGAAAGGACCGGGAGGTAGTTTTCTTTAACTCGAACCGAGTTAAAGAAAACCCACCGAAACAACTTTTAAAGGCCTTTAAAAGGCTCAGCGCTACGCGCTTCACAGCGCTGGGGTACGGAGCTAATTCTAGCCTTCCCCAGAGTGAGTAGCCACGTCGGTCCGATTCTGGGTGGCGGGAAAAGGTGGTTTGATCCCGGACATTTTCAGACTCCAGTTTGGGGTACCTTCTGGAGGGAAAACCGTGCGAAGTCTTTCCATCTATCTACAATCCCGGATTTCAAAATGGGAGCTTTGATCGATTTTTCCCGGCCCGGGAAACTATTTGTTTCTCACTTTTCCGCGAAGGCCTTTAAAAGTCGTATAAGCCTTTAAATGACAAATCGTCTAAGGTCTAAGATCGTCTAAGGACGAATCGTCTAATGATCGTCTAAGATCGTCTAGGATCGTGATCGTCTAAGATCATCTGATTCCGCATCAGAAATTTAGTACATAGATTCGATCGGTCGACACCGGACGATTCTCCGTAGAATCCTCTTCTTTCCCGACCAGTGCGGTTTGCCGGGAGGGAAACATTATGATGGGCTGCCAGTTCCGCAGCAAGCCGGACTGAATGATGGACTTAGGTTCCGCAGTTCGGACTGAATTAGTTAGGCACTGAATTTTTAAAAGGCTGAATGGGCACTGAATGATGGGCTGCCGTTCGGCGTGCTGAATGGGCACTGCATGATGGGCTGCCGTTCTACGTTCGGAATGGGCAATGATGATAGAATAATTGCCGGTTCGGATGATGAGCTTAGTTCGGGCTGAATGCGGCCATTGCACGTTGAACTGAACGCAAGAGAAACCAATTCGGTTGGGCTAATAGTGTGTGCGTCCAAAAAGTCATCGAATCACGGCCTTTAAAGTTCGGAAAGCTGAAGCCTCTTTAAAGAGCCTTTAAAGAAAGAAAGAAAGATCCCACTTTTTTACGGGTAGGGAAACTACGCTTAGGCCACGAACGAGGCAAAGTCTGGCAGCAGCCAATCGCCAAGTCCCGAAGACCCGGAGAATCTTTTGGAATCCGCGCCCCGTAGCCCTACATGATGGGGTCCTCCTCGTAGCCCTCGTAGGCCTCGCGTCAACAAGGCCTCTCCGATTTCTGGACTCAGAAGTGAATTCCACTGCGTGCACTTATCACTGCTTCGATTTCCCAAGGGGAGACGAAATCGAAATTCGGCTAAGAACCTTTAATTTTCAATTAATTGAAAATTAAAGTTACTTTGGGGGAGACATTGAAATTCGCGCTACGCGCTTCCCTGGCAAGGGGTGGAACTATAGTGCACCCTCGCCCTATTCGAGACTCAAAAATCAATGCAGAGGCTATCTCGACTAAGTAAGATCGGGCAATAGATGTAGAAGAAGTCAAGTCCCGGCCTGGGCCAGTGTGGGAGGCCGAACCAAACTGTAAGCTACCGGCCTTCGCTCGAACCCTTTAAAAGGGCTCGGTAATTTAAAAGGCAGCGCTACGTGCCTAGACCCGGGCGGATGGAGGGTGGTCTTAGACCCTTTTAAAGGTGCTAGCGTTAAAGTACGAAACCGAAAATGACTTGTATAGACGGTTCACCAAGGCGTACATGGCTAGCTACCGCGTACTGTGAAATTAACTTTCGAAGTGACCCAACTCCCCCCACTCCTCCCACTCCTCCCTTCGGTCGGAGTGGTCCTCACTTCGTTCGGACCCTTCGGTCGGAGTGGTCCTCACTTCGTTCGGACCCTTCGGTCGGAGTGGTCCTCACTTCGTTCGGACCCTTCGGTCGGAGTGGTCCTCACTTCGTTCGGACCAGCGTTACTTTAATTTAGTTTCAATTCAATTTAAGGGTCCGAACGAAGTGAGGACAACTCCGACCCTCTCCCTATCGGTCGAGTGCCTAAAGGCCGAAGGGAGGAGTTGCGCTTTAAAGCCTTTTAAAGGTGTGAAATTAACTTTCTTTACTAGAGTCCCGCTACTTTAAAAGGTGCTTCTTCAATGCGATGCGCCTTGCGGACTACTCGATGCGATTCCGACTCAATCAACTCGGGCGAGCGTAAGCGAGCCACTCCCCCGATAGGGGGAGGGGCGACCTTCGCATTCTAGCTAGGCTAGCTACGCACCTGGGCCGTGTACTGGAAAGCGCTACGCGCACCCGGCTGGCTACGCGAACTAAGCCTAAGGGCCGTACACACCTGACCTACGCGCGCACCCACTACGTAGTGTGTACGCCTAGCTAGCACCCCACTACGTAGCGCGTAGCACCAACACGGCAGGTAGGCCCCTACTTTCAGTGCCGATATTCGTTCGATGGCAGTTCGTCCTTACGGCAGGTCCTCTCGTTGTTCGCTCGCGTAGCGCTAAGCGGTAGCATCTATATACGGCTCGCACTTGACAGCTTAACGAACTACTTCCCACTCAGCTCAACGAACTACTTCCCACTCTGTCTCAGTCGTTCCCAGTCAGCTGAGCAGTCAGTCTTCCCAGCTTCGGCGTGCCCAACCATTATTGGATTCCTCTCTCCGTTCCGTACGAACCACTGACTCCTTACAAAAAGGGGGAGAAGCGGTTTCAAAAAGGCCGTTGAAAGGGAGAAGAGGAAGGATGTCGAAGCTAATAAGGGATACGTTGGTGCTGACATCGACTCGGTGGGGGACCCATTCCGCTCTCCACCACCAGGACGGGCCACCACCACCTTCTCTGTTCACCACCAAGGCGTCCGCAGGCGAACCGAAAAGGACGCGTGCAGCGTTAAAGTACGTGACTTTAAAGTTAAACCTCGGAGGTAGTTCCAGGTAATTTAAAGGCCGGCCCGCTTTATTGAAAGTACTTTAATTTCATTTAATTTCAAATTAAAGTAACTTATAAGTTACTTTAATTTGAAATTAAATGAAATTAAAGGTTCTTAGTCTTTGAAGAAAAATCAACGATGGAAACCTTGCACGTGTGGGACTACAGGACCACTGGGTAGGGCCCATCGTATCACGAGTTTGTAGGTGGTGGTGGACATTACTGACATAACAGAGTCGGATCCTCGGCCTATCGGCCTCGTGGCTTCGCCCCTCCCCTCCCGTCCAGTCCCTCCAATGAACTCAGCCAGCCTGACTCCTTGATGCGGTGGTCGATATGGCCCAACTCCTCCCTATCGGTCGGAGTGGGGGGAGTTGGCCCTTTAAAGGAGCGCCGTCGCGAAAACCGTAAGAACCTTTAATTTTCAATGAAATTAAATTAAAGTAAACCTAAGTAACCTTTAATTTTCAATGAAATTAAATTAAAGTAACCCCACTTTAATTTTCAATGAAATTAAAAAGTCTTTGTAACTTTTGAATCAGACCAGCCGAAAGCTCAGGTCGGAGAAACGTCCGCTGGTGGCTAGAAAGGGGTAACAGACTTACTATAGAAGTTTGAGCCCCATAAAGTCCGCACATTAGCCTAATACAGCCCCGGATAAGCGTCCGCACATTAGCCTGATACGGAGCCGGATAAGCGTCCGCTTCCGGCGGAGAAAGGTCCGATGGCCACCCAAGAGAATGGTAGAAGCGTCCGGAGAAGCGACTTTTAAAAGGCTGGTTCATAAATTTCCGATGCATAAAAGTCCGGTCTTCCGGAGAAGCGTCCTCATTGTTTCCCGGATAAACGCTTGTGGCTAGAAAGGCCTCTGGTAGAAGCTTCCGGAGAAGCGGCCCCGTACGGCTTTTGGAGCAACGACTGTGGCTATAAAGGGGTAACATACTTACGAGCCCTGGCAACGCATGGATTGTCCGTGCATTAGCCGGCAGACAGAGCCGGAAATCTGTAAACGTACTCTATGGAGAAACGGCCTCTTGCGGCTAGAAAGGGGGCCTCGATTCCACTCGATGGTTTGGAAAAGGGGCTTTAGCCTGTCGCCCCTAACCACCACCACCCATAAATGGATGAATGGGTGGTGGCCTTCAAAGGGGCGACAGTAGGGAAAATGGATTGATGCTCAACCGGGAGAATCCGTAGAATATCGGGCCGTCTGGGGGCTCTCTGCTGCTGCGGTGCTTCCGGCCGCCCTCCACTCTGCTGCGGCGGAATAGTGAGCGGAGTGCCACCCCACCTCCAAATTGTGGATCCCAAACTGACGGAAAAACGTCTACGATGGACATGGGAGTTGAATTTAGGAGTCTAATGTTCAGGTTTCTCAAAGAAGTGGAAAGCACTCAACCCTCACTAAGGGACCGGAGGAAAGGAGTTAGTGCTCAGCACTAAAAAGGGCCGAATTGGCCCATCGAATTCATACTGGGTAAAGTTCATTAAAGTAACTTACTTTTGAATCCGCTTTGACTCGCATTTGGGTACCAAAACCCACTTTAAAGGGCAAGTTCCGCCCATTAACGATTCCAACGCGCCGGGACAACCTAGTTTATCGTGCCAACTCCCCCCACTCCTCCCTTTGGTCGGAGTTGTCCTCACTTCGTTCGGACCCTTCGGAATTCGGAGTTGTCCTCCTTAGGAGGACCCTTAATAGGGTACTGGAAAGAGTAGTTAATCCCCAATTCTGCCCCTCCGCTCAAGGCTTCCGCCCTGGACTGGGGTGTGAAACATGTTTGAAAGGGATTTTTCTTGGCATGGAGTAAGAGCGCTTTTCACCAACTCCCCCAACTCCTCCCTTCGGTCGGAGTTGTCCTCACTTCGTTCGGACCCTTCGGCCTTTAGGCACTCGACCGATAGGGAGAGGGTCGGAGTTGTCCTCGCTATGCTCGGACCCTGCCAACTCCTCCCGGTAGGTCGGAGTTGTTCTCCAACTCCCCCCACTCCTCCCTTCGGTCGGAGTTGTCCTCACTTCGTTCGGACCCTTCGGCCTTTAGGCACTCGACCGATAGGGAGAGGGTCGGAGTTGTCCTCGCCTCGGACCCTTCGGTCGAACCCTGGCAGTGGGATAGTGAGCCCGCGCGATGGAGCGGGAACGTGTGACGCCACTATAAAGCCCCCTATTACGTCTCGCTCCCCACCTTCCTGGGAAGGGAACCCTGAAAGACTGAGGGCGCCACCGGGGTGAGAGCCGGGAATATGGTGACTGGAAAAGGAAGGAGAGCCGGTCCTACGTCCTCTCTCACCGGAGTCGATAGACGAAGGTCCGGGACCAGAGCGGCAGGAGGCGGAGGGCCTTCAAGCGCTAGCTTCGGCAGGGTCAGCATCAACGTATCCCTTATTAGCTTGCCGGAGCCCTGCAAAGCAAGAACGGAAAGTAGATCGCCATACATGCATACAAACACGTATATAGATGTGCGCATCTTACGTATGCGTCCGTTGCATGTAGGGTGTCAGGTTGGCCATGACCTTCACAGCCCAGCACAAAAGCGCCCCTTCCAGCACCGTTAAGGGGCTACAAAGTAGGACACTCCCCCGACCTACGGGAGGGGAGAGGACAGAAGGGAGGTACCCGGCGGCCAGCCGGGGCCTACTAGTGTACCCGGGGCCGGCTACGGCCAGGAGGGGGAGGGGCGGAAAACGCTACGCTCCGCTTTGGGCGCTACGCGCTGAAACCCTGGGCTGGGCCGGCAGCCCACCCTGCCCCATCCCTTTGCTCTGTGGCGAGGAGCGCCAGCCCGGCCCACCCCACCACCCCTTTCCTTCTTTTCCCAAAGCCTTTAAAGGGCCGGGGGGACCGCTTCAGAAGTGGTTGAGGCCTTTTAAATTAAATGAAATTAAAGGTTCTTTATTGAATTGAAAATTTGAAATTTTCGTTTGTTTGAATTTGAAATTGTTTTTTTGGCTGAATTGGGCGTAGGCGGCCCTAACCAAATGTGGGACTCAAACAAGCAAACGGAACTGAGCCCTTAGAAGTGATGCTTTTCAAAGTACGGCGGTACATCTTGCCGACCCTATCTCACGCAGAGAAGAGAGTGGCCAGTTTGAAACTGAACTTTGGTCGAATGGTTCCTCCCGGCATCCTTTTCTTGGCGGCTCTCTTGTACCTAATCGGAATGATTTCTTTTTCGTTACTTTTCGGAACAACGGCGCCGAACGTGGCATATTGTGCTGGCCTTGAGTCCGAAGAGGGTCCCTCCTCACAGCCTCTGCTGAAAGAGCTTTTTTCGAGGGAAATTTCGGGGAAGAAGGGCTTGTTACGGAACCATGCTTACCGCATAGTTCGAAGTCAGACTCTTCCCGTTATGCATCACGCCGAACAAATGGCCGAAGGAGAGGGCTTCCGGGGGGAATACGTAGAAACATATTTAGCCTCTACATTAGAGGACGTCATGTCAGTATGCGATCAGGCCTTTCAAGGAAATCTTCCCGATATGGAAGGTTGCGGATACGACTTCGTGTCTTCTTTAAGAGGTCAACCGCCGCTTGGCCTGGATGATGTCCTGGTTGATTGGCCGACTCTAACGTCCCAAATAGCCAAAGGCTTATTACTTGTTCAACCTGCGGTCTCTTTCTGCTTGACGGATTTGGAACTCTTGCATGAGTCATTGGTTACACTGGCGGGAGGAGACGAGCTTTTGGTAGAGTTCTCCGAGGATCCGGCCTTTGAAGGTCTACTTTTGGACTCGCTTAAAACGGTACTACCGCCGTCCTATTTTAGGGCTTTTTTCTCCGGTAGACTGTTCCGGGAGCTAATCCATTTGGAGGACGGATACTCTCGCCTTGTGGGGCAAATGCTTTCGGAACTCGAAGATCTAAGTACGCCCTAAGGAGACGGTTTCTATGTTCGCCAACTCCGATTGATTAGTATTGATTCCGCGGATTCCGTCAAGGGTTACTTTAATTTCATTTCATTGAAAATTCAAGGTTATATTTTCAATGGTTTTCCGGGTTTTTTCGACACTCTTGGGTTTTCCCTAAGGAAGCACCCAAAAACGGACTTTTTCTTGAGTTTCCCGGGATTTTTTGACACTTTAGGCTTAGAATTTATTGAATTTTCAATTAAACCTTCTTTTTTGGGAATTCCCTTTTAATTTAATTTAATTTAAACGGTCAATGGATACAATAAATCATAAACTAACGGATCGATGATAGCCAACAATCCGAAGAAGAAGAGGGAAAAAGAAAACCATGATACGGGATTCGCCCTTTAACCACCAAAAGCAACCCAACTACCAACAGCAGCCTCAAACTTCGCACCACCAGACTGAGCATTTGGAGGGGCTGAGGCAGCAGCCTTCTAAGCACCAGCAGCAGCCGCACCACCGGAAGTCTCACCTTAAGCCTCTTAACCAGCAGCCTCCTATCAAACAGCAGCCTCGCTGCTAGCAGGAATGGAATAATCAAAAGCACCAGCAGCCTCTTGTTGAACACAGCGAGAAACAGCCACGCCACCTTAGGCAATGGAGGAAGCACCACCAAAAGCTTCATAGGCACCACCACCAGAAGCAGCAGCCCTCTAAGCAACACAGTATCGCCCGTACTAACCCAACTCTTAGTAATACTCTTACCACTGCAACAGATTCCAGGGGAAAGAGAAAAACAGGGTACTCCTTAGGTTGTTTGAAGGGGTTTAAAGGTTCTCGTCGCTCAACCAAGTATGCAGCTCACGCAACCGGAGAACATGTCGCGCGAGCTGCCATTCGGCTAAAAATTGAGTCAGTTGAAGCGAGAATAAAAGGAATTGGTCTTGGAAGAAAGAAATGTTCGCCGAAAGGTTCGAAAGAAGGAGGTCCTATTACTACCAAGACACGCGATGTAACCCCAATGCCACATAATGGATGCCGACCCCCTAAGAAGCGTCGTGTTCAAGTCCATCATAAAATCCATTTTCCATTACTCGACTGCACTATGTGAAACTCTAGGCTCTTGATTGCCTTCACTCATGGTTGGAAATAAGTCTGGTGTTGGTCCCCCAAGAAAGCCTAGCGGGTCATGGAAGGCGGTGGCTAACAAATACATAAAGCCAATCAAATTGGAAAGAGTCTCTTAAGGAGAGGCGGGAAGTGTAAGCACTGCAAGAGGGCGGCAAGGGCAAGAAGCCCCTATCTCCCAAAAGGGAACATATTTACCCCTACCCCCGCCCTTCGGCACTTTCTCCCGGCCCTGGCCTTTGTTACGGAAGTGGCGCCCCGCTCTTTTCGGAAGGGCAAACGCAACGCTCCGCTATCGTGGCCACTAATCAGTGTACCCACGGTAGCAAAAACGGCTCCGCTTCTAGACTCCACGAAGAGGCGGCAAAAACGAGAAAGGTTAGAAACTCACGCGGGGGCAGCAGGGGCGCCAGCACCCCTCCTACGGCCTTTAGGCACTCGACCGATAGGGAGAGGGCCGGGTGAGTGGTTGTTCGCGCTTCGCGCCCTGCCGGCGCTACGCGCTCCAACTGAGGTTCCCCTACCCCCGTTAGTGGTCCGTTAGGACCCCCTACCCATAGTGGTCCCCCTCCCATCCAGGGGGTCCCCCACCACCATCTCTAGAGTGGGCGGGGCCTATGCGGCAAAGCGCGCGCTTTACCGTCCCTTCGCCTTCTCTCTTCGAAACGGAAACGCCTAGCCTAGCCTGCCGGGTCGATCGGGAAGCGTAGCTTACCTGCAAGGGCTGGGAGGTGCGCAGCACCTCCCGCGGTAGCGCGTAGCGCTACCTGCCAAAACCAACTCCTCCCTATCGGAATTCGGAGTTGTCCTCCTGTCGGAGGACCCTCGGGTTTTAAAGGCGGGAAGCTACGCTTCCCCGGCGGCGCTTTGCCGGGCTCGAAGGGCTGGCAGACGCGGCCGCAATTCCCCCACCCCGCCATTACTACCCCGCCCCTTTTTATAAAGTGCGGAGTAGGGTAAGTACGGTGGGGAAAAAGTAAAAGGGAAGGGGTAGGACCCTTGCCGGGCAACCCTAACAGAGGTGTCGTCGTCCCAAAGGAAAGGTCCCAGGTATCCGGGAGGAAACAGGGGTGTTAGGCTTCCGCTTCGCGGAAGAACCACAATTGTGGTGGAAAACGCGGCACTTAAAGTCGCGCCCAACTCAAGTGTGGATCTCATATCTCAAGTAACGAAATGAATTGGGTCAAGAGTCAGCGATGCCTACCATAAATCAATTGCTTCGTCATTGCAGAGAGGCAAAACGGCACAAAACACGTACTCGAGCTTCAAATCAATGTCCTCAAAAGTTTGGAGTATGCCTGCGTGTTTCGACAAGAACACCGAAAAAACCTAATTCAGCTTTACGCAAGATAGCCAAAGCACGTTCAAGCAATCGAAGGAATATAATGGCTTACACTCCTGGCGAGGGTCACAATTCGCAAGAGCATTCTGCGGTTATGGTTAGAGGGGGTAGGGTTAAAGATTTGCCGGGTGTGAATTACCACTGTGTTCGAGGAATCAAAGATTTGCAGGGAATACCGGGTCGAAGGAGAGGCAGATCCAAATACGGTACAAAAAAACCCTTTAAAGCGATTCGATATGAATAACAGAAAAGTAAAATACTCTTGTGTGGGAACTATCGGGACGGAAAGCCCTCCGCTTCGGAAACCAGGTTTGAAACGCTACGCGTTTTCCGCCCTTTATAAAGTTGGCGCGCGATGCCCCACTTTGGATATAAGGGCAGGGGGGCGCCGACAGGCGCCCCCTTTAAAGGGCAGCGCTACGCGCTGCCCTGCCCATACTAGGGGGTCAAACGCGGCGTGGTGGGAGGCTTCCCGTCAGGGAAGCCGGCCTTTCTGCGCCGCCCATCCAGCAGGGCTGTCACCCAGACGACCCAAGGGAGGCCGTAGGGCAGGCACCTACAATCGCTCAGATCGATTCAGCTATACCTGGTACGACCACTTGGACGGTGGAAAGAAACGATTGATCAACAAATTGGTCCACTCTTGCATGATTGGTGGTGAAAAAACGAAATCTCGTGCTACTGTCTCTAAAACTTTCTCTCGTCTCTCTCAAACCACACCCGATGTTATCACACTTCTGGCTCACGCCATAGAAAATGTCAAGCCTACTCGTGAAGTCGAAAAAGTCAGAATTGCGGGGACTACTCATAACGTACCCAAGATTCTAGCCAAAAAACGTCAAGAAACCTTAGCTTTTCGTTGGATCGTGGAAGCAGCTGTCAAACGACGTATTATGAGCCAAAGGAACGAAAGCTTCGATCAATGCTTATCCGCCGAAATACCGGAAGCTTCTCAAAAAAGGGGAAGTACTCGTAAAAGAAGGGATGATCTTCATAAATTGGCGGAAGCCAATAGGAGTTTTGCGCATTATAGATGGTGGTGAACTATTTGACATGTGATAACCCTAGAGGGGGTAGCTGTCAGACACTGTAGCAGCACACGTAACCCCCTGAATTTGACCCTAAGGTTGGGAGAACCCTCTTTAACGTAATCAATTAAGACCTAATTCGCTCACGAACCGGGAATTTAAGGGCTTCGAAGCAAGCTTCGTATCTCTCCGCCTCTCGCGAAAAGGCGCGAAGCGGTTGAAGAGTCAAGCACTTATTTCAGAACTCTCAAGGGTCCGAAGGACCACTCCGACCGATAGGGTCCGAACGAAGTGAGGACAACTCCGACCGAAGGGAGGAGTGGGAGGAGTTGGCCCTCCGAAGGAGGGCCACTCCGACCGATAGGGAGGAGTTGGTCCGATAGGACAACTCCGACCGAAGGGTCCGAACGAAGTGAGGACCACTCCGACCGAAGGGAGGAGTGGGGGGGAGTTGGCCCTTTAAAGGAGCGCCGTCGCGAAAACCAGCGCTAAAAGTACTTTAAAGTACTAGGGAGCTTTAAACACTTTTAACTGCCGGCCTTTTTAAAAGGGTCCGAGCGAAGCGAGGACAACTCCGCCGAAGGGTCCGAACGAAGTGAGGACAACTCCGACCTACCGGGAGGAGTGGGGGGAGTTGGCAGGGTGGCCCGGCACGGGACACCGCGGGCCCCCCTTAGGGGGGCCCTGCCCAAACATGCCAGGGGTCGTTTAAATTAAATTAAATTAAAGTGATTTAACCCGCAAGCAAGGGTGACAACTATCGAAGCGTGGGGCGCCAAAGCAGCGTGGGATGACGACCGGAGGGCGTACGCACCACCGCCGCAAGAGCGCGGAGCTACAGCAACCTCAAAGGGGGGTCTGAGGGCCGGGAGCCTTGGCCCCCCAGAAGAATCGACGCGACGGGGGCCTACAGCTAGGCGCCCCCCTACTACGCAGGGCCTATCGAAACGTGGGGCGCCAAAGCAGCGTGGTGGGGCGTAAGCACCGCCAAAGCTTGAAGGGGTGACAGTCGAAAAAGCTAGGACTTAGCTAGCCCCCTATAGTGCGGCTTTTTCCTACCCGGCCCTGGAGTCCCGAGGAAGCGGTGACGAGGAGGTGTCACCACCTGCCCTTCTAAGAAAAAGTGTGCGGCCGCTTCCCTGCCGGTTAATTTAATTGAAAATTAAACTTTAAATAGCGATGCCCCCTGAATTTCCCAGGTTCACTCAAGCGTGTTCCTTCGAACCGGCTTCCAGGGTCCGAACGAAGTGAGGACAACTCCGACCCTCTCCCTATCGGTCGAGTGCCTAAAGGCCGAAGGGTCCGAACGAAGTGAGGACAACTCCGACCGAAGGGAGGAGTGGGGGGAGTTGGCCAGCAGGGGAGCGCTACGCGCGAAAACCAGCGCTAAAAGTACTTTAAAGTACTAGGGAGCTTTAAACACTTTTAACTGCCCGACCGAAGGGTCCGAACGAAGTGAGGACCACTCCGACCTACCGGGAGGAGTGGGGGGAGTTGGCAGGGGGCCTTGCCGGCCGAGGCTGGCCCGGAAGGGCCCGGGGGGGGCCGGAGGCCCCCCACCCCTTTAAAGGGGGGTTTAAAGTAGCGCCCCCCTGCCCTCCGGCAGGAGGGCCACTCCTCCCTTCGGTCGGAGTTGTCTTCCCTTCGGTCAGACCCTTCGGGCCAACTCCTCCGACCTACCGGGAGGAGTTGGACCAGTAACCACCCCTGTGGGCTGCTCTGGGGGGAAAGCTTAGCTTCCCCCCCCCCCCCTTGCGCCTAAACACAAACACTCTGGCTCATGCATATCAATGACCGTTGGGAAAGAAGAACAAGCGAACGGACGGACCTATGTTCGAATTTGCACCTATTCGTATCTATTCAGTCATCAGTTTGCTACTTTCTCTGATTCTAATTGGTGCTTCTTTCGTTTCTGCCCCTTCCGGGCTTTCGGCTTATCCAGAGAAATTGTCAGCTCACGAATGTGGTTCTGATCTTTTTGATGATGCCAGAAGTTGTTTCGATATATGATTCTATCCGGTTTCTATTCCATCCATTATTTCCGATTTGGAAGTAACTTTTTCATTTCCCCGGGCAGTCTCTCCGAACAGGATTGGTTGGTTTGGATTCTGGTCCATGATGGTATTTCCATGGATTTCAACCATTGGATTTATCTATGAATGGAAAAAAGGCGCTTCAGATTGGGAGTAACCGACTACTAGAGGTAAAAGCCAAGCTGGCAGATGCATGGTTCACGCTTGGCTGCCGGGGCTGCCGCGGAGGAATCACCAAAGTCAGCAACGTTAGGAGCGGAGCCAACGAAACGAAAGGATAGATTTAGAATCTTATAGAACCTGGGCACCGGAGAGTGAAAGGGAAACATACAAGACTTCCACGGAAATATCCGGTCCATCCTCTCTTACTTTCGGCTCGACTCTTCTGGGAACACTACAGTGGTTCTATGTAATTTTTCATTACTGTGTGGGAAGTTTCGGTCGTTCGGCAGATGTTTCTAGTCCGATTTTGCAGAAGCACTTAAGGGGTTTTTGAAAGACTTTCAAGAGACTTAGTGCCTCTTTATTTCTTGGGTAGTATTGCTGTGTACTATTCCATTCCCATCCATTCCCTTAGAGAGCTGCTGGGTTTTGATACCCCTCTATTATGGTACGGTCTTGCCAGGTTCGGATTTGAGAGTAGTATGTCTAAGTGATTCCCATCACTATATTTTTGAAAGACTTTCAAAAATATAGTGAGCTTTCCTTTCTATTACGTTAATTGGGAATCGTTTCTACCTCTCATGCGCAAGCACTGAGAATCTGTGAGTTATTCCCTTAGAGGGAAGCCAAACCAGGAAAGTCCTAATTGAGTTGGAGGGTAAGAGGGTGGAGGGCAGAAAAGAGCCAACTCGAAAGTACTTGGGTAATATTTTGCTACGACAACGGCATTCACTACGGAAGCGTGAACCACAGCGAATTCAGTGGTTCACTGCCCGCGAATAGCAGTAATTGAACCCGCCAGATTTATTGCCTAGTCCCTGTTCGGTGAATACGTTGAGGGACGAGGCCCGCATGTAGGTGGTTGTTCTGGTGTCTAGCCTTGCTCTCGAGATCGCTAGTGCAGAGTTGACCTAAGGCCCAAATCTCCCCACAGCGGCATGTAGAACGACGAGCTCAGAGCTTTATTACACCTCGGTTACCATTCCCCCAATTGTTGATCCTCTGTTAACCCCTAACGTTAGAACCTCGTCCCTATATGAGTTGGCTACGTGAGTCGCCTCCAGCCAGATCTCGTACGCCGTGAATGCACCGTGGGCTAGGCCAGACATATTATACCCATACTTCGCTGCCGCGTAATTCTAGGCCCGGGTCCGCCCCCGCAACCCAGCTAGGGCCACCCAGAGGATTCATGGAGGGGGCCAGCCAGGAGGAGGCCAACCCAACTCCTCCCTTCGGTCGGAGTTGGCCAACTCCTCCCTTCGGTCGGAGTTGTCCTCCGGACCAACTCCTCCCTATCGGTCGGAGTTGTCCTCCTATCGGAGGACCAACTCCTCCCTATCGGTCGGAGTTGTCCTGCGGACCAACTCCTCCAACTCCTCCCTTCGGTCGGAGTTGTCCTCACTTCGTTCGGACCCTATCGGTCGGAGTGGCCCTCCTATCGGAGGGCCAACTCCTCCCACTCCCCCCACTCCTCCCACTCCCCCCACTCCTCCCACTCCTCCCTTCGGTCGGAGTGGTCCTCACTTCGTTCGGACCCTTCGGCCTTTAGGCACTCGACCGATAGGGAGAGGGTCGGAGTTGTCCTCACTTCGTTCGGACCCTATCGGTCGGAGTTGCCCTCCTATCGGAGGGCCAACTCCTCCCTATCGGTCGGAGTTGTCCTTCGGACCAACTCCTCCCTATCGGAATTCGGAGTTGCCCTCCTATCGGAGGGCCAACTCCTCCCTATCGGTCGGAGTTGTCCTTCGGACCAACTCCTCCCTATCGGAATTCGGAGTTGCCCTCCTATCGGAGGGCCAACTCCTCCCTATCGGTCGGAGTTGTCCTTCGGACCAACTCCTCCCTATCGGAATTCGGAGTTGCCCTCCTATCGGAGGGCCAACTCCTCCCTATCGGTCGGAGTTGTCCTTCGGACCAACTCCTCCCTATCGGAATTCGGAGTTGCCCTCCTATCGGAGGGCCAACTCCTCCCTATCGGTCGGAGTTGTCCTTCGGACCAACTCCTCCCTATCGGAATTCGGAGTTGCCCTCCTATCGGAGGGCCAACTCCTCCCTATCGGTCGGAGTTGTCCTTCGGACCAACTCCTCCCTATCGGAATTCGGAGTTGCCCTCCTATCGGAGGGCCAACTCCTCCCTATCGGTCGGAGTTGTCCTTCGGACCAACTCCTCCCTATCGGAATTCGGAGTTGCCCTCCTATCGGAGGGCCAACTCCTCCCTATCGGTCGGAGTTGTCCTTCGGACCAACTCCTCCCTATCGGAATTCGGAGTTGCCCTCCTATCGGAGGGCCAACTCCTCCCTATCGGTCGGAGTTGTCCTTCGGACCAACTCCTCCCTATCGGAATTCGGAGTTGCCCTCCTATCGGAGGGCCAACTCCTCCCTATCGGTCGGAGTTGTCCTTCGGACCAACTCCTCCCTATCGGAATTCGGAGTTGCCCTCCTATCGGAGGGCCAACTCCTCCCTATCGGTCGGAGTTGTCCTTCGGACCAACTCCTCCCTATCGGAATTCGGAGTTGCCCTCCTATCGGAGGGCCAACTCCTCCCTATCGGTCGGAGTTGTCCTTCGGACCAACTCCTCCCTATCGGAATTCGGAGTTGCCCTCCTATCGGAGGGCCAACTCCTCCCTATCGGTCGGAGTTGTCCTTCGGACCAACTCCTCCCTATCGGAATTCGGAGTTGCCCTCCTATCGGAGGGCCAACTCCTCCCTATCGGTCGGAGTTGTCCTTCGGACCAACTCCTCCCTATCGGAATTCGGAGTTGCCCTCCTATCGGAGGGCCAACTCCTCCCTATCGGTCGGAGTTGTCCTTCGGACCAACTCCTCCCTATCGGAATTCGGAGTTGCCCTCCTATCGGAGGGCCAACTCCTCCCTATCGGTCGGAGTTGTCCTTCGGACCAACTCCTCCCTATCGGAATTCGGAGTTGCCCTCCTATCGGAGGGCCAACTCCTCCCTATCGGTCGGAGTTGTCCTTCGGACCCTTGGGGGCCCCTGGCCTTCCATTGGGTTGGGTTCGGTCGGTTCTGCTTCCCCCTCGATTTGGGGTTGGCCCGGCGCTCCTTTCATTGGGTTGGCCAACAAACAGTGCTGCAGGCTTTTAAAAGAGCCAATCTCTCTTCCAAAAGAAACTCGATTCGAAGTCTTGAAGTAGTCTCCCGGGCCGTTCATTGAATCAATTCCCGTTTCTAACGAAAAGCCATCCTAGTAATATTCGTATCCCGAAGTCTTCCGTGACGTTTGAAATCACGTATATAGATGTCTTCCGGGATTGGTTCCGTAAAATGCCCCTTCCAATGATTCACTCACCACAAGGTCGCTAGGTCTCTAGACTATCGTGTAGTCATCCCCGAGCCAAACATTTGGGCGAGGCCCTACAAAAATAGTGAAGGCACTATAGTGCATCGCGTAGCGCTAGAGAGGTTATCTAAGTGGGCCGGTACGAGGCATTTACTAGTGGAAGCGCGTAGCGCACTTAATAAGTGGTGCAGGCATACGACGCTCCTATTTGCCCCCCCGTAAATCACCACTAGGGCCCTCCGAAGGAGGGCCACTCCGACCGATAGGGTCCGAACGAAGTGAGGACCACTCCGACCTACCGGGTCCGAACGAAGTGAGGACCACTCCGACCGATAGGGAGGAGTTGGTCCGAAGGACCACTCCGAATTCCGATAGGGAGGAGTTGGCCTCCGGATCGGCTAATTGTTAAATGATACTAGATGGCCGCAGCTCACAACGTGAAATCGGTGAACACAACAGAGCTACAGCCGCCCTAGGTTCAAATCCGATGATAGGGTAGCATACTCGCTTGGTGGAATTGGGCACGACAGACTCAACAAAATCTGCATTGTGCGGTCGGTTCAGATCCGATAGCGGGTATGGACGTGTATAGATCTACAAGAGGTCTTTCTAGAAGGTTTAAAATACATGACTTTAACGCCTTGAAAGTGGGCCTTTAGGGCGAGTATAACTTAATAGGTTAGAGTGTCGGATTGTGAATTCGAAAACACGGGTTCGAATCCCGTTATTCGCCTTAGCGCGCGCATTTTACCTCATCATCCATGTACGCGTCGAATGACCACTCCCTGTGGCGCTGCTATCCCTCTTCCTTATGGCGCCTGGATCCGCTTATGGTGTGATTGGGGAATTTCTGGTTCTCTCTGGTTACCTGCCCGATGGAGAATGAGTACGATGGCCTGTCTGTGGCCGATCCCGAATAGGCAGGGGATCTTCTTCATTCAGAGAGCTATCGTAGACTCGGGTTTCATTCTAGTTGGCACTATTGGAATGAACTCGAATAAGAATTCCTCAGTTCAGCTGGTTTATCCTACTCTCCCTTCCCGGGGCACTGATGTGGAAGCGCGTAGCGCTGAAACCCGGGCCAAAGCCACATTTAAGGCCCTTACCCCCTATCGGGGGTAAGTGGCCTTTAATTGAAAATTAAAGTACTCGATTAATTGAAATTAATTGAACCCGACGCTTTCGATTTCCCGCATCGTGACTGGGCTTAAGAAAGGGAAGGACCTCAAAGTCTGTAGCCAACTCCCCCCACTCCTCCCGGTAGGTCGGAGTTGTCCTCACTTCGTTCGGACCCGGTGGGTCGGAGTTGGCAGGGTGCCACAAAAGGTTAGCCTGGCAGGCTAGGCTTGCCTGGCCCGGCACTTCAAAGGGGAGATCCGGGTCTACCCTGCATTCCTTGCCGGGGTTTCCTCCAACTCCTCCCTATCGGTCGGAGTTGCCCTGTGCCTGGCAGGGTTCGGCCCCCGGGGGTTTAAAGTAGCGCCCCCCACTCCTCCCGGTAGGTCGGAGTTGTCCTCGCTATGCTCGGACCCTGGCAACTCCTCTTTAAAGGCGGAATAAATATTTGTGGTCCCCCAACTCCTCCCGGTAGGTCGGAGTTGTCCTCGCTTCGTTCGGACCCGGCCGCTGAGGTTACTTTAATTTAATTTCCTTGAAAATTAATTAGGTTACTTTAATTTAATTTCCTTGAAAATTAATGATTAACCGCCCTCTCCCTTCGGTCGAGTGTCTAAAGACCGAATTCTAAAAAGGGAGCTGGTTTTCGCGACGGCGCTCCTTTAAAGGGCCAACTCCTCCAACTCCTCCCTTCGGTCGGAGTGGTCCTCACTTCGTTCGGACCCTTCGGCCTTTAGGCACTCGACCGATAGGGAGAGGGTCGGAGTTGTCCTCACTTCGTTCGGACCCTTCGGCCTTTAGGCACTCGACCGATAGGGAGAGGGTCGGAGTTGTCCTATCGGACCCACTCCTCCCTCTCGGAATTCGGAGTTGTCCTCCTGTCGGAGGACCAACTCCTCCCACTCCCCCCACTCCCCCAACTCCTCCCACTCCTCCCACTCCTCCCGGTAGGTCGGAGTGGTCCTCACTTCGTTCGGACCCGGTAGGTCGGAGTGGTCCTCACTTCGTTCGGACCCTATCGGTCGGAGTGGTCCTTCGGACCCTGACCCAGGCGGTTTTCCTAACCTCCATTCCTAGGTACACAGGTACACCGGCTCTACTTATTCTTCAACCTGGTCAAACCTGGTAAACCTATCTCTATGGGGACCTAGGTCTAGATACGTGTACAGATCCCCAGGTATAGGTACGGTACGACCCGGGAGGGCTATAGGCGATGAGGTCGCGTCCGCTTTTCAGAGGTGCCTACGTGGCTGTACCGATGCTCCCATCCAACGTATTCTCTCTCCCGGAAAGACCCGTAGATTCATTCGACAGGGGGCGCGCTGCGCATAGCGAGCGGTAGAATACATGACTTTAAAGTAACGATCCACGCACAATGGTGGGCCAGGAAAACGCGCATAGCGAGCTGGCCTACTGATCGAAAGTTCTATCTGAGGGGGGAAGCGCTCCGAAGGAGCGGGAGAGTGCGAAGCACTCGATACCTCCTACAGACCACTCTCCCATTGCGAGGGTGAAACGCGAACTTTTCCCTTCGAAACTGAGACTGTCGTATTCTCAATCCGGTCTTTAAAGGGCCTCGACACTATTGTGGATGGGGCGGTTGAATACTTTAATTTAATTTAATTTAAAACCTTCACAACACCCTTCCCTTCGAGAACAAAACCCAGGCGGATATAGATTAACGGTAGATTATCTGCCTTCCAAGCAGAGGATATGGGTTCGATTCCCGTTATCCGCAATTGAAAGGTAGGGCAAATTTGGGATGGCGTAGGGAAAACCGAAGGTTCACAGCACCAAGCTCGAAGAGTGGCACCTTCGCCTAGCCTGAAGGGGTATGGTAAATCCATGCTTCTGTATGGTCAATCCGGTTTCCACGCTTCTGTATGGTCAATCCAGTGGTATGGTGAATCCAAGCCCTTTAAAGTGGTTTCGGGGTAAATCCATTCCGGTGGAGCATTAGTAAATCCACCTTAGCCGGCGCAGTATGTAGTAATTCAATCTGGTAATCCGCCTATCGAAGATATTAAATCTACACGAGTAGGTGGTTCGTCCCCTCTACCTGGCAAGGGTAAACCTCCACCGTAGGCACTGTGGCCAATTAATTGAAAATATTTTGCCCCGAACGACTTTAAAGTAGCGAGGCCTTAAATTGAATTGAAACTAAATTAAAGTAACGCTTTATTTATTGAAAAGGAGGAGTTGAAAATTCATTGAATTTCATTGAATTTAATGCGCGCGAATTCGAATGGATTCTGTTAACTCCAACTCCCCCAACTCCTCCCTTCGGTCGGAGTGGTCCTCACTTCGTTCGGACCCGGTAGGTCGGAGTGGTCCTCACTTCGTTCGGACCCGGTAGGTCGGAGTGGTCCTACGGACCCTAGGTGTGTGCCTTCCCCAGTGGTTGGAAGTACCCAAACCAGTGAGTGGGTGACCCGAACCCGAAGTAGTGGGTGCAGGGGGCCGCTTTAAAGGGCCCCCTGTGCCCTACCTTACAGTGAAGAAGCCCTTCCACCTTGGCTTGGGTGACTGCCCTTTCAAGCTAAACCTTCTGCCCGGCCCAGTACGCTTTCCTTTTTATCGGCCCCCGTCGCCACTTGGCCCTCCCGCCGGCAGGCGGTCCCTTTCGCGCCTCCTCAACCTCTGAATCAACTGGCCGGGTAGCCAACAGATTCAACCCATGGTATGATTGGGTGTAACCCAGACAATTGGGTGGATTTGGCTCTATCGTCTCATTTTTTATCCATACGATTGGATTGGGTGGTCCCGGCTGATTGGGTGCCCAATATTGGGATTCAAATGCCGGGGCTCAGGATTGGTTGTTTTGCCCCCACAGAATTGGGCAAGTTCCCCTCCATTCAAGAAGGTTTTTGCACCCATAATTCCACCCACAGCAGGTTCGCACCCTCTTGAATGGGAGGGAACCCGCTGTGGGAGGAACTAGAGGCTGCGCTTCAGTTTTTACTAAGACGAATTTGAGGCCTCTACGTTAATGTTTGGCCAAACAACTTCTTCCTTTTAAAAGGCCGGTATAAGTTACTTTAATCTTAAATTAAATTAAATTAAAGTAACCCATTAATTTCAATGAATTTAATTAATTTAATTCTTCATCAATTCGAACTTTTAAAGGGACGAAATGAATTTCATTGAATTTTTCATTCTTCGAAATTAATTGAATTTGACTTCACTTCCTTCCTTCTAGAAATGCTTCATTAATTGAATTTAATTTAACTTGAAGCTCCTTGAAGTTAAATTAAATTCAATTAATGAAGTTTAAAGTCCTTCCTAAAGTCATGTATTTTACCTTCCTAAAGTCATGTATTTTACTTTCAACTCCTCCAACTCCTCCCTTCGGTCGGAGTTGTCCTCACTTCGTTCGGACCCTATCGGTCGGAGTGGCCCTCCTATCGGAGGGCCCTAAAGCGTTTGAGAATTTCAATGAATTTCATTGAATTTAGCTTCATGGCCATTTTTGAGGAAAGAAAGGGCGCTTCGCCGCTTCTAGTTAAGGAAGGACTCGTTTCGAAATGACTGGTGGTGGCTCAGGCCTCTGATCGACGATGGACATTACTCAAGCTTCTATATACGTGTCTCGAGTTCGAATACGGGTTTCTCGTACGCCGGAAGAATCGGATATTGATTCTATATACGCGTTTTTCTTGTACGTTGTCCGTGTTTCTCGTACGTTCGAGTGTTTCTCGTACTTCGAACCGGTCGAAAGAGGCACAGTAGTGCCGTAGGCGTAGGACAGAGCAGCGCTCTTAGTACTAAGAATTTTAAAGGGCAGGGGGGCGCTACGCGCCCCCCGCGGGGGCCGGCAAGGCCCCCTGCCCTCCGATAGGAGGGCCACTCCGACCGATAGGGTCCGAACGAAGTGAGGACCACTCCGACCTACCGGGTCCGAACGAAGTGAGGACCACTCCGACCTACCGGGTCCGAACGAAGTGAGGACCACTCCGACCTACCGGGAGGAGTGGGAGGAGTGGGGGGAGTGGGAGGAGTGGGGGGAGTGGGAGGAGTGGGCTCTCTTTCTTACTTTTAACGAACCTTTAAAAGTCAACTTTTAAAGGGCTTTCTCACGAACTTTTCTAGGGTCCGAGCGACGCGCCTTAAATTGAATTGAAACTAAATTAAAGTAACGCTTTAAAAGGGGTCCGAACGAAGTGAGGACAACTCCGACCGAAGGGAGGGGTGGGGGGAGTTGGACCCTTTAAAGCCTGCTCCTCTAGAAGTGAAGCGGGCAGTTCCATATCATAATCCGCTAGATCATCAACCAGCATGCAAATATCGTAGTCCCCTCGCCACCTTGCCGGAATTTCGCCGGCATACACGGAATATACTTGGAAAAACACTTTTAAAGGGCAGGGGGGCGCTACGCGCCCCCCGCGGGGGCCGGCAAGGCCCCCTGCCCTCCGATAGGAGGGCAACTCCGACCGATAGGGTCCGAACGAAGTGAGGACCACTCCGACCGAAGGGTCCGAACGAAGTGAGGACAACTCCGACCGAAGGGAGGAGTTGGAGGAGTTGGTCCGAAGGACAACTCCGACCGCGGGGAGGAGGGCCGCTTTAATTTTCAATGAAATTAAATTAAAGTAACTTTACGCTGATAAAATTAGTTCTATCAACAAAGTTGTTTCCCAGAATTAGCACGTTTCCGTATGGTGCCAGTACAACTCAATCCTCTATACATCATGCGTAGAGCATGCATAAGCCAATAGGATTCTTCACTCCCCCTTTCGAGCACTGAGCGGCTGAACCCAACCCAATGACCGGTGGTCCGCACCAGACTTGTCATCAGGGGAGACCCGATGGTGGTGATGCGCAGCCTTCCTAGTATCAATTTGCATAGCCTAGCAAGCAGGCTATTTGGTATACGTTGCATGCATGGCCAGCCGCTAGTTGCTACGGATGCACCGATAGCTACCCGCTGGCCTAACCGATAGCTACCCTAATACTAGTTGTTGTTTCGTATTGGCTTTCCGGGGGAAGCGCTTACGCATCCGTATGGATTGGCTCGGATGGCTTTGGTGCGCTAACGCCGTAGCATCCATATGGATGCTATGGTTGGCGATGGTGTGCTAACGCCGTAGCATATGGATGGAGGCTATGGTTGGCGGTGGTGTGCGATAGCAGCCTAAGTCGAAGCAGTGGCGTGTTCATGCTATGCTCTAGAGGCTGCATTCGCCCGGATGATGGCACACGACTAGCGATGACCAACCGAGCCGTAGCCTCCATATATATGGATTGGCTATCGGATGGCGATGGCGCGCTAGCGCTGAAGCATCCATATGGATTGGCTCGGTTTGGGCGATGGTGTGCTAGCGCCGGCAGCCTATGGATGGATTGGTGCTATAGCGATGGTGTGCTAGCGCCTAATACTATGTGTGCATTGGCTTATGGCCGCCAGGTTAGCATACGACCGGCAACAGCCGGGTTTCGATACAGTAGCGGTTGAAGCTACTGAACACCTTATAGACAGACTCTACCACTTGTTATACGTGGCATGCATGTCCAGCCGCGAGTCGAATACCAGTGCCATTGGTTATTCGCGTCACTCACTGGCGGATTAGTTGCTAATACTGCATTCAACGTTGGTTTGGTGGACTGGCTATGGGCATAATAAGATCCAAAGGCTAGTCGACCACGTCCAAGCAGCATATGGCTATCAATATGGCCCTCATGTAGACACACCAAGCCGAGTTAGCCACTGAGGCCTCACCGACAAGAGGTTAGGCTTCCACGGTAGCACAATGTTGGGCTGGAATCAAGAACGGAATCGAATCAGATTCTATTTACGTAGCAGCTTGGCTCGGGGAGAGACCGATATTGAAAGATTTTTCTATGCTTCGTCGCTCGTCTCTCTACTACCGAAATCTCCTTTTATGGCCTTTACTTTAAAAGTGTAACTTATAATTTTCAATGAAATTAAATTAAAGTAACTTGAGGCTCTTCTGCTTTCTATCCCCATTCGCTTTCTTTTCCGCATCTCGATTGATTCATTACTGGCGGAAAGTGACTCGTACGAGTACGAGCTATCTTTCTAATCCCCATGGCCTCTGGAAGAAGCCAAAGCTTTTAAAGCGCCAAAATCACTTTAATTTACAAGACCCGACCTTTAAAGGCTAAAAGATTGTAAATTAACTTTAAAGCGCGACTTAAATTAAATTCAATTAAATTCAATACCTTTTGGGGACAGATGAGACTGATGGCATATATCACATGGTAATAATACCCCTCCCCTTCCCCCCGTCTAGAGAGCCCGGCTATAGTCCTTACTCTCCCGAAAGCTTGAAACTGATTGACCATTGATTCTGTAACAGTCATTGCTAGGAAGACTTTCATTAGCCATTAGCAGTCTACAGGCCTCCCAATAATGGTTCAGTCGTAAGGGCGACAAGTGATAGAGGACAGCGCCAACATTATCTTTATCTTCCGAGATGCGAAGAATAGCTATCTTTCACAAGTCCAGTGGTCATAAGCTTGGCTAATGAGATAAGGTAGTTGGCTTACTTCCTTCTTAGAGGACAGGTATTTTGCTGCTTATTGCGCGGTCCAGAGAGGAGAGAGTGTTGAGGATGTGAGAAAGAGATAGACTTAGATCCGGACATAGCCGTTAGAGGAAGGAAGTTGTGGAACTCTTTTCTCCTTAAATGTCTTATCAACTAAGAAAATGCCCATCATTGAAAGACTTGAATCCAGCTTTCACTAATGGACAGAGGGGATTTGAGGAAGTGGAAGAATCCGGTCCTTGGGGATACGTATGACTATTACTATAGGAAGAGCTTAGGGCTCTGTTTAACAGACATATTATAGGATATCAATCTTCAAGGGGCGAAGCGAAGAGAGTGAAGTGACCCATTGGCTATGGGGCACGGAGGGTATAACAATCAATGTAAGGGAGCGAAGTCACTTCCGGGGGAAGGGAGCTTAAATTCAAAATATTTGCAATTAATTTCATTGAATTTTGAACCACAATTGTGGGAAAACGCGCGTTTTTCCCCAACTCCCCCCACTCCTCCCTTCGGTCGGAGTTGTCCTCACTTCGTTCGGACCGTTGCGCGGGTACATTGGCGAATGTTGGGTGCCAACTTCTTGCATCGTCGGCACCATTTTGTCCCAATCTGGCTGATATTTTCTTTTAATATTTTACTGTGATAGCTATTCCCTCGACAAAACCGGGCGTAGCGCCTACAGAACCTTCGGTCCAAAGGGCACCCGGCTCCCGCTAGGGGGGGTTGGCTCATGAAGCTAGTTCCTTCCCTGTGATATAGTAGTACTATCTATCTGCTTCTCCAGACACAATATCTTGAGTACCGGTGGTGGTGACCACATCTGCTGGCATGTGATGCTTGGGCATAAAATCAGGTCCTTGTGAATGAGCAAAGCCAGGTGCTCTTATTTTACAACGATAAGGACGATTGGTTCCATTACTGACTGGAAACACACCAAATTCTCCCTTAGGTGCTTCAACTGCGGTATAGGTACAAGAAGCTGGTACAGAAAAACCTTCTGTATAAGGTTTAGAATGGTGTATTGAAGTAGAGTAGACATCTGATCTGGACCGTAGTTCTCTAGTTAGTCCGTTTTTTAGATAAGAAGGCTTGCTCCTGCTCTCCCTCAGAATCAGATTTCTCTCTCCGAACCTTACGTGATAGTTTCCTATCATAAGGCTCTCTATCTATAGATTAAGCCATTTCACCACTTTTAAAAGGGCAAGAAGCCTTTTAAAAGGGCCGTTCATAACTCGGTCGACCATTGTGCCAGTCCCGACGATGCTTAGCACATAGCAGGATCTTTTTTCAGAATAAGGCTCCCCTCTCTTTGCTAGTTCTCATTCTGGCTATCATGCCTTTTAAACCGCTTAACGTAATTAATGCGTCTCCGGATCCTAATTTAATTGAAAATTAAACGTGAAAAGTTGCTCCCCTTCTGAGAGAGAAGGGGCTTTCCCTAGACCGGAACTTTTAAAGCCGTCCCGGGTTATCAATATGACCTCCCGGGTGGTATTTCCGTCGCTCCCGGCCGGGTTTCTCCAACCTTTTTCGCCCAACCTTCTGATTGAGAAACGGCTAACGCTTTTACGAATCCCTTAAACCGCCGCTAAGCCTCTTACTTTATACTTCTTTGCGACTTTTAAAAGGTTCGCTCACATATTCTTTGAGTAGCCGGTTCGCATGGTCATAAAGATTTGAAGGTTGGGTAATTCCCAGGAAAACGCTTAGGCGAAGCTCCGGTGAAGGTTAATTCTGTGGCGCGTATGTATACGCGCCCAGAACTCGGGGTTAAGCTACGCGCTTCCCCGGCACCTGGGGTCTTCTACCCTGCCCCCTTCGAAACCTGGATGGCTAGTGTTCTTCGAACCTTGATTGGTTGAAAGAAAGATCGTTCGTTCTGCGTCTTTGGTTGGGGCAATAGAACTAACTAAGTTGTTTCCCTCAAGAGTTCCTGCCGGGGCCGGCAGGCCAACTCCTCTAAACCCCACCACCACCCATGAAGTGGGTGGGGTTTAAAGGAGTTGGGCGTAGCCGCCCAACTCCCTACCCTTGCTGGGGCCAGGGTAGCGCTACGCGCTACCCGCCCGGGTCCGCACCCCGGCCCCTACCCCAGCCAGTGGCTAAAGCCCCACCACCACCTACAAAGTGGGTGGGGTTTAAAGGAGTTGGGCTTGCCTAAGCTCCCTACCCACCACCACCCATAAAGCGGGTGGGGTTTAAAGGAGCTTGGCGCTAGCTGAGCCGAACTAAAATGCGCTCCCGTTCTTCCCGAAATATGCGAGTTCCAGATTTTATTGCCTACCCAGTTAGATATGTAGTCCCTTCCGGGATTCGGTTGAGACCGCCGCATTATGGACTTAGTAGTTCCGGAATTTGCTGTCATATTTGGATAGCCGCCCTGTTTTGCCGAGCCGGCTATTCCGATTACAAAGTCGTCCGCGTGGACCCCTTGCTGGGGCCAGGGTAGCGCGTAGCGCTACCCGCCCGGGTCCGCACCCCCCAGGCCCCTACCCCAGCGACGTGGCTAAAGCCAACTCCTCCCTTCGGTCGGAGTGGTCCTATCGGACCAACTCCTCCCTATCGGAATTCGGAGTTTCGGAGGACCAACTCCTCCAACTCCTCCCGGTAGGTCGGAGTGGTCCTCACTTCGTTCGGACCCTTCGGCCTTTAGGCACTCGACCGATAGGGAGAGGGTCGGAGTGGTCCTCACTTCGTTCGGACCCTTCGGCCTTTAGGCACTCGACCGATAGGGAGAGGGTCGGAGTGGTCCTCACTTCGTTCGGACCCTATCGGTCGGAGTGGTCCTTCGGACCAACTCCTCCCTATCGGTCGGAGTTGCCCTCCTTCGGAGGGCCCTACAGGAGTAGGAGAAAACGCGCGCGGAGCAGCTTCGGGGCCCCCCCCCACAATAAGGGGTGGGGGGCGAAGAGAGAAAACGCGCTGTTTTCGGTAATTTAATTGAATTGAATTGAATTGAATTTAGCTTCCCGCCTCCGGTTCACCGAGGGGTCCATTGGGTCTTGGGAAGGCAAGCTTCTCACAGTCTTCGGGTGCAGAGCGCCCTTTGATACAATCTGGGGGGGCTCTATTAACCAGGGGGGTTAAAACACGGTTGGAGCGGGTTTGATAATCATCCCCCATGTACTTGTCCAGAACCCTTTTGATAGAAAGGGCGGGTACACAGTTACAGTCTCGAGGGGAGTTTTGAAAACTTGGCCTTTAAAGGCTACTTTTAGCAAATTAATTGAAAATTAATTGACGCTTGGGGAGTGCCTACCTTCGATAGTTTATTGAGTTTGTGCCCCTTTCTTTTATCGTAATACTCTGCCCCAATAGAGCGTTTTCCTATTGCCAAGGATTGTTACAGGCCACTCTTCCTGAAACGCAGATTTAGTAGGCGGACTTTTTGGGCGTTTTCCTGCTCCGCCTCTCGCCGGGGGAAGCTACCGGTCTAACGACACTCGACTAAAAGGAGAGGTTCTGGATGGGTCAGGTAGCGCGTAGCACTTCTTCTTATAGAAGGGCGGCGGCTGCCCTTTAATTTAATTTCATTGAAAATTAAAGGTTATTCAGGGTCCGAACGAAGTGAGGACAACTCCGACCCTCTCCCTATCGGTCGAGTGCCTAAAGGCCGAAGGGTCCGAACGAAGTGAGGACCACTCCGACCGAAGGGAGGAGTTGGAGGAGTTCCTTTAAAGGGCTTCAAATTCAATGAATTTTCAATTAATTTGATTCAAATTCAATTAATTTTAAATTAAACGCGACTTTATTGAATTGAAAAGTGCGCGTTTTGTCCGGAGAAAGCTAAATTTCTCGTCACTCTTGTGAGCGCTACGCCCACTGAAGTGCCGGGATGGATTGCCAAACAAAAGTGGCTTAAGTGGAAGCGCGTAGCGCTTACACCCAGGTTCGCCCCTTCTCTCCCTCTTCCCTTCGGAAAAACCGACGGCACTCGACTGAAAGGAGAGGGTCGAGTGTCTAAAGTATTTTGGTGGAAGCGATTTTAAAAGGCCTAGCTTCCTAGCTTCTTCCCGGCCCGGCTGGGGCACCACCCTGGAAGCGCCCCTTCCGTAACAAAGGGCTTCAGCCCTTGCCGTCCCCATCACCACCTACAAAGTGGGTGGTGGGGACGGCAAGGGGTGGGGGGCCTCCGGCCCCCCCCGGGCCCTTCCGGGCCAGCCTCGGCCGGCAGGCCCTTTAGTAGCCCCCACCACCATCTCTGAAGTGTTAATTTAATTGAAAATTAAGTTACTTTACGGCCCGCAGCAAGAGAACTTTAAAGTAGCGTTTTCGCAATCAAACGCACGGCGCGCTGTATAGAGTTTTGCCCTTGCGAAAACTAGCTGCTTCGGGTTCAGCGCGCTGAACCCTTTTAAAAGTAGCGTTTGATTGCTAAGCGCTGTTTTGGCTAGCGCGAAGGCCGGCCTTGCGAAGAAAACTAGCTTCTTGCCCAGCACTAATGTGCCCCCAGGGCAAATATGAATGCCCGGAGCTTTAAAATTAATTGAATTTAAGAGTTTGGAACTAACTGTCCCGAGAAAACTAAAGCGTTTCAGGGCTTTTAAAAGTCCGAAGGACCACTCCGACCGATAGGGTCCGAACGAAGTGAGGACCACTCCGACCGAAGGGTCCGAACGAAGTGAGGACCACTCCGACCGAAGGGTCCGAACGAAGTGAGGACCACTCCGACCCTCTCCCTATCGGTCGAGTGCCTAAAGGCCGAAGGGTCCGAACGAAGTGAGGACCACTCCGACCGAAGGGAGGAGTTGGAGGAGTTGGCCAACTCCGGCCGATAGGGAGGAGTTGGTCCGACCGCTTTAAAAGGGGTCCGAGGCACTTAAAGGGAGAAATGGAGAAATTTCAAGGAAATTAAATTAAAGTAACGCCGAAGGGTCCGAACGAAGTGAGGACCACTCCGACCTACCGGGAGGAGTGGGGGGAGTTGGTCCGAGGCGAGGACAACTCCGAATTCCGAAGGGTCCGAACGAAGTGAGGACAACTCCGACCCTCTCCCTATCGGTCGAGTGCCTAAAGGCCGAAGGGAGGAGTTGGAGGAGTTGGGGGACCACAAATAATTCCTAGGGAGGACTTTTAAAGGCACTTAAGGTAATTTTCTTGACTTAAGAGGTCGCCGGGCGTTTTTCCAGTTAATGGCCCAACAGGGAAGGGCCAAAATATGGGCGTTTTGGGGGAAAACGCTGTAGCGTTCACACCCCCCCGTTAGTGGTTATCTCTCACGGTCATAATGCTAATTATTTCCCTCCTTCGTGCTACCAAGTGAGTTACCCGATTTTTCACTGGGCAGGGAGAGGCGCGAATAGAAGGGAAACGCAAAGCCTAGCCCTTCTAAGCGGGGCTAACCATTCTCTCCCACCCAAGCGGAAACCGCGCCACTATAGTGTTCCCTGTTGCTTCTAAAGGCTGTCCTCTCTCGGCTGGATGTTGTTATCTAGCTGCCCGCCTACTACGAGGACTCCGTATCCCTACCTCGGATTTATCATCCTCCTGCCGGGGTCCCGTGGTTCCGTACTATTGCCTAGCGGTTTCTGGTCCCTCTTAGTGTTTCGACTCTCTGCTAGTTGAGTGGATAAGGCTGCGCTTTAGCTCCCTCCAAACTGGGACGGGAGTGTCCGGCAAGCTCGTTCTGGGGGGACTAACGCGTTTTCCACCACGATTGTGGTTCTTCCGCTTCGCGCCCCAACTCCCTACCCACCCACTTTGTAGGTGGTGGTGGGGTTTAAAGGAGTTGGGCTGCCGCCCCCTTGAACGCAGTACATTGGGATCCTGATGCACTACTACGAACGTTACCGCGAACCGCCTGCGGTGAGGCCACATTAGTGCGCTACGCGCCGGTACCTGCTGGAAAGCGCGTAGCGCTAATTCCAGAGCTAAGTGCACCCCTTGAAAGAAAAAGGTGCCAACCGCAAGTGTCGGCTTGGTTATCCTCATTAAGCCACCTACTGTCTAGCTCCCGGACACTTATTTCCGAAGGTAGAATAAAGCGCTTTGCGCTTTCTGCTCCACCCTCTTCTCATGCCGGCCCACCCAATGCTTTTCCACGTATCCTTCCGCGCCGGGATACGCTACCTCGGGATGCTTTACTCCTAACCACAGGGCCCTCCGATAGGAGGGCCACTCCGACCGATAGGGAGGAGTTGGCACTGCCAGGTCAGGACAACTCCGACCGATAGGGAGGAGTTGGCCCTCCGATAGGAGGGCCACTCCGACCGATAGGGTCCGAACGAAGTGAGGACCACTCCGACCTACCGGGTCCGAACGAAGTGAGGACCACTCCGACCGAAGGGTCCGAACGAAGTGAGGACCACTCCGACCGAAGGGAGGAGTTGGAGGAGTTGGTCCTCCGACAGGAGGACAACTCCGAATTCCGAGAGGGAGGAGTGGGTCCGATAGGACAACTCCGACCCTCTCCCTATCGGTCGAGTGCCTAAAGGCCGAAGGGTCCGAACGAAGTGAGGACAACTCCGACCCTCTCCCTATCGGTCGAGTGCCTAAAGGCCGTGGCGGGAGGAGTTGGGGGAGTTGGTTCCAAGACGGAGCTTAACCTGGGTCTCGGTCAAGAACGGCGATCTACGTTTCACACGGCGCACGATTCCATGGATCGTTTCATTTGAGATCGTGATGGAGGACATGGCTTACGATCATCAGCTTTAATCATGCCACTAGGCATTTGATTAGGGCATTGCACAATGATTCGAAGACTTTGCCGCATCTCTTCGATGCGAATACAATAACGATCATAGCAATCTCCTCTGGTACCTACTGGTACGTCAGAATCCGATTGGTCATGAACATCGTAAGGTGCTGCTTTCCGCGAATCCCAGCATACTCCTGGTTGGGATAGGTAGGCCCTTCCTTTCGTCGGGCTTTCCCATACCCCCCTGATAACTGTACGTGAAAGTTTCTCTTCATACAGCTCAGATGCATTCTCAGAGGCGCGTCCGGGCGCTTGTTGATGATGAACTTGGTTCATGCGCAAACGTACCTTTTCCAGGGGGCCCCGCAAGGTTCAGGCTAGGCCCCCCGCAATCAAACGCTAGCGTTTGATTGCGGGGGGAAGCCTTTTTAAAAGGGCTTGCCTTGCGCCTCAAATTGATTGGCGGGCCACTCGCTGCGTGGCCCCAGGAAACAACCATAACCAATAGAGTCAAAACCTTTAAAAGCGCTACATCCGCAGCGAAAGGGATGTAGTTCCGACAGGTTGAGGGGGAAACCGCGCGAAGCTAGTTTTCGGTGCGCTACGCGCGCCGAAAACTAGCTTCGCGGCTAGCAAACGGTACGTTCCGCCGTTTGCTAGAAAGTACTTTGAAGATCTCACCACCACAATCTTACAACAGACGGGCCCCAGTTTACCGCTAGCCCACTCTGTGCTTAAAGAGCCGGCCGCCTCGATCAATTTGTAGTGAAAGCCACTTTACCCAAGTAGGCCACCACCTTTCAGTGCAGGTCACGTACCCCTATCATCCGAGCTCCTCTCTCCCCAAAAAGGGTTCGGTCGGACAAAGCTTTTTGGGTCTTCCTCCACCCACATCTCGTTACGTGCTGCCCTTGCGGACGCACCTCCATATGGATAAATATGGGTTTACCATGTTCCATTAATAGCACTTAACTTATGCCGATTCTTAGGACCGTGCTCTACCCCGGTGAACTCATGTGGTTTTGACGTGCCCAGAGGCCAGAGGCGGATCCGTTCACAGTCTGTCGGACTAAAGTCGAAGGTGGCCTTTCTGCCTTTCCCTCCATGCTTTCCTGGGCTTATACACATTTGCTGTAGCTGCCTCCCCTTCAGCTCACCCTAGCCCCATATTGAGGCTGCCCGTAGGTAATTCCCAAGGCTTCACACCTTTCCGCGTGCTTGAGTAGGGTCAGGCAGAAACGCCCGATGGGAACTTCCCCCATATTGCTATCAAGGTCTTCATGTCGCACAACCTCTTAACATTACACCACTGAATCCCCAATCCAAAGCTTGCTCTGCAGTGACAGTCCCAATATCCACTAATCATTGTTTCCGAATACGGTTGTTGGTTAACATTTCTTCCAATTCGTCAATACGAGAAGCGAATTCTTATGTAAATAAAAAGATATCTTCACTTAAGCCCAAAGGCAGATCTTGTGCCACTCCACCTGGTCATATATAACTGGCATGCATCCTGGCTCCCGATACTCTTTCATAGAATTCTAAAAGTTTTTCTCACTCCTCAAAAGCCCACGGGAACGGAGTTGATGCTCCCGCATCCATAGCATGAGTAGTTAAAGCAAGTGAATGGTTTAAGATTCGAGTTATTTCACGAAATAACACTCGTATATACTGAGCTCGTAATGGGACCTCACAATTACAAAGTCTCTCTACAGCTAAAGAATAAGCGTGTTCTTAGGCCATCATAGGAACATAATCTAAACAATCAAAATAAGGTAAAGCTTGAAGATACGTTTTATACTCGATCAATTTCTCTGTGCCTCTAGTCGGGTAGGCTAGGTTTTCTAGGTGAGCTCCCCCCTAAGAACCGTACGTGCAAGTCTCTCCGCGTACGGCTCACGCCATTTATTACAGGCGGGAAGCGCTAGGCTTCCCTAGAGGGAAGAACCACCACCTACAAAGTTGGTGGGGTTTAAAGGAGTTGGCCTCCGGCCCCTACTAAGGCACCCGCGAAGCGTACGCAGCGCGCCTTCGGCACGGCATGTGGAATAGGTTTATTACCGGCAAGGGAAGCAGCCTCCCACGGACGACCCCCGCCGGAGCCGGGAAGCGCTTAGCTAAGTAAAAGCTCCCGCGCCTTAAGAAACCTTGGGGGCCGGGTGGGGTGGGGGGCCTCCGGCCCCCCCGGGCTGGCCCGAAGGGTCCTCCGATAGGAGGACCACTCCGACCGAGAGGGAGGAGTTGGGCCTTTAAAAGTCTCGGCCTCTCCCAATGACCACTGAATACCGCCCCCCCCCCTTGCCCAGCATTCATTCGCTGGTGAAATGTCTTCTGTTTGGTAGCTTGGAAATGCGCAGTGAAATTGGGACTGCCGCCTCTTTCTGTCACTTTATTCCAGTCGTGGCACTTCATGGAGTGGGCCCCTATCTATGGGGGAGAAGGTTAAACATATTCTCCCGTAGGCAGCGCTACCGCCGTAAACCTGCGGCCTTGGAAACGGGATCGGGTCCAACCACAGCAGTAAGGCCGGCTGGCTCCCCATTCTCGCCTCTTCAGCTTGGACGAAATGGAATCGGCCTTTCCATTCCCGTCAAATGACCCGGCCTCCCCGAAGTTGCTCTTGACCGTCCTATGCTCCTGTAGCTCCGCCGGTTACCGTCCCCGCTGCTGGGTGGTTTTTACTTTCCCTATCTTTCGGCGCAGGCGCGGTTAAAAGGGCCTACCACGCACGCTTCTTCGCGCCTGCGTCTTCGCTGGACAGTCCTTGCCAGTAGTGCCATCCTCCCTGACCTGAGGATTCGGGTTGTCCCTTGCGGTTAGCCTACCCATTCCAACATGGGACAAGTGTGAGTTGAAATAGGACCCCAGGCCGGTTACACGTTCCACTGTGCCGAGATGCGGAGGGTGCTGGTCGTGATAATCACCCCGCGGGGTATGCGCTGCCCTTGACGGGCACTCCAGGACCCGCCGACGCTTCGTCTCCGAGAAACCCCGGTTCTGGCGCAACCAACCGGAGTGGGGGACTAAATAAGGTCCTCCGTGGGCACCCCTACCTAAAGGGGTAGCGCGTAGCGCATTTTAGTGAAACAACCTTTAAAAGGGGTCCGAGCGAAGCGAGGGCCCTGGCCGCCCCCTTCTATAGAAAGGGGAAGCGCATAGCACCCCACACCGACGACGCTGCGCGTTTCCCGCCTCCGCCCACAAGAGCCCACCATTTCTCCCCAGGGGAGGTTTTTTAGGCCTCCAGTGTGGATAACGGGGTCTTCAACAAAGTGCGCTACGCGCACTAATAGTGCGGCAGGGAAGCCCGGCAGGCTTGCCTGGCCACCCTCACGACCTGGAACCCTTCTTTCCCTCTCACGGTTCGCCTCACTTGAGTTGCTCGACCTTTTTTTTCCCGGTGCTTATGACGCGGGAGTTGCCTCCATGCGCCACCCGTTAAGGGAACGAGCAGGGCATAGCTAGCGGCATAGTAGGATATGCCAACTCGGCGGCAGCAGCTTCGTGCCGCACTGGAGTAATCCAATATGCGGTTCCGCACGTTCTACCACTTCTCCATTCGTTTCCGATACTGATCATGAAACACCATGAGCAGCAGGGTGTTGGGGTCCGGAGTTCGAGGTAAAATTCTTGATTTGTTTGTTGAAAGCCATATCGAATCTTGTTTTTTCCACCAGCCCACGACCGGACTTGAACCGGTTCAGTTTCCCGGTACATCATGGGAATGCTCTGCCGGAACCAAAAGTGCTCAGCGGACAGTTGTCATAACAGGTAGCTTTTTGTCTCACCGGAAGGAAACGTACTTAACCAAAAGTCTATAAACGAACATGGTAGATGCGCTTCTTAGCTTGGCTGCTTCGCACCTGGAGAAAGCTAAAGGGCTACTACTTAGCCATACGACGAAGAAGCCACTATCGTCCCGGGTCATAATTGTTTTGGCGGCCTCTTCACCAACATTGTGACGACTCGGGGGATTAATGGGAAGTAGCCGGAGTAGATATTTTCGGTGGGTAGACAGAGGTATGGGTATTCACTCCTATAGTAATGATTCTCGGTGGACGGCGACAACAATCGGGGTGGGTAGCTCACATTTGCGTCTATATACACGATTCTCGGACTAGCCTTTAAAAGTCGTGAAGGTTTAAAATTAATTGAAACTAATTTACTTTAATAAATAGCAACTTTGAATTAAATTACAGGCCTAAGTAACCTTTAATTTTCAATGAAATTAAATTAAAGTAACCACGGTCCGAGCGATAGCGAGGACAACTCCGACCGATAGGGTCCGAACGAAGTGAGGACCACTCCGACCTACCGGGAGGAGTTGGAGGAGTTGGACCTTTTAAAGGCCTTTTAAAGGCCCCAGAAACAAACACGTAGATAGATGCCTTCGATAAAACGGGGACTTTTCAACGCTTGAAATAAATTAAGTGGGTGCCTAGCGTTCAAGCGGGCGGGAGCGCTACGCACTTTCAAGGCTAGGCAGCACTTTCAAGTTGGGGGCATGTAGCGCTGCCGCCGGGGCATAGCGCTTGGGCGGGGCGCGTATAGCGCTGGGGGAGGCTAGCTTCCACCCTCTTCCGGCCCCCTCGTCCCTTCCATTTCATTTGGGCCTCCTTCACCTTTCCCCGCAGTGGAAGCGCTACGCGCAATCGAAGGCATCTATCTACGTGTGTGAATGGGAAATCGAGAATCCCAAAAAACCTTTTTTCTGGAATTAGTAATGAATCAGATATACCAGTGACAGCTGCTACTCCGGCATAGGATTCTGAGGCAGTAGATTGATTCGGAAAGGGAGGGTTTCATGACCCAAACTCTCTCCCGGCGGACGAGTGCTTCTCAACAAAACCGTCACTCGCTGGGGTGGTAGTGTGGCGGGTGAAGCATGTAGAGGCTTTGGTACAAGTATCACATATGCTGCATAGTTGCTAGGGTGCATAGGGGAAGGACACTCAACAGAGAGAGGGATCCTGAAGGTACGGAGACGCGAGGACCTTAGTACCCAGGCCGAGGGATGATATCGTCACATAGCGGGATCCTTATGAAACCCCTTCGATGGGGCCGCCTACCGAAACCTACCTCCTTTCGATGGGGCCAAACCAACTCCTCCAACTCCTCCAACTCCTCCAACTCCTCCCTTCGGTCGGAGTGGTCCTCACTTCGTTCGGACCCTTCGGCCTTTAGGCACTCGACCGATAGGGAGAGGGTCGGAGTTGTCCTCACTTCGTTCGGACCCTTCGGTCGGAGTGGTCCTCACTTCGTTCGGACCCTATCGGTCGGAGTTGCCCTCCTATCGGAGGGCAGGGGGCCTTGCCGGCCCCCGCGGGGGGCGCGTAGCGCCCCCCTGCCCTTTTGAAACCTACCTTCTTTCCTAACAGACTCCATCCTCAATGGTAACCGTTGACGAACCACCAGAAGAACGCTCGATAGGAAAGGGTAGTGGGAACAAAAAGACTAAAGGCCATTCTGCTTTTAGTAAACTAACCTATCATTGGTCGTTTAGTACGAGATCGCTTCACACCTCTTTAAAAGGGTTTTCCGCGAGTATAGTAGGGGCTTTCATCACAGCCGAAGGCTGTCTATGCAGAGTGAATCCGACCTTCAGGGTCGCGTAGCATAAGCTACCGATTAATAACGCTCCCGGAGCATTCGTTTGCTACAACCCTTCCAAACCCAGTACCTTCGGGAAAAGATGGCCACTAATTTTCAATTAATTTAAACGCTCTTTTAATTAATGAAAAGTACTTTAATTTAATTTCATTGAAAATTAAAGTAACAACACTTTAATCTAATTTCATTGAAAATTAAAGTATCTTGCGCTCCCGATAAGACCCGCTGCGCCTCGGCTACCAGATCCAGATCCTGCAGCCTGGCGTTAGCCCAGATCCAGTAGCCGCCCCATGTACATGTTGTATGCAAGCGGGTGTAGAGATCGCCTTAGCCTACCTTAACGAATTGTCCGGTTAGTTGGGTTCCGGGTTCCGTGGGTCATTGGGACAACCCCGCAAAACGCCGGGAAATGGATAGAATTCAGGGCTATTTCTGGAGCATTCTCCGACCCTTCCCTTCTGCTCGAAGCTTCGCGGAAAAAAAGCCAAAACAATTCTATTTACTGAAATCCCAGTAGTAACGGAACTGAAAGTGATTCTGTGTAGTGTTAGGGAATTCTTTCCCTTTAAAGCGCGGCATTTTCCAATGGATTCCGGAATCCAATGGATTATTTCGGTATTGGAACTTCGAAGTCCTAAAGTGAGACACTTTAAAGTTGAACGGTTAAATCCAATGAAATTCTTGAAAGTCCGGATGAAATTCTTGAAAGTCCGGATGAAATTCTTGAAAGTCCGGATGAAATTCTTGAAAGTCCGGCGTCCGGAGGGGATTCTTTAATTTAATTTAATTGAAAATTAAAGTAAACTCAGGCTGGAAGGTTTTTTCGCGGCACCTGCCCGATAAGGTGGAGCGCCCCTTCCTGGCCCGGCCTTTTAAAAGGCCTTTTAAATGCTTGCCTTTTAAGGGTGTGGTGCCCACCTAGCAGTTGGGTGTACGGATGTGGGTGTGAAGCGCTTCATCCTTTACGGGGTGCTCGGGCGCGTGCGCTACGCGCTGTCAACGGTGGTGGGTGGCCATAGGCCCAGGGCAAGCGCTTGTCGTGGGTGGCTATAGCCCCTTAAAAGGCAAGCGGCTTATTGTGGGTGGCCATAGCCCCAAGAACCAGCCTCGCACGAGTTTTGAGTGGGGTGCCAGACTTGGGCTAGCCTAGTCAATGAGGGGGCCTTGAAGGCCTTTCTGGGGAGAAATGGGAGGGAAAGGTAATGGGAGGGAAGGGAAACACTTTGAAAGTTTCACTTTGAAGCTCTTTAAAGCCACTTTCAAAGTGTGAGTTGAAATAGGACCCCAGGTTCATTTTCGAGGGAAGCGCGTAGCGCTGCCCAATGTAGCTTCAGGGTCTGGTTTCTCCCTGCGGTAATTCACGTATATAGAGAGGTCATTCGGGAAAGGCGGTACGTTGTACCCCTCTGGGAGGGAGCGGACTCTCACTCCTCTCGAGAGAGAGCAGAACGCGCAACCACAAGCTTGCCGGCCCGGGGCCCCTGCCCTGCTAGGACCTTCGGACCCGTCGGTCGAGTGTCGTCCCGCTAGGATGACCCTCCACCTTGTGCCGAAGGCCGATAGATAGGCACTACTAATGTGCTCGTGGTTGTTACCGCCTATGGAGTATAGCCAAGCGGTAAGGCATCGGTTTTTGATACCGACACGCAAAGGTTCGAATCCTTTTACTCCAGGATCCGCCATTTTGAGGCGCTGGTGGTACCTTACGCCGGGCCAGCGCCCCACCCTTGGGGGGTAGCGCGTAGCGCCCGGCGGCAAAGGCTTCCAGGGTCGAACCATTCACTAGCAAATTCCCAAGTTTCCATTGGGCCCTTCCCCCTTCACTAGAAAGGCTTTCAAGGTCCCCATTCCCCTTCCCTCCCATTCCCTAGAAAGCCTCCAAGGCCGTTTCCCTCCAGCTTTCAAAGTGTTTCCCTTGCTTAGGCGGACGGACCCGTGGCACTGTCGATGAGGTGCTCACTATCGGTCCCGGGCAGAGAGGGAAGTCGAGTAGAGAGGGAAGACTTTAAAGGGCCTGGCAGCTTTTAACGAAAGAGAGTGGTGCTATAGAGATGCCCGGGAGGGAGAGAGAGCCGTTTCCACCACCCTAGGACGATGTATCTTATACACTAATATCGGAAGTTGGTTGCCGGACGAGTGACAGAGGAAACCCGTCTCACTAACTAGACTCGAATCCCAACTCCAATCCCCGGCACCTCATTCCCTTGGCATTGAAGGTATCGAATCTTTCACAAGAAACACGTATATAGACAAGAAAACGTCCTTTCAAATGCTCGCTGCTTAGCCACTGGAAGGGGAAGACAGCACCCGCCATGTACAAGGTGCTGCGTTAAGCCCTCGGCTACTACCTCCCTAACCTCCAGAAACATCTAATGAAGATCCCCCGGCAGAACAAGAAGGAAACAAGAACCCCGAGAGAGGCTTCCTCCTATGGTGGCTATGGAGAAGTCCAACTACCTACCCACCTGTGGCGACCATAGGCTTTACTTTTGTGCCAGATTCTAGGGCCGGTGGTTGCGTCCCGGTTTTACGATCTTCCGAGTCAATTAAATTAAAGTAACCTTAAAGATACTTTAGTTTAATTTACCCGGAAATCAAGGAATCTTCCGCTATAGCGTTCCATTGGACGATTTGATGATTTCCCGAACAAGGAATCTTGTCAGCAGCCTCCCCACCCACCACTATATATATAGATTTTGGAAAACTAGTGAGTATCCCAACTACGTAGGGCGGGGGCCGAAGAGATGTGGTGGCGCCACCTAGGCTCTCGAAAGAAAACGAAGGCAACTCAATTGAAAGTAGTTTTACTTTAATTTTCAATTAAAGTAAAAAGTCTTTGTAACTTTAGCCTTCGAACTTTAGCGCTTTCGAAAGCAAAAACAACTCAATATCATCCACCGCACCCTTAAAAAAAGCACCTTCGAAGGGAAAGCGCTTCCCCCCAACTATACTACCCCCTACCCCACTGGTAGGTCGAACAGGGGACTAACACGCCTAAATCGAAGCCGAATTGCCGCAGAAGAAAGTTGTTTTGGAATCCTTACCCTCTCCCTCCCTTCGGTCGGGTAAGTGGCGTAGCCCGACTACTGATTGGGTAAGAAAGGCAGATTTACTTACCTTTAAAGGGAAGAACCGTGAATACTTTAATTTAATTTCATTGAAAATTAAAGTATCTTCCGCCTAAAGTGTCAAAAAATCCCGGGAAACTCAAGAAAAAGTCCGTTTTTGGGTGCTTCCTTAGGGAAAACCCAAGAGTGTCGAAAAAACCCGGAAAACCATTGAACTTCCTCCGTTTTTGGGTCTTCCTTAGGGAAAACCCAAGAGTGTCGAAAAAACCCGGAAAACCATTGAAAATATAACCTTGAATTTTCAATTCGGATTTTCGAACAGACCACCCCTATACCTGGAAAAGGAGGAAACGCGCCCGGCGACTTTAAAGTGGCGAGGAGCTTCTTTCGAGGCTGGCTACCGGCAGTGGCAGCTAACCAGTAGCACTCAAGCTCTGTGGGGTAAGGGGCGATAGTTTTCGACACCCTCGACCACTCGGAGCAAGCAGAAATTGAATTGAATTGAATTGAATTTAGAAGTAACCTTTAATTTTCAATGAAATTAAACCGGGTAAAAATTGACTTTAATTTAGCTAGCCGGGCTGGTGAGCTAGGAGAGGTGGGGGAGGGGGTTCCAAGAGAGAAAGAGAGGGTGAGAGAGATTGTAAGGATTTTGCTGGATCCAGTTCAGTTGTTTCGGTTCCCTGTACCGCCGCCTGTTCGCAAAGCTGTAGAGCGGGAGTTGGGATGCCGTAGCCGGCTCGGGTCCCGCCTGGCCGTGGCGGCTAAGCAGGGCATAACCGGTAGATAGATAGGTCCAATCTCCCTATCGGTCGATGGCATGGAATAATGGTGAGTGGCGGGGTGGTCATATCGATACTCGGTATACACTACTCGAGTGTAAAGTAACTTGAATTTTCAATTAATTGAAAATTCAAGGTTCTTATACTTTAATTTTCAATTAAAGTAAATTAAAGGCGCATTCAAAGTACTTTAATTTTCAATGAAATGAAATTAAAGGCCGATTTCTTTCGCTGCCAAGGAATAAGAGAAGGCCCTACTAGACCACCGGCCGACCGTAGGTCCTGGGGCGGTAGCGTTTCGAACTAGATCTTCTTATTCCGAAGCAGTGAAGCGAATTCAAAGAACCTTTAATTTCATTTCATTGAAAATTAAAGGTTCTTTAGTTTTCACCTCTTACTAATTCTGGAGTTAGGTAGAATGGAAGGCCACTTGCACGTGTGGGAACAGGGGGAGGGCCCGTTAATACGCTGCTGCTGCTGTTATTGACCCTAGCACGGCTATTGACCTATTTGCCGCTTAAACGGTTGGACGATACAGAGGTATCTTTCTTTCTTTACAGCGGATACTGAGGTTGAAGGGCAGGGGGGCGCTACGCGCCCCCCGCGGGGGCCGGCCAGGCCCCCTGCCCTCCGATAGGAGGGCCACTCCGACCGATAGGGTCCGAACGAAGTGAGGACCACTCCGACCTACCGGGTCCGAACGAAGTGAGGACCACTCCGACCTACCGGGTCCGAACGAAGTGAGGACCACTCCGACCTACCGGGAGGAGTGGGAGGAGTGGGAGGAGTGGGGGGAGTTGGAGGAGTTGGTCCGAAGGACCACTCCGACCGATAGGGTCCGAACGAAGTGAGGACAACTCCGACCCTCTCCCTATCGGTCGAGTGCCTAAAGGCCGAAGGGTCCGAACGAAGTGAGGACCACTCCGACCGAAGGGAGGAGTTGGAGGAGTTGGAGGAGTTGGCCAGTTCCTGAGTCAATTGAATCAGTTATTGAATCAGCCTTCTAAATGCAGAGAGAAATGAATCCATCGCGACAGAGCGCCCAATTAACACCTAACTCGGGTAGCCTCCGCATCCAGGAGTGGGTATCAGACAGAAGGCGTTTCTTCAGTGATTCCGGTGGATCCACGGATTCACGTAGGTAGTGCCGGCAGCAGGTCCTACGCACCGGGCATTAAAGCATGTGGTGGCGTTAGCCAGGTCTTACGGAACCGGGTAGGCTTCTTTTTCAGAAGCATTTCCATCAAAGTCAAAAACACTACGATGGATCCGGTTCACCGCTTTAAAGTCTTTGCCGGATTTCAAGAAATGGTCTTCTAAATCGATCCGCTGAAAATATTCTCTATGCCACCTCAAGATCCGCTGCAATCAGTATCCGCACCTAAATATCCGCTGTAAAGCCAGCTCATGTTGAGCAAGAAGGAATGAGATGTTGAGCTGCCGTCCTAGGCTTCAGGGACTGCATCGGATACAGTAACATCAGGTAAGGCCCTATCCGACCTATTCTCCAGTAACCATTACCACCATAGCATAGACTCTCAGGACGTACAGCTCTATCTTCGTATTTTCAGCGGATCTTACAGCGTATTCATAGCTGTTGAACACCATTGAATTGGAGAGAGAATCGCAAATCTACTCTATCCACCTCAGTATCCGCTGTAAAGAAAGATACCTCAGTATCCGCTGTAAACACCTCACCGCTGTAAATCTAATATCCTCACCGCTGTAAATCTAACTGCAAAAATAGCTTCTCAATTTTTCTTAGCACTGCGCAAGAAGAAGGGACCATCTTAGCTGCATTAGTTAGTGGAAGCGCATTTAATTTAAATTCAATGAAATTCCCATTCACGAACTTTAAAGGCGTGAAATAGAAGGATGGCCACAATAATGTCGAAGGTAGGCCAAGCCAGCAAGCAAGGGCAGGGGGGCGCTACGCGCCCCCCGCGGGGGCCGGCCAGGCCCCCTGCCCTCCGATAGGAGGGCCACTCCGACCGATAGGGTCCGAACGAAGTGAGGACCACTCCGACCGAAGGGAGGAGTTGGAGGAGTTGGTCCGAAGGACCACTCCGAATTCCGATAGGGAGGAGTTGGTCCTCCGACAGGAGGACAACTCCGACCCTCTCCCTATCGGTCGAGTGCCTAAAGGCCGATAGGGTCCGAACGAAGTGAGGACCACTCCGACCGAAGGGAGGAGTTGGAGGAGTTGGTCCGATAGGACCACTCCGACCCTCTCCCTATCGGTCGAGTGCCTAAAGGCCGATAGGGTCCGAACGAAGTGAGGACCACTCCGACCGAAGGGAGGAGTTGGAGGAGTTGGGTCCGAGTAGGCTTCAAGGCACATCAGTGAAGCGCTTGCGCTTCTTCTTCCCCACCCTACACATGCCGTGCCCTTCTCTCTGCCGGGGGGCGTGTGCCGATAGGCACGGGTTCTTTGTGGGCCGGAAATTCTGTACGTGGCCTAGATAAGCACGGGCTAGCGGCGCTCGTTGGAGGGTGGTGCTTGGGGCTAGGGGCAGCGGCAGCCTCACCTGCTAGGTGCCTCGCGCTTTCCCTTTGAGGATAAGAGGGCGCTAGATAGGCTTAGGCTCTGCTTGCTCACTTGGTGAAAATGGTAAACACGACAGACTTAAAATCTGTTCCATTGAAAGGGTTATCGGTTCAAGTCCGATAGTGAGCATTTTTAGTGCTTGGTTAAATTGGCGCGCTTAGGCTTATGTTCCATTGAAAGGAGCGCCCGATAGCCAGCAGTAGATTAGTGTATTCCGATCAATGTCGAAGATTCTTCTGATCCCGGCGCCCCCCTAAACCTTCCAAAAGGAACTCCTATTCGAGAGGATTTTTCATAAGGATTAAGGCCCAACTCCTCCCTAACGGCCTTTAGGCACTCGACCGATAGGGAGAGGGTCGGAGTTGTCCTCACTTCGTTCGGACCCCTTTTAAAGCGTTACTTTAATTTAATTTCAATGAAATTTCTCCCTTTAAGTGCCTCGGACCCCTTTTAGAGCGGTCAGACCAACTCCTCCCGGTAGGTCGGAGTTGTCTTCCAACTCCTCCCGGTAGGTCGGAGTTGTCCTCGCCTCGGACCCGCCCTCCGGCAGGAGGACAACAAATTTGACGGCAATTCAATCCAATCCAATTCAATTAATTTGACGGCCTTAGAAGTTACTTTAATTTAATTTCATTGAAAATGAAAGGATTTTCCCTTTAATTTAATTTCATTGAAAATGAAAGGATTTTCCCTTTAATTTAATTTCATTGAAAATTAAAGTAACAACATTGAATTTCATTGAAAATGAAAGGATTTTCCCTTTAATTTAATTTCATTGAAAATGAAAGGATTTTCCCTTTAATTTAATTTCATTGAAAATTCAAGTAACCAGAAAAAACTTGAAAGTTCTGAGTTTAGTCCCATGCACGTGTCCAACACGTGATAGGGGTCTATCGTCGCCCAGAAAGCTTTTTTCAAGGGTCCGAACGAAGTGAGGACAACTCCGACCCTCTCCCTATCGGTCGAGTGCCTAAAGGCCGAAGGGTCCGAACGAAGTGAGGACCACTCCGACCGAAGGGAGGAGTTGGAGGAGTTGGAAATGTGCCATCTTGCCTCAAAACCCTCTCCCGTGCACGGTCATGCGCAGATGCGACAAACTGAATTCTAGAAAGCTAAACTGCGAGACTCGCAACAGAAAACGACGTTTTCTATCTACAAATTTGATTTGCGGCTCTTCTAGGAAGAGGAAGCGCGCAAACCTGGTTCCGGTCAATGTAGGGACGAAGAAGCGCAGTTAGCCCTAAACGACTACCTGCGAAGTAGCGGAGCCTATAGCCCCGTGAGTGGGCCCCCCGTGCCAACAAAAAGGGGACTAAGTCAGGTTGTTTGGTCTGGGTCCCTCCGTGGATCCGGCAGGATTTAGTTTCCGACCAATCGGAGAAAAATTTCTAAGTAAAAACCAGATAACTAGTCAATGGGGGCCTTGAAGGCCTTTCGTGCTACGCACTTGAAGGCTGCAGGACACACTCCCTTCAAGCCTTGATGCTCAGGAAAGTGCTGCCTCTGACCCTGGCATTAAGGAAGAGTATCCCATTCGTCTAGGAGTAAGTACGGAGTCCCTTCAGAGTCCAGACACTCTGTCGCGAGTCTGGCAGCCAGTCTCCAGTGGATACAGAGCATACTGTGTTGGCCTCGAAATGTTTTCGGAACCGAAGACACGAGAGCGCTACGCGCGTGGAAGAAGCGCGTAGCAATCGAAGGCATCCATCTACGAAAGGGTGTTATTGGCGCCTATACCAAAGCTGTGAGGCGATTGTCTCGGGACTGTTGGCAGGGTTAAAATACATGACTTTAAAGTGAAAATACATGACTTTAAAGAAAGCTTTTTAAAGGGCTCAATTACTACCTAGGCTGCCGGGCTGGCATCACTCACTAGTTCGGCTTTTTGGCTGAATAAACACTAGGGGCTGGGTGGGAAGGTCGTGGCGAGTAAGGCTTGTGCGAGAGAAAGCTAGGGGATTTTCAATTAATTTAATCAAATTCAATTAATTTTCAATTAATTGAAAATTAATTGAATCCTTATTGAGAAGTTCGCTGTAGAAAGAAAAATTTCTCAATTTTTCTTTCTACAGCGCGCTGTAGAAAGAAGCCAAAAGTTGAACCGTTGAAAGAACCGGCCTAACTAAGCTTAAGCCATTGAAGTCTCAGACCTTTAAACTAGCCGCCCTCTTGACCCTCGGGCTTAAAGCCAGGTTGGATTGGATTGAAGGATTGGACGGGTTAAATAAGCGGTAGTGACCCGCCGTATTGCCGCATCGTTCTTTTGATCTTGGCCTAGCCGCCTCTTGTATTGCCCTTGAGCTTGACCACCTTCTCGGATTCTTTAACCGGGAAGCGCCGGTAGCCCAGCACCTGACCCCCTCAGGCCCTTGCCTCTTGACTCAGGCCCAACCGGCGCTCATCGGTAAGGACTCCAGTACCTGAATGAGTGGATTTTTTGCCCGGAAAGCGCTCATCAAGGACCCCAGCAGGCCCAGCCTAGTTGCCACACTAGTACTGGACCCCTCTTGCCCTTGCCTCTTGACTCAGGCCCTTGGAAGTAGGGTTTGGGTTGCCGGACTTGGACTGGCGACTGGCCATTCAAATCGCCTAAATTCATTGAAAATTAATTCGTTTGAAAGTAAATTAATTGAAAATTAATTCGGTTTATTTAATTTAAAATTAAAGTACCTTCTAGGTAAATTGCCGAACCCCTTCTTCTAAAGTGGAAAGCGCGTAGCGAAATAAGTGTGTTACAGGAAAGTGCGTAGCGCGAACCGCCTAAGTGGCCTAAAGGCCGGAGGGGTAGTGGGTGGAGATTTGGTAATGGTTCGGCCCCCTCTCCGGGCACTACTTCGCTTTCCTACAACTCTGTAGGTCCTAGGCTACCAACTGCAGGGGCCTGTTACGATAGGCGAGGGAAATCACGCGTACATGGGTTCAGACGCTTCAGAAGTATGCATTTTTCTCTAAGAAAATGACCATAGGCTTTTTCAAAGGGCAGGGGAGGCTCTTTGGAGAAAGGGTGGCGGGGCTTTTAAAAGACAGAAAACGCAAGAGGCTGTGACTACTCTGAGCTTCGTGAAAAGCTAGGGTTACTTTAATTTAATTTCATTGAAAATTAAGCTGTTTTTTCAACTTATAAAGCCAACTCCTCCCTCTCGGAATTCGGAGTTGTCCTATCGGACCAACTCCTCCCTCTCGGAATTCGGAGTTGCCCTCCTATCGGAGGGCCAACTCCTCCAACTCCTCCCACTCCCCCCACTCCTCCCTTCGGTCGGAGTGGTCCTCACTTCGTTCGGACCCGGTAGGTCGGAGTGGTCCTCACTTCGTTCGGACCCTTCGGCCTTTAGGCACTCGACCGATAGGGAGAGGGTCGGAGTGGTCCTCACTTCGTTCGGACCCTATCGGTCGGAGTGGTCCTTCGGACCAACTCCTCCCACTCCCCCCACTCCTCCCACTCCCCCCACTCCTCCCACTCCTCCCGGTAGGTCGGAGTGGTCCTCACTTCGTTCGGACCCTTCGGTCGGAGTGGTCCTCACTTCGTTCGGACCCTTCGGTCGGAGTGGTCCTCACTTCGTTCGGACCCTTCGGTCGGAGTGGTCCTCACTTCGTTCGGACCCTTCGGTCGGAGTGGTCCTCACTTCGTTCGGACCCTTCGGTCGGAGTGGTCCTCACTTCGTTCGGACCCTATCGGTCGGAGTGGCCCTCCTATCGGAGGGCAGGGGGCCTTGCCGGCCCCCGCGGGGGGCGCGTAGCGCCCCCCTGCCCTAAGAACCTTTCATTGAATTTCATTGAAAATTAAGAATTCTGTTGCGAAGAAGTAAAATAATTGAGTATATTGGAATTCTCGTAGATAGATGGAGCACATTGGAATTCTCAAGTCAGTGGGCCTTCGCCAAGCTTTGCTACGCGCTATGTGAGCTCTCTACTTACTTCGATCAGTGGTGGGTAGAAGGCGCTTATGCGCACCCGGGCCTCACGTAGGTACCCTTACCACTAGGCACTACGCGGGTACAGGTGGGAGGCCAGCCGTGGGGTACCTACCTAGGCTAGCCCCACACTTGGCCAGCTTTGCTACGCGCTATAGGCACCGCCTAGCAGAGCTTCCTATTTACTCCGATTAGTGGGCACAACGGCGCCTGACCCCTTTTATAGAAGACGCGCTTTCTTGACCTCCCCTGACCACATAGCGCGTAGCGCACCCACTAGGCGCATACACCCTCTTAGGCGCCAAATAGGTTAAAGCGCTACTAGTTGGGCTAGCATACCTAGCGTAGCGACCACTAGGCGCGTAGCCTAGACACCCACAACGTAGCGTGGCCTTTCTCCCACTTACCGATAGGGCCACATAGTAGCGACCCCTAGTTGGCGCGTAACACGCACCCCACGCCGGCCCCCTTGACCACTATGCATAGCACGTAGCGACCCCCGGACCACATTGAATTGTGCAGGGCGGGTCGGAAATTTATTAACTACCAAAGTGTAGAATAAGCCAAAGTGTAGAATAAGCCAAAGTTCTCAACCCTTTTATAGAAGACGCGCTTTCTTGAAAGCTGCGTTAATAACCTTTAATTTTCAATGAAATGAAATTAAAGGTTCTTTCTTTAAGTTGTAAATTTTAGTAGAATAAGCGATTGGACTTTCACTAGGCGGCGCGTAGCACCACTAGTAGTGACGTGTCCCGTACGTGCCACTACTAGTACCCCTCACTAGCTAAAGTAACTTATAATTTTAAATTAGATTAAATTAAAGTACTTTCAAGCTGCCGGGCGGCCGGAAAAGCAGAAATGAGGCAATAAGGGTCCGAGCGAAGCGAGGACAACTCCGACCGAAGGGTCCGAACGAAGTGAGGACCACTCCGACCTACCGGGTCCGAACGAAGTGAGGACCACTCCGACCTACCGGGAGGAGTTGGAGGAGTTGGAGGAGTTGGAGGAGTTGGCGGTAAAGAAGAGTTTTTTCCCTTTCCCGGAGTCCCTTTACTCACACAACTAGGCAACTTTAAAAGCTGCCGTTCCCTTACAACCAATACAGTTAGTTCCCTTTCCCTTTCCCGGGTCTCTAATGGGCCTTTAGGTTTCCGGGGTTTGAAGGTTCGAAACAAACCACAGGGGTAAAGTACACCACTATAATGCTTAAAGGGGGCCTTAAAGGCCGCTGCAAAGAAGGAGAATCTGCTGCGAGGGAGAATCCGAGGTGCAAAGAAGATTCTGTTGTTGAATCCGCTGTTGAGCTGCTTTAAATTCATTGAATTTCATTGAAAATTAAAGGTTCTTAGGACTTAAAGGCAGCTTTAATTTTCAATGAAATTCAATGAAAAAGTCTTTGTAACTTTGAATGCGCCCCCCTTAAAGTTGTTCAAGGAATGAGAAATAAAATCCCAACTCCTCCAACTCCTCCAACTCCTCCAACTCCTCCCGGTAGGTCGGAGTGGTCCTCACTTCGTTCGGACCCTTCGGTCGGAGTGGTCCTCACTTCGTTCGGACCCTTCGGTCGGAGTGGTCCTCACTTCGTTCGGACCCTTCGGTCGGAGTGGTCCTCACTTCGTTCGGACCCTTCGGTCGGAGTGGTCCTCACTTCGTTCGGACCCTTCGGTCGGAGTGGTCCTCACTTCGTTCGGACCCTTCGGTCGGAGTGGTCCTCACTTCGTTCGGACCCTATCGGCCTTTAGGCACTCGACCGATAGGGAGAGGGTCGGAGTTGTCCTCCTGTCGGAGGACCCTAACAAGATCCGCTGTTAAACCAGTGAATAAAGGGTGTTACTTTAATTTAATTTCATTGAAAATTAAAGGTTATTAGGAATTCGATTTCTCCGCTGTTTTGCAGCGTTAAAGTGCTGTTAAACTAATGGTTCTGCGATCCGCTTCTGAGACATGTTCAGGACATGAAGGGATGGCTTGGGCAACCTAATCGCATGGTGGAAGGACTAATCCCGGCCGAAGAATCTATCAAGGAATAAAGGTGGGGGAATTCTGTAAAGCGCTAGCGACCCCCTACCCCTTCACAAAGCGCTTCGCGCCACCACCACTACTAGCAATGAATATCCTCGAATATGGAATATCCTCTAGTACAAGGACCTGTACAGTCGTATCATAACTTTATGCTGGGATTAGCTGAGGATGGGTCCCGGAGGAAAAGATGGTATGGTATGGCCCTTTGATAGCCTTAAACAGCTCCAGCTATGCGCTAAAGAACCTTTCATTGAATTTCATTGAAAATTAATGGTAAATACCTTCCTTTTACGGGAGTTAGTGAGGCTCTTTAGAAGTGCCCAACAGAGGAAAAGACGTTTATTCTGTACGAGTCGAAGAATCTAAGTCTCAAATTAGAAGTCCACCTTTTACGATCAATGTAGATCCGTACGCCCTCATCGTATAATGTTAGAATGTAAAGTTAGAGGTAAGCACACCTTGCTTACGCAAGCTGCAGCTACTTCGAGTTTGAGAGCCCCTTATACAGAAGGCCCTTTCAGCGCATTGAAAAGTACAGACTTTAAAGGTTCCGGGTCCAGCAACGTGATTCTTTTAAAGGTTTCATTTGCACCATTTTTTTTCAGGTAAAGTACGTAACTTTAAAACGCTTTTATTTAAAAGGCGTAGCCCTTTTATTAAAAGGGAGTTAACTTGTGAATCAGTAGTTAATGATGTCAGTAATTTTAAGGTCGATTCAAGCCGGAGGCATAAGAAGCAGTCCTAGCGCCTACGCACAGCTAGGACCAGTTCGGAGTTCAACCAAATTTGATCCGGAGCTCCAAATAATTGATGATGACTTTGGTACCCACTTCCCAGTAGTTTCACCACTCAAAGCCTGGCCTCCCCCGGAAAGATAGGCAAGGGCGCCGATTTCTTAGCTGAGCAACCCTTTTTGCCCTACCTGTAGCATTGAATAAAGGGCAGGCGCTAGTAGGGAAGCGGGCCGATACCGACGTACCAATCATCGTCCTTCCCCAAGCCTCTGGTTGGGGGGCCTTTAAAGTTGCCGTGAAAGCGCTACGCGCCCGCCCCACCCTTGAAGGGGAGGCTAACGGGGGAGGGGGCATTAAAGATAATTTGCCATAGTAGGGCCGGGTGGGCAAATAGAGCTTACTTCCGATTCGGATTCTGCGACGGCTGCTAAGTCGTCGTAGCGGGTAGGCTAGGCGCTAGTGCCTTGCCGGGAGGTTGTCACACGCCTGGGCGTGTAAAGAAAGGCGGGAAGGCCTAACGGGCTATGGGGGTAGGGAGGACCCGCCTAAGGTCCAAAGAGCGGGCGGAGCAGTAGGCACGTAATCAGCAGAAGGCGCTTACGACACGGAATCGGCTACAGGCACTATGGCTACAGGCGCGAGATTAGCGGAGGCAGAAAACGCGGAATGCTAGGCTTTTTGAAGGCTTTATCAGAATCTGAAACTAACTCCATGGAAGGCACAGAAGACACGGAAGGGA